ATGATCAATAGATGGTTCTTCTCCACAAACCATAAAGACATTGGACTTTTATACCTGATTTTTGCCGCATTTTCAGGTGTTTTAGGAACTTTTTTTTCACTCCTTATTCGTATGGAATTAGCTCAACCTGGTGATGGCATACTCGGCGGTAACTACCAATTATATAATGTTATTATAACCGCTCATGCTTTCTTGATGATCTTTTTTATGGTTATGCCTGCCTTGATCGGCGGATTTGGTAACTGGTTCGTACCGATCATGATTGGCGCGCCCGATATGGCAAAACTACCAAAATTAGTGCAGCTAGTCGCTATAGCGACACCGCTTGGTTCATATTTAGCTGGGTTATTTGAAGGTGACGGGCATATATGGGGTTCAAAATCTACTGAAAAAAAAACATAATCCAAGATAACCTTTCATCAAAAAAATATGCCTCTAGCGAAAAAATTACTCGGCCTAATTGGATATGGTTTTATAAGAAGTCAAGCAAAACAGAACGCTTGTGTCTTAACCATATCACCCACTCAAGGATTGATCAACATAGTCCAATTAATTAATGGTCAATTGAGATCAATAAAAATTAATCAATTACATTCATTAATTGATTGGCGGAATGACCTTAAAAAGACTTATTTTAAAAAGTTGCCTTTAAACAGTAAATCCTTGGCAACGGATAGTTGGTGAGCTGGTTTTATATATGCCGATGGAAGCTTCTACATTCGTTATAGCGAGGGCGGTGGGTCTAAAGTACGTATTGCCTGTAGGCTTTTTCTAGAACAGCGTTGAGTAGATCCAATAATAGCTATCAGCTATCACCCTTTATGCACACAAATTGCCCATTACTTTGGGGCTAGCCTAAGAATTAGAAAACAAAATCAAAGTGGAACATCTTATTTAAGCCTCTCCGGCACTAGTAAAAAGTCAAATCAGTTAGTGGTCAATTATTTCTCACGATTCCCCTTAATGAGTTCCAAACATTTAGATGATTTAGACTGGGCGGAAGCTGTAAGAATGTTAGTCAGTCAACAACATTTAACCGCTAAAGGACAGACCCTTATAAGACTATTAAAACAAAATATGAACCAAAATCGATCTACTTTTCATTGGGATCATTTAGACCGTTTGCACTAATAGGGCGTTAGCACTCAAGTGCTAACACTAAGCGCTTCGCGCTTTGAGGAATTGCCGTGGGGTTCCTCCCCGAACCCTATAATGACTCCGCTGTATGCGTGGAACCCCTCGAAAAATGCTGCGATAGCGGCAGTTAACGGGTCTATATTCGACTTTGAATGCGTAAAAGAAATAGAACACATGGGGGCTATACGCAGGTAACCCCTCGCAAGGTGTAAGAGCACCCAGAGTGGGTTCCTCAGAGACTACACGAGGAGCGCCTCTATTTAGGTTGAAGATATAGTCCAGTTGAAACCAACTGATTTCCTCGGTTAAATAATATTAGTTTCTGGCTTTTACCTCCTTCACTACTGTTGTTGTTAAGTTCTGCCTTAGTAGAAGTAGGTGCAGGGACCGGATGGACGGTCTATCAGGCCGAATCTTATGATGACATAAGATCTTACAATTCTGCTCGATGCGGGAATGTTCCAGCAAGAAAAGTGCTCGGGTCGAATGACGCTTTGATTCGCGTTGTTTTGTCCAGTGAGGGATTAAGACCATATGCTAGAATCTTTTCTTTGGCGCAGCAAGGTTGCACTAAGACTAAGCACCAGGCCGGCGCCAATGAACCACCCGCTTGGGCTCTTTTATGCTTGGGCTTGGCTTACTTGTGGCCACCGAGCGCCGCATAGTGGCCGGATCCATCGTCGCGCGCAGCGCGACTTGCGTGCTAACACCCTGGTGCTTGCACGCCAGTGTGCAAGCACCTTAGTGACCAAGCAAAGATCCCTTCAGAGACTAAACGCAGAAGATCTTTTATCAACCCCATTTTAAAATGGGCTCTGAAGCAACTAGTCGTAGGCCGACAACCTTATTATATGACTCATTTAGCCGATGGCTTGTGGTGGTTTCGAGGGGCGCAACACCAATACTACCTTAGTGTGGGTGGCAAACTGGCCAGTGTCTCCTATCTTTATGAACCGTAAGGGTATTTCAGCTTGCACCTTAGGTCAGCCAGATGGTGGAAAAACACCCGACCTTGGCACAACCCAACCTCGTTTTCTTAAAAACGCCTTGGTCATTCAACCCCCCACAGGGCGTGAGCACTCGGTTGTGTCGAGATGGTTTACCGCCCTTCGGGGCGAAGCGCATACTTGGTGGCTAAGAGCGAAGCAATGATATCTAAACCTTACGGCCAATTAAAAATAAATACTTATAAATGATTCCGAAGATTCTTCGAATCTGCACATCTTCGATTCAACTAGATCATAAAACAGTGACGTTTTCGGACTCAAAGAAATTAAAAGGGAATTCGAAAGCGCTGCGCGAACTCGCAATCGACAATTTCACACTTTTAGCCATAATGACTTTAAATTCTATTATGACCTTTTCTATCCGGCCCGCCGGCCGGGTGCCAACAAGCGCACAAAAAGAGTGCCTAAAAATATTCACGGCGCAGCGGTTCGCTAAGAACTGTAGGGCTAAGCGGGTGCCACTGTAGGTGCTTGCCGCTTCGGTTGTTTGCGAACTGCAGGTTCCTTCAGACCTGGCCTTCGGGTGTGAAGCCGGTGCTTGCCGCTTCGGCTCAGCCTTGAGGTTTGCCTTCGGTTCCCAATTATTGACTCCAAGAGCACTCGCCTATTGGTTCATGGACGATGGTTCCTGCCATACCAGAAACCGAAAACTATATTATGTTTTTAGTAGCCAATTTTTTCTTTTAGAGGATCAAAAAACACTTAGGGATAACTTTGAAATTTCAGCTACTATTAAAAAGCCGCCTTTGGCGCCTTATTATGTATTATATATCCGGTCAGAATCCACAAAACGCTCTGTGGATTACCCCTTACCTACATCCTTGTTTTGCTTATAAAATTCAGTAACCCCCCGAAGGGGTTATCCAGTCGCATACAGCGCGACGGACCCGAAGCGAAGGGCGCTAGGTTATGGTTATTCACCGCCACCCCCGCGGTTATGAAAAACTGAGAAATATATTAGCTTTTCGGTCTAAGAGCTCCAATAAGATAAAAGATCAAAGTATAGTCCGATCCGCTAAGTAATTAGTGGCGTGTTATTGTAAGTTCAGTTATAGAATCTACAATTCCTTCGCGGAAGGCGAAGTTATTTTCCATTCTTGGACAAGCTCATAATGGGTGTGCAAGCACCCTATTCAACTGAAGTAACCAACATAAATGCTATCGTGCGACCCGTTCGTGAGTGAAGTCATCTATGACGAACTTACGCGTGTGTATGCACGAACTGAATCGACCTGGAGGTGTTGAGCCCTCCCCCCTTTGAGATGGGGTGAAAGCGACGCCCACATGCTGTGAGAGGGAGTTGCCGAATCCAATAATTGGGTCCGGTTCTCATGGTGTGAAGCTGGGCGTGAAGGGTTGAAGGGTCCTAGGAAGTAGGGCTCGAGGAAATCCAAGCACGGACGTGGTTGGGATTTTATCTCTAACCATAGCGCTGTAAAAAGGCGCTACTGATGGCTAAGCAATTAAGCTGAACTACCTTGATATATCGTCAAGGTTAGCACTTGAAACGCCGTTATTATGGAGTAGGGTTGTAATTCTTCCTGATCTCAGTATTCTGGGATGACCCCTGCACTCGGAAAATCGAGGAGGAGCCTGGGGGGGACTATGGATAGCGGTTACCCTCAATCTCACATTGTGCTCCCGGCATGTAGCAAGAGCCTTCCGGTCCAATAGGTCAATTCGGAACGGGGAAAGACTCAAGGACTCTTAACCTTTTAGGAAAGTAGGTGCCAGTCAATGTCCTTGAGTAGTAGGATGAGACAAAAAGCTAATGCTTCCTTGCAATGAGGAAGATATGCTGACGTGTTTCCGCATGCATATAATGTTTACAAATGATACGACGCATATTGCTGGTACGCCATTAGAGCGTTTGAGGAGGGTATATCCATAAGACTAAACACGTAGATGTGAGCCGTGATTACCCGAGGCGAAGTTGAAGTCACTGAACCTCTTATATGAAATGCGAGGAGCCGTATGACGGGAAACTGTCACGTACGGTTCTGAATTGGCGGTTAAGCGGGAGACCCTTCGCCGACCATAACCACCGCTCTCTAGCATCGCGAGCCATTCTGGCGGCGCAGTAGATCTTTGTATATTTAGTCTGCACTTAGCAGGTATAAGTTCTATTCTAGGCGCGAGTAATTTTATTACGACAATATTAAATATGCGCGGTCCTGGTATGACCATGCATAGATTGCCTCTTTTTGTATGGTCAGTTTTAATCACTGCATTTTTACTTTTACTGTCTCTTCCAGTATTGGCGGGTGCAATTACAATGCTGTTAACCGATCGAAAGTGCGAGATGTTCACCCAGATGAATGACGTCTACCCTACCACACCTAGAGGGTGGTTGCAAGTAGCCGTAGTCCCTTTCCAGTTGATGCAAAGCCACTTTTCGGATTTATCACGGGTGTGCTTTGGGAAGGCCCCACAAGCGATGCCTGGGAAAGTTAAAACTTCTTCCCCTTGGGGGCTTCTGAGAGGTTCAACCCTGCAGGGGCATCGGGAGGAATTCACTGAAGCATGGTTGTGTTTAGGCGCTTCGCGCTTGCGCGAAGGAATCTATAGGGATCCCGGGGGGTTTCGAACCGGACCATTGCGTCAACCTATCACAAATTGGCTACAGCTTCGCTTTACCTCGCGCTGCGCGCGGCGACCATACTTCAAATGTATAGTGAATGCACTAAAAAAAAATATGGCATGGCTACGCGAAGCACACCAAGCTTCACTCGGCCGTCATCGAGTCAAGAGGACACTTCGCGTAGCTCGTGACCCCTCGACTTCGTCGAGTCCCTTCGGTATTCGCTATTGTCGATTCCTCCGAATTGTAGATTCGAAAAATCTTCGATTCGTAAGATTCTCTGAATCTGCAAAAAGGCTTCGGTGCACGCAGCGCACCGAACCCGAAGGGCTTCGATTCCCAATCCCGGGACCTACTCAGTCGACATCATCTGGGCCAAACATCAGACGACAGGGTCTGCGTAAGCAGCCACGAAGGGTGACCCCTGGGGCTTTTGCGCCCTTCGCGAGCGAAGGGCTTTTGCGCCCTTCGCTTGCGAAGGGACCCTACAGGTCGAATGGTGGGTCCTGCTGGGGGATTGCGGGCACTTTGCAACTTTGCCGCATAGTGCCCTTCGCCCGGGGGGTGCCTGCACACTTCATACTGCTTGCGCAAAGCGCAAGCACACTGTCGAGGAGGCCCTCAAAAAACGGTTCTTTTTTTGAAAATCCGCTACGGGGGCTAGGCGCGAATGCTCCGAGAAACTTCTATAGTCAACCTGAAAATGTGGCTGAAGCCACATCAGAAAGCTTGGTAATGAAGGAACTTCGAGCAATTCTCAGCAACAACCGTAAAAACCCTAAACATGTAAATTATGGGCTTTACAAGCTTATGCTTGAACAAGACCTACTAAAAATGGCGTACAAGTGTATCCATTGTGTCCCCGGGTTCGTAGCATCCTCAAGGAGCGACGGGTTATCCGAAGGGTTCGCAGTGGATCCTCACCCGTATCTTTTCGAAACTATTGAAGAGCTACGAACCGAAGGTTTCCAGTTTAATCCGAGCAAAAGGCGCTTATTCCGCTGTTTCAAAGCGGACAAAGCGCGAAGCGCGAGGGGCAGAGCGGTTCGCTTGCGAACTGTAGGGCTTTCGGCTCAGCCTTTAGGCTTGCAAGAACCTTCGGGTCTTAAGACCTGTAGGGCCCGTAGGGCTGTAGCGCCCCTTGGGCCTTCGGTCTTTGACCCTTCGGTTCCCAATAATATTAAAAAAAAAATCCGAGCGCATAGTGGCCAGATCACTGCTCGCTCTAAGCCTCTCACAGTAGCTTGCCCAAGGGACAAGGTCATTTTAGAGGCCATGAGAATTTTACTTGAAGCTATTTATGAACCAATATTCGCGGAAGCTTCTCATGGCTTCCGTCCTAATCGTTCGTGTCATACTGCCCTACGCCTGATTCGTACAAACATACGTGATCACGATTGGGCACTACAAGTCAATCTGGCCGAATGCTCGGTGTCAACCCATGACAAATGGGGGAGGGACCCGCAGATTCTAGTGGGTTTATTGGAAAAAAAAATTGGGGACAAACGTTTTATCCGCCTCATTTGGAAAGCACTTCGGGCTGGTTACATGGATATTCAAGTCAACGAGCTCTTATATAATTGGGCGGGAACCTTACAAGTAAATAAAATTGCCACGCTTGCGACTAACATTTATTTGCACGCGCTAGACGTGTGGATTGAAGACAAGAAGCAGCGCTTTAATTGCGGTAAGGTGAAGAAGTATAACCCAGAATGGGTCAGCATTTCCAACAAGATCAAATGCTATGAATGGAAGACAGCGCAGGCTGAAAAGAATAGTGAAACCTTAAAATCCAAAAGGTACCTTGGAAGGTTAACAGAGCTCCAACACAAGCGACGCCAAATTCCAAGCAAAATTTGGGATGACCGAGGTTTCCGTCGAATGTTTTACGTAAGATACTCTGATAATATTCTAATAACTTTTATAGCGCCTAAGACCGAGGTTTGTGGCTTTGCTACGCAACTACGCGATTTTATTAAAAATAACTTTAAGCTCACTTTGTCTACGGATAAAATCAAGATGACAAATCTCCGACAAAATAAAGCTTTTTTCCAGGGGGTGCATATAAGCATCAGAGGGCGTGCAAAAAACAGAGGCTTTGCCGAAGAGTCGACTACTCGTCAAGTGGACGAGTTTCAATATCGCAGTGATCTACGATACCCCACAGGCAAAGTTAGACTTCAGGCGCCCCTCAAAGAAGTTGTTAGAAAACTTGCCGATCTAAATATATGTTCTCGAAGTGGCCAACTACCTAAACCCGTTTCTTTTTTGTTCCGAAGTTCACACAACACTATCGTCAAATACTACAACTGGATAATGAGAGCCTTTACCAATTATTACTCTTTCGTTGACAATTGGGACCGTTTTGTTAATCTTGTGGGACTTATTATAAAAACTAGTTGTAGCCGAACCCTTGCAGCAAAACTTAAACGCTCCACCGCCGCTAAAATATATAAAGAGTTCGGTAATGAGTGCGCTTCGAGAATACGGGCGCCTGTGCGAGACGGCAAAGTTTTCATTGAAAATCTTTCTAAGGAAGAACGAAGCATACTCAGAAGTCGCCTGAAGAGGGCCCTCGATATTTATAATAGATTCAACCGTTTGACAAGAGAAGAAAAAAACCTATTAGATAGGCATATAATCCCAAAACTCATAGGTTTACCTAACGGGGACCAGTTTCTGGAAGTTAGAGGAGAATACCTTATTTATTGCAACCGAATAGCCAAATCAGAAGAAGGTAAAAAAGCTCAAAGGAAACTGGGGTTGATTCCGTTGCCTTCGAATCCCTGGGGCTTCAAAATAACAAATGTTCAACCCCTATTATTGCCAACGGCCTCGCTTTTCCGCGCTATTTCCAGAGGTCTATTAATAGACTGTGATAAATGTCTGATTCATCACTCTGATTGCTCAGGACCGGTTGAAATTCATGATGTTCGCATTCTCACTACTACAAGGTCAAGGTGCATAATCACTGAACTTTTGAATATTCTCTATCAAAAACAGATAGCGCTTTGTTCATACCATCACGAGATGTTACGAGCGCTAGGCCCCGCCGGTAATCAACTTGATGCTCTTGTCACGGGGAACTATCTACTTTGTCAGAGAAAAGAAACAATTCGACACAGCAAAGCAGCACTCCATTTGATGAGTATAAAGCACCCCTGGGTTCACAGCGCAAAGCCGCCTATTCATAAGTATTCCATTTTGGAAGTGGGACCGATGCAGAGCGGGCAAAGCCCTTCGCAGTCACAAGCGAAAGGGCGGAAACTCACTCATGGACTTGGGCCTTTTCCGAGTCGTAGGGGGACAAAGGCACTGATAAATAAATTTTTGGGCAAATATAAGTTATCGCTTTTGGATCGTCTCTGATATAGCTTTGTCAACAGCGTTGTTTGGGTATTCTGCAACAACAGTTCTGTTTACTCAGCGGACGGGAACCGCGGAGCGGCGGCCTAGCCGTGATAGCGCTTGGCCAAGCACGGCTCCTCTCCGCTGGCCCCGCTGAGTTCGTGCTTGCACAGGCTCGCCTCTATACTTTTATAAATGGATTTTCTATTAAGTTGAACATGTGTGCTTCGCCGCTCGCCCGCCGAAGGAAAATACTACGTCACTTGAATATCAGAGTAGGGGCTCGACGAAGTCGAGAGCTATTCCCGGTCATTAGCGACGCGAGTGACCCCCCTGACGGACCTAGGCCTTACACACCAGTGTGAACAGCTTCTGCTATTTTTTTGCGCGTGTATCAAGGTGGTTTATTTGTTGCTGCAGAAGTGCGCGTGCAAGCCGTATGATGGGAAACTATCACGTACGGTTACGAGAAAGGGGCCTTGAAGGCTAGCTCGCAAAATCCAGCGTAATTTTTGGCTGATTGGCGATGCATTATTATTAAGGGTCTCTATTCTACTTTTAACACAACCTTTTTGTGCGGGGTTAAACCCCCCGCCTCCGAATTCACCGCGGGGGCCTTTGTGGCTCAACCCAACCCAGCAGCGTCAAGTTTGAACGCTGCGAAGACCTGGGTTGGGAAAAGTGGTTCGTTGATGCAGAGGAGTACAAACCTCATTAATGGCGGCCTTTTTGTTGTAAGGAGTACTTCACTTGTATCAACTTTCGAACTTGTGCCTTATTGTTGCAAATGGAGTGCTGGATCCCAACTTCGGTCGTGCTCAAGTAACCTCACAAAGAAGGGAAAAAGGGGACCCCCGTTGACCAAACTTAGTGGGGATCCCGCCGGCTCAACCCGGTTAAGCCTAGGGGCAGCAGCTCGAACTGTGCGGAGGCTAAAGGGGGATAACCACAATGGCGGAGTTTTGGAAACGCGACTTCGTCAGGAGACGGGCGGAAAACCTTCCGGCGAACAACAACCGCTGAAAGGAGAATGTAGCCCTTTCATTTCTCACGCGAGAACTTTAACCAGCTCAAAAAAGAGTGGTATTAGTCAACTCGTAAATTTGACTACAAGAACCAATGGCAAGTATAGCAATCTCACGGAAATTGTTGCAGACCCGGACGTACTGTTAGCGGCTTTTGAAAAACTCAAATTGTCACAACCCGAATTCGATAGTGCTATCTTATCACAAGAAAATCCTGCGAGGGTTACAGAGGCACCCAAGTACACTTTACCTCTAGGAGTGCATTTTGATCGCACCCTGGAAAGTATGAATTGGTTAAATGATGCCTCGCGACATCTTTTGAACGGCTCCTACAGGTTCTTATATTCAAAAATGATAGAAAATAAACCTGGAAGTGCAACTTCGAAAAACCAGGCGCTGCTTCCGCTGTTTCAAAGCGGACAAAGCGCGCAGCGCAAGGGGTGTCGAGGAACGAGCAGCCTTCGTCGAGCTCAATGTGAAAGCGGCAAAAGTAAAAGATTCCTCCGAATTGTAGATTCGAATAATCTTCGAATCAACCAGGGGTCACGAGCGAAGCGAAGTGACCACCCCGCGGATATGGTAGTACAAGAAGTCATTCGCATGGTCCTTGAAAGTATTTACGAAACCCAGCGCTTCGCACAAGCGCGAAGCGCCCACTCGTACTTGCACACACATACCTTCGGGCGGTCATTTCGTCCGAACCGTTTTTTTGCCTTGAAGGAGATAAGAAACACTTGGAATAGGGTCTCGTGGCTTATGAAGTTCGATATAAAACAATCTTTCGATCGAATTTATATACGACGATTCATATTACTTCTCAAGGATAAAATCCATGATCAAAGGTTTTTTGACCTAATCCAAAAAATGTTAAACTCCGCGCTGAGTGTGCACACCATGAGTGGAGAGCGCCAATCCTTGGAAGAAATAGTCCCCGTGCTATCCCCACTTTTATCTAACATTTATATGCACTCACTCGATAGCGAAGCACTCGAAGTTAAGAAAGATTATGAAACCCCTAGCGCTGCTTCCGCTGTTTCAAAGCGGACAAAGCGCGCAGCGCCTGCAGACCCTCGGATCTATGACCGCAGGTTAAACCAAAAATTCCGTAACACCATAAAAGTGACTTCAGTAGAACGACGACGATTGAATGATGATTACGAAAGAATTGTAGCGTTAAAAGTAGGTAGAGAGCGGATAGCTCGACGCCGGGGTTTAACCCGCAAGAATTACCGGGATGAAGAATTCATCCAAGTGAAGTATATCCGAGATGCGAATGACTTCTTATTTGGTATCGCCGGGTCACGCCAGTTGGTAGAAACCATAGGTCATAGAATACTTCACTTTTTGAAAGTCAATATGGAACTCGAGGTCACCCTATATAACTATGTGCATGTGACTGGAGGTCGTGTGGAATTTCTCGGGGTTTACATTTATAGTGTTCCTGCTCTTAAATGGCCCACTAAGTTAGACAAGTCGGTTGAAAAACGCCGACGTATTAGAAACCGACTGAATATTTTCGCAAAGCAAAGAAAGGAGGCTCTGGCTCATAAACTTCACCAATCAGTGTTGGACGCCTGGGCCTGGGGTTTCAAAAAATCAAAAAACATTTCTGGATTAGAAGCAGCCAAACAAGCCATGTATGCAAAGGCCGCAACCTTCGATATCGGAAAGATCGAAACCTCGGACCCCTTAAAGCAACTCCTTAAAGAAGAAAAAGATTTCTTCAGCAGAACTGCGTGGAGAGAGTTTCCAGAGGAAGTTAAGAAGGCTTATTACAAATTGTTCGAAGTACTACAAAGACAGGTTCATCAATATAACCTGGAGGACCCCCGAAGGGGTACCGCCCCACCCCTAAGCGATGCCTGCATAGCCTATGGCGTATACCGGCACCCCCCTCTTCGACTCGTAGTACCACTTGACCAATTAATGAAAAAACTTCGAAGTCAAGGGGTAATTACCCAGCGAAAGTCGAGACCTTCTGTTGTAGGTTCCATATTGTATTTGCCGGATGATCTAATCGTTCACTGGTTTTCGTCTTTAGCTTACGATATATTAAATAATTATCGTTGCTGCGATAACTTTTACATGGTAAAAAATCTGGTAGATTACCAAATCCGATGGTCAGCCATATTTACTTTAACTGCAAAACACAAAAGTACCACCCATAAAACAATTAAAACTTATACTAAAGATCTCCGTATAACGAATCAATACGGAACCGAGCTAGCGTCGTTCCCTTCCGGAAGTATGATCAAAGCTCTAAACAAGACCCTCCAAGGGAGGGCCGGGCTTGGGTTCACGAGCTGAGCGAGTACCCCTTATTTTTGCCTACTCGGGAACCGCTGAGCGGTGAGGCCACCTGGCCCCAAGAGCGTGCGTAGTACGCAAGGCCATAGCGAGGATCTAACGATAAGGCCCGAAGGTCACGAACCTAGTGAGTGAGAACCGAAAGTGAGCATAAAATAGTTGGGTTGTGACAGCGCTGTTGCCGCACGCACACGGGATATAGTGTTACTAAAGTGGCACCTTCGCGCTGTGGTAATACCAGTGGGTGGGCGAAACACAGCGAACGGGAACTTAGGGGTTGCTCACTAGGTGAGCAACTTCCCAGGTGCTTGCATGAGCAAGCACCCTGCAATTAACGCGAGAAGGTCGGAAAGTCAAGTGAGAAGTGGGAGCCGTATGATGCGAAAGTATCACGTACGGTTCTGAGGGAAGGGCTTTAGTGAGTTGTCAATCAACTCGAGCATGCGTGGAAGGGGGCACCCTGAGCCATCGGCGCTAGGTAGTGTAGCTACCTACCATGTTGATCTACAGGATCGGCAACCGCTGAGCGGCGGCCTAGCCGTGAGACCGCCAAGCAGGGGTGCGAACGTAGTGAGCACCTGTAGGTGCTTGCACGAAGGGTCGAGGGTGCTTGCACACTTGTGTGCAAGCACAAGGACCCGAAGGTGCAAGCACCTACAGGTGCTTCGCACCCTACAGGTCTGAAGACCGGGAACCGAAGGTTAACCTGCAGTTCGAACCGCTACGCCCTTCGGCCTTCGCGTTCGCTTGCCAAGTGTTTTCGCTTGCTGTCCGCTTTTTAAAATAAAAAGCGGAAAAGCGAACAGCGAAGTGCCTCGCTCAGCTCGTGAACCGAACCCGGAGGTGCTGTTGCCTATCGACTTCGTCGAGTTCTTCCGCGCAAGCAACTATACCTTACCCGATTGATCCAGCTGGTGGTGGAGATCCTATTTTATTTCAGCATCTATTCTTAAAGAGACCCTGGTGTTTGTATACCCATTTATGCATTGGTAACCCCTTTGAATTCAAACTATCGAAAAGGAACCTACGTGCAACCCGTGGGTCGGGTCAAGCGTCAGCATCTACGCCAACGCCGCTGCCGACCCCCACCCCAGGGCATGTCTGCAATACGAGCTTTGATTTTAGCTTCTTTAAAGATAAATCACTCAATGCCTTCTGAAGATTTTTTCACATGGTTCCTTGCGAACTGTAGGTTAACCTTCGGTTCATTCATAACCACTCGTAGAGAAAATTTACAATTTGTGATTACTCAAAAAGAGATTAGCGTTCTTTATATGATTCGAGACACTCTTGGTTTTGGTCGGGTGATTCAACAAGGTCAGCGCACATATCGATATATAGTGCAAGATAAAAAAGCACTTGAGCTTCTTGTTGCATTATTCAATGGTAATCTAGTATTACCCACAAAACAACGAAATTTCAAAAAATTTGTCGATTTATACAATCAAAAAGCTGGAAAAGGAAGAATCATATTAGAAAAAGTAAACCCCATCCAATCTGAGATTTTACCCAGCTTAGATAATGGGGCCTAGGCATATACGTGGGCTCCGCCACACCGCGGCCTTGTGCTTCGTGCAAACGTGTGTAAAGCCATACTCATTTTTTTTAGAAATCATATTAAAAAATATATGACCAAAAATTTTCCAATAAAAGCCAACACTCTAAAAGGCCACGCACTGCGTGAATATAAAAAAACCATAACCTTAAACGCTATACAGAAAGAGGTTCTTATGGGTACTCTACTAGGGGATGCCTCTGTACCTTTTCGAAAGGGAAAATCTGCCTTGTGTGTCCAGTTTAAACAAACTCATTCAAATGCCGAATATATCCATCATTTATATGACCTTTTTGAACACTTTGTGGGCACGCCCCCGCGAGTGGAAAAGATTCGTGATATGCGGGGAGGTCAAGCGAAGTATTATCAAAGTATACTGTTTCGAACCTATGGACACCCAGAGTTCCAATTTTATGATGACCTCTTCTATCCAGTCCATGAATACAAAGGTTCGAGCCGAAAAAAACGAGTTCCTCCAAATATCCACGAACTATTGACTGCAAGATCACTGGCCTATTGGTTCATGGACGACGGGACTTATCATTATACATACAAAAAGTCCAACAAACGAACCTATAGATTTTCTACTCATTCATTTCCTTTTGAGGACCAACAAATACTTGTCCAAGCTTTAAACAATAACTTTGATATTGCAGCTACTCTTCAAAAGGAACGTTCTTATTATAAATTATATATTCGTTCAACATCCGTGAACCGTTTTGTCGATTTGATTGGCGCTTCGCGCAAGCGCGCCTTGTTTTTATTATAAAATTCGGTAATTTTGTGCCCACGGCTCACAGGGCTCAAAGGTTGTTTGTTGTTTTACGATTTCTTTTTTGTCTAATTCCAATGCTTTTCGTTTACGATATATAGTGTCTCAAAAAGGTGAAATCAATCTAGTCTTTTTAAAACATTTGATTCGATTATTTAAAACAGGAGTCATTGAACCGCATTCTGAAGAGAAGAATTTTTCTTATATTGTCAATGGAGTCAAAGCTTGTGCGCTAGTACGCCCTTATTTTGATAGATTTACTCTCAAAAGTATAATAGCTATCTCTTGTGGAAACAACTTCATGATCATATTAAAAACAAAAATCATTTAGATCCAAAGTTGCGGCCTTTTTAAAAAGGATTAGCAGCTCGTGTCAATTCCACAGGACGTCACCCCGAGTAAATTACTCTGAATATTTCAGATCAAAGGCGGCTAGCGCTAGCGTCTCCGAAGCTACCAAGCACCAGGGGTAAGGAATACAGGGAATGGTGCGGCGCGAGCCGTAAAACCGTTAGGGCAGATGCAAGCTGTAGTGTCATGGTGGCCATACACACACATTGAAGACAAAGACCCGACTCGGTAAACGCTTTGTGGGCAACTATCGCCATTGCTCGATGTTACCATTACTCTAGTCTTGATCTGGAGGTGTCATGTAACTTTTAGAAGAAAATGATGCTTATGGTCAACAGGACCTGACAGGGTCCTGGAGCAAAATAACCATTTTGCTTGGCAACGCTAATGAAAACGGTCAAAGAGATAACTCCCATCTTCAGACCGTCGGTTATCTAAGTAATCGCTACAGACTGGGTCATTAGTGGGTACCTGAAAAGGTGCTTAATGTACAGTCGGTTCCCCGGTATAGGCCATCTATGAAACCAACCCGCCTGCACAGCCTTGTGCTAGCGCTGGTCGAGCTTCGCTCGACCAAAAACTATGTTGGGTACGTGTGGGTGTCAAGAAAATGGGTGGTACATGTAAATTAAGATAGGGACTGCTGCACGTAGCTTGCAGTATTTAATCTTAATGTGGGGAATGGGTTCTTTGGTCAATTTTGGCCCATTCATACTGTAAAGTGTGAAATGTCGTGGGCTGTTAGCAGGAAACTCCCGTCTTCGGACAGTAGTTCGACCAAAGTGTTAGATACCATGAACTTAAGTGGCCAACGGTGTCCCGTTCTGGTCAAAAGTCAAATACGAGTCGGGAGTAATCTGCAGGTAATCAAAGCTCATAGCAAGCGAGTAATAACCTCAGAGGCCGTATGCCCGCTAACCACTTCACCAAAATTAGAACTGAATCGAAGGTGCTATAGTACAAACACCCGAGAATCTAAAATTCGGTGGAATCAATGGCTCGCCGGTCTTATAGACGGCGACGGATGTCTCTTAATCTCTAAACACGGTTATACTTCATGTGAAATCACTATGGGGATTAGAGACGAACACGCTTTAAATCAAATTAAACAAAAATTAGGTTAAACTTCGCTCTGGGTCGAATTCGATTCGTTACCGTCTACACCATAAAAAGGGAGTAATCGACTGAATCCATCGAATCAATGGTCATATTCGACATTCTACAAGAACAATACAGTTGCAAAAATTGTGTAAACACTTGGGAATTGACTAGATACAATCTAAATCCTGCACGCGGAGCGTGCAGTGTTGGTTTGCTGGTTTTTTTGACGCTGATGGTACTGTGACTTTTAGTTTCAAAGGTAACCACCCGCAGTTATCTATTCGCGTGACAAATAAAAATAAGGCTGATGTGACTTTAATTCAAGAAGCTTTTGTTTATTATGATAAGAGTCAAAATGGTTATTATACATGGTCTATACAAAGCAACCCGGATATTTTTAAACTTTTAGAGTATTTCAAAAAATATCCCAGTCGTAGCTCTAAAAAAGGACGTCTACACTTGATCCCCAGATATTTTAGCTTGGTTGAAATTAGGGCCTACGCTCAACCAGAAAATTCTCTACAATTTAAAGCGTGGAACCGAAGGGGTGCGAACCTAGTGAGCCGCTTCGTGCAAGCACCGACGCCCTACGGGCCCTACGGGCGCTACGCCCTACGGGCCCAACAGGTCACCCGAAGGTTAACCTGCAGTTCGCAAGGAACCGTTTATTAAGCAAATGGCAGTCATATGGTGGTTAAAGAAATGGCCCGTGTTCGGCGAGGTGTCTTTGAGCGCCTAATGCTACTTTGGCGGTGCCGGATTACGCATCCAGAAGTATATATTCTAATTTTACCAGGATTTGGAATTATAAGTCAAATTGTATCTACATTTTCACGTAAACCAATCTTCGGATACTTAGGTATGGTATACGCTATGCTTTCTATTGGTGTCCTTGGATTTATTGTATGGGCTCAAGGTGGGCCTCGTTTGTGGCGACACACATGTAATAAACCTTGCTGTATGCTGGGACGATTGGATGCTGTAAAGGTGTCGAGAAAGACTGAACAATCTCTACAGCGATTGACAATTTATCAGCAGGTAATTTCGCCATTGGTTGCTTATAGGTTGCGAAGCAACCTGCAATCGCACATGGTTCAGGCTTATACAATAGCAACAGGCCGGTCTTTTGAAAGCACCCCAGAGACTGTACGCGGGGCTACCTTTGATCTGGTTCCATTTCTGAATGATTACCCATGCCATGATCATAAAACACCTACGCAAGACTTCCTTGTATGGTTTATAGGCTTCTTTGAGGCTGACGGATGTTTGTCCTTTAAAAAAAATCTACGCCCTCTACATTTTGTGATACGCCAAAAAGACCCTAAAGTGCTCTATTACATTCGAAATCATTTAGGGTTCGGGCACATCTATCATGATACAGATGGCTATTACTCTTTTCGAGTATACAAGCAACAACATACGGGTCTTCTAGTAAAATTGTTGAATGGCAATCTTGTGCTTCAAAGAATCAAAAAACGTTATCGTGACCTTTTTACCTGCGAAAGATCAGTTTATCCGTCTATACAAGATGCTTGGTTGTCGGGGTTTACTCAAGGTGATGGTGGGTTTAACATTAATATTAGTCGTCGAGATAAAACTCGTACTGGTTATAGAGTGCGTTTGCGTTACTATTTAGACCAAAAAGAAGCAGAAAAGGATTTAAGCTATATTGCTTCTCACTTAATAAGGTCCGGAAGGGTTCGCCCTAGAAGTGGTGATAAGATGTATAGATATACTATGGACACCCATAGCACAATACCTTTGTTAAGCTATTACTTTCAAAAATTTCCCTTACAAGGTCTAAAACATATTCTTCAAGTCAAATGGTTTAAAGCGTACCATCTAATACAGACAAAAGCACACTTAACGGAGTATGGTTTATGTAGAATTAGACGTATTAAACTTTCAATGGAGGAACTATTAAAAGCTACTGACACTGAGCTATAATTGGCTGGGTCGAGTAAGCTATCAAAGGTAGATGAGCCAGTCCGGAGTCAATACTAAAGCTTCGCCTTCGGCGAGCCGAGGGCCCTGCTTGGGGCACGCCTAGGGCAAAAGGCCGCCCACTTGTATTTAAAGTCCCCTCGGGGATCAAGTGAAGGCGCAAGGGTAAAAGTGAGATCACTTTGCTACTCAAGCATGGGAGTCTTTTAGTATAGGCTTAGCATCATATGGTGTGGTCCGTTCATGGACGAAGCTCCGAACAAAATTCAGAGCGAATCTGTGCACTCATTAGTTGAGTGAACTGAGCTGTCATGAGGGTGAGAACCCGTTGCCACAAATGTGGTAGCTATCAAGCCCCTCCCCCCAAAGAAACGGGGTGAACGCTTTGCCCACATGCGTTGGTTCAGTAAGAACACTCGAGTCAGCGGTTGCTGACCCGCGGGGGATGGCTCCCCAAGGTGTGAAGCTGGGCAAAACGGGAAGAAGAGCTCAAGAAGAGGAGTCTTGACGAATCCCAAGCAAGGGCGTGACGCCTCCGCCCGCCGGAGCGCGTCATAACATCTCGAAAGAGGTGTTACCGATGGCTAACAATTAAGTGAACCGTGATTACCAAGGCTGCCCTTCGGGCAGAACCTCAACAAGAGGGATCATTTGCGATGACGCACCGTAATACTCAAACAGGGTTGCTAATCTCTTCTTGTCTGAACTCTATACTTTTTCGAAAGTTTATTGCGTGCTACGCACGCAAGCTAACCTTTTGAGTTCCGAAGACCTTCAATAGCTTTCAGAGACCCCTGCGTTCGGAATATCGGACAAGGGCCTAGGGATATGTGCATATGGTATATCCCGTTTCTTTGATGTGCCCTCGGTGTAAAGCAGGAGCCTTCCGGCCTAATTATGGCAGTTCGGAACGGAAAAACCTCTAGTGTCTCTTTGTACGTGTGGCAAAGCTACACGTCTCGAAGCAGGTCGCCAGCCGCATGGCACTTGAGTGTAGGATGAGGTAAGAAGCTAATGCCAATCTGTAATAGATTGGATACGCCCACGTACCTCCGCAGGCACATGCAAAGGTGCCTGCGAGGAGCCGTATGACGGGAAACTGTCACGTACGGTTCTGAATTGGCGGTTAAGAGGGAGACCCTTCGCCGACCATAACTTTACAGTAGGTTTAGATGTAGATTCTCTTGAGTCGTGGGGTGCCGCAAGGCACCTCCTTATAACTGAGCTGTATGCTGAGAACCTCATAAGCTTTCTTCGCTGTTGTTTGATGCCTAGCACCGAACAATTATTAAAGTGATGAAAAAATCACTTGCAGTTTTGGGCAATCAGCAGGAAACTAAAATACTTTAATACTTTGATGTCATAGATAACATCGCAAAACATACCATGGGTCACAAACAGAGTGAGTTACCTAGGTGTTATTTAGCTGGTTGAGGGCTAATGCCAGGCAATGTGGATATCGACGCCCCGCAGGGGGGCCATTGGAAATGATTTTCCATGAAATGGATGACCACTGGCTGACTATTTACAACAAACAATAGGTTCGGTTTCAAACATGCTTTGGCGCCTGGTTGAAATGCGGCCGCAACTCATTCGTTCTAGTGCGTATGTCTGTACATGTAGCTGTATCCACAGTTATTAGATTTTTATCCAAACAATTACATAATGGTAAAAAGAATTCTAAATTTAGCGTCTATTTACATTGCCGTAACTTCATGGATCAATTACTATGCTTTGCTTCACCCGCGGGTTTCACGTCTAATCTGGTGGTTCACTGTCCTAGTTATTTCTGCGTGTGTCTGCGACTTTTTAAAATATTATGACCACTTGGTGACCTATGGTTTATCGGTTAGTCATATTTTGATAGGTATTCAATCGAGTTTTTCGTGGCCATTAAAATGTTGTTTTGGGTTTCATCTTCTGAATTTGGAACTAGCTTTTGTGAATTACGTGTTATTAAAAAATGATCAAATCAAACGCCTTTTTATCCAACAATATGGCATAGAGTTGCTCAAACAACGGGGATTAAATCCTGGTGCGGCTCTTCGCCAAGCGATGACCACATTAGCAAAAGCTGGAGGTCTAGGTATTGGCATTTTCGCTGTAGGAAAACTCGTTGATAACTACCACTATAGCAATAACTATGAGTCGTATCTAAAAGCAATGGATGAAGCCCGTAAAGTGGGTGATCCACAGTTCAAGCCCGAACCGCCCAAGAAGTCGGGTGTGTTTTAGGATATGGCGAAGGTCCACTGTAGCTAACATAACCCGGGATGCTCAATTCCTAAAGAATTGGTGGTGCGATCGCTCCCGACGCGCCCGGGCTCGGGGGCACATGCCCCCGGCACACCAATTGACGGCCTGCGCAGGGCCGATTGGGTCGTATCTAATTCACTATTTAATTACAAACAAAGTTAATGAACACAACCACTATTTATCTTATTTCGATAAGTTTAAGCATGTTGATTATGCTATTTAGATGTCCCGTATTTACAAATTATAGTGATGGTTTCCTTCCTATTTATTATTGTTTTTGTTTTTCCTAATTGTATAATTCCAGTGGTTCGAGCACTTATTGAATGGATCGAGTCTTTTTATGTAGGAGTTCGAGGGGATATTCTCCACACTATATTATGTGGTATTGTTATTTGACGGTTTTCTTCATTTTCTTCGTTTTATCGTCGCACATGGTTTTTCAAACACAGCCCAATTTTTGGCTCATCCGCCCCTAACTTTTCAATTAGGCTGTCTGCTATTCTGCTTGGAGGTGTCCGTGATATTAGTGACTTTTTTACTCTGTTGGAAATATCGCTCTGTAATTAGCGAGAACATAGATACTCAACCTATCAAAGCGTTAGGTCTGAACCCTAACCCACAACAACTAGAAAACCTTTTCTATCTTGCTATGATGGCAGCAGTAAGTGCTTATATCATTGGATACTTTGCCCAGAGCCCAGACGTATAATGGTGGACAGGCCCTCGATATCAACCGCACGATAGTCGAAAATTTACAAAAAGATGTTGTGGAGAAACACATTGGTGCAGATGAATATATACAAGGGATCAAGTAAGTGGCTGAAAGCAATGCCCAGATAGCTAAGACAAAGCCCTTCGCTTTTAAGAATTTGAAGAATTAGATGTGCCTCAATTCTTCTTCGAAAGGTGGCGCGTTCTCACACACTTGTGTGATTAGGCGCGAGCCCCGAAGGGGGCGCTTTGTTCTAACGTCTACTCCTGCGCTTGCGCGCGGCGCAAGCGTCCTGACCGTTCAACTAACCCTCGCTTGACCATAAAACATTTCCATTAGCTATTTGGATAGCGCACCTTTTTGATTCTATGGTTTTTAAGCTTGGAGCCTTTTTATTTCCACTTATCCATAGGTGACTGCAACGGTCATAATCATTACCAGATAATTTGCCCAGCTCCTAGCAAAATCAGGCGAAGCCGACCTAAACAGTATTGCGAAACTTTTAACGTGCATGACATTAAAGTAAGAGTAGGATCCTCAGAGACTTTACGCTCAGCGCCTAGTCACCTGTGAACCGCAGAGCTTGCTCCGCTGGCGGCTCCGCTTGCTTCGCTGGCGGCTCCGCTTGCTTCGCTGGCGGCTCCGCTCGCTTCGCTGGCGGCTCCGCTTGCTTCGCTGGCGGCTCCGCTTGCTTCGCTGGCGGCTCCGCTTGCTTCGCTGGCGGCTCCGCTTGCTTCGCTGGCGGCTCCGCTTGCTTCGCTGGCGGACGCCCTGCGATCGGTTGATAGAATTGGGTTTAAGATATAGTCCATGGTTATTAAGAAACTAGTAATCTGGCTGACAAGAGCATATTTTACAGCAGCTACTATAATTATTGCGGTTCCGACCGGAATTAAAGTGTTTAGTTGGATCGCCACAATGTGGGGCGGATCAATCTCATTAAAAACACCAATGCTTTTTGCTATAGGGTTCATTTTCCTATTCACTATTGGTGGAGTTACAGGAGTTATCTTAGCAAACTCAGGTATCGATATTGCGCTCCACGATCAGGCTAGCTTAGCCATAGTAAAATTGACACAAATAAAAACGAATAACAACTGTTTAACGTCCTCAAATTATTTCGAACCTTTTTTTGTTGGTTTATTTGAAGGCGACGGCTGTATACATATAGGCAAAACAAAAGGCGGAAAATGGTCTTATGGTCGTTTTCAGATAAGGTTGAAAGCTTTGCCTGAAAACGAAGTGATGTTAAAACTCATTCACCATCATCTAGGTGGGTCACTTTGTTACAACAAATCCAAAAAGCACCATCCAAAAATTGTTTGGGTTGCTGTCAGCCAAAAAAGTACCCGTCAAATATTAAATATTTTTGAAAAATATCCGTTGTTAACCAGTCGGAAAATCTGTCAGTTGAATCATTTAAAACAATGCATGGACAATCGATCTTGGTCTTATCATTTAGAAACCCGGGATCATAGATATGATAAACAACAGCAAATGGTTGAATATTATCAACAGAATTTTATTCGCCCGAATTACTTTGGTCCTTGGCTCAGTGGTTTTATTGAGGCTGAAGGTTGTTTCCGATCAACCCACACTTTGAGCGTATATGTCGGACAAAATCATGATTGGTATATTTTGAATGCCATTAAGACTTATTTTCATAGTCATCATAAGCTTGGAATTCATAAAGATATAAGAACACAAGCTATTCAATACAGATTATCAATGTCTGGTAAACCAACGATTGAAAACATAATCAAGCATTTTGAAAAGAACCCTTTGCTTGGTTATAAAAAGGTTTCCTATGATCTATTTTGTGAGCGTTACCTATCTAGGTCTTAAAAAGGACAAAGGGTGCTTTCGCTCTGCGCCAGCAGGCGCCTTCGGCCCTGCACGCAGCTTGCCCATCTCTGCTGGGCGTGTCTGTCTCTTTCATTTGTTTGGAGAAACAGTTCAACAGTTTTGTTTTTATTTGTGTTCGTTTTATTGTACGTGTCGTGTGGTCACACCGCTGTGATAAAACATTTATCGAAGGTCTTCGACGCCTGCCACTAATATAAAATTGTTTTATCGGTCTAGTAACAGCTAGGCTAACGGGGAAACCTGTTGAAATCTATAAAAGGTGATAGACTTGTACTGTAGAATCCTCAAATTTTACAGTTTTTCAACAGGTAATCCCGTGGAAACCAAAACAAACATGGGGTTCGCTTGGGTTGCCTTCGCCCCTGGGTCGATAAGCATTGCACGAGCCATGTTTGTGAGTAGGATCCGTAGAGACTATACGCGGTGGTTGAATGAATTTGCGCTTTTCTCACTTTTGCTGAAAGATAAAAAGCCAAGTGGGGCCTTTCGCCTAGCGTTACTTGGTTACCAAGTAACTTAGAAAATATAAATAAGCTTTATACGTGTTTAGTTATTATGGCCTTCGGGTTCGCTGACCAAGCAAGGGCTACACGGTTCCCGTCGGCCTTCGATTAAACAAGTAGAATTCATTCAATAAGAGCTAGTCCGATCCGGTGAGCAATCACCGTAGTGAGCAATCACCATAACCCACAAAAAACGTACTACGTGGTGGCTCATTTTCATTATGTGTGCGGGATACACTACCCCTCAATCCGCTGGTACTGGAAAGTACTGTACTGGGGTCCTCGAGTGCTAATCCATGTCCCAACCGAACCCTTAATGTCAGTAATGAGCATCGCTCAAGTTGAAAGTCAAAGTGAAGGCGGTGTAAGCTGTGGGACCTGGAAAGAAAAACTCTGGTGTGTAGGGGTACGAACCTCATCGAAAGCTGCCTGCTTTGAAACGGGGGGGCAATCATGCCTTACTTGCTATCGCCGTCTTTGCATGAGTACACCGAACGCATACGGCGAAAAGTTGACCTCGGAGTCGGGTTCCGATAGCAAGTCGCGGGATGTAAAATCCTGCAAATGCTTAGAGGGCACACTAGAGTTGGCCTACTTGTGTGAACAGAGGGTAAACAGCTGTCGGAAGTTCTCAAAGTGGGTCGAACGGGTTGAGGGTAAGTATCACAAGGAGCATAGGCTGGGAAACAAGTCAGCTCCAGCGAAGGGTCGAAAAACTTTCAAAGTCAAGTGTGGTTTACAGCACACTTTTGAAGCAGCTTGCGCTGCACGTAACAAACCTGGCATACTTTTTGTCGCAGAAAGAAGTTTAGCGCCTAAGCGAGAGGGTTCACGAGCGAAGTTTGCTTGGCAACCCCGCAAATTTGTTGGACCTTCGCCGAAGTGCGACGCACGGCTGGAGGCAAAAGTGGGTGGAAGTTCACTCACTGCATTCGTGACCCCTGGGTGGTTGGAGTCGCGAATCGCTTCGCGCGTAGGGCGCTCGAGGCCTTTTCGAGGCGCGCAGCGGTTCGCTGGGTCAGCAAGCGAAACTGCTAGCGCTGCGGGCTCTACAAGTGGTCACGAGCGAACCCTTATGCTGCTGCGCCCTTCGATAATAGCTGCTTGCGCGGAGCGCCCTGGTGTTTTTCAAAAAAAAAGGGTGATTCAGCCCAGGGGTCACGAGCGATGCGAAGTGAGCGCCTCTGGCCAGTGGCGGAAAATAGGCGCAAGGTGTGAGCCAGAGGTGCAGCGCGAGGTTAATGGAAGTAATATAATGACCTTATCTCAACCTCAGTTAAAAGGAGCTTCCGTGAGCTCAACGCGCTACGGACTGACAAAACTTGCTGAACTGAAACGGCACCGAGACGGGAAATATCGACATCTCATCGAAATCCTCGCGGATCCTCAGGTATTGCTAGTTGCGTATGGGCATCTGAAGAGAAAATACAGAACTCCCGGGCAATTGCAACTAGTCAACCCTATTGGATCGGACTTGGATTTATCCGATGATTCACTAAGTGTTCCGGCGCTGCGCGGTTCGCTTGCCAAGCGAGCGAAAGACCCTATCGAGCGAGAGTGTTTTTATTTTATGGCGAAACGTTTGAGAGAAGGCAACTATGAATGCAAGCCAGCGCGTCGAGTAGTAATACCAAAGTGCCCCAACCCATCGCGCTTTGAAAAAGCGCCTTCTTATAAAATACCAATATCGATAGTGAGTCCTCGAGATCAAATAGTTCAGGAAGTAGTGTTCATTATTCTCAGTTACATCTATGGCGGAAGCTTCTATAAAGGCTTTCGGCGGAGTAGCGGATGTCATAGTGCCCTCAAGGATATACGGCGTAGATGGAATGGAGTCTCATGGTTCATCGAATTCGATATACGTCCGCGCAACGAAAAGATAAGTCGAAGAATTCTTGTCAACATTCTTCGAGAGGATATCCAGGATCAACGATTTTTTAATTTATTACACAAGATGTTCAAAACCAATCTAGTGAACCTTTTCCCCTCGAATAAGGCGCCCCTAGGATTATCTCGCCTGCTCTGTGATATATACTTGAGCAAGCTAGATAAGGAAGTTAAAAGAATTCAAGTCGAATATAATAGTTCACATAGAGCCTGCAGAGAGAACCCTGTATTCACTCAATTTACTCGCGTGACTTTGGCTGAGAAGATACGGCTGGAGTTTAATCGATACAAAATTCGTCGCTTACTTCATAAAAGAATTCGTCGAGCTTACAAAAAGGGCATTTCAAAAACATACTATAATAACCCCAACGACCGGCGCATCTTTTATGTTCGCTACATAGATCACTTCTTATTTGGTGTAATAGGCTCTAAACTCCTTGTGAAAAAGGTCCAGAATCGAGTGTCTCAGTTTTTAAAATCAGGGTTGCACTTCGAAGTGAACAAAACGACCATAACTCATTCGACCGCTGGTATGGTACATTTTTTAGGCATGAAGGTGCAGTGCACCTTACCTCCAAAATACTCTGCTTTGCGTCGTGGCTCCGAATCGCTGAAAAGAATCCGCCTTAGACTGAAGACCCAATTGCTCTTACGCAAAAAAGCATGGGAAGCAAGCATTCGCCGTATTGCGTTCCATAAATGGGCGGAAGCATTTGAAAAAACTCGCAAACTTTTAGGCTCAACCACGTTGGCTAAGCGAGTAGCCTTTTCCAATGCGTTTGAATTGGCACAGCGATTGACCACAAATAATTTGCTTGGCCCCCAAATTGGCGGATCGACGGTTTCCCAATTGTTGACAGCGGAGAAAGCACTTTTCTCTAGTATCATTTGGAAAGGGCTCCCCCAAGAAATCAAGCGAAAACATGTAGAGTTTATCTCTTTACTTGATCATCATTCTTATGGGTATAATCGATTGAAGATGTCAACGCTAAGTGGTACGAGGTCGGGCTGCACTGCATCAAGTTCTTCGACGAAAAGTCTACCACCTAGAATAAGAATATTAGCTCCTATTGACCATATTCGAGACCAATTACGTCGCCGGGGAATTGTCGAAGATAAAAATTTTCGGCCAACCGCATCAAAAAGAATGTTGAATCACGAGGATTCCATAATAGTGAACTACTTTAGGGTGATCGCCCAGGGGTTACTTAGTTATTATCGATGTTGCGATAATTTTCATAAGGTCAAGCGAATCGCTACTTATCATCTACGATGGGCTGCGCTGCATACTCTAGCCAATAAGCACAAGTTGACAGTGAAAAATGCAATCTACTGCTACACTCTGAACCTGGTAATCAGGCAGGAGTTCAATGGGCAAGTTATAATTGTGGCTAAATTTCCTTCTAAGAAAGACATTGCCATAATGAGAAAGAAGTTTCTTGTCGATGCAGATCTTCCACGATATTCGGCCCCTTTCGCTAGCTCAGTAAGCGAACTCCGACGAAAGTATTCGGATCAGTCAATATACGCTGATTAAAAAAAAAGCCTGCACGCCGCCGCTCTATTGTTTATGGATTCTCCCGTGTCGTGTGATTTTGTTTTCAGGTTTAGGTTGAGAGGAGCCGTAGGACGCAAGAGTGTCACATACGGTTCTGTGAGAGGAGGCCTAGGCCGTTTATCAGGCTATGCCTTCCTACTCTCGGTTGTCGATGGGTGCTGTGTTTGCAATTTTCGCCGGATTCTACTATTGGATAGGCAAAATATCTGGATTTAATTACCCAGAAACTTTGGGTCAGATTCATTTTTGGTTATTTTTCATTGGAGTAAATCTTACATTCGGGCCAATGCATTTCCTCGGTCTAGCTGGAATGCCACGTCGTATTGGTGATTATCCAGATGCCTACGCGTCATGGAATGCTATTGCAAGTTATGGGAGTTATGTTTCTGTTATTTCTACTTTACTTTTTTTCTATATAGTTTACTTAACCTTAACCAGTAGAGATCGGTGTCCCAACAATCCATGGGCGACTGAATCGGATCAAGCAACAGAATATACTTTAGAATGGTTGATACCAAGTCCTCCTCCGTTTCACACTTTCGAAGAAATTCCATCGATCAAAGAGGCACCACTGTCAAGGTAGCCTTCACGCACCCTAGCGAAATGCTTGATTAGGGCCTGGTGCTGTAGCACTCAGCGGTTAAGGGCGCCGGGCCTCAATGGGGTTCGCTCGCGAAGCACCACTCTTATTCTTATCCGCTTGCTTCGTAAGCGACCCCCAAGGCCTTCGCCCTTGGGCCTGGGGTCCCCGAGTGCCAGCGAAGGGGGCCAAACCATGCAGGCCCCTTGGGGCTCGCTGGCTGAGCCAGCGAACCCCCATGAGCGCACCATTATGCTGGTGAGCGTCAATATTTATGATAAACACTGGTTATATCTACTTAGACAGAGTTCCACTTTGCTAGCCAGCAAAGTAGAAGACGCTGTGCGAAAAATCAAGCGGCACGCTATCGTGGCGGGTGTATAGCTCAGAGGGTAGAGCATTGAGCTTTTAACTCAGCGGTCGCAGGTTCAAGTCCTGCTGCACCCAACGTGATCAACGAGCTGTATGGTGCTCGCACCAGTATGAGCGCACCAAACGTTGCAGGTGCAAGCATCTAACGGTTGGCCTACAACCGAACAGCTTACGTAGTAGTAGGCCCCGCAGGGCTTTGACTCGAATAGCTGCGAGCCCTTCAGGTTCGCTTGCAAAGCAAGCGAACGAGCGAATGCACGTGAAGCAAACGAAGGCCCGAAGCCCGAGCAGCGCCCTCGGGCCAACGTTTCTGTACGCCGGGCTCCTTTGGAGTATTCATATTAATGTTTTCCCATTTGTTGACGGGTGTCCCTTTCGTCTAGAGGTCAGGACATCGCTTTTTCAAGGCGGTAACGCGGGTTCAATTCCCGCAAGGGGCAGCTATAAATAACTGTGCGATTATTTTGCATATTCATAGTGCCCGTTGGAATAATAGCAGCAATCGTGCAATCACATTTTTTCAAAAAATGAAAGACCAGGCACCCTGTTTCAATGCACGCTAACAGCAGCCTTCGCTCGCGAAAGCCTGGGGACCTCGAATACGCCTGTTATAGCAGGGTGAGCCCAAGGCTCCAGGCCGACTATTCTCAGGTCGAGTAAGACCGCTCGGCCATCGGGCTTTCGCTTGCTGGCCAAGCGCTGGTAACTCCCCCTTGCTCACTAGGTGAGCAGGTTGCTGGTTCGCTTGCTGAGCAAGCGAACCAGCTAAAAGGCGCTCTGCGCAAGCTAGGGGGTTGCTAGCCCTTCGGGGCCTCCACCTGAGGCCGGTTATTTATCGGTCGCAGGTAGCTCACTAGGTTCGCGTGCATTTAAAGGGCCTGCTCGTCGGTTATACCTTCGGGGCCGCACTGCAGGTCTGGTAAAGCTTCGGGTACAGGTGACCAAGTGACCCGAAGCGCGTGCGCATTTCTCAAGATGAGCACAACGCAAACCGAAGGGCGTAGCGGGTCTTCAGACCTGTAGGGTCATTGACCCTTCGGGTGCGAAGCACCTGTAGGTGCTTGCACCTTCGGTTCCCGGTCTTCAGACCTGTAGGGTCCTCGACCCTTCGTGCAAGCACCTACTTCGCACCCGAAGGGCGTAGCGGTTTGCGTCAATGACCGAAGGCCGAAGGTGCAAGCACCGACGCCCTACGGGCCCAAGGGGCGCTACAGCCCTACGGGCCCTACAGGTCTGAAGACCCGCTCCGCCCTTCGGTCGAATACCCCACAGGGCACGGTAATCATTTGATATATAAATGGCCTATTGATTGACATCTACTAGAAGGTCACACACGGTCATTTTTATTATTGATAGTTTTTCCAGGGATATCTTGGCGGTCGCTTGTAAAGCAATCCAACAAAAAAACGGGTGTGAAGATCAATCGCCCAACTTGATTCTATCAAAAACACAGTACATGTAACCAATACAGCGGAGACGACCGCTTGCTAGCTGCAGGACGCTACCACCGAAGGTCAGCACTCAAGCTATTTAACCGGGGCACCTACCCCCGGCAACCCAATGGGAACCAAAGGGTGCGCAGCACATAGTGCTAGTTTCGCTTGTTCCGCTTGTTAACAAAGCGAACCCGAGGGCCTTCGCGAGCGAACCGCCAAGCCAAAGGTCAACCCAGGGCGCAATTCGCCGCAGGTCCTCCGCCTGATCTAATTCACTAGCAAATTCACTATTTAATTGAATATCGAAAAACTATGGCTCTATCCTCTGGAGAATTATCAACTTTATTAGAACAAAAAATATCAAATTATTATAAAAAAATAAACATTGATGAAGTCGGTCGAGTACTGTCTGTGGGAGATGGCATTGCTCGTGTTTATGGATTAAACAAAATACAAGCAGGTGAAATGGTTGAATTCGCGAGTGGTGTTAAAGGAATGGCTCTAAACTTAGAAAACGATAATGTCGGTGTTGTTCTTTTTGGAAATGACAATGCCATTAATGAGGGTGATATTGTGAAAAGAACAGGTGCTATCGTAGATGTTCCAGTGGGGAAGGCCACGTTGGGTCGTGTTCTAGATGCACTGGGCAATCCTATCGATGGTCAAGGCCCTTTAAAGGATGTTAGTCGTCGGCGCGTAGAAGTAAAAGCACCAGGTATAATCGCTCGTAAATCAGTGCATGAACCTATGCAGACTGGATTAAAAGCTGTAGATAGCCTAGTGCCCATAGGTCGTGGTCAGCGCGAATTGATTATTGGAGACAGGCAAACTGGTAAAACAGCCATTGCTATTGATACAATTTTAAATCAAAAAGACATAAATACAGGAAATGACGAATCAAAGAAACTCTATTGTGTATATGTTGCAGTAGGCCAAAAACGATCTACAGTGGCCCAGTTAGTAAACCTTCTTTCTAAAGGGGATGCTTTAAATTATTCAATTATTGTAGCGGCTACTGCATCGGATCCTGCTCCCTTGCAATTTCTCGCTCCGTATGCTGGATGCGCCATGGGAGAATACTTTCGGGATAACGGAATGCATGCTCTAATTATTTATGATGATTTAAGTAAACAATCGGTGGCTTACCGGCAGATGTCGCTATTGTTGCGGCGCCCTCCAGGCAGAGAAGCTTTCCCGGGAGACGTGTTTTATTTGCATTCGCGTTTGCTTGAAAGAGCAGCAAAAATGTCTGATCAAACTGGATCTGGATCTTTAACGGCACTTCCAGTGATCGAGACTCAAGCTGGAGATGTGTCTGCAGTGCGCCTTGGAAAGGTGCGTTTGGGTATAAGAAGGTTAAAATCAAATCTGACGAATGGTGTCCTTACCTTTCGCGGGATCAGACCGCTGGGGACCATAGCATGGACGACATTCGAGTGCTGCCGTATGATCAATTCGAGTGCAATCAGGTATAGCATCACCTCTGCCAAAAAGGGCGGTTCGGAAGGCGAGGAAGCCCATGCGGAACTTCTTCGCGATAAACCCTCTGAAAATAACTCTAATGAAGAGCAAAAGACGCTCAACGATCTAAATGGTAGGCATACAACCAAACGTGCAACCAAGGGATCACCCCAATGGTCATCGAAAAACCCGAAGACAGATTTAACGTCTTTTACGGATACAGAAGACCGAGGTATATCCAAAAATGAAGTGGGTGACAGATCAGTCATAAGTAATGTGATGGATACATCGGACCAAGATAGCTCTGTAGAAAGCGAGGTCCACTCGATGGAATGGTCACATGAAAGGACTGTAGATGGTAATGAACTTCCCCGAAAAGTGGCGGAAAATCTGCCCCTGGAAAGGGAAGGAAACTTAGATGTATATAATGAGGTTAATGCCAATAAAGATTTATCTATGCAGGGTATACAATATAAAAACCCAGGCAAAGTCTCTTATGAAGACATTTACAATTTAGATAATCTTAAGGCTGGCTACGCGAAGCTGAAAACTAATGTAGCCGCAGGGATAGATGGTCGAACAAAATCTGACTTAACAGAGAAAGGCCTTATGAAACTTTCCAAACAATTGAGAAAACAAACCTACAAGCCTAAACCTGCCAAACGGATAATGATCCCTAAACCCGATGGTGGACTAAGGCCACTCTCAATGGCGTGCGCGGTTGACAAGGTTGTACAATCCACTTTAAAACTGTTGATAGAACCTCAAGTGGAACCCCGATTTAGGGAGTCCAGCCATGGGTTCCGTCCCGGCAAGAGTTGTCATACAGCCCTCCGAGAAATACGGTTGAAGTGGACTTCTATGACCTGGCTTATCCCGATCGATATTAAGAAATATTTTGATAAGATACATCATGACCTACTTTTAGAAGTAATGGGACCCGTACTACCGACTCGGTCGTTGCAGGACCTTATCAATAAACTTCTTAAAGCAGGCTACGTAGATGTTTACAACCTATCAGATCGCACAAAATATAATTTGGAAGGAGTGCCCCAAGGGTCTATTATCTCGCCCCTATGTGCTAATATGTTCCTACATCAGTTGGATTGCTTTGTCGAAGATGAACTAATACCAAGATACACTGAAGGGGATATGCGCCCTATGAGAAAGGAATACAATCAGCGGGGCAAGATGAGTAATATGGACAAAGAAATCCTGAAGGAATATCCGGAGCTTATAAATGCCATTCAAAACATCAAACATCGAAGATGGATTGAAAGTAATGAACCGAGTCGCGTAACTGACTATGATGGCTACAAAAGAGTCAAATATATTCGATATGCCGATGATATCTTGATAGGTGTTGTCGGTAGTCTAGCGCTGGCTAAGGAAATCAGGGCAGCCATTCAGGAATTTCTAAAAGAGAAGCTCTTTTTGGAAATACATGATAGTCCTATTATTCATGCTAAAACTGATCAAGCCCATTTCATAGGAACTCATATTATATATAGGGATAAGTCAAAAATTATCACAGAAGATGTTGATAAAATTTCGAACATTAAAAGAATTAAACTTCAACCCATAACGAGAGCGCAACTGTACATACCAATCCAAGCTCTGCTAAAAAGAGCGCGAGATCGGGGATACGCTAAGGAAAATGCTCAAGGACTCTTGAGGGCTACTGCCCATTCTTCTTTATCTGCTTCGGAGGACCGACATATAGTGAACCACTACTCGGCCGTGATACGTGGACTGGTAAATTTCTATTCGTTTGCAAACAAACGTTCCTCGCTCTGGAAGGTAATCTCTATCTATAGAAAATCGTGTGCTCTCACGTTAGCCAAGAAACATAAAATTAGATCGGCAGTCGGAGCCTTTAACAAATTTGGTCCTAACTTGCGTATTACAGAAAAAGGTAAACCAGTGGCATCGCTGGAATATCCTGACTCCTTGAAAACGATCGGAAAATTTAATATAAGGTCGCGATCAAGCGATTTAGCGATTCTTGAAGAGCCATTTGACGGAAAGGTATGGGTTAAGCGTACCGACCCTGAGCAACTTAAGGAAAAATGTGAACTATGCGGAAGTGATGAATCTCTCGAATTACATCATCTCCGACCGGTTCAATAGATTCCTAAGGAAGGGAAGGATACACTTAAAAGAGCCAGCATAGCGAAATCTAGAAAACAAATTACGTTATGTCGTAAGTGTCATCGATATGCGGTTCATAAAAGAACACCTCAAAAGTAATGTGAATTATATTTCGCAAAATCTGACAGTTACCATGGACGAGCCACATGCAGGGAAACTTGCACGTGTGGTTCTGACCGGGGGGGGAAAAACCCTATCGGTATTATATCCCTACAAACGTCATCTCAATTACAGACGGGCAAATCTTTTTAGAAACTTCATTATTTTATAAGGGTATCCGCCCAGCCATTAATGTGGGACTTTCCGGTGCGAGCACGGCTCGCGACTTTGGCTTAAATGGCCAATGGGCAGGTCAGAGAGTGCTATTGTGCTCCTGGTCTGGAAGCCCCCAACGGTCAGCTAACAGGTCGTACATGTTGACGGCTCGGGTCTATCCAACCCACTGGGGTATGCGGGGGAATAGGGAGGACGGAAACCTGAAATCCCGCCACGCCTCTAAAATCAGTCAGTACTGGTATAGCTCGAGTGTACGATCGGAGGGCATGTGCCAGGGTCCCGAGACCGGCGCGAGCGACACCTCCAAACCACATGGGACCAACTCGGCGTCAGGGAAGGAAAACTCCCTGGCGCTGGATGACACCCCGGTTCAGAGGGTCGCAGGGGAGGCATCAAAAGGGGGAGGGGTTTATACCAGCTCTATGGTATATCAACCACCTCTTCCCGATACTGTGCCGGCCGATATCGGAGATTCCGCGAGAAAGACAGGAAAGCAATTCAATAAATCTCTTTTCGAAGAGGCGGTCTCCGTAGCCAGCCTAAAAAAGGCATGGGTCCAACTACGTAGTAACCCAGGCATGATGACACAGGGTGTCACACCGGAGACGCTCGACAAAATCGATGAGAGTTGGTTCGAACAGACGAGCAAGAGACTCCTCCAAGGGAATTACAAATATCCCAACCGGCGGCGAATATATCTACCAAAGCCGGCGGGTAAAATAGGCAAGAGGCCCCTTACGATCGCGGGCCCTAGGGTCAAAATCATTGAACGAGCCCTACTGAATGTGATAGAACCCTTTTTCGAGGGGGCTTGGACCTGGGAAGAGGTCCCTAAGACGGAATACGACACGCTTCAGAAGGATAAATCCGTTCCTAGCAATGACCTAAAAAAGAACAAGGAGGGGTTTTTCCGAAAGAAATGGAAACACCGGCCCGTTTTCCTCCCGACCAGCCACGGGTTTCGACCAAACAGATCTTCTCATACTGCTATAAGGGAGGTGAAGGAATGGAAATCGAATACAGTGTGGCTGTTGGACTACGATGTCCGTAAGGCCTTCGATAATGTGAACCGAAGCAGACTTAGAAAAATATTTCTTAGTCATCTGAACGAACCTAGGCTCTGGAAGGAGCTGGAGAAAATGATGAACGCGGGTATTGTGGACCCCAGTCTTTGTTTTGAGGATAAAGGGGTGCCACAAGGTAGTATTTTATCCCCGTTCCTTTTTAACGTGTACATGCATGAGTTCGATCGGTTCATGAAGGACCTTACAAACGAGGTCTCAAAAAAGGGAATACGTGATCCCGCTGCAAAAAAAGCCTACCAAAACCTCGTGGATGAGTTCTCTTCGCGGAGGGCCGCCACGGCGTTAAAACGGTATGGCTCGGTGGAAGGGGTCCGACGCAAAGCCCGTGAAAAGAAAAGGGAGTTCTACCGTAAGTATGGTGCTGCGCATGGAGAATCTAGGGACACCTTTATTCTGTATATACGATACGCGGATGACTTCGTTGTAGGGGTTGCCGGTCCTCGGAGCCTTGCAGTTGAGATACAGAGGAGGATAGATAACTTCCTCAAAAGTAACCTGCACCTGGAGGTAAAGGAGAACCGGATCCTCAGTCGGACTGCGGGCGGAGTGAATTTCCTAGGGTTTCGTATCTACCTATCTGACCGTTCCAAGAAGACCCGGGTTAAATGGAAGCACTTCGCCAGTATAGCCAAATATAAAAACCGAATGGAGGCTCGCTTAAAGGGTTCTGATCGCAGACTAGCCCAGGCCTTCGTAGAAGGAGCCAAGAGAGACCTCGTCAAGACCTACAAGGACCTACTTGGTCAAACATCGCAGCCTTTGAACAAGGCCAGTGTGGGCTTCGTTAGTAAGGACATCGCCCAGCAAACCATGGACTCGGTTCGGAATAATCCGGCTTTGGAACGATGGTATGAGACATTCGACCAACGCTTCAAGCTCGAGATGGTTCTTGCTCAGAAGTTCTACCGTAAAGCGGCCCAAATACTCCCTATCTATAACGATGACCCTGGTGCCAAGGAATTGGCCGACCTCCGGGACAAATTTATAGCAGGGCTCGATAAATTGGTGGAAGACAGTCGCTTCACATACTTCGAGGAAAGAAAAGAGAGTGTACGCCAGATTTGGCTACGAGAGAATACCAAGAAAAAACCCCCTGGCCAACATAAAAACGCGTGGGAGGAAATACCCGAAGAGACGGCTATTAGGCTAGCCGACGCCCTTACCGAGGCAAAACTAGAACACGAAAAAGTACGCAGGGTGGGAATTCTGGCCCCAACTCGAGATCTCGTCGATAAATTGATAGAACGAGGTTTCTACCACTTAAAGCGAAGGAACCCTATCGCGAAAGCTAGCCTGACGCCATTCAATGACGCGGAAATTGTCCTCTGCTTTTCACAGATTATGTCGGGCTTGCTTAACTATTATCGGCCAGCAGACAACCTAGGGGAAGTTAAGGGACTCTTGGAAGGCCTGAGAAGAAGCTGCGGACTTACTCTGGCAATGAAGCACAAGAAGTCAACATACTGGGTTTACAACACTTATGGCGAGGACATCGCCGTTAGTGCGCCTGACGACAAAAGGGTTGCACTTCCTCTAATTGGAAAAGTCGCCGCAGCTGCGACTAAGTGGCCCGACTCCGTTAAAGCAGGTTTCGATCTGGACGTCTTGTTGCAAAAGTACACCTCTCGACTCCATTTGGGTGGCCAAATGTTCAGCCGCTGCGCAGTACAGGGCTGTAGCGACGGTAATGTTCAGATCCACCATATCCGAAGACTAGCCAGAAAGGTGGCTGTTAATAAAGACGGTGGACTGGAGATCAGGGTACTCAGCAAAACGGGTCGTCAACTTAGGGGTTTCACCGCCCTCGAAGCGCGGGACCGCCCAACCTACAAGCGGACCTATAGCAACACTCCCACCTCCGGTGGTGTGAAAATTCAGGGGTTGACCTTAGCAAATACTCTAAAAGGCAACGCACTACGCGAATATAAACAAAGCATCACCTTAAACAATATGCAAAGGGAGGTTCTTGTTGGAACTCTACTAGGGGACGCCTCCATACCTTTGTCAAAAGGAAAATCTAAGTTGCGTGTCAAATTCGAACAAAATATATCCAAAGCTCACTATATCCAGCATTTATATTCAGTGTTTTACGACTTTGTTGGAACACCTCCGCAAATACGGAATATTCGTGGCGGTGGCGCACAGGATCGACAGTCTATATGGTTTCGAACTTATGGTCACCCAGAGTTCATACTCTATGATGAAATCTTCTATCCAGCCCATGAATACAAAGGTCTACGCAGAAAAAAAAGAGTGCCTAAAGATATTAACAAAATCTTAACTCCAAGAGCACTCGCCTATTGGTTCATGGATGATGGGACTTACAATCGAAGCTATAGATTTTCTACTCAGTCATTTCCTTACAGTGATCAACAAATTCTAGTTAAGGTATTGCGCAACAATTTTGGCATTGAAGCTACTATTCAAAAACAGAACCGGTATTCTACAATATATATTCTGTCAAAATCTGCTAAGGGTTTTGTCGAATTGATACGCCCGTATATTCACCCCTGCTTTGATTATAAAATTCAAAACACCGCCGAAGGCGCTTCGGCCTAGCTCGTGCTAGACCTCAAAAAAAAGGCGCTAAACACAAGGTCCCGACCGCCTTTGGAAGATCCCCCCGCCGGCGGGGGGACTTGTCCAAGCTTGATGTAAGCCCTCAACCGTAAACAGCTCCCGCTCTGTCCGGAACACCACTCCCAATTCGAAAAAGGAGTATTTTCCGACTTAGACGTGGAATATTGTGAACAGCTGCTGGGTACTAAAATACCGGATGGGGACAAGTTGCGATCGGTGTTCACCACGGGCGCCTTCACAAATCCGAGTCCCCCCGGCGACCGCGGCTAAAAGAACCAAAAATGAAGCTAAGTTTCTTACTCTCGCGGAAAATTCCGGGGGTTTCATTTATAGAACCCCGGATATGATATCGAAAGCTGTATGCGCCCAAGTGCGCACGTACAGCTTCGAGGGAGGGTATACCCTACCCGCCTAAGTCGTGTTGGATCTGCCGCTCAACTCAAGGCCATGAAGCAAGTCTCTGGAACGCTAAAACTCGAACTTGCTCAATATCGCGAAGTTGCAGCATTCGCACAATTCGGTTCCGATTTAGATGCAGCAACTCAATATTTATTAAATAGAGGGGCTCGTTTAACAGAAATCTTAAAACAAGGTCAATTTCAGCCAATGCCTATCGAACAACAGGTTGTTGTTCTGTATGGTGCTACAAAAGGTTATCTTGATAAAATAAACATTGCCGATATTTCTAAATTTGAACAAACAGTTTTACGACAAATTCATCCTGACATATTATCCGCTATAAAAGCGGCAGGATTCATCAACGATGATCTAGAAGGAAAGCTTAAAAACTTCTTTGATCAACTGACCTTGTAGTCTAGAGGCCCTAGGCGGGCACCGGGAACCGAAGGGCGTAGCGGGTCTTCAGACCTGTAGGGTCATTGACCCTTCGGGTGCGAAGCACCTGTAGGTGCTTGCACCTTCGGTTTGCGTCAAAGACCTGTAGGGCCCGTAGGGCGTAGCGCCCGTAGGGCCCGTAGGGCGTCGGTGCTTGCCGCTTCGGCCTTCGCATCAAAGATGGTAGGTGCTTGCACGAAGCGGCTCACTAGGTTCGCACCCGCTACGCCCTTCGGTTCTTGTGAACCTGCAGTTCGCAAACAACCGAAGCGGCAAGCACCTCTTCGCACCCGCTTAGCCCTCCATCACCAAGGGCATCCGATTGAGGGGCTACCCACGCAGCGCGCTAGACTACAGCCGTCATAATCTACTCGTCCCCTTGTTACTTGTTGTAAGCTAGCGAAGATCTACAGGTGCGGTCGCCCGGGCCTAGTCGGGGACCCCCGCATGGTTTCACTTGTCACTCGGGTGCGAGCGTCCCTAGCAGGTCTGATGTTCAATATCATGGGGTCCACGCTGTTGCGCGAAGGGTGGTCACTACGTGACCGGGGAGCGCGGAGCCTTCGCGAAACAGCGGTGCTCCGCGCTTCGGGTAGCGAGCCCAGCGAGTCACACCGAAGGGTCGCAGACGCGCTCCATGGGCTGCTTTGCTGCAACCTTGTGTGGTTGCCTCACTAGTGGCTTGTGCTTTTCGCAGTTTGTTGTAGCGCAGTGGTCAGGTTCGCAAGGGCGCCTCGAAGAGGGCATCTAAGCGAAGGCCCCCGAGAGATTTCCTCTCGATCTTGTCGGTCAACCTATGGGTACAAGGGCTACTGCAAAGTAGCTTTTGCAATGACAAAGTGAAAATGCCACTAAAAAAGTACATTTTGTGGACGGCTTGGCCGCTATCAACTATGCAGCTTAGGATTTATTCACTTTGTGTGTCAGGTAGTTGGCACGGAATGTGCCATTCAACGTTCAAATCGTTGACACGTAACCCTAAGGCCTAACATAGTAGCAGGGGGGGACAGCAAGTCGTTTGCGAAGGCTCCATCAACGTCTTAGCAGAACTTTTAAGGCTACTGCCAGCAAATTTTATTTGAACATGGACAAAATATTAAAATAAACGGCCGAGCCGTTCCCATTGACGAAATATCCAATGAAAAAAGGTCGGTCAAGCAAACTCATCCATTTAGGCGCGCTAGCAATTTCGGTCCGAAAACAAACAATAACCTTAAACGCTTTGCAAAAATGAGTTTTTGTTGGAACGACGCTTCTATATATTTGGAACCGAAGGCTTCGAAGAAGTTACAGGTCGAAGGACCGGTTGCGAAGCACACCGCTCCGCCCTGCACTGCAGCTCGCGATGAACCGAAGGTTCTCGCGAACCGTTGGGTCTATTGGGTTCGCCCTAGAATAAGATGCCTGTTTTGACTATAAGTTACCCGGTGGTTTAAAAAGCCCTGGGCCGTCGCTTGGCTCATCCAATCTGAGTGTGCAGCTTCGCTGCATACCGAGACGTTGCTCACGCACCCTCCACCTGGCGGGCCTCTATTAGCTAGCTTAGCTAGCAACTTGTTACTTGATTCTGATAGGAATGTGGGAAACACCCGATCCCTTTTCGAATTCGATTTGTGAAACCACTTTTCGCTGCATGTACTACTGTCGTGGGAGACGCAGTTGAGTCGAGTATATTCGTAGCGGTTCCCAATTCTACCAATTAACGCTCCTGAACTTGCGCGCCTGGGGCCGCTCAGCGGTTCGAACTGCAGGTTCACCTTCGGGTGACCTGTAGGGCCCGTAGGGCGTAGCGCCCGTAGGGCCCGTAGGGCGTCGGTGCTTGCCGCTTCGGCCTTCGCATCAAAGATGGTAGGTGCTTGCACGAAGCGGCTCACTAGGTTCGCACCCCTACAGGTGCTTCGCACCCTTCGGTTCCCCATCTTCTGGGCTTTCGGGTCACGAGCTGGGCGAGACACTCCGAAGGGGTTGCTGCGCGCCTCTCAAAGAGAAGTCGTGCGCGGCTAGGCCGCCGCTCCGCAGTTTGCGGATGTTGAAGCATAACGAGCTTCACTTGCTTCGCAAGCGACGCGATCCGCTCGTTACTACGTAACGGGAACCGCTAAGCGGCGGCCTAGCCGTGAAACCGCCAAGTAGGGCCTTTGCGTTCGCTTGCCAAGTGTTTTCGCTTGCTGTCCGCTTTTTATTTTAAAAAGCGGAAAAGCGAACAGCGAAGCGCCTCGCTCAGCTCGTGACCCGAAGCTGGCTAGCGAAAGGCAAGCACCCCCCGGGGACCTTGCCATGTGCCCTTCGGATCCGCGGTTCCCGTTTGCACTGCAAGTGCTGGCACACTCGGCTTTGAGTTATCTAATACTGCCTTCTATGTTATTTTAAATGTGAGCACCCTAGGGTTAGCGTTCGCTTGTCTAGCAAGGCCCAGCTCGTGATATCAATCTATCAATTTCGCGATGGCTATCGACGGGTTAGAGGTGGAAGCTAGTATCCGCTTCGCGGTCACCCGAATTAGCCTTTCTATAGCGTCTTATAGGCGTTTGAGATAGCGATTGTGTTTCGCTTAAGTATTCGCGTAGGATTCCGAAGGTTGCAACGCCCCTCTTCGATTCGTACTAGTGTGCCCCACCTGGGTTTAGTGGAACCTATAGGCTCCTTGATATCCTGCTACGCGCAAGCACCTAATTCATTTAACGAATTGATATAAGGCTCTGGCTCTTTGGGTTCGGCCAGCGAAGAAAAAAGGCTGTAGTTCGGTTGCTCACTAAGTTGGCAGGTTGCAGCTTCGGTCGCATGCATGGAAAGCCTTGCGGGTTCGCTTGCTGAGCAAGCGAAAGGGCCATGCACGCGAACCTAGCGAGCAACCTGCGATGTTGGCCGTACATTGATGAGAAAAAATCATATGATGGCATTGAGCGGATGCCTTGGTAGGGAAGAACAGGACGTTTAACGCAACGAAACGCCGCGGAAGAGGCGCGTATAACCCAGTGATCCGCGGATTTCCTTTGCATTAGCGAGTAATATACTCGTTGATGGGAAACCAAAAATGCATAACCACCCAGTGAATTGAAACATCTTAATAACTGGAGGAATTATAATCAACCGAGACTCCGCCAGTAGTGGTGAGCGAAAGCGGAGATGCCAATAACAGAGTCAGGCTGCACACAATTAGCGGTCACGTACTACGTGTGCATGGAATGCCCTCGACTTGGTCGAGCCTGGCCAATGAAAAATGCAAGCATCTAAAGAGTATGGAAGCTCTGCCCCAGAGGGTGAAAGCCCCGTTGATTCTTGTATTTATAGCCCCCTGGAAGGTTACCTACAGCGGTGACACTCGGCTTGTTTGACTTTCTGGTCAGCGGAGCCTATCCAAGGGTGTTTAGTTATAGTAAAGCGAGAATCAACCTTGCTAGAACTAGGGGGACCACCCCCTAAGGCAGACGGTATGCTTCTCTAACCGATAGTGAACTAGTACCGTGAGGGAAAGGTGAAAAGAACCCGACCCGGGAGTGAAAAGAACCTGAAACTTGATGCCTACAAGCAGTTAGAGCTCTGCATATTCAGTTGATTTCTTATCCATCAGCTTGGCTGTTGTACCGCTTCGCCTTTGCGCTGCTTCCGCTTTTTCAAAGCGGACAAAGCGCGCGGCGCCTTGGAAGCAACCCCGTAGGGATTGCACACGAGGATTTACCGCGGAAAAGCGGTGCAGGATAATCAAGCAGAGTGATAGCGTACCTTTTGCATAATGGGTCAGCGAGTTAATTTATGCAGCGTGCTTAAACCGTTAGGTGTAGGCCAAGATAACCCCGAGTCCGATCAAGGCGAGGTTGTATAAATTAGACCCGAAACCGAGTGATCTAGCTATGAATAGGTTGAAAAAATGGTAACACATTTTGGAAGACCGAACTCACGTCTGTGGCAATAGGCGGAGATGAGTTGTTGCTAGGGGTGGCTTTTCGCCCCATAAGTGTGCGCTACACGCGTCCTTATTAAACACTGGCTCATAACGGTGAAGCCTAAAGGTCTATGTCGTAGACTCAGGGTAATACCGTGGGAAGTTCTAGGGAGATAGACACAATAAAGCTGCATACCGTGTGCGACCCTGGGGCCGAAGGTATGCGGTCACGACCTGACCGACCTCCGGGGGCTTTATCTGACCAATGAACCGAAGTACTATATAAAGCCTCGCTGTGCAGCGAAGCTGCACAGGGTAAAGTGGCAGCACCCCGATGGTGTGCAAGCATAGGAAAACACTGAGCCCCGCAGATTGGCCCGTGTATATTACGCACCTACGCGTACTTCAGCTTCATCATGTTGGTAATTTCTAGAACCTCGTAACGACTGACTCGAAAGAGGAGAGCATGCAAGCAGCCATCAAAGGTAGATGTGCGCTCATGCTAATACGCCAGCACTTGCTGTGTCAAGCCTATCATGGTATTAAAAAAACATTATAAAAAAAAAAAGTAAAATATGCACTTTATATCACCATATTATATTACAGGTTTAGTAGAAACAGATGGTAGTTTCGTTGTTACTTTTGACAAAAACTCGCGCAACCGTTATGGTCTACGCGCTGTGCCAAAATTTTGCATCACGCAGTATCAAAGCGAAGAGTCGGACATTTTATTTAAAAATATACAACAATTGCTAGACAAAATATTACCTTACGGCCAATTAAATAAAACAAACTTATGAGCAATAAACTAACCGGAAATTCCACTGCTCTACGCGAATATAAACAAACAATAACCTTAAGCCAGATACAAATGGAAATTCTTGTGGGCACTCTACTAGGCGACGCCTGTATCTCTTTAGATAATTGTGTCCAATTTGAACAATGTATTGCAAGGGAGAACTATATATGGCATCTATACGAAATTTTCCGCGACTTTGTTGGCACACCCCCGCGAGTCAAAAAGATTCGTGGGGGCGGCGCTGGGGATCGACAATCTCTACGGTTTCGCACTTATCGTCACCCTGATTTTGAATTCTATTATAACCTTTTTTACCCAGCCCACCCAGGTTGTAGGCGAAAAAAAAGAGTTGCTGAAAGTATTAGTGAACTATTGACTGCAAGAGCATTAGCCTATTGGTTTATGGATGATGGAAGCGCCCTTTCTAGAAAGGCAAGGCGCTATTATGTTTTTAATACGCACTCTTTCCCTCTCGAGGATCAAGGCGCCAAAGGCGTTGTTGACGCTTTAAGAGATAACTTTGACATTGATGCTACTATTAAAAAGCCGCCTTTGGCGCCTTATTATGTGTTATATATTCGGTCAAAATCTACAGAGCGTTTTATCGATTTGATACACCCTTCGCGCAAGCGCGCCTTGTTTTAGCTATAAAATTCAAAGCAATTCAATCAGAGCGTAATTAAGTTCGAATTGTGCGGTTCCCTAGTCGGGAACCCCCATAGGTTGCAGCGCTTCGCCCGAAGGGCTAGGTGCTTGCACCTTCGATAGCCACCGGCTGCAGTGGCCCCCCCTTCGGGGCACTTTTAAAAATGTGCGTGTGTGACAGTTCTTATGGTAACCCTTTTTAAAAACTACTGCCTGTGATTAATATGGTGAACTAGTACCTAAAGACCTAAAATAGGTAGCAAGTTGAAGGTATAGTCTAATCCATGGCTAAAGCCGTGGTAATATGGAAAGGCCAATCAAACTCGGAGATAGCTGGTTTTTTGCGAAATCTATTGAGGTAGAGCGTAGCACACTCTTTCGAGGGGGTAGAGCACTCGATGGGCTAGGGTGGCCCAAAGCCTGACCAATCCCAAGGAAACTCCGAATACCTCGATTAGGCGCAGCTCTAGCGCCTAGAATGCAGTGTTGCAGACAGACTCGGGGCGCTAAGGTTCCGAGTCGAAAGGGAAAAAGCCCAGATCATCCGCTAAGGTCCTTAAGCAATGCTTCAACTGAGTGTTAAAGGATGTGATAGAGCGAAAACAACCAGGAAGTGGGCTTGGTTCTTCTAGGCCCGTAGCCTTGAACTTCATAGGAGATTTAACGTGCAAGTAAGAGGCTACAACAATTTGACTATATGTTGGAACGTCCTTAGAGCCTACCGCGGAGCCACAGTCTGCTAGGATTGGACAATCAGCAGGCTGCCCTCCGGGCAGCCTCAACGACTATATGTCGAAGGCTATGCTTTGCCTTTTATGGCAATTGCGAACAGCGCAAGGAAACGAGGCGCCGCAGGCGAATGAATACTAAAAATAATCAAACGATGAATCGAAGATGAAGAATCTACAATTCTTCGAATCCTTTTTTTGTAAGTGGACTAATACAAGCCGATGGATCCTTTTTTATTGCTTTTGAGAAGAGAAAAAAATCTAAATATGGACTAAGAGTTAGGCCTAAATGCTCGCTCACACTAGACTTATCATCAAGGTCCGCATTAGAAGCAGTACAAGCCTTTTTTCCCTTTTTTCAAGGAATAGGTAAAATATACGATAATACAAACAAACACTCAGCAGAGTTGGTTATTGACTCATTAGATCAACTACGTAATATAATTATACCTCATTTTAACCAATATCCATTATATGGTACTAAACAGCACGCTTTTCTTGTTTTTGTGTCTATAGTAAATATTATTCAAAAGAAAGAGCATCACAACAAAAAAATATTTGCAAAGCTAATAAAATTGGCGTTATCGATGAATTTAACTAGTACTAATACTAACAGTCGGCAAAAGGATTTATTTGATGTCATAGGCGTTTTTGCTAAGGATTCCGAAGATTCTTCGAATCTGCACATCTTCGATTCGACAATACATTTGGAACTACCTAGTATAGTTAACCATTAATTGTGCAGCTTCGCTGCACAATGGGTCTTATCGATGGTGATGGATGCTTTACTGTCAATTTCCTAGCAGACAAGAAACTCTTATTCGGGTTCCATATCACAGGTCATACATCTGCGAGAGAATTATTAGAAAAGATTAAGCATAAGCTACATTGTGGTGTTGTTAAAGTTAAAAATGAAGGGACCTTAAGATACCAAGTAGATAGTATCAATGCTATCAGAGATCAAGTAATCCCCTTTGTTGATAAGTATAAACTTTTCACAAATAAAGCTATTCACTATTCTATATTCAAACAAGTTGTTAACCTCGTGAAGTCTGGATCACATTTGTCAGACGATGGATTCTTGAAAATTATGGATTTAGCTTATGACATGAATCTCGAAGGTAAACGTAGAAAGCTCACTAAGCAGGAATACATCGAAAAGTACGTTTCAGCATAGTCATGATATAGTCTGAACCAATGCGAAAGCATTGGAAAATACATATTTGTGGAAGCAGCCAACTTTTAAAGAAAGCGTAATAGCTCACTGGTCTAGCTCGATTGCGCCTAAGATGTATCGGGGCTCAAGTCATTCACCGAAGCGATGATATTTGAAAAAGTCTAAGGACCTTATCAAATAGGTAGCAAAACGTTCTGTTGATCTACGACGGAAAATCGAAAGACTTTCTAAAGACATCAGAAGTGAGAATGCTGACATGAGTAACGTCAAATCATGATAGATTCATGATCGCCGAAAGCTCTCGGTTTTCCGCGCACCGTAAAACGGCGCGGATTCAATCGGCCCCTAAAAGAATGACCGAAAGGTCATGTTGATGGGAACATAGAAGCTCTAGATGTATTTTCAGCCACGGAAGCTCGTGTATCTAACAAAAAGAATGGGATGCTTTTTAAGAACCACGACTTTCCAGGAAATAACTGGAATAAGTCACCCGAAGGGTGACGGGGTCGATAAGCGACCTACACCGTACTTAAACCGACACTGGTGAGCTGGTTGAGTATACTAAGGCGATGAGCTAACCATGTTGAAGGAACTCGGCAAAATGCCTCCGTAACTTCGGGAGAAGGAGGACCTCACATCTGAAAGGATGCGAGGTGGCACAGAATCGGGAGCGACGACAGTTTATTAAAAACCCAGGACTCTGCAAAGTGGTAACACGAAGTATTGGGTCTGACACCTGCCCGGTGCTGGACACTTAACAGGACTTGTGAATTGGTTAGACTGAAAAGATGACCAAGGAGCTTGGACCTAGAAGGCCCAGTAAACGGCGGCCGTAACCCTAAAAAGACCGTTGGGGTTCAAAAATTTGGCTGTATGCTGGGAACTCTTTGAGCTTTTTCTACATATGATGTAAAAACGAAAAAGAAAAAACAAGACAATCAGCAGGATTGGAGGCGCCAGCGCAGGGGTTGCGTGCTACGTGAGCAACCCCCTTGAGTGCGCGCAGCGCACCAAGCATAGCATAAAAAAAAAGTCTAAAAAATAAAAAAACATGAAAAAAAAGAGTTTAGAAAATTATGGTTACTATATTGCAGGTTTTACAGATGGTGAAGGTTCATTTAATGTGTCGTTCAGGAAACGTGATGATTTTTTGATTGGTTGGAAAATAACCCCTGTATTTAATATTTCTCAGGATGAACAAAGTGTTTTAGTGTGGATTCAAAAAATTTAAAATTGCGGTACCATTCGATTTCGAAAAGACGGGGTATGGGTTTTTGAAGTTGAAAATAAAGATGATTTACAACACATTATTATTCCATTTTTCAAAAAATTTCATTTTATATCCCACAAAAAAACACTCCAATTTAATAAGTTTGTTCAGATTTTTGAACTCATACAACAGACACCCTCGTTAACACTCGCCCATGTTGCACAAATTTTGCAATGGCGAAATGAATCACAAACCAAAAAGCGATCACACAAATATAGTGATCAAGACATATGTGCGCGTGCTGAACTCTACTGGAATAAAAATAAACAGATTATTCAGCAAAAAAATGGTGAATAATCAAACATCCTCAGAGACTCTACGCCAAACAAAAAATAGATTGATGATAGAGTCCGATCTTTTTAACGATTAAAAGTAATGTTAACCATTCGGACGGTCCTAAGGTTCGTTCACTAGGAACGCTGCCTTGCTTCCTAGGAGACTAGGAATATGAAACTCCACTGTATGCGGGGAAATCACCCAGTGGCTAAGTACTATGATTGCAATTGCACACTAATGACCGGCCCCAATCTTGTTTCTGCTCGGCAGAGGCGAGCAAGTGTGGCCATCTAGTAACAATCTTAGGTACATACGGGGGCAATCCGCAGGAAAAACAATAATATTTTATCTTCAGAGACTTCACGTGGAGTTACTGAATATTTACCCAACTGCTGTGCAGCTTGGCTGCACAACCCGCAAGCGCCATTAGGGGCCCTTCCCTTACGTAGGCGGGCGCTTAATCAGTCATAAGGTGCCTTCCCACGCAGCGCTCTCGAGCAGCTCGGCTTATTAAAGCATTAAAAAAAAATAAATATGACGCATAAAATTAAAATAAAACCTAATTGGATTACAGGATTTGTAGATGGAGATGGGTGTTTTCTTATCCGTAAAACACTCAGTGGTTTGAGATTTAGTTTTGTAGTATCACAGGATAAACAATCTGTAGATAGTTTATTGGAGTTGAATAAATTCTTTCAATGTGGAAACATTAGGCCAGCAGGTAGAAATATGTTAGAATATAGTGTAGGAAAATTTGAGCACATTGCAAATATTATAATTCCTTTTTTCGAAAAGTACCCGCTGCTAAGCTTTAAACAAAAGGATTTTATGAGTTTTTGTCATATTTTTAAAGAATATAGGAGCTATCGACAAAAAAATCCGCGTACTCCTAACTACAATAAGACTTTGGCTGCGTCCATGCGAAAGCACTTTGAAAATCTATTAGGAAAATATAGGCAAGCGCGCAAAAAGGAGCCTGTCGACAATAATATTTGTGAGGCCCACTACCCGCCAGTCGGGTCCGTTACTATTACAAATGATTGGTTCGCGGGTTTTACAGATGCGGAAGGTTGTTTCTATGTGTCTATTGTAAAAGATTATCCTAGGCCACAGTTTATACTAGGGTTGCACCCTCGGGATTACCCTTTGATACAGTCGTTGAAACAGTTTTTGGGTTGTGGAACTACTTGGATTCGCAAAGACGGTGCGCACATTTTTCAAGTGAACCGAATAAATGAATTGATTTTGAAATTGATACCCATAATAGAGGCCGGTGGGGGTCTTCGCACCACTAAACAACTGGATTTTAATAAATTTAAAGAAATTGTAAAGTTAATAAGTCAAAAATTGCATTTAACAGACCACGGGCTAGAGCGTATCAAACGGTTAAAACAAGCGATGAATCGGGGGCGGGTTATGAAGGTTAATTCAGTATAAGATAAAGTTCAGTCTATCTTGAAAAAGGTAGTAGTTGCTAAAGAGACTCTTCGGTTATTTAGCTAAAATATAAGACAAGCAAAATTCCTAGGCGCATAATTGGCGTCCCGCATGAATGGTATTGTTGTGCCACGTTAGTTCGTAAGGACAAATTGAAGAATTCCACTAAATGCGGAAAACTCGTAGATACCTTTATGTTCCCCGTAAGGGAGAGCCCAAAGGTCGACAATCCGCAGGTACCCGTCGCGCGGGGCGCGACTTACCTATTCGAGAGAAAAATAGGTCAGCCGAAGGTGCTTCGGCTTCAATAAAAATCACTGGTGTACAAGCACCAGGCTTCGCCCACCAAGCATCTTGGTGTCCGATGGTCCAATGGCGTGGCAAAGCTGCGTCAAGACTTGTATACCAGGCCCCTGGTGGGCCTGTTTATATATATTTGTTGTATTTGATCAAAGGTTTTCTAGTTATGATTTTCGACTCTGTATTTCTCGGCATATAAAATGGGCAAGTGCGCTGCGCGCACCCTCGGCCGCCTATATGGTATAGTGTACCGATTCGGGAGCGCCCACTCGGTGGAGGGTGCGCTACGCGCACTTGAATGACTAGGCAACTGTTTAATCGAGTGATCCGAGGGCGTTAGCACTAGCGTGCTAACGCTAGGGCTCAGCGGTTCCCGTTCGAGCGTAAGGAAAACTCAAAGTGCTATTGACCTGCACGCAAAGCTATAAAAATTTAAAATTAGACGATGGATCAACTTAACCTAAATTGGATAGTAGGTTTTACAGACGCCGAAGGCTATTTCTTGGCATATAAAATGGGAAACAGAAGACGAATTGTTTTTAGTATATCACAACACGAGACTGAAATGCAGACCTTAGAAGCACTCAAAAGTCATTTTGGTTGCGGTTATATAATTTGTAATGGAAAAAATAGAAAGGTTTATGAATATAGAATTTTTGGCGCCAAAAGCATTATATCTAAGATTATACCTCTTTTCGATCAATTTTGTCTTAAAACTAGGAAACGATTAGATTATTCAGATTTTCGAAAAGTTGCTTTTTTGATACAGGCGCGGCCTCAAAAGAATTGGCCGATGAGCCGAAGGCTAGCCCGTATAGGCGAAATTGATCGGTTTATCGGCAAAATGAACAACAAAAGAGATTATAAGGGTTACAAGGCGCTGCAACACCTGGATAACGCAGATTGGTTGGTAGGATTTACTGAAGGCGACGGTTGCTTTTCTGCAACCATTACAAAATATCGAATCCTCATGACCTTCTGGATCACCCAAAATCACCTAGATCGGTCATTGTTACTAGCTATAAAAGATTGGTTCAATTGTGGCCACGTATACCCCTTAAAAGGGTCACGAAAGGATAATACTATACAATACACAGTGCAAAAACGAAGTGATCTAACTAATCTCATCGTTCCATTTTTCGAGAAACACCCTTTACGTACGGTCAAAAAACAAAAAGATTTTGAAGCCTTCAAGTCTATTTTGAACATACTCAATACTAGAAAACCTTTATCTTCTGCTGATAGAAATGAATTACAACAAATATGGGAAAATAAATATTCATAGACAGGCCCAAGGACGAGGGTGACCCATGAAGGGCCACTTGACGTAGTAAAGTGGTTCAAAATCTAACCGTTTTGCTATTTTGTCAATCTTTATCTTGATTGGCCATTCATCCCTGTTTTAGCTATAAGATTGTGAAAAACAATTTGTTCATAGCGCGCAAGGGCCTCGGCCTTGTGGTTATGGTTTTTTTTAGTAAAAGTAGGTGAGCAATCCCCCAAGGGGGGCTCACGGGTACCTCAGAGACTATACGTGGAACGCCGAAATTCGGTAGAAGTTATAGTCCAATGCCCAATGGAAACATTGGGTGCTTGCACACTGCACTGAGCACTGGTGCAAGCAACAGAGCGGCAACGATCGTTCCGCTGTCTCCAACATGGACTCAGTGAAATTGAATTCTCCGTGAAGATGCGGAGTACCTGGAAGTAGACGGTAAGACCCCGTGCACCTTGACTATAACCTTGCACTGAACAAACTTTTTGAATGTGTAGTATAGGTGGGAGCTCAAAGCAACTAAGCTCTTGCGCCCGCTTAAAGGTGCTGAGAGCCCATTGCTCTCAGCAACAGTGAAAGACCACTCTTTCAATAAGATTTGTTCTCACCCCGCTTAGGGGGACAGTGCAAGGCGGGTAGTTTCTCTGGGGCGGAGGCTTCAACAAGGAGCCTGGGATCCTAGATCTCAGCAAATCCGGTTATATGCTGGAATACCCATCCTACGTGCTCCTGAGGATCGGAAAATCAGCAGATGTTACGCTATAGCCTATAGGCCAATTGAATACTAGTGCTAAAGCAAGTGTACGTCTCAACGACTATACACCGGACATCCTGTGCGTATAGACACCCGCGGTACTCACACAGATACAGATGGTGCCGCTGTGGCGAGCGGTGCCAAGCGAGGCCCCGAAGGGGCGTAGTGAGCCACCTGTTCGCTTGTTGCAGCGGCCAAGCCACGGGCGTGCGTAGCACACAGAGTGATGATATAGTCTGAACTCCCGGGAAACCGGGAGAGCCCGCGGAAAGCCGCTTTCGGTGACCGCAAGCATCTAATATAAAAAAATAATTAAGTTTATGAGATCAAATATAATAGAACAGTATAAAACTCAGCAACGACAGGTCTTTGTAGGTCTTTTACTCGGTGATGCAAATCTTTACACGCAAAATAATGGCCGCTGGCCGCACTTATCAACTTCGTATTTCACAAAGCGATCAACATAGCCACTATGTTGATCATTTATACGAAATCTTTAAAGATTTCGTGAGAATGGTACCTCGGCGAGTAGTACGGCTTAGCTTTAGCGGTTCTACTCCTAAAGGCCGTTGGGTCTTATCAACACTTGGTCATCATAGCCTTCAATTTTACGGACGTCGTTTTTATAAGAAATCTGTTAAATGCGTGCCAAAAGATATTTCTCGGTTTTTAACAGCTCGAGGGTTAGCGGTATATGGATGACGGTTCTTTAAAGTCGGCCCAATCTAAGGGAGTTATCCTTAACACTCACGGCTTTACACTACAAGAAGTTGAATCTCTTTGCCAAGTGCTTCATAATAAATTTGCATTGAAAGCTAACCCCCGTAAACAGTGCCACCAACATAAAGGCCAATCTAAGATTTATTATCAAATTTATATTTCGGGTCATAGTTATGAATTACTTCGTGAATTAATTTATCCCTTTCTTATTCCTTGCATGCATTATAAGTTTCCTACCCCTCGGAAACGCTAGTGCTTTGGCGCGAATGGGCAAGCAAACCGGGAACCGCGGAGCGGCGGTCTAGCCGCGCACGGCTCCTTCGGGGCCATTGGTTTGGAGTGCTGCTCTACACGCTACGCGTGCAGCCTAGCTCTTGGGTCCTATGAACGCTTTGACTCCGAAGCGAAACGCAGCTTCGCGTGGCGCAAAGTATGCTGATGCAGGACGGAGCACACCGCGCAGCGCAAGGTAAAAATATTAGATGAACAACATTGCCTAAAGAGTAACGGGAGCGTGCGAAGGTAAGCTCAAGCTGGTCGGAAATCAGCTGTAGAGCGCAACAGTATAAGCTTGCCTGACTGTGAGACCTACAAGTCGAGCAGAAACGAAAGTTGGCTGTAGTGACCCACAAACACTGTGTGGAAGGGTTTGTGATCAACGGATCAAAGGTACGCCGGGGATAGCTTTGTTGTCCCCGCCCCATCGTGAGATGGGGCAGTGTACTTGGGTTCGGGGAACACTCGGGTACACGAGTGAACCCTGGTAAAACTTTCGGATAAGCATACTTTGTAACCAGAACTGTGACAGAGTAGCCCGAAGGGTCCCCCTATAACTGGGTGAATTGCAAGAAGGCTAAAGACAGCAGGGCGTTAGCACTTGTGAAGCATCAGAGTTGCTCGCCGTTGCCCATGTTAACTTGCAGCGAAGCTCACGGAAAGGACGAAGGCCCATATCAAAAGTAAGTGAGAACGTTCAACGACTAGAGCGTGAGGACGTCCGACCGATAAACGCTCCACGAGCGCCCAGCAACTGGAAGAAAAAGCATAAAGATTAAAAAAGTATAACGACCTTATTTAAATGGATCGAAAACAAATAGCACAACTTAAACAATTTATAGATAATTATTCTGTGACAGATCATCAACGAGAAGTTATCGTGGGAACATTATTAGGTGACGCAAATTTACAAACACAAAATGGTGGGCGTACTTATCGATATCGTTTTTGGCAATCGAACAAGCATCGAGATTATATGTTTCACGTCTATATTAAAAATTAAAACCCTTTTTTTTTCAAAAGAACCACGTTTTCTGGAAAGGCGATCTATTTGGGAAATGGAAACCGTTAGTCATCATATGTGGAATGAATATGCTCAATTATTTTACCCCGACGGAACCAAAGAGGTTCCATCAGACATATTGTTAGAGCAATGGTTAACTCCGCGCGCCATAGCTTATTGGTATATGGACGACGGTGCCATAGCTAACCCTAACCGGAAAGCCACCTCCTTGAATTATCATGGTTTTTCTTTAGAAGATAATTCACGACTAGTTCGATTTTTGCAAAAAAAGTATGGTCTGAACACGTGGATTAAATTCAACAAAAAGCGTCCTATGATAATGATTTCGGGTCATAGTAAAATGAGTGAGTTAGTTTTGCCATTTATAATACCTTCGATGCATTACAAATTTCCCGGACCGCGTTTACGTAGTAAGCCCAGTTGATAACATAGTCTGAGCAGACGGGAAACCGCCTGAAGTAGGAGATAAAATATCTTACGATAACATTTTGAACAGGCTGATGGTTCCCAAGAGTCCATATCGACGGAACCGTTTGGCACCTCGATGTTGCCTCATCGCAACCTGGTGCTGCAGAAGGTACCAAGGGTAGGACTGTTCGTCCTTTAAAGCGGTACGTGAGGTGAGTTTAGAACGACGTGAGTCAGTTCGGTTCCTATCTTTTCCAGGTGTGAGAGACTGAGAGCAAGCGCTCTGTCGTACGAAAGGAATCAGAGTGCCGAACCTCTGGTCTACCAGTTGTTCTGCCAAGGGCACCGCTGGGTAGCTAAGTTCGAAGCAATAATCGCTGAAAGCATCTAAGCGAGAAGTGCGCCTCAAAACAAGTCTCGAGACTCGCGCAAGACTAGCGCGTTGATAGGCAGCATGTGTAAGCCGTGTAAACGGTTCAGCTGAGCTGTACTAATGTCAAACATTACATAGCGCGCCGACGGCGCGTTCCCCATACACAGAGAAGTGGGTCTCCCAGCAGGTTCGATTCCTGGTGTATGGTGTGGGGGCTGGTGAGCTGCCGCGGTGATGTGCGAGTCGTACATTTCCTCGATATGCTTCATCGCAGTGTTTGCGTCGACGGGCTGGTCGAGTCCGGGACCGGTGATCAGACCATTGGCATCCACTTGCCAAGGAATGTTCGTGTCCCCTCCGCTACCCAGTGGGGCCGTCCAATTGCGCCAACGAGTCCGTTCGCTCAATAGGTGTGGCATATGTAAGCGGGCGGCCGTCCCAAGCGACGGTGCCTTTTCTTTCCAAAAGCGCACTTCGTTGAGCATTGACTCGCAACCGTCAGTGATGCTGGTTAGACCAGCACCAGCGACGCTCATGAGCCAGCAGGCAGTCCTCGCACGATCTGTTACATTATTCGCCACGCAGGGGGAACTAATGGGAAAATAGATGCTTGCCAAGGTACCGTACAAGGTGTTGACAACTTTTTTGACTGAAAGCTGGGCTGCGTTTAAACGTCGCCATTCAGGGCATTCAGTGGTCAGTAGCTGAATCTTCGCCTTGAGCGACGCACGCTGTGCAAGCAGTGGAGAAATGAAATTGCCGAGTGGGTATTTGAGCCAAGGGCCCACTCTGGTATCGCTGACGCCATGTTCCTTTAAATTGCCCCATGCATTGATTTTTCCCTTGTGATTCCTCGAAGCCTCAATCCACTTGTCAACGGACTCAGGTCCATTGTACTCGATGCACAAAGATTTCGGGTAGATCATAGCAGCCTTTACGCGAAGCTTCTGGAAAAGTTCACTGATTTCTTGGTTGGATGCGCAGTGTTTTATGACACTGAGACTGTAGTGGGTGAGTATTCCATTCCGAACTTCGTGTTCCAGAAGCATGAAATCACCCTTGACATGCGCCAAATCTTCCTTGAAGTCATCAGACCTTTTAGAATTTTCTAAAATTTCAGGTAGATCGCCATCGAAATATTTTGAGAATAAGATGTTTTGGGGGAACGAAAGTAGCTCACCGCAGGTGTCTACGACAATGTACCAAGAACCCTCAACAAATTCACTGCTATATAAGTCCAAAAACCTTCTTAGGGTCAGCCATTCGGCGGGTCGGTGAAGTGGATAATAAAATAAAGCGGGGTGCCCAATGGGGATCGATAAATGTTCCAGTGCTTGGCCATAGCAGGATATCATATCCATAGAGATGACAAGTCCTTGCTTGCGGACTACATCATAAGCTTCCTTTTTAACCCGTCCGCCATGCACCATAGCCAAGAACTGCTTGGTTAACGGTTCTTCACTTTTGGCGAGTGATTTACAGCCGTAACCGTTCAATAGATGTGATATGGATGGGGGTGTGACCCCTTGAAGAGGGCTGTAGCGCTCGTGGGGCCTTCGGATATCAAAGATGTCGTGAAAGTCACCAGGTAGTTTGACAGTGGAGTTGAGTACAAGCTGGAATAGGTGGGCTACAAAGGCGCCTTTGGTGTTAGGCGGAGGGAGTTTAGGAGTCACATTGAATATTTCGCATAGTTGACTATAATTGTGCTCATAGGCCTCCCATAGTTCAGCAAGAATGAGGTCTCCGAGGGCGTATTCTATCATTTTGTCTCGCATTGTGGGGTCGGTGTAAGCAATATGCATTTTGTCTTTATAGTCATCCATGAGGTCCTTGTGTGGCATGGGGACGTTATAAGCAGCGGCAGTGGACTGCAAGGACTCATACTCGATCCCGAAAAGATCGCGAATCTCAATGACCAGCTGTCGATCTACGACGCTGCCGTCGGATTTTTTTTCGCTAATCACATGTGGGAGGGGTGCCCATCGCCCTGGTAATCGAATCGACTTGCCAGCGTATAATTGCTCGATGAGTACTTTTGACAACCTGAGCCCCAAAAAGGCGATAAGATCTGCGAAGGTATAGTATATTGTGGTGATGAGCCGTAGTTTCGGGTAGTGATCGATTTTTTCGTCTTCTCGTGGCTGTCGTTCGCTAAAACATTGTCCAAGCAAATCTGGCAATTTTTTTTCTTAAATTCGCGTTTTCCGTTGAATTTCCTTGCATTAATCTCATATATGTTTTTGCAGAAACATATTATCCTTGCGTGTAACATATTAAACTTGCATAATTAGACAATTGGGCGAAGCCATACAAGCGAGCACTTGCCGAAGGTAATCCGCGGCCATCTTTGATGCCACCCAAACCAAAAGTGGCGTTGGCCACTCAGCAAAGGAGGTAAGTGGCAGCCAGCTTGGCAGTAAGCTCATTATAAGCGCAGCAATCTTCTTTTTGGTTTGCTTCGCTCTTCTTTTTGGTTTGCTTCGCTCTTCTTTTTGGTTTGCTTCGCTCAGCAGCCCTTCGGGCATTCAACGTACTCGCCGGAGTGATTTCGTATTAAGTTGCCACTTAGCAAGTATCTGACTCAACTCACTCCACAAGGATTGCTTTGTGCAAGCACGCTCCGAGCTATATTTGGCGCGAAATGCAAAAGTGTTTTCCGCTCGGTCTCCAATCAATACTTCCGATGCCTGCATCATGAGATCGCGCAATTCATCATCCAAGTGGTGAAAGTTAAAGGTGCGATCACAACGCTCCGCTTGCGGCCTTCTCCATTGTTTTAAATCACATACAGTGAGTAGGAGCAACTGTTCAACGGTGAAGGGCCGAAGGGCTAAGAGGCAAAGGGCTACTTGCTGGCGCGCTCTGGTAAAAGGGCGTGGAGACCTCACACTGCTGATGATTTGTACTAGCTGTACGTGTCTTTTTTTTGGTGTCTGGGCAGGGTTCATCAGTGACTGCAAAGCATAAATTTTCTTTTTCAAATGTTTAGTATAAGCCAATAATTTATAATGTTTTATGGTGATGAGCTTGTTCATGGTAAGGATGCTGTACGAAGAAATGATGCAGCTCCTGCGCGGGGTGGGCTGGGGAGGCGCAGCAGGTACGGGTGCCCCGCTCGTAACCTCCCCTCCGGGGGGGTGCTTCGCACCTGTAGGTGCTTGCACCTTCGGGTCACCTGTCGGTAAAGGAGTAGGCCTCGCGATAATCCGCTTTCGTTTTGGTAAATCGAGTAAAACGCCCCATAGCGGTGGGTTTACAAGCAAGCTCACGGAAAAAACGGTAAGCTGACGTTCATTAAGCCATCGCGGATCGCTAAAATGATAATGGTGTTCGGAAGTAAGGTTTATTTTATTTTCTGGGTTGGTTCGGATAATAAAAATTGGTAGCTCAATAATTTCGCCGATGAGTTTTTCGTTGTTCGATATTTTCTGATAAATAAAAAGTGTAAGGTTGTCGCCTAAAACTTCAAGGATATCTTCCAAGCTGAAAAACCATCTCAATTCTATAAGCAAACGAGGCAAGTGATCCCTTTGCTCCAGCACGGGGTACGCCATTTTACTTTCTTGATAGCGTAAGGGTAAGTTGTTATTGAGTATTTCCGTTATAATGGTGTGGTCCTTGGGATGTCCCCTCTTGAATCGGCTATGATGATAGGTATATTTTTGAACGTTGTCAGGAAATTTCTTGTGGCGAAGGCTAATGTGAAATTGTAATTCCTTTTTCTTATTGTCTATGATTTCAATTAATATAGAAATACTAATGTTTTTATTATAAATACTGGATAGCATATTGTAAAAACTTGATGACTTGCAGAGGGGGTCCTCGGTGGAATCGAACCACCACAAGATTATTGGCTCGTCGAGCGCTTTGCAACAGCGCGAAGGTGCGCCAGAGGGGGGCTTGCTTCGCAACTCCCGCCGGGGCGAAGTTCCCATAGCGGGGAGGCCTGTTTCCTGGGGCTTGGTATTGTGAACTGGCGTAGCATTATTGATGGCGACAAGGATCTCCCCGTGAATCGGCTATGCGCGCAGATAGCGCAGATGTTTCAGCCATCTCAGGTGGCTCAGGGATGTCAAGATCAGGCGTATCAACAATAGGCGGGGAAGCGTGTGGGAACACTTTGGTGAAGCCCCCGGCGAACTTGATAACCTCTTGTCGTAACTCTGTACTAATGGCTTCATTTTGTGAAAAAGCGCGAATGTCGGGCGTTGCGTTAATGGTTTTAGATGTGGCACTGAGCTTATAAGCTTGGACTTGGGATCCGCTTGCAGCAGTGCTCATCGAGGAAGACTGAGGGTGGGCACCGTGGATATCCTCAACTTTAAGCTGGTTTTTGGACGTTGGCTGTAGCCGCCCGGGTTCGGAGCCGGAGCCTTCAGCACTAAAATCCTTTATATAACCCCACTGGGCAGCATCAACATCAGAAGTGGGGCTTTTCAGCGGGGTACTAACAGATAAATCATCAAGTAAATGGTCAAGATTAGATTGAGCTGTAACAAAAGAAGGTTGATCAGTTATGGAAGACTGCGAAAAAGAAGTCAAGTGAGTATGCTTAGTTGGGGCTAAAGTAATCTCTGAAGGTGCGGAAGATGCAGGAAGTGAAGATGCAGGAAGTGAAGATTCAGGAAGTGAAGATTCAGGAAGCGGCGCCTCCGCGGAGCTCGTCTCCACAAGGTCGGCCAACGCCCCGATCTCACCGGATAACAAGAGTAAAACAGCATAAACTTTGCCGAACACATTACAAATTTTTGTGTATAAAAATGATAAATCTTGCTGGATAAAATCGAACATATTGTCGGTATCATCTGTAGTGGAGTCATCGCTGGCCTTGGGCGGTTGGGCTACGTCCTCAGTAGACGCTTTAGTAACGCCAAAACCCAGACAAGTTAAAAACAATTTAGCAGGCTTCCAAACGAAGGCACGCGCAGTTTCAGCGGCTTTGGTAGCACCGAAGCCTTTCACCAAAATCGGCGAAATTATCCAGTTGGTAAAAATTACCGAGGCACTATAAACGAGTATGGTTAAACCCAGAAAAAATCCAGTATACATCAAATAATACCGGACTTTGTCTGAGCGTTCTGGCGCCTCCGCAGGTAGTTCCAAGGGCTCCTGGTTCTCGCTGGGAGGTTTCGACCAAAACTGTTCCCGAATCAACTCAAAGCTCTCTTGGCTCTTTTGAAAAAAGGTATCAGCTTGGTCAACAACGGCATGCCCAATAGGCATCCCGCGGGCTAATTCATTCAAAAAAACACAAAAAATCGCAGACAATATAACTGTCTTGGTAAAGCTTAAATTTTTGAGGTATTCTTTATATGCTTCGAAGTTAAAAACTAAATAAATTGCAGACAACAGACCGACTATGGTGCTTGGCCTGTATTTAATAACAGATTTCAAATAATTATGGTAAAAATAATCGATTAACAAATCAGTAGGCTTAAAACTCCTCATTTCTGAAACGTTTGTATTTATGTTCATCCTAATATTTTCCGGAATCTCTGTAGTTGTTTTCATTTGAGTGTTTTCTTTAATTTCAGTGTTTTCCAAGGTTTTCATCTCAGTGTTTTCCAAGAGGACTACTTGATCCTCTTCGAGGACTTTATCTTTTTTTTTCTTAGGCGCCATCTATTTTGTTTACTTTTTTCATTCTAATTGCCCCCGTGGGGTTGGGGTTCCCGCGCAGCGCTTAGGGGGACTTGGCTGGCTTGGCCAGCGGACTAAAAAAGTAACGAATAAAATAACGAATAAAATAACGAATAAAGTCACACGAAATTCAGAGCGCATTGCGCAAGTTGAACCCGACTCACCTGAACCTGGATGCGCATACGCTCACTCGGTGGGCGGCAAGCCGCCTCAAGCAACGCTAAGGTTAGGGCCCTACGGGCAGTCGCGCCCTACGGGCCTTCGGCTCAGCGGTTCGAACTGCAGGTTAACAATCCCTTAGGGCTCAGCCCAGTTCAAGTAAGAAGTAACGGGTGCGAAGCACCTGTAGGTGCTTGCACCTTCGCTTTCTTGCGCCACGCCCTTCAGGTACGTGGTCTGAACCGAGCTCGTCATTGATTCTGGGGAGCTGAAAGCCAACGAAGGCCCCGAAGGGTTTGCCAATGGTTGGGGGACTTGGCTGGCTTGGCCAGCGGACCCGCATGAATAAAATAACGAATAAAATAACGAATAAAATAACGAATAAAATAACGAATAAAAAGTTAGTTCGGCTAAAAAAGTAACGAATAAAATAACGAATAAAATAACGAATAAAATAACGAATAAAATAACGAATAAAGTCACACGAAATTCAGAGCGCATTGCGCAAGTTGAACCCGACTCACCTGAACCTGGATGCGCATACGCGAACTTGGTGTAAGCTTAGCTTCGAATAGGCTTTGGCACCTCAAGCGTGGCCCTGCAGATTCGGGTAAGCCTTCAGCTTCAGATCGCGGTTGGCTTCGCTTAAGTAGTAATATAGTAATATTATGTGGCTCATGATTGTATTAATGAAGCAGGCCCACTTTATTGCCTAAAAGCGGATTCGCTGTCAGTCTGAAGTAGATATTGGGTCGCTTGTTCTCTGCCTTTCCACTCAAATAAACAATCCATGATTTGGTCATATAAAATACGGTAACCACAAGAATTAAAATCGATAAACTCACCCATTGATTCGTAACCCTGAATCATGAGGACCCCCCTACGCAGTTGTATGAGAAATTCACCAAATAACAGATGGGTCCCCACAATCATATACTTTAAGCTATTCTGATGATTTTGTACCAATTCATAAATAGCAGCAAACATCGCCATGTGGATCATATCTCTGAGGGAGGGATCAAGTTTTAGATTGATGTAGTAGGGATCTTGTTCTATTCCCTGCGTAGTGCAGAGACCAGAGAATCCTAAACTTATGTAAGATAAATCAGTCCAAGTCATGTTGACGGGCGTATTGCGCTCCAACCTACTGGCTCTGGCAAACCTACTGGCATTGGCTAAGTGTTCTGTTTTCGATTGATCTATCAAATCCGTATATGCCGATATATAATGAGGCACAATTAGGTTGTTCATATATGGTGAAAGATCCACACATATATGCATGTCAATTGGTTTCAACTTGATGTGGTGATTTTCTGCGTATTGATAGTGAATAACCATCTCATTAGTACTTAAAAACTGTTTTTGATAAATGAAATTCATAAAAGTCAAGGCCACGAATTGGTGGCCCACCAACGGATAAACGACTGTATATGGGAATCTTTCCTCGTATGTGTTTTTTTTTTTTTACTATATATTTCATCATAGCTATTTTCTATTCATTGCCCCTTCTTTGAGGTTGCGCTCGCAGCAATGTCAACCAAACACAGCACTCACCATTTTGTGTTTGTTTGATTCAAGCCAAGCCTTGCGATGGGCCGATCACATTGACATTGGGAACCGCTCCGCCATTCACTACACAATAACTATTTCTCATCAATTCTGATTCTGTAATAATCAACGCCCCTACGCACACCGGTGTAATAATCAACAGCTTGGAGCTTGTAGCTTGTAGAATCATACCCCTATAAAATCATGAATATTGGTTGGCTGCGAATGAACATGTTTTTACTCACCTGAGATTCATCCTGGTGGACGGTGGGCGGGTTCGACTTGCGCGGTCCGGAGCTATTCGGTGTTCGCTTTTGTAGCTTGTGATTTGAATGCCTGCGACAGAGCAGCAAGCGAGGTGCGCTTCGCGCACCCACACCGCATACTCCGTCGTACCTATTTCTACACTTGAGTGACATTCATCATGAGTGGGTGAACCACAATCAGTGCCAGGACTCAAAAGTCACAATCAATATTAGGTGAAGCATTAGCAATAATCCAACTCAATATCAATTCGCTTGCTGGGCAAAATGCCCAAGCCTAATGATGAATACGAAATGTGTGACTGGTTACATGGTGATCCACAGAGATTTTATGCAATATTGAGTTGATTTCAGAAGTCAGTTTGACTCGATGACATATTCGTCCGGATCTGCGGTGTCTGAAGGCAGGTATATGGTCCGGGCAATTAGATATGAGTAGATGAAAATTCTCATAGCGTTGGTTGATCAATTCTCTTGCATGACAATCTATAGCGAACGTCCATAACCGGCTATCCACACCGGTCTGACTCAACGATATGATCTGTTTTAACTCGGAAACGGTTAACCCTCGCAAATTTGAGATTTTATCACCGGAAAGGTACAGAAGTAATAGACACACTCGTTGGCGGGCACCTATAAATGCATCTTGGTGCGTTACATATTTTAAGGATGTTTGATAATATTTCAGGCGGGTTGTGGGGTCGAGCGCCCAAGAGGCCTTGTCAGCCGACTTGGCCGCCCGCACCGTCGGCAGCGTCGGTTGCGTTGGCTGCTTCGGCTGCTGACAAATTGTGTTTTCAACCCTGTAACCATCGGACGCTAGTGGGATAGCAAACCGAAGGTGCAAGCACCTACAGGTGCTTCGCACCCCAGCAGTCCACTTGTAAAATGTGTGTCGATCATTATAATAGAATTCTGAAGAAGAGATGAGCCGAAAAGTGAGTAGCAAGAGGATCTGCTCCCCACCCATACTTGCTGACGACCTGCGAGGGTCGAACGCGTTGCTGCTCTCATCTGGGTATTGCTTGAGCATTAGGCGTATAAGTCTAGTGGCTTGCTTGCCATCTGGGTGTAGGATTTGTTGAGCATATTTGAACATTTTAGATAACCTCATAAATTTTTTAACACTTGTATTTGTTTTCTTTGTTTTCATAGTTGAATAGTGTATATTGGTATTTGTTTCACTCAGCTGGATACTAAGATATATCATTCTATTTGATGCGAAGGCCGAAGCGGCAAGCACCGACGCCCGTAGGGACCAACGGGCGCTACGCCCTACGGGCCCTGCCGCACCACACTGGGTCGGCCCTGCTGCTTGCTGGTCGCTGACCACGGGCTGCACGCGAACATTCACATGATCAGTGAAGCCTGGATCAGTATCATACTATTGTATAAGTATACAAACAGATTTCTATACCTCAAATAGGTATAGCAATCAATCAGTTACTTTTTTGTACCTGATTCCCTCACACTCACGTATTGATATGGGCGTCAGCCCAGATGTTGAGTTGTGTGTTTTCTTTCCTATATCCGCTTTCATTTTTGTCGTGTTCGCCGCCGTGCACCGGCGTGGCTAATACAACTAGTTGAGGCAACACAGAAGGGTACTGTTCCCAAGCCTCATCCATACCTTTGATAGATACAATCCGCACTCGGTTTTTGCATCATCTGCGCCTCATGGGACTGATGGCGGGTTCGATCCCCGTCAGGCGACAATTTTCTGATGAGTCATCTACACAATCAAACACAGTCAAACTATCTATTGATTTCGGGGTTTAATACATAGTTGAGCATACGGGTGATATCTTTGTCGCGTAGATTGCGTCGGCTGTAGGCTGAAGTTGCCACGATGTTGCGGTGACCGGCTAGATGCTGCGCAGCATCTATACCATAACGTTTGATGAGTGAGGTGAGGATACCTATTCGAAATGAATGGGTGGTCAGGCGCTTGTTCTTAGTGCAGAGCCGTGGCCGTGCAGCTTCGCTCCACATAACCTCTTGTTGAAAACATTTGCGTGGCAAAGGAAAATTTGGTGTGAACCCGAACTTAAGAATGACTAAGAATGACATAGCCTTGGTGCTATGGTGCATAGCACCTTTAATGTGGGCCTTGTGCATAAGCTTAAGTATAAAGGTAAGTTACAAGGCGCAAGCGCAGCGGTTAACTTTGTGACCGCATAACCTTCGATAAGACCTCATTCAGCGTAAAAAAGCATAATATAAAAAAGTTTAGGATGATACGTTACCCGTACCCGATAAACTCGTGATATATCCAATTGGAATCCGCGTGGTGAAGATGACGTCAAGAAAAAAATCATTGATTGACACTACGTGAGCCCATCATAGATATTGTATCGCAGTATTTGCGATTTCAATAAAAATAAATGTGTAAACAACTTCAACAATTAATGAATGCAAGCAAATCATCCGGGTCTTTCGCTTGCTGCGCAAGCGAACAAGCAAGGCCACGACGGCACTTGCTGACCAATGTGCAGCTTCGATGCACGAATTCGCTAACCTGCGCCTTCGCTTCAAAGTCAATTTTTTTTTCCAAACAAAGTTTCAAAGAAGGTTTTGAGAGTGTTGCCTCGTTTTATGTGTGTGGTAGCAATTTCACGGTTACTATCGATCGAGGATTCTGCAATAGATTTAAAATCACTACCTGTAATGTGACCTTGGTGAAGGTTTTGGTGTGCTTGATCAACGGCCTGCTGATTGGCTGAGATTGCCTGATGCTCCGTACTGGTGCGCAAAGCGGACTCGCCCAAATCCACTGCCACAGCACTTCCAGCCCCGATTCCTACACAGATTATAAATTTTTTGAAATGGCTTTGGGGTTTAACCCCGCGGCTTTTAATCGATCACGGGATACTATGCTGTAAATCTGATCCGGGTACCGTTTCACAGCGGCATAGGCTAAAACCACAACACTCAAATAAACCGACCATACTATTAAATTTAATTGAAAAACAAATGTAGGTTCCCAAAAGAATTCCATCAAGCCTTCTATCCCGTTGTACCTAAAGGCTGAATGAATATGACGGAAACTATTGAAGGCTAGTAGTAGAGTGGTTATATTGAAGAAAGAGGTTAGAAATATCTTTTCACAGCTGAATAGGGTGATTTTCACAAGAGAGATCGCAAAGAAGGAATTTAAAAGAATTACCACAAGAATGATTAAGAAGATGCTCTCAAAAAACAAAGTCAATTTGAGCCACTCGATATTCATATATAAGGGCAGTTCTTTCATAAAAAATTGAATACAACAGCCCATCAAAAAAAGGCGTATATACTTTAATAATTGTTCTAAGGGTGAATTTATCATGATGCTATTTGTTTTTATTTGTTTTTATGCATTACACATGTGACTGTTTAGCCGAGTGGTCCGTTTGTGACCCCGACAGGTCCGACGGACCCAACAAGTCACCGCACCCGAGGCTTTGCCCTCGCGGCGTGACTTTAGCGGCCTAGCTGGGGTTACTACCCAAGGTTGGCCTTGGGCGCAAGCACTCACGAAGTTCGGCTCTTCGCTTGGGTCGCACCACCCTACATACGAGGGCTTTGCCCGTAGCTACTCTAGGGTCGCGCCCCGCGCGACGGGCTGCGCGGTTACCGGTAATCGACCTGTAGCTCGATGGCGACCCAAGCGAAGCCCAAGGCCCCGGAGGAGCCGTGCGCGGCGTACTTGCATATAGTATTTGAACACAACTGTACGGGGATATTCCAATGTAATCGGAGCAGAGCCCTGCTATAGCAGAGCGCTGCGCCCTGGTGCGTACCCCGAAGGGGCACTACAGCCCTACGGGCCCTTCGCGTTGCTTATTGTGTGGGTTGAGCCTTCTGTAGCTATGCTGCTGTGAGAATCAAGCAGCGCCAGTATTTTGTGCTGAGTTGAAAGTTTCTAAGTATCTGATTGAGTTCAAGGGTCAATGCGGCTTGGCAACATGGACTTGCCGAGTGATGCTTGGCGCGTAATGCGGGTCTATTGTCAGGGAGCGCTGCGATGAGAAGGTCAAGGTCTGGGTAAATGTCTGCGACCAGCTCGTTCGCGCCCTGCACAATGCGACCGGTGTAGCTGCGCAGTACTTCTCCGGCATCGGCGGAGTCGCGGAGCTGTTTCAGGTGGTAAACCTGCAGAGTAGGTAGCTTTGAAGCGTTCCCCCCTGTGATATATAGTATGCACAGCGCGACCCGTTGCCGGGCTCTGGCAAAGGGTCGTTTAGACTCTACACTTTGTATGACTCGCTTGTAAAGGTCAGGCTGCGCTGCACCAGGCCCATACTTTACTACAGCCTTTGGCTGCCCCTTTCGCTTGCGCTGCAAGCGAACCCCGGCGAGGTTGCTCGCCCACCGACACAGGTGCTGGCTCGATATCCGTCGCATCGGCGCGGGGTGTACTCGCAACCGAGCCAAGGCGCTTCGCGCTTGCCCTTCGGGCAACCTGCTTCAAATCACAGAGCTCCACATTAAAATCGGCTATCCCCTGCTTCAAATCAGCTATTCCCTGGCGGAGCGCCTTGTTAACATCAGTCAACACTTGATACTGGAATTCCAACATTTTGGATAGCTCATCAGCCCTCGGACTCGGCGCTATGCCGAGGGAAGCATCTCGCGCAGCAAGACATTCAATGGTTCCAAGTCAACGCGGTTCCTGTACTTTTAAAAAATCTTCCTTCTTTGATTGTAATTTTTGGTAAACGATGCAAATTGTTTTTTGTCCAACTGAAAATATCCTGGAAAGTTTCTAATCACACAATTTTTATAATACTCGACAAGATCCCAGTCGAGTTCACGTCGATTACTAATAACTTTCTTTTCAAGTAAAAATTCTTCAAGCGTCAACATGAATTGAGTTATACTGATGTTGGATTTTAAAGCCATAATTGTTATTGTTTTAATTTTAAAGCCATAATTTGAACTGCTTTGGGGTTGCGAAGCAAGCCTGCACCTACGGTACGACCTCGAAGCCTTTGGCTTCGCCAAAAGGCCCTGGTGCTGCGCACCAGTTGGCCCGCCTTCATTTACTATAGTAAATGACTATTTTACTATAGTAAATGACTATTTTACTATAGTAAATGATATAGTAAATTGGTTGCTAACATAACTTTTAACTTTTTACTTTTTACTTTGAACTTTAAGGGCTCTTGACCGATGCTATCTCTCAAATACCATCGGTCAGCGTGTGGGCAGGATTCGAACCCACCGGATGGTAGGTTAAGGGTGTGGTGTTTATACCCTTTACCTACCATCCTCCATCTGACACCGCAGTTACCATAGCCTTCGGGCCTTCGTGCTCAGCATAGCTGAGCAATGACGATCTTAGGTTGTTTCTAGCGCCACGCCCTTCGGTAAACCGAAGGCACGTGGTCTGCAGAAAAACCAAGCTCGTCATTTATTCTGGGGAGCTGAAAGCCTACGAAGTGCCCGAAGGTTTTAAGCTTTCTGAGTTTTATTCTCACTTCGCAACTAAAGAATAAAACTCAGAATAAAACAAATCAAATCGCGCCGCGTATCTTCAAAAACAGCCGTTTTGGCGCCGACGCGGCGCACCTCTCTAGCATGAAACCAAGTTAAATTGAAAAAAGTTCACACATATGGGGTAAGTGTGAACTCCCCAGAAAATAGCAAAATTTCAAAAGATTAAAATTTTCTGGGGAGTTCACACAACCCCCTTCCATTATGTGCGAAGCAAGCAAAGTTGAACTTTTACTAGATTAAATTGACTTCGCCTTCGGCGCATCGTTTACTATAGTAAATGACTCGTTTACTATCAACCTACACAGAGGCCCCGCACAGGGCTAAACAAGAGGCGCGAGCCTTACATTGGGAACCGAAGGGCGTAGCGGTTGTTTGCGAACTGCAGGTTAACCTTCGGTTCCCGGTCTTCAGACCCGCTCCGCCCTCTTCTATAAAGTATCCCCGACTCGCCTGACGCGGTCACAGGTTCAATCTATCGCGGGTCAAAGGCAAGCGCGGTGCCCCCTGGATTGACGTCGGGGGGTCTGCTAAGGTGCACGTTGCGTACTAATGAATGTAATATGAGGTATAAACCAATCAAATATGACTGAGCATTCCCGGGGCGATGTGATTTTAGTAGCAAAACTAGGCGACGTAAATTAGGACGTTTGCTCATACAGCAATGCGGAACATGTAAATTATGTAAGAAATTATTTTGGGAAAATGATGTGATGGAAATAGACCATATAGTCCCAAAGTGTAAAGGGGGTAGCAACCAAATGTCGAACTTGCAGTTACTTGATGCTCATTGCCATGATCTGAAGCACGGTCGGAAGGTCCGGGCTCATACTTGACACTCTTATTCGTGTGAGCGCGCCCGGGTCATACCGGGCGCTTCAACATATAAAATTGGCGACGTAGCCGTGATAATCAAGCACGGCTCGTCATTTTCAAAAATCAACATCTGAAACACCCATCTTCGATTCGAAGCCGCCTTTGGCGCCTCAATACATTGGCAACTGCTCCGCCCTTCTTCACTCAAGTCGCTGTGGCTCCTCTTCGAGGCGCCAAAGGCGACTTGAGCTCGGTAAGCTTTCAGCTTGAATTGGCGGCAAAGCTGTTAGAACCAAGCACGGCTAAGCTTCATGAATATAAAAGTTCGAATGATCACTCAAGCTTGAGTTGATAATTAATGCAGCATAGGTAAGTTTGCTCAAGAGCGACCCAAAGGCGATGAGCATGTGTCATTCGCTCATGCTTTGGCTATTCGCTATGGCTCATCTTCGCTACAGCTAAAATACTCAGCGGTTCGGGAACCGCTACGCCCTTTCTACTGCGCCCAGGTGCGAGCAGGTCGCGCTGTTCGAAAGCATAATATTCAAATGTGGATTCTTATAAAAAATATAAAACATATGAAACATGATATGAACAATTATTTTAAAAATTCGCCTGCGAGTTCAAAGGACCTCGTTTTATGGTGGTGTATTTTTATTAGCCTTATACCGGCGGGCTATAGTTTTTATTTCTTGTCTTTTTACGATGTATTACTCTTCTTCATCAAAATGTTGATTGTATTTATCCTTGTGTTTATTTTGATCGAATGTTATGACCACCCTACTAGTACCTGGAATTTCCACCATTGGTGGAATAAGCCACTATATTCAAAGCGTTGCGTTGTTTCGTGGCCCTACCTATTTACAATGGCACATTTAGTCTATTGATTTGGTTATTTGAATTTTGCTCTTTTAAGTGTTCCATCGAATCCTCTGTGATTTCACTTTTGTTGGCATTTCCCTTTGCATATGTGATTTTCAAGTCGGTGTTTAAATTTGCAGTGCTAAAAGAAATCCCGACACGAGGTCAATTAATAACTTGTGCTTTTGGATATTACTGGTTGCTCAACGCAAAAGTAATGTTGATTAAGGTGCCTGACGGCACCCCTAGACCTATAAGCTATACGAAATTTGTCAACGGAGAATTTCAATTGATCAAATGTGTCAACGGGAAGATGCCGAATAGAGATAAACCCACAATAGGTCAACGAGCTTGGGAACTATTTCATGAAGCGCCTCGACAAAAATGGGACGAAAAATTAAAGGAAATTGAGAGCGGCGCTCACCAACAACATGCTCACAGAGGTGGTGACTCGGTGGTTAACGCCAACTGGGAGGCTCTCGGATACAAAACGTCGCATGACTGTTTGAGGATTGTGTGTAAGGCCTCTCAGGCCATCATTCAAAATCTCCAATCAAAATATCCAAGGTCTCCCGAGTATCCGTCGTCAAGTGAGTTCAATCCGTTTAAATAAGGTGGTTTAGCAACTCTGTCCCCACCATCATAATTATGATGGTGACTACAAAGTGTTTTCAAAACAAAAGGGCGCAGCGGTTTGCGTTGAGGCACCGCCCCGTAGAGCCTGAGTACAACGCTGCGAAGTCCGTAGGGCGAAAGCGGTTCGAACGTTCACCTTCGGGTGACCTGTAGGGTGCGAAGCACCTGTAGGTGCTTGCACCTTCGGGTCTTTGACGCAAACCGAAGGTGCAAGCACCTACAGGTCTGAAGACCCGCTACGCCCTTCGGGCAAGCGCCGGCGGCGACTGAGCCGTAAAACCACTGCCTGAATGTGGCGGCGTAGCCGCGCAAGGCTCCTTCTGCCTTCGCTTCGATTATTTGTCATCTTCGTTATCAACATCTTCGTCATCTTCGTTGTCTACAATGAAAGGACTCGAACCGTCAGCGGGCGCGAAGCTGCGCTGCTTTGCTGCCTCCAACTCGTTTCGAGCTTGGAGGTTCCTCCGAGTAGATACGAGTTTGTATGTCCTGTTTAGCCAATTCGAGTTGCTCCACCGTCATTTGATCGATCATGCGATCATCCTCGTCCCAGATATACAACGCCTCGAGACCGAGCTCGTATTCGCGGATAAGATAGGCATAGTATTGAGCCCAAGCCCGGCGGCACGCCACGGTTGGGTAGTTAAATTCAGAACATGTGATCAGGCGAATGTTAGTATTCTTAGCAATCGAGTAACCAGGCAGGCCACCTTCCTCGCGAAATCTTTTCCTCTTCAGGTAATCGCTCACCGAAGCTGGCTTATAATAAATCGCCGATTGCCCAAGCTTCATGGCTTGACCACGAAGCCTGTTCAACATCATGACACGCATGGGCGACTCCATATGAGTAGCATCTTCGGGGTTGTAGTGGGTGTCGTTCAAGCGGTGACCGCGTGCTTTGATCAGGCAAGTCATGTCGATATCCATCGGGAGCCGATTGATCGCGTAGTTTGCTGCTCCGTGAAGTGCAATGTCCCTCCCGATCAATTTACACTCGAACTTGATCAGATCGAACCATGAGGCTAGTGGTTGAGTGTGATGAAAATACGCTCTGATGTGCGAGTCGTACATTTCCTCGATATGCTTCATCGCAGCGTTAGCTGAGATAGGCTGATCGAGTCCGGGACCGGTGATCAGACCATTGGCATCAACATGCCAAGGGCGGTTCTTGTCCCCACCGCTACCCAGAGGGGCCGTCCAGTGTTTACGACGAGTCCGCTCATCAATGAGCTGTGGCATATACTATGGTATAGGCGCGCTTCATTCACCGGTGGGTGTTCAAGCATTAAAAACAACAAATAAAAAGGATGATTTAATAAATGACCTGGACTAACAAGGCAAATTTTAAAACGCTTACTTAGACTCAAGTGCATATGACAAACCAACCGACTTCGCCTTCGGCGCCTACTCTTAAAAAAACCTTCATCCGAAAAGTATGTTATTTTTCGTAGTCTATGGGATTATGGATTCAACCCCACGCAAAAAGATTGGGTATACAATTCTATTTTTTTTAGTCGGCATATTGCAGAAAAAAAAAGACCGTGATCTAACACTCAATCTACATGAACTATTCTCTATTTTCGACAATGAAAAATCCTTTGATGTACTTCACGAAACTGGAAAATTCCAATCTCAAGAACTGCAAACATTGTACAGCGAAGCTTCCACTATTCTTCTTCATTTAAAACCACACTTTGCAAATAAGTGACTCACGCAGTTCAAGCGCGCTCGTTCAACTCGCGCCCCTTCGCCCATAGGTGTTGCTTCGCAAGGGCGCTAAGAGGCTTGGGCCCGATGGGTTCACCTCTTACTATCATTCAGGGCCTGGAGTGTTGACCTTCGCTTGGGGCTGTAGGCCCCAGCCCACCTGTGAAATCTCACAGGCCTACAGCTCCAAGGTATTCTTCGAAGACCCCAGGCCTAGTGCGAAGCACTCGGGGTGACCAAGGGTCGAAAATCACTCTACGGCCGAGCGGTCCTACGGTGTGGTTTCGCCACCCTACTCAGTGGGCCACCCTTCGCTTCAGCTTGCCATCAGCACCTGCCCTCGCCAGTGCGTGGCCATTGCGAGGTAAGCACAATCGGCTTGCTCAGCTGAGCTGGCCCTGAGCAGTGTGCAGCCATCCCATGGAGCTCTGCTTGGGTAGACCTGTAGGTTAAGGCCGCCCTTGGGTCGCACTGAGCAAGTTTCCGCCTGGCACGGAGTTTATTCTTACATTTTGGTCTGACATTTTATTCTTACACTTTACTTGAACAGTTTGGGCTAAAACTTGAACTCGTAGGTTGACTTTTCGGCACCTTTGTATACGTATACAAATGTCTACAATTACAAAATCTTGAGCTTCGGCGGGACTTCAAGGCTACACTGGGCCAAGGTTCTCGTAAGTCCCGCCGAAGGGCCGAAGGCCGGTTGACGTGGAGGCTGAAGCCCGAAGGCCGGTTGACGTGGAGGCCGCCAAAGTAGACGTGGCTGCTCCGCAGACTGGTGCGCAGCACCAGGAGTCCGAAGGCCGAAGGCCCAATACCAAGGGCCGAAGGCCCAAGCGCGAAGTTGATTATGTAATCCCGAAGGGACGCCGAAGGCCCTGCGCTTGCGCTGCGCCCATGTTTATTTTTTTGTACAGAATCTACGTTATTCGCCTTTGGCGCCTTAACTATTTGAAATTGACTCGTTATAGAAGACTTGAGCTGAATTCAATAAATGCGCACAGGTGCTTCGCCCTTGACTCTGTTATGGACAGCTCGTCATTTTCGGGCGGAAAAAGTAAACTACTTAAGTAGTGTAGTAACTATGTCGCCGCTGCGCGATACTTCGCAGTGTTGAACCGTGGTCCGAAGCACCCCGCGCCCTTCGGGCGCTTGGTGCTTCCTTGCGGGTCGCGCTAGCGCGCGCCCTGCCGCGTGGTCCTAGGGACCACCCTTGCCGACTTGCATAGATGCGCTTATGCTGCGCGCAGGGCTCAGCAAGCGAATGCAAACCGCTACGCCACAGGGCAGCCAGACGCTTGGGTGCTTCGCCATGAATACTGGACCCCACGCGCTTAACGTGAGGATGCGAGTGCTTAAGCGGCAACCCAAGCGAACCCGAAGGCCTTTGAGTGGGACTCAGAACAAGGATGTACTCGCGCAGCGCGTTGCCTTAGGAGAAAGCCCATAGAGCCTGGAAACAGGACGCGCTTGCGCGCTGAGCTGTGCTAATGTCAATGACATAGCGCTTGATCCTCACCGGTGGCGCGTTCTCGTGGCACCAGGTTGTCATTCGGCGAGTCCGAAGCGCAGCTGGTTTGAATCCAGCAGCCGCGGCCAGCGTTTACACGTTGACAAATCAGTGGTTTGAGGGTGCCTCACGCCATGCATCAATAAATCTCAAGCATGAGGGTCCAATTCATAGCACAAGCGCATAGCGAAAAATACAGTATATATAAATGCAGTCAACTTTATCTATAATCCTACACTATTTCAAATTTTTTTTTTAAGTGTATATTATTTGAATTCAGCTCAAGTCAACTGGCGATATCCATGGATCTGGTTTTGTCTGACTGTTTCATGTCTGGTATTAACATATTGAACCCTTCAAGCACTCATGCTGTTAATTGGTCAATTTTTATGTATTTTTACCCTCATTGAGGGCGTTAGCACTCGTTTTGATTTTTTGAATCACAAATGGTCTTTTAATCTGTTGAGGTTGATGGTAAGCATCCCTATTTATATGTCCATATATGGTGCAATTTTATTCATCAAAGAAATGATGTTTATTGTTCCTACAGATTTAACAGAGATGTTCATTTTTGTATTCAACCGCCTTTGGCGCCTGCGCCTCATGGCTCCTATGGTTTATAGTATCTTCAACACAAGTTATCGTTTTGTGCTGCACCGAACAATACCACGTCGCTGGGAATTACTCGTGTGTACCTTTGCACTCTATTGGACCACACTTGGCACAATACTTTATTCAGTGATTGGCCGCGGGCGGCGCCCGTCCTCGGTCATTAGCTATATGCTTCCTACCGATCCACCGAATAAATCCACTGGTACTTTGGCGTGGACGGTTCACAATTCGCAAAGCCTTTGATGATCGGATTGAACAGAGTAGAGTTGGTGAGCAAACTGGTGAAGCTTCTGGACCTAGCGATATCCATTCCAAAAACTTGCAAGCAGCCGCGGATAGAGTGGTGCGTGACTGCGGTCGTACCCGAACCTTTCGAGACCACGCTGGCGCCGCGAGGGCAAAGCCTCGGGACTTAAACAGTCACATGTGTAATGCATAAAAACAAAAGACCAATAGAAATAAATAACATAATGTTAAATTCACCCTTAGAACAATATTATTTGCAAAATTTGCGTTTAAAAGACCCCCCTCTTTACATTAAGAGGTAAATAACTGCGCCAATATAAAAAATTGGCACAATCAGCTTAAACCCTATGCAAAAAGAAGTTCTCATTGGCACTCTCCTAGGCGACGCCTGTATACCTTTAAAAATAGGCAAATCCACGTTGCGTGTCGAATTCAAACAAACTATTGCAAGAGCCGCCTATATAAAGCATTTATATTCAATTTTTTATCCCTTTGTACCCCCGCGAGTAGTTAATACTCGTTGAGGCCCCGCTTGGGATTCTCAACTTTTACGGTTTCAAACTTATCCGCTTTGCGGCCCTGAATTCGAATTTTATTATGACCTTTTTGATCAAGCCGCCGAAGGCCGTGGGCGTAAAAAAAGAGTTGCTGAAATATTGGGTAATTTTTGACTATCCGTCGCCTATTGGTTCATGGATGACGGCTCTTATGAACAGAATAGCCGAGTCTGTAAACTTTAAACACACTGTTTTCCGCTCGAGGATCAAAAAATACTTATACAAGCTTTACAGGATAATTTTGAAATCGCAGCTACTATTCAAAAGGACCGTTCTCATTATATATTCGGTCAAAATCAACAAAGCGTCTTATCTATTTGATTTGCCCTTATGTTCAGACCTGCTTCGATTATAAAATTCAAAACACAAATTAGTCATTTTGTATGCAATGCCCAGGTGCCGTCACTTTATACCACTAGGTTCGCGCATGGCCCAAGTCCCCGTCCCAAAGCCCATTCAATGGGAACCGAAGCGGCAAGCACCTACAGCGGCACCCGCTCCGCCCTTTTCAATAAAGCACCTTCCATATCGTATAAATAGATTAATTGTTCACATAAGACGCTGAGCTTCTACTGTGTTCCTTCTTAGGGCATGCCCCGACCTTGTGCGCCCTGGTGTGGACCCCTAGTCGGGGGACCCGCCACCGACCCGAGCCGCAGCCTACCAAGGTATAACGCCGAGCTTCGCCGACGGCGCGTTTCCCCTTGCTTCGCTAATATATAAGCAGGATACAAGTACAGGACAAAGGACTTCGACCTCTTACCCAAAGTTTTAAATGACAGCTTTTTACGTTAACTGGCAGCTTTCCGCAATAACATGCCGGGCCTGCGTTGTTTCGCAGGCCTTTTATTCACAACTCGAGGGCTTCCCCTCTTCGAGTTCGCTTTCGGCCGAATTCCGCTTTTCCGCTTTTTATTTTAAAAAGCGGACAACAAGCGGACAGCACGCGAACCCGCAGGGGGGGACCGCTGCACCGCAGGCCTTGGGGTTCGCTTGCTGAGCCAGCGAACCCCAAGGCCCCTCGAGATCCAGCCAGATGCATGCGGGTTGCGAAGCACACCACTTCGCTTGCTCAGCAAGCCGAGGGCTTTCCATGCACCCGCCTAGTAGTCAATGCGAACCGCTGAGCGCTTGCTCAGCTCATGACCCGAAGCACGACACCCAACTGCGGAGTTCGCTGCGCCCTTGGTTACAGAGCCATGTTGCCCAGCTAACGGGAAGCGCCAGGCCCTTGGCCTTCAACGACAAGCTGAAGTGTTTGTTAGCTTTTCGCTTCGGGACCGACCCGAAATGCAAGGGAAAGCAGTTTGTTGATCAGCATTTATAGGTTCCGAAAGGGTCGGCGGTGCCCGGTGACGCACCGGGCTTCGCGCCCTTTTTAGCCGAAGCCAAAGGGGTATTTTTGGGACCGCTCGGCCGTCGGGTGTCTTAGCTGTACCACTGGGCGCGGGGCCCTAGAGCCTTTGGAGCGAAGCCCATTCGCTCGCTTGTAGGCGGGTCCCCGCGCATAAGCTGAGATCATAACCGCTTGAAGCCATCAGCTGATCCAAACTACTCACGAGCATTCAATTTCACAAGGCTCTTTCGCTCGCATTTCGCAAGCGAAAGAACTTCGCAAGCGAACGCAAACCGCTAAGCCGTGCTTGGCTTAGCGGTTTGCATTCTCACGGCCAGCCGCCGCCAATGGCTACGCTGCGCAGCCGATCAAGCTTTGCTGGCGTGTTTTTAAGTATTTTTTTGCGGAGAAGAGAAATGGTAATCTCGCCGGGCTCATGCCCCGGAGGTTGCAGGTTCGAGCCCTGCCTCCGCAACGCTCAATAGGTAAGTCTCGGTAAAATGGTGTTGGTTTATTCGGACCGAACTGGGCTCCACTTACCGAGAAGCTTATGCGGTCGGTCAAGCATTTTAATCTCCTTGCGCGAGTGGGCCAGTGCTAAATAGCTACTTAGCGAGCGAACAGCAATGGGCTAATGTAGCCGGTGCGATTGTTGGCTCTGGTAAAAGGGCTCCGCAGGGCTACAACCAACCAAGTGACCCGAAGCCTAGTCGAATGCCCAGATCGTAAAAAAACTCTAGCCCACCCTTTTCGTTTCAACAAATTTTGTTGAAACCGAAGCCGCAGGCCCTGTTGTGACGTGCTCGAACAGTTGTTTCTTTGCGTAGTTGGCGTTGTTTTAAGCCGCGATGAAGTGAATCAGACAGGGTTGGGATTCCCGTTTGCTCACAGGTTAAGTTTGCGAAGCAAAGTCAAAAGTAATAATAAACGTTTGCTTCGCAACAGCTTTATTTGGTTACGAAGCAAAGCTTCGCGCTTGGGTACTCGCGTATGCTCACAAGTGAAGTTGCGAAGCAACGGCTTCAGCCGCTGCGCTGTTCGCTTTTCCGCTTTTTAAAATAAAAAGCGGACAGCAAGCGAAAGAAGAGGGCTCCGCTTATGCTTCGCAACCCCCTGTGGGTTGGCTAGCTGAGCACTCGAAGAGGCTTTGCCTTGGCCCTTGAGTGAAGTTCGACGGGAAGCGTGCCTTGCTATAACTCCTGGGATCAAATATTCAAACAGTTTAATGTGGACCCCGCCCTTCGGGTTGCGCAGCACTGGCTTGGCAGCCTACAGTTTTCCCCGAAGGGGGTTTTGGAAAAAATTGTGTAAAGCGTGCGTCAGCACCTACAGCTTATTGCAGAAAGCTGTATTTTCACGTATAAAGCTATAGTTTAAGAACCAGACTGATTGCTCATTCAAAGGGCGGATCGGTTTGCAAGCGAACCGCTGAGCGGAGGCCGAAGGCGAAGGTGCAAGCTTTGAAGCCTCGCCTTTGGCCCTTTTGCTTTCCATTGGAATTAAATAAAACAAGCAAGAACCGCTCAGCAAGGGAATCAGCGACAGCAGCCTGCGAAAGAGCGAAAGCAGCAAGCGAACAAGCAAGCAGGCCCCCAAAAGCGAACAGACCTACTCTTGCCAACAAACCTTCGCTACACAAAGTGGCGGAGCGAAGCGAAAACGGCGACTCATTTTTTTTAATTTTATATTCAAAGTGGGAGCCGTGCTTGGCGGTCTCACGGCTAGGCCGCCACTCACCAGATTTGCCGTCTTCGAACCGTGAATGAGCTCGCTTATACCCTTATATAAGCTTACTATTTACATATAACCTTCTCCGACTGTGTCGGCGAAGCGAGCTTACGTAAAGTGGGACCGCACTCAGGTCCACGTTGTGGACCCGTTCTCGGCGCCACTTCGCTGCGCCGTGTGCAAGCGCCACCATCCTTTTTTAATAATTTTCTTTGAAATCATTGTATCGCTGTTAAAATTAAAATGATGTAATTGTATCGTCGTGAAGATGCTGGTTGATGAGTTGCTTGGCAACACGTCAAAAGTGTATTTGCTTGTCACACTCAAGTCTTAGTTGCGTTCGCAACACGTAAAGCGAAGGGTGCGCGCAGCGCACTTATTCAAGGCAAGTGTCGGTTTTTGCGTTGTCAAACTAAAGCATAAGTAGCGTTGTCAAACTGAAGTAGCTTGCGCAAACTGGAGTAGCTTGGGCATCTTCGCTTTGCATTTGCGTAGCAACTGGGCACCGAAGGCTGTTCGCTTGCTTTGCAAGCGAAAGGTTCCCGGACGTTAAAGCCTTGAGGCTTTGCCTTGGGCCCTTCTGCTTTGCTTGAACTCACCGGCGCAGCTTGCTCAGCAAGCGAACACCCTGTCTTCTTCACCAATACACGCGTCAATCTATCGTGTTACCTGCGGTCACTCAATAGTTTGAACCTTTCAACGAGCTCTGCAGATGCATATTCTTCTTCGAAGTCAAAGCCAAGTAAACCAGATGCAGGGTTCTTTTTTGCTTCGCTCTTTGTTTGCAAAGCAAGCTTTAAGCGAAGTACAACCCAAAAGCCTTTGGCGCCTCACGGCTACGCGGCCGCTTCGCGGTTCCCAGTTTGCAACCGCAAAGGATACACGAGGAAGCGCAAGCGCTAAACGAACTTGTGAGAGCCTCAGCCGAAGGCTGAGGCATAGGCTGCGCTTATTAGGTGCATCCGCATGAGCAAAGCCAAGGCGCTTCGCGCTTGCCCTTCGGGCAAGGAATGCGAAGCCTGTAAAGCTTCAGCACAAGGGCCAAATGGGAGGCTTCAAAGAAGCGAGGTGCTTGCACCTTCGGCTTCTTCCTCCGTTTTGCCTCTTTTTCCTTGCCCGAAGGGCAAGCGTGCCTTATGCTTCTGCAGATTTCGCTAAAAGCGAATAATCCTTTAATGAGATAGCGCTATCTACACAGTGGATAAGTTGTTCTTCCTTTCGCTGGAAGAGGTAAGCCCGCGTCTGCAGCTTGAATTGGCGGCAGGTCTGCAGCCGTGAGGCGCCAAAGGCGTTCACCCTGAGCTTATGGAAGGGATGCAAGTGTTATTATTACGGTTTTAGCTCCACCTTGAGATGCTAAAACCGTAATAATAACCCCTGCTTTTTATAAGTATTTCCGTCTTTGCTTGGCAAACCGAAAGAATTGACTTGGCGAGGGCTTTGCGGTTCCCGAAGGCGTTGCCTCGGACCAACAAAAGGGCTTTGCGGTTCCGCGTCGTGCATACGCACAACGGTAAACTTTTGCTTTGCAAAGACCACTGTTCTTAGGTTTTAGCGACCCTGTTCTCACCATCATAATTATGATGGTGACCCCTCCGAAGGAGGGGGTACTTTTCGTTTGAACAAATTTTGTTTAAACGAAAAGGGTCGCACACACAAGTGGTGCAACACCCTGGAGGCGTGCAGCTGCTACACCAACTGGTGCAATTCGGCCCGATTTAAACGCTCCAAACGACCGACGCCCCAAACCCACTTACAGCTGTTAATAAATAGGCTCGCTAAATGACCACAGCATGCTCTCTTATTAGTCTTAGGTTGCTTCGCAACCGGTTGCGAAGCACACCGCTTCGCCCTGTTGTCGCTTTAGCGGACGCTAAAGCGAGTCATGGTCAACAGTGGCCCTTTGGAGTTTACGTGGTATCTTTTGTGATGCCACAGGGCGCAGCGGTTCGAACGTTCACCTTCGGGTGACCTGTAGGGCCCGTAGGGCGTAGCGCCCGTAGGGCCCGTAGGGCGTCGGTGCTTGCACGAAGCGGCTCACTAGGTTCGCACCCCTTCGGCCTTCGCATCAAAGATGGTGGGTGCTTGCACGAAGCGGCTCACTAGGTTCGCACCCCTACAGGTGCTTCGCACCCTTCGGTTCCCGATTCCACAAGGCACCGCGTCTCGTGTCCGGAGCACCGAGGCGCTTCGCTGTTCGCTTTTCCGCTTTTTAAAATAAAAAGCGGACAGCAAGCGAAAACACTTCGCAAGCGAACGCAGAGGCCGAAGCGGCAAGCACCTACAGCGGCTCACTAGGTTCGCACCCCTGCTTGGCGGTCTCACGGCTAGGCCGCCGCTCTGCGGTGTGCTTCGTAACCGGTGGCGAACCTTGTGAGCCACCACCCCCGTAGCCTGGCTGCACTCGTACAAGGAAAAAAAGACGCTTTTAGGCAATTGTAGAAAAACAAAATGGTTTGATCCTGGCCAAGGAGAAACGCTGGGGGTGGGTATCAACACATGCGAGTGGAACGGTCGAAAGATAGTCGCGGACGAGTGAGTAACGCGTGAGAATCTGCCCTCCAGTGGAGTCAAATATTCCATGAATCGGCAGTTGCCGGTAAAGACCTAGGTCGCTGGAGGATGAGCTCGCGTAGGATTATGGTTGTTGGTGAGGTAATGGCCCACCAAGCCTCTGATCCTTAGCCGTCCTGAGAGGGGGACCGGCCACGGTGGCACTGAGACACGGGCCACACGCAATATTTGCGGCAGCAGTGGATAAGATTTGACAATGGGCGAAAGCCTGATCGAGCCACACCCCGTGAGCGAAGAAGGCCGATGAGTCGTAAAGCTCTAAAGCTCAGCGACGACCGCTGGGCGATAAGTACCGGCTAACTCTGTGCCAGCAGCCGCGGTAAGACAGAGGGTGCAAGCGTTTTCCGGAATGACTGGGCGTAAAGGGCACGTAGGCGGTGTTCCTATTTCTCTAGATGAATTCCATGGCTCACCCATGGAGCATTTAGAGTGTGGGTCCACTGGAGTGTGATAGAGGAGAGTGGAATTTCTAGTGTAGAGGTCAAATTCGTAGATACTAGAAGGAACACCGACAGCGAAGGCAGCTCTCTGGGTCACCACTGACGCTGAGGTGCGGAAGCGCGGGGAGCAACAGGGATTAGATACTAAAAAGTGTCCCCTTGTAGCGTAAGCTACGGGTGCGCATCCAGCTGTATCGGGGGAACTTTGCGGCAGCATCCCTGCTTAGCTATAGCAGTGTGACGCGGTGCGCTATAGCGCGCCCTGTGGGTGCTGCTCGGACAATCCCGAGGGAAGTTATATGAAATGTAGCCTGGTGTTACACAGTGGGCGCCCGGTGCTTGCGCGTAGCGCAGCTTCGAGCGAACCCACGTTTCAGGATAACCCTGTAGAGACTATGAAGCTAAGGAGATAGTAGGTATTCAACAAAATGAAACATGAAACAAATCAATATCATGAAACAAGTCAATTTAACTAGTAAATTTATTACGAAAATACCTTTGTCGGATACTTGTAAATCAATTATTTTAGGTTCCATTTTAGGTGACGGTTCTTTAAAAATTCATAAAGGATATAAAAATGCAAGATTTAAAATGCGGCATTCAATTATACAAAAGGAATATTTTGATTGGAAAGTAAACAGCTTAACGGAAATTTCAACACCCAAGTCTGTAAGAATACAATCTGCCGATGGTTTTAGCCCTCACAAAAAAGTCATCTATCAGAGTAGTGCATGTCTACCGCTAACGCAATTGCACTCGGCCACTTACCACCAGAACAAATTGAGGATTCGCCGTCGGTGGCTCAACCATATGACGCCCTTATCTTTGGCTATTTGGTGGCTAGATGATGGTTCTATTATTAGCGATGGTAAAAAAGGAGTTATTTGTACCGATGGTTTTGATGAAAAATCCGTGAAACTTTTAGCCCGATACCTCGAAAAAGTATGGAACGTACACGCACGGGCTAGACCCGTGTCTCAACTGCGTCGTAAAACTGGTGCTGAGCGGGCCACCTATTATCGCTTATGGTTGGGTGCAAAACAGCTTAAAGTATTTTTACGCATTATATTATCACATATCCCAGTGCCTAGTATGTTATCGAAAGTCATTTTGCTTTACAAGAATCCTAAACTTCAACAACGCTGGATTTCTGAAGTCAAAGAGCAGCTTCCACATTTTTCTAAACAAGTAGATGTAGAATATGCAAACAAACGTCAGAAATGGCGAGAGTTCAGAAAATAGTATAGTCCATATGGCAATGGTGCAGCTTCGCTGCATCTGCCATTTGACCCCTTTAGTCCGCGCCGTCAACGATGAGTGTTAGGTTTTGTCATGTGTGGCAGAGCCGTAGCTAACGCGTTAAACACTCCGCCTGGGGACTACGGTCGCAAGATTAAAACTCAAAGGAATTGGCGGTAGCTCAAACAAGCGGCGGAACATGCCGTTTAATTCGAAACAACGCGCAAAACCTTACCAACCCTTGACATGTTTTTGAAACCCTTGCCGTAATAGCAAGACTAGCAATTCACAGGTGCTGCATGGCTGTCGTCAGTTCGTGGCGTGAGTCGTTTGGTTTATTCCTGCAACGAACGAAACCCCTGGTAGGTGTTGCTCAGCAACAGCAAGCCTATTGGCTTGTCAGTTGTTGCACTCACCTACGACTGCCCGCGATATGCTGGAGGAAGGTGGGGATCACGTCAAGTCGTCATGGCCCTTATGGGTTGGGCTACAGGTGTGTTACAATGGCGACTACAGAAGCTTGCGATGGTGCCAGCCGGAGCGAAAGCAAAAAAGTCGTCGTAGTTCGGATTGTTCTCTGCAACTCGAGAATATGAAGTCGGAGTCGCTAGTAATCGCGGATCAGCACGCCGCGGTGAATATGTACCTGGGCTGTGCACACCCCGCCCATCACGTTCGGAAAGTTTTATGCGGTGGAAGGGGCATACCCGTCGTGGCCTACTAGAGTGGGCATGACGGATGCTTCGAATCTGTGTAGGGTAATTCGAATGAAGTTGTAACACGGTAGCTGTAGGGGAACCTGCAGCTGGATTGAAACCTTGTGATTAAACAACCTAGCGCAGCAAAGCTGCGCGAGCGTCCTATTCTTTTTGCTTATGCTGCGAGCGCTTTGCGTGGAATTTGGAAACGAGGCTGCCCGTAGGGCAGGCCTAGCATATCATATAGTGGGTTCGATCCCCGCATCCGCGCTCACCAGAAGAGTGACTCATGAATCATAAATGAAGTGCGCTGCGCGCACCCTGCTCAAGTAGCTGCGTAGACGTATACCAGGGGGGTGTGCGTATCGGTTACCCAAACGAGCACGCACTGTGTTCGCTATCGATCCTGTCTAATAGCCGCAGGCCGTGGCAAAGATCTCGCAAGCTGCTCGTAGGTAACGATTTGGTCCTTGCAGCCAGAAGCAAGCGGAGGCATGCGAAGCACGCGAGTGCTTCGCACTAGCGAGCCCTTAGGGTTGCTCGCTGAGCAACCCGAAAGGTGGCGTCTGCAAGACAGCTTCTTCGAAGTGTCCCGCGATATTAAAGTGTGCTATCACACTTATGAGTTGATGCCAACCGCGTACACTCGGGGGGCAAGGACCCCTCCGAACTTTGCTCCTATTTTTGTCTTTAGACCCCATTTTTGTTTCTATCGAGGCCACAGCTCGGCCACCGCGTCGACGCAACCGGGTGCCTAAGCAATGGCACTTCGCTTGCTTTGAACCGGTTGCGAAGAACACCACTTCGCCCTTGTCGGGAGACTTCGTGGCACGAATACTCATCATCAATAAATATCGTGCATGAGGGTCAAAACAATTCATAGCACAAGCGCATAGCGAAAAATACAATATATATAAATGCCTCAACTAGATCAAGTAACGTTTTTATCCCAATTGTGGTGGTGCTTTTTCTTCTTTTTAGGTTTTTATTTTGTGATTCACAAATATTTTTTACCAAAAATAAGTAGAATTTTAAAACTTCGAAAAAAGAAAATAACAATGTCACAAGACGATTTATCGTGCGAGGTGTTAACCAAGATGGATGGCGTATACTCCATCATACCATAAGGGTGGTGTAGAGCAACCGCATTCCCTTTCCTGTTAGCGCTCATATTGAATATAGGGAGGGCCCTAAAAGCAATGAGGTGAATCGGTAGACCGATGAAAACTTCTATAAAGGGGCTTCAAAGAGGTGCAACCCTGAGGGGCAATGGGAGAATTCAAAAAAGCCCGTCTTGCTTCATAACAGCAGTAATCTGGACTACTGGCGCTGTTGCTTTGCAACCATACGACAAACCGAAGTGGGGTCGAAGACCTACGGGGCCCACGCTATTTTGAGAGCCGCTCGGCCCGCTTGCTTGTTCTCTTGCTGAGGCAGCGAATTCCAAGGACACGGATATCGCCTAAAGGTGGTCTCTATTTATAAGTTTATGGTGCGCTTCACACACTAGTGTTCTTTTGCATGTACGAGCGGTGGGTGCGTCTTCGAAAATAAAAAACCGTCGCCTGTAGCTAATTAAGAAAGTCAGTCCGTTTGGGGTAAAACCGGATAAATGCGCTAACCTCTCAGTTACTGCGGAGAAACAGTTGGCGAAGGGGCACTCACTCTGCTGAACGAGTTTTAAGCCCACCGATGCTTGGCCATATTGGGCATGTGGCCCTTTCGCTTGCGAAGTCGTAAAAAGTCGAAGCAGGCCCCTGTGATACACCCGAAGAATTCCTATCCCGGCATCTACTTTGCTGACACCATCTTGGACAACCACCGGACGACAGGCTAGCATTAGAGCAAGCCTGTTGAGGAGGCCCTCAATAAACGGTTTTTATTGAAATATTCCGCTACGAGGGCTAGGCTTTTTAGCTGGGATAACTTGACTAGACGAATTGAACGGGAACCGAAGCGGCAAGCACCTACAGCGGCACCCGCTTCGCCCTACTCGAGCACTGGGTCTGATCGGTAGATCAATATTATCTAAGCCGCTTGCAGTAGTCTCGGTGACTTTGCCACACTTGTGCAATAGTGCAAGGGACCCCCAGGGGGTTGTAGAAGCCGAAGATGCATAGGAGGCCCTCGCCCTAGTGGGGTCCAACAGTACCTAGGCCTTCGGCGACCCGGTTCCCGGTCATCCACCTGTAGTCCTTGCTGAGCCAGCGAACGTAAAGCTTGCGCAGATCTGCAGCGAAGCCGGACGTACGAGCAGGCGCCTTGCTCTAGACCTTTGGCTGACCCTGCTTGATTCTCACTGCGCCCACCGAATAATGCACCCTGTAGGAGCCGTGCTTGGCCAAGCGGTTTGCATTCTCACGGCGACGCCGCCGCTCCGCGGTGTGCTTCGCAACCAGTCATCGGGTTGTCGCTTGCAGAACAAGTGAACCGCAGCGCCCATCGAAGAGGGCGAAGGCGAGAGAGTTGTAACTTTGCGCCCCGTTCGCAAAGGTAAAACCACTTCGCAAGCGAAGAATAGCTGCAGCTTGAAGTTCGCTGCATAGGTTCTGGCCTTCGACCTTCTCCAAAGGCCCCGCAGCGCTTATGTTTACTTGGTCAACATAAGGCTAACGCATGAGCCTTTGGTCACGCACACTCATTATTCTACACAACGTAGGGCAACTTACTGCTAAGATGAAAATGCGTGCAAGCCGTATGATGGGTAACTATCACGTACGGTTACGAGAAGGGGGCCCTGAGGGCGCCGCAATGGTGATTACCCGTTGTGATTAGCCGGAAGGGTTTTCTATTCTACTTTTGCACAGAAAGAAATTAATAAACTACGTGTAAGTAAAGAAACTCTTTTCAGACGGGGACTCGACTTATCTCAATCTATTTTTACAGAAAGTTCTAAATTAATACAAAAGTCCCGGGACACCAAAAATGTGATCAATCTATTAACTGAAAAATACAAAAATAAACCTTTTTTTTCCGATAGTGAAACTTTCTATGTTGAATTTCTCGGTAAATCTTTCGTTTCTCAAAAGTATATATTACAACTTTATTCTCCAAAATTTAACAATAAATTATCCTTATTTGAAATGTGCGACCCGTTCGCGAGTGAAGCGTACGAACTCGCGCATCTATTTTATATGAACTGTATCGACCTGAAGGTGTAAGTCCTTCCCCCCTTGAGATGGGGTGAAAGCGACGCCCACATGCTAGGGATGGCTATGCCGGGCAACTGGTTCCTGTGGCATGAAGCTGGGCGTAAAAGGATGAAAGGTCTTAGGAAATGAGGCCTGATGAATCTCGAGCAAAGACGTGATTAGGGACTTTATCTCTAAACATAGCACCTAAAAGTGCTACTGATGGCTAAGCAATTGAGTTGAACTACCTCAATATTGAGGTTAGCGTTTGAAGCATCGTAATAAGGAAGCAGGGTTTAATATTTCCTGGTCCCAATTTATTGGGAAGACCCCTGCACTCGGAATATCGAGGAGGAGCCTGGAGGGGATGCTATTTCATATCACCCTCAATCTCACATTGTGCTCTCGGTGTATAGCAAGAGCCTTCCGGTCTAATTAGGTCGATTCGGAACGGGGAAAGACCCAAAGATTCTTCCTCATTTATGAGAAGTAGGTGCCAACCAATATCTCTGGGTAGTAGGATGAGATAAAAAGCTAATGCTCCCTTGTAATGAGGTAGATATGCTGACGTGTCTCCGCATCACATATAATGTGCATGAATGATACTGCGCATAGAGGCCTAAAAGACCTTTGAGTCTAGGATGAGGGAAATTATTCATAAGTCTCGACATTCAGTTGTGAGCAGAATACCCAAAGCCGAGTTGAAGCCTCTGAACCTCTTATACGTAATGCGAGGAGCTGGATGAAGGGAAACTTTCACGTCCAGTTCTGAAGTAGAGGTAGTGTGGGAGACCCGCTATCGACTATAACATATAGTTTTTTTCAGAAAAAAGCACTTCATACATTTAAATCTTCTATATCACATAATAGAAATCGCAGCCATTTTGCCGCGCAGCATAGTGGCAATCAATCACAAAAAAACATTTCAACAAAGTCAGAGTCTGCAGAAAACATAAAAAAAAATGTTAGCCGTGTCGAACAAACGGATAAAAAAAAGGGTAAACAAAAAAAAAAAAAATAAAGTGAAGAAACTTCGGTAAATTTATACCCGCCAGGGGACTCCATTGCAGCAAACCGCGCGGCCTCATAGCCACTCGAGGGCTGCGCTCCCGGCGGCGCTCCATAGGTGCGCGCTGCGCACCCCAGAATTCTAACAAGTATTGTTGAATGACATTTAGTCAAAGTGACGTTAGAGATAGTGATGGAACTTATATTCGACACCACGTTGAACTTCGGGTAGGTCTGTGTAGGGGCATCCACACTCAATGCTTACACGCTGAGCAGCATTACTTAGTGCTACGTAACGCAGTGACTAGGACACACGAGTAGCGGGCAGGCGCAATTCTCTTTGTGTGCTCCGCCCTTGCGCGAGTCCCCCGAAATGCGCTTCGCGCCTTGCGTGAGCATGCCCCCAGACCTAGGTGAATCAGTGGAGGGGGTAAGGGCCGGTGGGCAGCTAATGAACCTAATTGAGTATCAGGCACTCTTCTTACGGGAACCGCTTCGTCCTCTAGGTTTCGCTGTACAGATTCTATGGAAAATTAATCTTCTGTCGGCGGTGAGAATCTAAACCGCTTGGCTAAGCACCACACAGCTTACCTTCGGTGTTACGGGTCTGTAGTTCAAAGGTAGAACGCGGTGCTCATAACGCTGACGTTACAGGTTCGAGTCCTGTCAGACCCACGTAGCCCATTATATGGGCTAATTACTAGAGCATACTGCGCGGTACGTTTGCAACCAATCAGTTGTGACTTGGGCTCCTGCGCGGAGCGCCCCGCCTAGGCCAATGGTGTGCCCTAACTCTGGGGAGCCCAATTCGATCGATGCCAGTTAAATTATACGCAAAGAACTATGTGCGATTGGTTCTTACGTGGATTGTCCACTATGTACTTCAACAAAAGGACTTAGTATAATAAAATGTTTACGACTTAATATTGCGTCAACCTTTTTTGGGGGCGGATGCGATGTGAGGCCCCCCTAATGAATTCTTGGCTGCGCGCACTAACAGAGGTCCACTCAGCATAGCTGTTAGAGTGGCTATACTATGGTTAATTGGAAACAAAAGTTCCTTGGCGACTTTGTCACCCTCATAGATTATTAATTGATTATAATTGATGACGTTCAAAAATTGATGATACACCGAATTATCAAGAGTTGCATACAGTTCTATATCTAATGGGGTCATTACTTGACCATCAACAATTGCACCTAAGAATATAACCTTTTTATATTTTTTGAGAATGTTTAAAATCATTGGGATTCGCCTGCCCATCGAGGCGCTATCGCTATATTTGTACATGCTTCGCTTTTCTCTACTATTGATTGGCACAGGTTGTGCCCCTCGCTCATTTTGTAGTGTAATTAAAATGGTAGGTCCTTTAGTGTGTGTTTTCAATTTGGAAATAGATAAATTTCGCATCGAACAATTAAATTATACTTTTACTGCAAATCGTGCGCGGAGCGCACCCTTACGTGCTGCAAGTGTTACAGAACTGCGTTCCACCAGCGGCCCACGCTTGAAGGCCCAAGCTATCTGGGCTCCCCCGAAGGGTTGAGGCGCTTCGCGTTGCGAGCCTACAGCTCTTTCGCTTTCGGACCGAACAGCGAGCCGCTAGGCCCTGCTTGGCAGTCTCACGGTTAGGCCGCCGCTCAGCGGTTACCATTGGCTAGAATCTTCACGAGAAGCGCAGCCTCAGGCGACTACCTAGGGGCTTGTACGATTAGGTACTTCACACATTTTTTCTTGATGAGCTGGATTAAATCGTGCTATAGATAAGCCTTTTGCCCTGAGTTTCAATAACTCTCTTTTGAGTTGATTCCATGGTTTTGTTTTAACATTATTATAATGAAATATAAAAATAACACGAGAATCCTTCAACATTGTACTTATTTTTTGTGCAATTATATGTTTTTGTAGTTTGGACATTGCTAGTTTTGCTTATAACTTATAATCTGTTTGTGCTACAGGTATCATGCGTGTAGCTCCGCGGGGTTCCCTCGCGGCTAAGTAGCGAAGGTGCAAGTACCTACACGAAACGCCGCGCAGCCGATGGCTATGTCCTCCCGAAGGCCCTTCGCTTGCTGTCCGCTTGTTCAAAGAACAAGCGGACAGCAAGCGAAGAAGGTCGAAGACAGGGAACCAAAGGGCTACAGCGGGTGCGAAGCCGCTGTAGGTGCTTGCCGCTTCGGTTCCCGGTCTGAAGACCTGTAGGGCCCGTAGGGCGTAGCGCCCGTAGGGCCCGTAGGGCGTCGGTGCTTGCCGCTTCGGCCTTCGCATCAAAGATGGTAGGTGCTTGCACGAAGCGGCTCACTAGGTTCGCACCCCTTCGGGTCCTTGTGCTTGCACACAAGTGTGCAAGCACCCTCGACGCAAACCGAAGGTGCAAGCACCTACAGGTCTGAAGACCCGCTACGCCCTTCGTGCAAGCACCGACAGCGGCTTCACACCCGAAGGCTTCCGAAGAAGTTACAGTTCTTAGCGAACTGCTGAACGGCGGCCTAGCCGTGAGACCGCCAAGAAGGGCCTAGCGGCTCGCTGTTCGGTCCGAAAGCGAAAGAGCTGTAGGCTCGCAACGCGAAGCGCCTCAACCCTTCGGGGTTAGCCGCCGATGGTCAGGGCAGCTATAGCAGGGGCCAACCCTAGATCTATAAATTTTGCTGCCTCGGAGTCGGTCAGCTTTTTCCCGACAATAGTGCGCCCCTTTTGCGATATTGAGTAGACCTTAGGGGACCTAGTTCAATTGGTAGAACGCATGCTTTGCACGCATGAAGCTACCGGTTCGAGTCCGGTGGTCTCCATATGGTTAGTAGATGTGGGAAATACTCGTATGCATCACCTAGTATAGCCTTCGGGGCCTGCGCGCAGCGCAAGCGTCCACAATAGTGTAGTATTCGAGGGCGCAGCGGTTCCCGGACACTTGGTGGTGCGGCTACAGCTTGCGACAAAGCAGGACCCTCTTCACCAGTGAAGGCGGCTCACGTAGTTCGCGGGTGGCTGAGCCACCGGTCCCTTGCTCGTACGTAAGGCCTTCGGGTGACCTGTAGGGCCCGTAGGGCGTAGCGCCCGTAGGGCCCGTAGGGCGTCGGTGCTTGCCGCTTCGGCCTTCGCATCAAAGATGGTAGGTGCTTGCACGAAGCGGCTCACTAGGTTCGCACCCCTTCGGGTCCTTGTGCTTGCACACAAGTGTGCAAGCACCCTCGACGCAAACCGAAGGTGCAAGCACCTACAGGTCTGAAGACCCGCTACGCCCTTCGGGTTCGCTTGCTTGGCAGCCTTCTCCGGGGCGCTCGGGTGGTGCTTCGCACCCGAAGGTTCTTACGAACCCCCTCGGCAGGCTCGACGAGGTCAAGGTACCTGTAGGTGATCACCTTGATCGCTTGCAAATATAAAGGCGCGTAGCTACTCTAGGATCGCGCGACGGGCCTTTTGCCCTTCTACTGGGCCACGCGGTTTGCGTTAGTCACTCTAGAAGAATATTTTTGTGCGCCTTTGTCGGTGTGCATCTCATTATGCAACTTGGCTCTCTAAAGTGACTTGGCATCCTCCTATTAACTTCTCTGTCCATAGAGCTAGGTTCGCAGTGCCCGCGCGTCATGGTGCTATGCCTCGACTGGCTGCCAAGTTTTATGATATTACTCGGCATGCTCCTTACTACGTAACGCAAACCGCTTAGCCCCCGCGCGTAACACCACCTTGCTACTACGTCAATCTCTTTGAAGCATTGCAAGCACACCAATCAAAATTGAAATCGAGGTCCCCCTAGCTAGGGTCACCAAGTGACCGAAAGCCTAAGCTACTCTTCGCTTGCTCAGCAAGCGAAGCCTAGGGCAGCGCACATGCGTAGCAGGTACGCCAAGCCGGCGGCAGTGCTGATGCTCGTGTAACCTCTTTTAGTCACGCGGGTGCATTATATAGTACGAACCGCCATCAAGAGCCACCTCGCTATTATGCGAAGCTATCATTACTTTTTAGTATAAAAAATCAAAGCTTATGCCGATAGCAGCAGTTAATGTTACCCAACCTAATGAAAGAGGTAGCAACACCTTCCACCCTAGACGCATTAACTGATCATAGCGGTATCTAGGAAAAGCCGCTCGGACCCAAATCATTCCAAATAAAAACAAAATAACTTTTAATCCGAACCACAAGGTCCCTGGGACCCAATAAAAAAACAAAATATTTATAGGAGGCAACCAACCACCACAAAACAAAATGCAACATAAACTGCTCATGACAATCATGTTAGCATATTCCCCCAAAAAAAATAAAGCAAAACCCATAGAAGAATACTCCACGTTATAACCCGCGACTAATTCCGCTTCCGCCTCTGGTAAATCAAAAGGAGCACGATTGGTCTCTGCCAAGCATGAAATAAAAAACATAATTAGAAGGGGAAATAAGGGAATACAAAACCAAACCGATCTTTGAGCCAATACAATCTCTGTAAGATTTAACGAACCTACCAATATTAAAACTGTAATTACAATCAGGCCCATTGATACTTCATAAGAAACCATTTGAGCCGCTGATCTCAATGAACCTAGAAAAGCGTACTTTGAGTTACTGGACCAACCTGCAGTAATGTTAACCTAAGCCATGGCATTGCTGAAATGGCTCGGCTTCAAAACCGTACGTGAGGCTTTTACCTCATACGGCTCCTCTCAGAATTTCGGTAAATGCATATTTTTATAGTAAATGGGTGCCTGCACACTGGGGACCGCTTCCCCTATTGTGCACCAAGACATGCTTTTTCTATTATGCATCTGAACAATCTATGGAGATCTTTCGAAGGGGGTTCGCTTGTTTAACAAGCGAACCCCATTGAGGTGTTCACCCCAACTCGGTAATTAGCCAACGATGCTTCTTATCCAAAATCTATTGCCTTCTCCAGAATGTGTTCTTGTAGCTAGTGTAGAATTTACATAGATGCTTTCCCAGCGCACCAGCGTGCACTTCGCAACCGAAAGCGAAGAAGGGCCTTGTGTTATGGCAAAATAACAAATGCGGTGGTCACTCACTAGGTTCGTGACCCATGCTAGTTCTGCAAATATTCTGAGTGACCATGTCAGCATATCCCTCGTATTTCACCAGGGCGTTGGCTTTTTGGCAAATCCCGCCCCTATGGAGTATATAGCTTGGCAGGCCGACCCCTAGGAGCCGTGCTTGGCGAAGCGGTGTGCTTCGCAACCGGCCGAAGACCTTTAGCATGGAAAGCCGAACTTGCGCTATGCGCAAGCTTAGCTCCGCGAGGGCGGAGCGGGTGCCGCTGTAGGTGCTTGCCGCTTCGGTTTTTTGCGAACTGTAACTTATTCGAAGCCTTCGGGTCCCAAAGCTTAGCCGAAGGTTCTAGGAAACGAAGGGTGCGAAGCACTTTGCGTTCTTGCGAACCTAGAGGGCTCGATATCGGGTTCGCTTGCGAAGCAAGCGAGGGCGTTCGCTAGCGTAGCTGCACTCAAACTGCTAGGTCTGAAGGAACTCCATAAGGGTTATCCTGTTCCAGAATCATATATGATATAAGCTTTAGACGCGAGCTATACTTAGTGAGGTTTTTAGAGGATTTACTTGCGCGCAGCGCAAGGGGTCAGCGGTTCCCGGTAACGAGCAAAGCGAGCGACCACTGGGCTGGGCTTGCTCACTAGGTTCGCAGGTTGCTGAGTAGCGGCCCCCCGTAAGGCCTTCGGGCCCTTTTTACATAACCACCAGTACTTGTAAAACGGGGACCGCTGAGCCCTAGTGTTTTATTGGGTTGTAACACGGCGAACTTTGCCACACTATGCAGCGCAGTTTGTAACATAGTTCTACCTATGACTCGATCAAAATGCTTACGAACCAGGGCATCAGCTGATTCGCACTCTACCCCCATCCCTAACTCGTACCAAGGTCGCGACAAACGTTCGACAACTATAGCATTTACTGCTAGGATACCCTGCGAAGCCAGCGGCGGCACGAGGGCGAAGCGGTGTGCTTGTTTCGCTTTCGGCCCGAAGCGAACGGTTGCGAACCTAGTGAGCAACCTCCCGTTCCCGCTGTTTATATACTATGTTGAGCGCCGTTGGTCCTACGGCTTACACCGTGTGTCTTCCGGACACCCAAGCTTACACTCGTTAAATGATTCGTCATTACTTATATTACTGAACCTTTTTGCTTTAATTCAGCGACTTGCCATATCTCCTATAAAGGTTCAGTATTCGCCTGAGCCTCGCAGGTCGTGTCGGGAGTTGAACCCGCATATAGACTCCAGTTGCCGACGGCTGCAATTTCGCTAATAGCTTATACGCAAACAGGTCGCACAATACCATAAACACCTAAAGAGGATATAGCAAAAAGGTAAAGTAAACCTACATTGAGATCGGCAAATACTAATCCTTCTCCGAATGGAATAACCGCCCAGGCCACCTGACTTAGCAGAAAGGTTAGTATCGGAGCAAACAAAAAAATTACTAAATTCGCGCTGCTTGGCAGGACGGGTTCTTTCACTAAAAGTTTCAGACCATCAGCTATGGGTTGGAATATTCCAAAAATACCTACAACGTTAGGCCCCTTTCTTCGCTGCATAGAGGCCATAACTTTTCGTTCAGCTAGGGTTAAGAAAGCAACGCCAATTAATAATGGTATAACTAATCCAAAAATTTTTGATAAAATCAATGCAATCATTTCAAAAGTCCGTTATCAACCAATGCTCTTAGACGTAGCTACCACCGGGTCGGTACTAAAAGGATTGAGGCTATCATCGTTTAGCGAGCGGCGGGATTTTGCTGCCCCACGGGGTCGCTGGCTCAGCAAGCGAATGCTTTGACTGTGGATTAGGGCAAGTTAAAAGCTAAGTGTTGTATAGTATGGCACGCGCCGTGGTATGCTTTGTTATATGTTATTGTGAAGAGCAGAGGTCCCCTTCGCTGGCGCTCAGGCAACCGGTTGCGAAGCACACCGCTGAGCGGCGGCCTAGCCGTGAGACCGCCAAGCAGGGGTGCGAACCTAGTGAGCCGCTGTAGGTGCTTGCCGCTTCGGCCTTTGCGTTCGCTTGCTTAGCAAGCGAACAGCGCCTCTATGCTCGTGGTCCCTGTGACTCGACGGCTGGGGCCTTCGGCCTTTCAAAATACCCAGAAAAGCCTAGTGGCCAATACACTACCAGGGCAACCCAGAGCCGTGGCAATAACATCTACTAACGTACTGAGCGCGAGGCTAAGCATAAGCCGCGCAACGCTCGGTTGGTTGCGTAGCCACCCAAGGCTTCGCCCACACCGAGGGCGCAGCGGTGTGCTTCGCAACCGGTCACGTGCGAAGTGAAGTTACCACTAACCGCCCTGGCCCTTAGACTTGCAGTACTAGGCCCCGTTCGCTTGCTCTGCAACGAACAATCTCTAGAGGCTTCACGTACGAGCAGGCCTCGAATTGCCACCGAGGGCAGCAACCTGTGCCTTGTCGCAAGCCTTTGGCCCATGCGCCGAACTGGCTGGGCCGAGCGGTTCGCAAGCGAACTGTGGGGCCTTCGCTTGCGAACCGCTTGTTGTCCGCTTTTTAAAATAAAAAGCGGAATTCAATCGAAAAAGCGCTTTTATTCGCAAGAACGCAAACACCTGTAGGGGCGAATACCCTTCGGTTCCCTGGTGCAGGCGCACTCAAAAAGTACACTCTGCTAAGCCCGCTTTTCTTGAAGGTTAGTTGCTCGATGTGGCGCAGTGTGGTTGACGTCGTGCGACTCTGCTTAGGTCAGATATAAGTTGCAGTAGTGCGTAACTGCCCAACAGGTCGGGGTGATGCCCCCCTGAATACGGGTGCGAATTCATTCGAAGGTCAACATATGATCCGATAAGCTGTTCAAATCCGAGGGCGCACGGGGCATGTAACTCAGTGGTTCAGAGTACGCGCTTGATAAGCGTGAAGCCGAGGGTTCGAATCCCTCCTTGCCCATCTTTGGATAGCTGCGCATGCCTCGCCGCGGCTCACGTCGTCGGCGCATCAACCTTAACAATTTTTAGGTGCTCTATCCCACTTTTATTTTGCAAAGCGTTGTATAAAAATGAAAAGATGGCCAAGCGGTTCCCGATGTACCCTTTTTTTATACAGCCCTACGGGCAGCCTTGCCCGAGCGTTAGCGCAGCCGACCCACCGCAAGCGCATATCGGGTATATAATTTTGCATAGAGTTTGAGCAGCTCGACTCTGGCGAGCTGCTGCCCAAGGTTAGCCTTGGGCAGCAGTTCACCAGTGGATTACCGGTAACCCACTGGTGACTCACTACGACCCAAGCGAATGCCTTACGTACTAGCAGGCCCGGTCACTCAGCAACCCGCGAACCTAGTGAGCCACTTTAAGCTTCGCTTGCTGTCCGCTTGTTAAAAGAACAAGCGGACAGCAAGCGAACAAGCGCTGGTAAAGGGCCTTCGGGTTAGCTCGCCGGGCTCGTGACCCGAAGGCCCACCGACCTGGCCGGGAACCGCGGAACGCGAACCGCTGAGCGGCGGCCTAGCCGTGAGAATGCAAACCGCTTGGCCAAGCAGCGCCTAGCGGTTTGCGTTCGCTTGCGAAGTTCTTTCGCTTGCTGAGCAAGCGAAAGAAGCGAAGGCTTTCTCTCCTGAGTGCCCGGGCTCCGCGCCCTTCGCCAGCGAACCTGGTGGGCTCGCTTCGCGCGCAGCGGTTGTGAAGCCAGCGAAAGACATAATCTCGGAAACGCTAGGCCTTAGGATGGATGTCTGAGTGGTTTAAGGTACCGGTTTTGAAAACCGGAGCATTTTATGAATGCCGGGGGTTCGAATCCCTCTCCATCCGCCTAAAAGGTTGACGCACTCTTTGTCTACACAGCTAGAGTTAAGTGCGCTTATTCAGCGCACACAGCTTCCATAATGATATACTCACAACAGATAGGGAGTCAGTTTATTTATCCCCGAAGCAACCTTCGCAGGCTCAGCAAGCGACTGGCTTCGGGCGCAGGTTGCTCGCCTAGTTCGCCAGCGGGCCCACCGCTCGTACGTGAGGGGGCCTCGAAGACCCAGGCCCCGTTGTAGCGAGTGATCTGCTACTATCAAACTGTAATCGTTTTTGTTTTCGAAGCGATCAAGCAGGCGATCTAGGTAATTTGTTTGATTGAATGTCGCATAATAAAATAAGGCGCGAATGATTTGCCGTGGAACTTATTTAAATATTTCTGATAACTCAGGTGCAAAAATTGTAAAATGCATAGGATGTAACGACGGAATTAACGTTGGAGATATAATAACGGTAACTATAAAAAAAACACAAAAAGGCAAATTGAATTCTAAAAGTGTTCAAAAAGCAGTTGTTGTAACAACAACCAAAAAATTGAAACGAAAAGATGGAAGTCAATATCGTTTTGATACAAATACTTGTGTCTGTGTGGATTCCAAATTGAGTATTATTGGTAATAGAGTCATGGGAGCAACGACATATGAACTGAGAATGTACAAATTGATTAAAATTTTATCCTTAACAAAAATTTGCATTTAATCGGACAGCCCGGTGGGGGCCACAGTCACACATTTCGAAGCCACGGCGTTGCCGGTGGATTAGCTCAGCTAACGCTAGACTTGACTTTAGGGTGGAGGGCGAAGCGGTCCCCGGTTCGCTAGGAACCGAAGGGTCGAGGACCGAAGGTGCAAGCACCCACCATCTTTGATGCGAAGGCCCTACGGGCGCTACGCCCTACGGGCCCAACAGGTCTGAAGACCGGGAACCGAAGGTTAACCTGCAGTTCGCAAACAACCGCTACGCCCTTCGGTTCCTAGCGAACTGCTGGTTCCCTTGAATAAATTCCCACCGGTGCCCTCCCCTTGGACGGGTCGAGGTCACCTAGTGACTCTAACCTCCTTGGAAAAAGCCTGACTCGCCATGTGTTTTACACATGTTCATCGAAGGGCTTCGGGTCACGAGCGAACGAGCAGCGCCCCTAGGGCTTGTACCCTCGCGCGCATCTGCAGTGAGAATGGGACCCGAAGGCTTCGAATAAGTTACAGTTCGCAAAAAACCGAAGCGGCAAGCACCTACAGCGGCACCCGCCCCGCCCTAGGGTCCTCGTTTGTTCGCTTGCTGTCCGCTTGTTGTCCGCTTTTTAAAATAAAAAGCGGAATTCGGGCCGAAAGCGAAAGACCCTCGGGTTGCTCAGCAAGCGAACCGGTTGCGAAGCACACCGCTCCGCCCTAGGCGGATGCTTGTTATTCCGAAAATGTCAGGAAAGGCGTGCAAGCATCATTGTTTGGTGCGTGCCCCCGCTTGTTGGGCAAGCTGCGTGCCCCCCACTCGTCGAGGCTTGGCGGATAGCTTCTAGCACAGAGCGGGCCCCACCAACTAGCCCCCTTCTACGATTATGTTAACAAAAAAGCTAAAAAATAAAGATGACAAGATCTATTTGGAAAGGACCTTTTGTAGATATATCAATCAAGCGCAATTTAGACACTGTAAAAAATAAAATGCAAAAAAAGGTAGATCATCAAGTATTTGTATGGTCTCGTCGATCAATGATTTTACCTGATTTTTGTGGTCAACCGTTTCATATTTACAATGGAAAAAAATTTATAATTTGTAAAGTGAGCGAATACATGATTGGTCATAAATTCGGAGAATTCTCATCTACTCGGAAAATACCGGCTCATAAACAAAAAAATTATCCGAAATCCAGCAAAGGAAAACGATAAGACGTAGTATGCATGTATACCTAGCCCGTTGAATGAAGGAGGGCCGTAGCGGTCATACCACAGCTTACACGGTGGTCGCTCACTTCGCTCGTGACCGGAAACCGAAGCGGCAAGCACCTACAGCGGCACCCGCTTAGCCCTTCGGGGGGCTTCTGAGTGCCTCCTTGCCCGCGAAACACTTTGCGGGCCTTCGGGACGCCAAGTGGCATTGACGGTGGGCCGTGCTAGCACGGCCCTCAATGATAAGCGCTTCGAAGCCCACAGATAGATTCATCTATGAGTATGAGTGAAATTTAGCCGCACTTTGGCGCTTTATCTTGGTAGCCCCTTCTAATTGGTGTAGCCTGCTTTCCTAGAGCGCCAGCGCCCAGGTGGAATCTAATGAACTTAACTGCATAATTTTTTTGTGCTCAAGCGAAGCTTTTCGTTTGAACATTGATAAAACACGCAGTATGTAAAATCGATGCTAGCCTGCAGCCCCCGCGGGTGCGTCATCTCAGGAGGAATGGCTGAGAGGTTTAAAGCGTTGGTTTGCTAAATCAATGTCGCGCTCCGCGCGACCATGGGTTCAAATCCCATTTCCTCCGAATTTCATGAATGAGCATGCGTCTACACTTGTGGGCTCTGGCATGCGGGCAGCCTGGTGCTTGCACACTGGGCAAGCTCCTCCTCCGCTTTCGAAGCAGGCGGAGTACCCTAGTAACACCGTTCGCAATACCGAAGATATGACCAGGCGCCACTCAACGCAAGTTCGAAGCCGAAGCGTTTCAAACGCAATTAAATGGCACTACAAAACGCTGAACAAACACGCGCCCCAGAGGGCCCGCGGAGCCCTTTTGCCTCCCGCCAGCAGGGTCTTCGACTTACAGGTCGATGACCCCGCTAGGGTATCCGCTTGCGGAACCAGCGAACCCGAACATATCTGTAGCTTCGGTAAGCGAAGGTGGCTTGCTTCGGTCGCAGGTTGCCGAGCCACTGGGGCCCTCCGCTCGTCGTTTAGGCCTAGCGAAGAGGCACAGGCCTTTGGCCTTCGGGCTTTGCCCCCTAGTTAGGTACCCCAGGCCCTAGGGCCGACCTATTCGACCTACAGGTCTGCAACCCCCTCGGGTTAGCCGGCTCAGCAAGCGAATAAGGCCCCCTAAGGCTTGACTTATAGATACTTGTTGGTCCTCGAGCGGACTTTACCCATAGTGGGGCCACCTAGGATAGTTTAGTGATTTTGAGGTGCTTGCAAAAACCTTACTGAAGTAGTGTATGTATCGAGTAAATATCAATTTAAAATCGTTCAATCCACGCGCGATCAACGCTTCCATAAATTCTATTAAAAAAATAAAACAGAGCTTGAATTCCCTAACTGACCATTTAGCAGAAAGCACCGCAATATTAAAACCCGAACCGGCGAGGCTCGACGAAGTCGAGAGCTGCAAAAAAAAAAATTCATCAAAAACGGAAATGCCACAAAATGGATTGTTTTAGCCTTTACTAGTTAGTGCGGGCAACACAGCCTTGGGCGGATGCTCGGGCACAGGGCGGAGCGGTTCCGGGACCTCTTCGCTTGCTTTACAAGCGAAGTGGGTTCTCATAAAGCCCGGTGCGAAGCACCAAGGCTGGTGCTTCGCTTGCTGAGCCAGCGAACCCGATATCGGGCCTTACAGGGGGCAACGCCCGAAGGGCTTCGCTAGCTTAGGTCACTCACTAGGTTTGTGACCGGCAACCGCTGAGCGGCGGCCTAGCCGTGAGAATGCAAACCGCTTAGCCAAGCAGGGGTGCGAACCTAGTGAGCCGCTGTAGGTGCTTGCCGCTTCGGCCTTTGCGTTCGCAAAGAACTGTAGGGCTAAGCGGGTGCCGCTCTAGGTGCTTGCCGCTTCGGTTCCCGAGACCTGGCCTTCGGGTGTGAAGCCGCTGTCGGTGCTTGCCGCTTCGGCTCAGCCTTGAGGCTTGCAAGAGCCTTCGGCTCCTCCCAGGCCTGCGGGCCTTGTGTGAAAGCCCTCTAGGGCCTTCGGCCCTTCGCGCAAGCGCCCTTTTTCGCCTGCTTCGCCACCACAGCCCCAGGCCTACCCGCGCAGTTCATTTCTAAGAAGACCGGGAACCGAAGGGCGTAGCGGGTGCCGCTGTAGGTGCTTGCACCTTCGGTTTGCGTCAAAGACCTGTAGGGCCCGTAGGGCGTAGCGCCCGTAGGGCCCGTAGGGCGTCGGTGCTTGCCGCTTCGGCCTTCGCATCAAAGATGGTAGGTGCTTGCACGAAGCGGCTCACTAGGTTCGCACCCCTACAGGTGCTTCGCACCCTTCGGTTCTTGTGAACCGAAGCGGCAAGCACCTAGAGCGGCACCCGCTTAGCCCTAGGGGGTCCCTTCATTGTGACTATTGCACTTCTCGACTTGATTCTTCAAGTCTGCCCCAGGATCGCGCCTAGCGCGACCTCACCCAGCAAGCAATAAAATACACGGCGCATACAAATGTTATATACACAATGTATGTCCACCGGATGGCCGGAGTCAATGGGAAAGCATAGGAAGGTTCGCTTGTGAACTGAAGGGCCCTTGGCGAAGGGCTGTAATTCGCAAGAAAGCAAACACCCGAAGTTACAGGTCGAAGACCCTTCGGTTCCCCTATTGTTTCGTGCACAAGGGCGAAGCGGTCCCCGTTACGTAGTAAGGAGCGGTGTGCTTCGCAACCGGTCACGAACCTAGTGAGTGACCTAAGCTGGAGAAATGAAAGACCGGTTGCGAAGCACACCGCTCCGCCCTGCACGCCAACGTCGGGCCTATTTGATAGTCTGGGCTTACAGTATTCGTTTTACTAGACAACTCAACTATTACTTAGTGAAGAGCCCTTCTTTGGCTCTTAGATAGCCCACTAGTGTATGACGAGTCTAAAAAGTATAGAGCATAGGTCAATCAATTGCGTAGCTCGCTGAGTAACCTCTTGTTAGCTCACTCGGACCTACAATGAAACCGCAAAATCTCGGTCAGCTCGTTGTGTCAAAAGAAAGGTCACATAGTACACAGGCCCAGTCGATTCGATCATTTTTATAATGCCAGTAGTATTTTTACCTTCAAAAAAAAAAATATATACAGTTTGCCGATCTCCTCATATTGATAAGAAATCAAGAGAGCAATTTAAGATTTTACAATATAAAAAAAAAATCATCGCAATGAGTAATAATCTTTTAGCTATTTGCCTATTATTGCATACCATTAGAATTTCTGAATTTCCTGGAGTTCAACTTCATATAGTAATTCAACATTGAGATACCCTAGAACATTGTATGCGCGCGCTAGAAGCGCTCGGCGGGTGTAGCTCAATGGTAGAGCTCCAGCCTTCCAAGCTGGCCGTGAGGGTTCAATTCCCTTCTCCCGCTCGATGCTAGTTAGTATTCACAAGATAAATGTTAACCGCGGAGCGGCCGCCTAGCCGTGAGACCGCCAAGCAGGGCCTAGCGGCTCGCTATTCGGTCCGAAAGCGAAACAGCTGTAGGCTCGCAACGCGAAGCGCCTTAGGCTAGCTGTACGCTGAGGAGGTCGAGGGCCTTACTATACAATACGCCCTCTCAGTACATTCTAGCTAGCATCAATGCTGCACGCGTAGTGTGCAGCATTCGTCGCATCCTTTTCGGTCCGAAAGGGACGCCTTGCGTGAGCACGCCCCCCTGTCGGGAGACGAAAGCGCAAGGTTTGTGCTTGGGTTGACCTGTAAACTATACACTATGAGTACGCAGCTCCTCAAAGCACAAGTGATCGGGGGGCTCTTGGTTGTCATGACCTTAAGTTCATTTTACCCAGCGATGGTCGTGTGGCCCAATCAGCGGCCGCCCTTCTGGGCGCAGCCTTCGGGGACTCAAGTTAAGCTTGGTTAAATAAGACAACCGAAGGGTGGTGCTTCGCAAGCGAACCCGAAGGCCCCTTGCTATTCGAGGGCTCCCCCGAAATTGAACTTCGGGTGACCCAAGGCCTTCGGCCCACAGCTGAAGAGCCTGAGCTTGCTGAGCCAGCGAGGCCGAAGGGCAGGGTGCGCGTAGCGCACCGTTCGCAGCAGAAGCCCTACAGCTTTAGCATATCTGGGGCCCTAACCGACGAGCATAGGGGCCCGGTGGCTCAGCAACCTGCGAGCCTAGCGAGCAAGCGAAGAAGGCCCACCGTCGGTGTATTGGAAGGTAAAGGGTTTATGAGTGCGCAGATGCCCCTAACACTTCGCTGACCATGAGGCCATAGATTCATGCAAGAGCAGTCATCCACTGCAGCGTAAACTCACTTGGTGAAATGGGTAAACACGATAGCCTCAAAAGCTATTCCCACAGAAAAGGGTTATCGGTTCGAGTCCGATAGTGAGTGATCAAGGTGGCGGTGTCGCAGGCCTGGGAGGAGCCGAAGGCTCTTGCAAGCCTCAAGGCTGAGCCGAAGCGGCAAGCACCGACAGCGGCTTCACACCCGAAGGCCAGGTCTTCAGACCGGGAACCGAAGGGCGTAGCGGGTCTTCAGACCTGTAGGGTCATTGACCCTTCGGGTGCGAAGCACCTGTAGGTGCTTGCACCTTCGGTTTGCGTCAAAGACCTGTAGGGCCCGTAGGGCGTAGCGCCCGTAGGGCCCGTAGGGCGTCGGTGCTTGCCGCTTCGGCCTTCGCATCAAAGATGGTAGGTGCTTGCACGAAGCGGCTCACTAGGTTCGCACCCCTACAGGTGCTTCGCACCCTTCGGTTAACCTGCAGTTCGCAAACAACCTGCAGTTCGCAAACAACCGAAGCGGCAAGCACCTAGAGCGGCACCCGCTTAGCCCTACAGTTCTTTGCGAACGCAAAGGCCGAAGCGGCAAGCACCTACAGCGGCTCACTAGGTTCGCACCCCTGCTTGGCGGTCTCACGGCTAGGCGGCCGCTCCGCGGTTGCCGATTGCTTGCTATAATACGAGCAGCTTGCGCAGAGCGCAAGTTCGGCTTTCAATACATGCGAACGTTGTGAGCAACCTGCGAGGGCGCCCACGGGGTCGCTTGCCCTTCGGGGCCTCTTCGAAAGATTACAATTCCTAGGGGCAAGCAGCTGTGCCCAAAGGGGGCCAAAAACCCCACTCGCAGGGCGGAGCGGTTCGCTAAGAACTGTAGGGCCGTTCGCTTCGGGCCGAACTGTCCGCTTGTTGTCCGCTTTTTATTTTAAAAAGCGGAATTCGGGCCAAAAGCGAAAGAAGCGCTTTTATTCGCAAGAACGCAAACACCCTTCGGTTTGCGTTCTTGCGAACTGTAACTTATTCGAAGCCTTCGGGTCCCATTCTCGCTGCGGATCTGCGAAAGCTTTGGGTTCGCTGGCTGAGCAAGCAAAGCGGCGCCCGCGGCGCGCTACACGGGCCCTGCGGGGGCGCGGAAGGTCGTCCGGATGGTCACTCGCGAGGTTGGTAGAGCCCGATATCGGGTTCGCTTGCGAAGCACCACCCTTTGGGGCCTGGCCCCCTTAGGGAATCGACCTATAGGTTGCTTCTCCAACCTTCATCAGCTCGTGCACTTGAATACGCTCTTAGGAGTAGCAACCTATATGTACTGCGTAGCATCAGAGATCTAACACTGGCTCGCCGAAGCCAACACGCCCTTGCGTCTTGCGTAGGGGCAAAGCGCCAGAACTAGATCGGCCTTGGACCGGTTGCGAAGCACACCGCTCCGCCCTGGGTAATATTGGGGTATAGACCCCAGTATAATATGTGTTAGTATTCCATGTGGGACGACGTTACTATGGAAATATTCATACCCTGAATATGGTCAAAAAATTCGAAATGATTGACTAACTCTGGAAAGATTAATAAATTATCTATTCCAAAATGAAGATTTCGCCGCGCTTGGCAGTTGCGTACACGAAGCTTAAATCCTGGAAAATCACGAAGACTTGGTAATACAGTTGTTCGACATTTTTCCAAAAAATTATACATTTTTTTACCTCGTAATGTTACCTTACATCCAATACATTGTTTTTGTCGTAATTGAAAGTTTGCAATTGACTTTTTAGAATAAGTACGTTTAGGTTTTTGTCCTGAAATAAGTTCTAGTGCAGCTAGTGGTGGTATTAGCAGTTTTTTATCGCGTATTACTAATTTTGAAGTCGTATTTAAAACCAGTTTAGCTATTTTAGTATTCAAAGTTCTTTGTGCGCTCATCATATGATCAATTTTTTGTTTGTAAATTTTTGAGTTGTACAAAACGACTCCGCGGCACCGGTTGCGAAGCACACCGCTCCGCCCTATAGTGCACCAAAAATAAAGCCGGCCCTTTACAAGGTTGCGAAGGGTGCGCTGGGTGGTTGCTTGCAAAGCCAGCGAAGACCTGTAGTGGTCCGGGCTTCGCCAGCGAACCGCCGGCCTAGTCGGCGACGGGAACCTTAGGTCCCTCACTAGGTGGGGGTCGCTCTGGAGCATCGGGCTTCGGTCACGAGCGAAGCGGTCCCCGAACCTTCGCCTCGCTGAGCTAGCGAGCCCGATATTGGGCGGGGCCTTCGGCCAAGGGGCCCTCTAGGCCGAGGTAGCTCGAATACGCAGGACGACCTAGGAGCCGAAGGCTCTTGCGAGCCCTTTCGCTTGTTCGCTTGCTGTCCGCTTTTTATTTGAAAAAGCGGACAACAAGCGGACAGCAAGCGAACCCGAAGGCGCTGCAGTTCGAAAGAACCTGCGATTCGCGAGGAACCCCCAGTGATCACTAGGTTACCCCATATTTCACTAAACTCTAAACTCTTGGCTCCGCGGTTGCCATAGTTCGTAGCTAGCTTGCTTCGGTCACAACCGGGCACCGCGGAGCCCTCGCAATAACTCTCGCGCGAGGCGCCGCTTCGCCCGACAGGTGGGGTCAAAGACCAAACCCGCTGTTCATTATTTACTCTACTTGCGCCGCGCGGGTCCCGAAGGGACGTCACATTCTTTATACACACTATGGAGGCTTCGCCATCACGACGGCTTGTTGGGGTCACTCGGACATGGTCAATGTTAACCCCACACGTATGTCACTATTTTCATGTTCAATGATGGATGTGTGCAGCGCGCCTTCGGTGCGTAACACGCGCCCTGCGTGCTGGCGCGCGTCGCACAGCGCGTAGCGCTAGGTAACCGAGCATTAAGCATTTTCGAAATTTCCTATGTCTATATTAGTTTCGATTATTTTTATACCGATTATTGGGGCTCTCATTTTATTTTTTGTTCCTAACTGGAAAACCCAACTTATTAAAAATATCGCTTTAAATGTGAGTTGTTTAAATTTTCTGATGTCACTTTTACTTTGGATTTATTTTGATCATTCAACTGCAAAATTCCAGTTTTCGCAAACAATTTATTCAGAAAGTCTTAGTTTTACAATAGCTATTGATGGTATTTCTCTCTTTTTTATTATCTTGACGACATTTTTAGTACCGGTTTGCATTCTTGTCGGATGGAAAACTATAAGTAATTATGTCAAAGAATACTGCATTGCATTTCTTATGGGCGACCGTTAGTTTGATAACAATGACTAGGATTTTGCTAGAATGAATAGAGATCAGAGCCCACTATCTAGCTGAATAATGATCAACACACTTGACACACCTGTGTGGGGAAACCACCCTGCGGGGACAACAGCATGTCATGAAAGGAAATGGCTCAAGAGGGCCTCTTTAACCCATTTCCGAGTGTGAGCCTTACGCGAAGGCGAATGGGTAATTCGTGAACGTGAGCTGTTTGGTTGGTTAGTGCACCCAATATCTAGGCCACCGCTGACGTGCGGAACAGTTATGCTTCTTTAGATGGGTGCTTTATAAGAGCATTCAATACAGTGGAAAGGAAGCGCCTAACTACGACCTAGTTAAAATACCTATGGAACCGCGCGCCGAAGGCCTTCAGACACCGCTCGGTGAAGAAGCTTCGCGGGGGACTACTCTTGTTATCGATAACCGGTGAACTCTATGGGGTTTTCCATAACGACTATTTCGGTGCCCCCTAGAGGACAGAGTATTCGTAGTAATGTTCAAAATGAAGGAATCAAAGTCGTGCCGACTACGGCCGATAAATAGCTTGGGTGCTCGAGGACTCTCTTGTGTGTCCCGAGCGTTCTCGGTATTGAGGCCCATACTCACTAGGCTCGGGCTTCGGGTCACTTTGTGACCGAGGGGGTCTTTTGCTTGCTCAGCAAGCGGATAACCGGGCGAAAAGCGACCCCGATATTGGGCTATAGTCCTGGGTCTTCGAGGTCACCCGGCCTAGGGGGTTCGCTAAGAACTGAAACTTCTTTGAAGCCTTCGGGTCTTCAGACCCTACAGGTCTGAAGACCGGGAACCGAAGGTTAACCTGCAGTTCGAACCGCTACGCCCTTCGGTTCCTTGGCTCTATATATATGAGCTGCAAGTCATCAAGCGAAGCGGGTCTTCAAAACCAGATCGACAAAAGGCTCAAGTTGGGGAGCCGTGTGATGGGTAACTATCTCGCAGGGTTCGGCGAGGGCTTTAGTATTCCATACTTGGGACCATTTCTGGAAAACCTGGTTTGGATGAACTTTCCACTCTATACTTGAAACACTTATGATCGCTGTTTTCTGCATGTTAGATCTTTTACTTTTTTATGGTGCGCCGTGTGCCCTGCAGTTCGTTCGAAACCAAGATCAACTGGGCGTGTCTAAGGGCCTTTGCGCTCGCTCGCGAAGCGGTGTGCTTCGCAACCGGTTGCGAACCTAGTGAGCAACCTTCGCTCTTTCGCTTGCTGTCCGCTTTTTAAAATAAAAAGCGGAAAAGCGACCACCGAAGGCCTTGGTTAAACTACTCATCGAGCCTTCTTCCACGCTCTAACAGCACAGGTCCGATGAATAGTTCGCGAAAGGCCGACCTGTTGAATAGGGTGCGTTAGCCTCCGCGCGCATAGCCACCAGTTAGGCAGGTCTATTCAATGGGTGGTCACTCGCTTCGCTCGTGACCCCCCCCCAATTTTCGCTGCTATTGGGTTAGCCTCTAGTTTAGTCACTCGAGGTGGAGCACCCCGGGGTAACGTGATCCGACCAGAAAGGTCACGTGGAAAAGCACTGGGATAAAATGTTCGAATGGAACAGGCTATAGGTAGTATGGTTAGTGAACGAAGTTCATCATAGAGGTAAAAAAAGTATTGGTTATGGGGTTGATACATATGACAGCCCGACGATTAAACAACTTATGGGCTTTTGACTCACTTGAACACTAGGACGCTGATGCTCGAACTCGACACAACTGTGTTTAATTGCAGTTCGTGGCAGTTACAAGCTTGGCTTCGAATATGGTCAGGTCGTTGTGGCCGTTTGTCAGCGAAAGCGATGCGACCTGCACAAGTTATCACGGCCCTAGGTTCAATTATGAAGACGCCTAGGCGATATCCATGGCCCCCGGCCGTTCTAATCGAGATCTAGCCTAATGATCCTAGTCAAGGATTTATGTAAAAATAAAACAACCTATCTCCTAATTGACCACGAACTGCAAAAAGGACCACGGGACAAACCCAATAATCGAGAAATCGTATAGGGTTTTTTCGGAAATTCCATATTAGGCTGTCAAAAGTATGCTGAATTAGCTATAAAGGGTGTACAGGTCACTTTGTGACCCGAATTAAATGGACACTCTAAATTCAATGGGAACCTGCAGTTCGCAACGAATCGCGTAGCAGTCAATTAAACCTTGCTCATCTGCGAAAAGCCCGCTGTATTACCAGCGGGGATTTCTGTACTCTACTTAGATATTTATTTTTGCCAGCTCTACTTTTATTTAATGCTACTGTGCAGCTATTCGCCCGAGTCCTTATACTTTCATAGGATATTTTAGCCCGCCCTTCGGGTGCGTGGCCCCCGAAGGGGCTAGCTTATCCGACCTGCCGTCTAAGCTATGTTGAGTGTGCAGAAGGCGCTTTTTGAGCGAAGCAAATATTCGAAGTGAAGCAGCGAGTAGGCAGCTCTTTTTTTTTTCTTTTTCGTTCAACTGCTGCACGCTACGCGTGCAACTATGGGGTTCATTGGGCACTAATCAGCTAATTTGCCGAAGGGAGTTATTAGATGGTGTCTACATTAATGGCCACCCAACTATTGTATAAGCATAAGCTAGCAGCCTAACAAGTTTATTTGTATTAACCACACTTCAACTATTGTTGTTGAGCTTTTAAGTATTGTCTTTCTTGGTTATGCCCTTTTTACGCAATAGGGAACCGCTGAGCGGCGGCTAGGCCGCGCACGGCTCCCTTGGAGGCACTTAAGCTAGAGCCAGGTGATCCTTGGTTTTTTGCGGTATAATGTGACTTGGCCCGACTTGCCCTCACCGTAAACAAAGGGCCTAGCGGTTCGATCCAAGCAGTAATCCCCTAGTGAGCAACCGCCCTTGCGCTTAAGTTGTGGGCTTAGTAGACGTCATTTATAAAGAGCCTTATGACACTTTAACTGTCACGTATGGTTCGGAGGGCAGTGGCCAGAGGCTCGCTAAATATCTATTGGCTAGCGTGTAGCAGGCTCCGCCTGCTAGTGAGCTTCTACTAGGCAGCGTGCGCTGCTCACACCGAAGGGCAATAGGGAACCGCTTGGCCATGCTCAACCCCGGTGCGAAGCACCACCTGGTTCACTGTTCGCTTGCTCAGCAAGCTCCCGAAGCCTTTGGCTAAACGATTAGCTCTTAGTGGGCCCAAATAGTGCGCTCCGCACACTATTATGGTATGCTCTCTTAGTACTTACGCAATGGGGACCTCACCCCGTTTCTACGTCAGCAAGCCGAATGCAAGCCAGGTCGTGGCTTGCCTTTGAGGTGACTCTGCTAATTCTGACAACCGGGCTTCGCAGGCTTCGAAAGCGAAGGGGCCACCAGGTGAATTTACCGAACCCGAAGGCCTCACGAGGCTCCCAGGCCGGTCACGAATGTAAGCACCTTTGTCGAAGCTTGCTCAGCTAGCGAAGGGGCCACCGGGCTTGGCTCCTCCCCCCCCCGAAGGGTGCATGGAAAGCCGAAGGCCAAAGGCCTACAGGTCTTCCTAAAAAGGGTTTCCAGTGGTGGCCAAGGAGCCGTGCTTGGCGGTCTCACGGCTAGGCCGCCGCTCAGCGGTTCCCGTTCAGAGCGAGGCACTCGCTATGACATGCGAAGAAGGCCGTCCACTGATGTGTATAACCTCGATAGACCGCGAAGGGCATTCCATGTAAGCCCGATCGCCCGGCACCTTCACTCAACCGAAGTCCACAAGACCACCCCGAAGGGCGAAGCGGTGTGCTTCGCAACCGGTTGCGAACCTGGTGAGCAACCTATCTGCGGTTATCCACTACTAGGTGGCTAACCAGCCGTATAAACGGTGCCTCGGCCCCTGACCCCTACTTTTTTTTGAAAGTGTATTAATTCCAATGTTTATTATTATCGGTGTTTGGGGATCAAGAGAGAGAAAAATTCGAGCAGCTTACCAGTTTTTTATCTATACCTTGTTTGGCTCGATAATAATGCTACTTGGTATTTTAAGGGCGACCGTGAGGTTGCCAAGAGAACTGCCCGTTGGTTAATAACGGAACGTCGTAGACTTTCACGACGAAATGGACTTGACTTACTTGGTAGCATACAAGCGGAGCTTATGACCAAGAACACCCACAAGGGGTGATCCTCCGAGGGGACTATAGCATGTCAAGAAAGGAAATCTCTGAGGATAACCAACTCTAGGTTGATTACCGACCATACCTATACATCGAGTGAAATGTATCTCATGAATGCGAGGTTGTGATGGGATACCAAACCATGCGCGTTCGGTCAGATCCTACTAACATACGATAACACAGCGCATTGCTTAGCCCTCCGTCGGATTAAGAGATGGTCGTGCCTGAAAGTACTAAGCAATCACAGCTCAAGATGCGATTTAAAAACCTAAAGCACACTACCTTGAAGTATAGAGGGCTCTTGGTAGAACCGGTGAACCTCTTCAGACCGTGGATTCAATCTGAAGGGGGACAGAGGGTCCGTAGTACCCGCCTACTTGAAAGAGAGCTAGTAATAGTAAAGCGCTGAAGTCACTGCTTAAAGACGTCGGCAGAAGGGAAGGGACCTAAATCGACGGACTTGAAAAAGGACGTCGCATATTCCTACAGCAAAAGGCGCTGCGCGATTTGCCCGCTTTGAAAAAGCGGAAGCAGCGCAAGGGCGAAGCGGTTTGCGTTACGTAGTAAGGAGCGGTGTGCTTCACAACCGGTTAATCTGTACTCTCGAATGATACTACCTTACCTGTGAAGAAACGGTTTACATACGATGAAAAACTCTTGCTCTTTGGGGTCTGAATTGCTGCCTATAAAAAGCAGGCTCCTCATCCAGGGTCTACAACCTAAGGAGGTGCCGGGTGGAACTATAGACGGCGCGATAAGAATTCACCCCCACAGTAAAAAGGAATTGGCGAGCCGTGTGACGGGAAACTGTCTCGCACGGATCTGAGAGCACTTTAGTAGGCCCCGTTCTGCACGGCCTTAATACGCACTTGTAGGCGGATGGTAAAAACGGTTGCGGGGTTGAACTTTTGACTCAATTAATCTACTTACAGACTGGAACGACTGACTACCAGATTTTGTATACTACAGAATTTAGTGAAAAACGCCAAATTATAATCTGGGCGACTTTTTTTGCATCTTTTGCAGTAAAAGTTCCAATGATTCCTGTTCATATTTGGTTACCCGAAGCCCATGTGGAAGCCCCCACTGCAGGTTCTGTTATTTTAGCTGGTATTCTACTAAAATTGGGCACATATGGATTCTTACGGTTTTCCATACCTCTTTTTCCCTACGCATCCATGTATTTTACACCTTTACTTTATACAATGAGCATCATCGCCATTATATACACGTCATTTACGACAATTCGACAAGTTGATTTGAAAAAAATCATTGCCTATTCTTCCGTGGCCCATATGAATATTGTTATCATCGGGTTGTTTAGTATGAACTCGATAGGAATAGAAGGTAGCATTATGCTAATGTTAAGCCATGGAATTGTATCCCCCGCGCTGTTCTTGTGTGTAGGTGTACTTTACGATCGATATAAAACAAGATTATGTAGATACTACGGTGGATGTGTTCATACTATGCCGATTTTTTGTATCTTGTTTTGTCTATTTACAATGGCCAACATAGCCCTTCCATTAACCGCCAATTTTGTCGGGGAACTACTTGTTTTTCAAGGCGTTTTTTGTAATAATACACTTGTAGCGTTTCTGAGTGCAACTAGTATGATCTGCAGCGGTGGCTATTCTCTGCTAGCTTACGGTCGAGTAGCCTATGGATCCTGCAAACCATATTATATAAGAAGCTTTAGCGATCTCTCTCGAAGAGAATTTTTTATGTTTATCCCATTTGGGGCGGCCGTAAGGCTTGCATGAGAGTTGAACAAGCTAAATAGATGCGTATCCGGCTGACCTAATTTGAGCTTTTTAAAGGTTAACGTACATCGCGCCCGCTATCCCATAACTAGTAGTGCACTAAGGGGCGAATATGCGCTTCGGTCAACTTGGTGACCTTTCGCTTGCTCCGCGAGCGATCCCCTGGGCGACATAAAAAGCCCTGGCCCTGTAGTTCGCTTGCTCAGCAAGCGAACCCCAAGGGCCAGGAGCGGTGCTTGGCGGTCTCACGGCTAGGCCGCCGCTCAGCGGTGTTTCGCTGTCGGCCCGAATTCCGCTTTTTATTTTAAAAAGCGGAAAAGCGGACAGTTCGGCCCGAAGCGAACGGTTGCGAACCTAGTGAGCAACCTGGTGAGTTACAAGCGCTTGCTCCACAAGCGAGGAAGGGCCCAAGGCTCTAGGCCCTCCGCCTACAGCTATTCGACCCCCAGCCCAGGTAAGGCCTACATGTTTTCTTCGCAAGTAACCTTCGCCAATGAAGGCCTATGGGGTTACTTGGGCTCCTTCGAGCTTAACGCCCTTGGGCCTACAAGTGCTGGGCACTATTGACGGTGTGGCGAAGCCACCCTATGCCGCATTCATTAGTGAGTACAAGGCGCTGCGCGCTTTGTCCGCTTTGAAAAAGCGGAAGCAGCGCAAGGGTATAACGTGGCAATAATGGGGGTCCGCTATGCGGGTAATCATTGTTTAACAATGCGTCTGACTCTAATTTCAGCCTTAGGGACAATAGCATGCCGGAAAAGCCTGAGGTCCACTTGGGCGAACGTCCAGCATTTCGTGGAATAGCAGTTTATTTGCAAAACCCAATCCAGGCGGATAGAATAAATCCTTGTGACAAAAACGACACTTCCATGATAACAAAAAAAAACACAAAAACAAAACGAGCTATTAGAAAAGAGCTCTTCATATAAGTGAAAAGGGCCGATACCCCCTTATGCTACACCTATGAAATGATCAGAAGTCTTTTCTATAGGCTAGAGGAGGGCCTGGGGCTGTAGCGCTCCGCGGTTGCCGGGTGGTCACCCCTGTTTCGAACTGTAGTGGTCCGGGGTTCGCTCGCGAAGGCTTGCGGTATATTGAAAGGTTGACTTCGTCCACCTCGCATCCAGCTCCAGCGCTTGCTGAGCAAGCGCTGGTCGCTGACCCGAAGTTAAACTTCGGGTCACTTGGTTCGCGAAGGGCAAAGCCCTAGGACCCATGTAGGTCGATGACCGGTTGCGAAGCACACCGTTCCGCCCTTTGCACAACTCACTTCGCTCAAGCAAAAGACTGCCTTTTTCCCCTGCTGTCACACGTGCGCCAGCACCCAGCACGACCCCCCCGCTAACTTTTTGCTTTATAATTCATAATGAGTCAGTGTTTTTCAAAGATAATGAGGCACAACAAGCATGATTCAATACCAAGATAAAAAAATAGAGAGATAGTGTACTCTATTTGACCCGCGGGGTCGCCTTATTCAATGGCTTCACCAGTGAACCTTAAAAGTCACTGGGTATCTCTGCTCCATTGATAAGGACTCCCAATGATATGGGAACCTGTCGCGCGACGGCAATCTTCTGTTATGCCAGCGCGAGGCTCCCCCGACTCGTATTCTACTTATTTTTGTGTTTTAAATATCGACGTGCGGAGCGCCCTTAGGCGCCTTATGGCGTGCTAAAGGCATCCATCTTTGTCAAGTTTCCGAAATTGGCCTGGGGCCTATGTCCCGGGTGACCGGAACTGTCTGTGAATTTTCCGTGAACAAATGGTTATAAAATCATTCAAACAGAGCCAGCACCTAGTAGGTGCCAAGGGGATTAAGGTCTCCACGTAATCGTTGTTAATGCGGTAACCCCCCCACCTTTGTGAGGAAAGATCATACCTGGATTCCTTGCAATCAACAACCCCTAGATGGGGCGAAGGTCTTCAACCTTAAGGTTCTTTATCTTCTTTTTTCGGAGGGTCCCGGGGCCTTCGGGGCGCGCGGTGCCTTACACCTGTAAAAGTAACTTCGTGACCGCATGACCGGGAACCGCTGATTCGCAAGCGAATCAGCGGTTCCCGGTCCCCCGTGTAACGTGTAATATGTATTACACACTTGGACTACTTCAGTGAGCCGAGCTCAACTTGAAGCTTACCTCCTCCATATGAGCACTGAGCGCTTCCCTTCTTTTTCCGATTCCGAAGGGGGTAGCAGTGGCTACGCACCGAAAAAATACTAGTTGCTGGTAAAAAAATAAAATTTAACAGAGAACGGTCGGGGTGCTATACAACACTGCAAATTGTATTCCTTATTAGAAAAGGCTACTGAAGACCGAGGCACCACCGCACTCGGTCATCCAGATCTGAGGGCCTATTGGTGGGCTCAGCGGTTTTTAGTGTTGCACGCTATGCGTGCAGGGTGTGCCTCTCGCCTAATAGTGTATGCACTGTGCAAAATCGAACAAATAACCTAGATCGCGCTGCCTTCTAGCTTCTAGTGAGCTGCACCTGCAGACCGAAGGCCCCGGGGGGCGACGCGGTTCCCGTTTACGAGCGAAGCGAGTGACCACCGCTTGTGAAGCTTTACTGTAGGTAGCGGAGCTAGCGTCGGTTATCGTGCGCATAGCGCACGATAACGTGATAGGTTGGCCCCTAGGGCGCTTAGCCTTGCAGGGATTCGCTGGCGAAGCCGAAGCCTTCGGCTTCCATTAGCAACAACGCAAAGTGCTACGCACCCTTCGGTTGCTTGGCGAACTAGTTATACAATACAATTCATGGTTAGGTAGGCGGGGGTTCTTCCCTCGATGGTCTCATGCAGGTACCGGCGAAGCTTAGGTTAACAAAAATGCTGTTAGGGCCTAAGTGGCAGAAGACCCGTAATACTCTTTGTAGAGGAAGGGGTCCAAGTCCCCGTATCTCTTACGGACATATATATAATTCCACGCTCCTAGGTCATATTTTTTAGTGTGTATTAGGCCTGGGGCTCTAGGAGCCGAAGGCTCTTGGGAATGGAAGCCCTTCGCCGAAGCGGCAAGCACCGACAGGTGCTTCATACCCGAAGGCGAAGTTACAGGTTTGAAGACCGGGAACCGAAGGGCTACAGCGGGTGCCGCTGTAGGTGCTTGCCGCTTCGGTTCCCGGTCTGAAGACCTGTAGGGCCCGTAGGGCGTAGCGCCCGTAGGGCCCGTAGGGCGTCGGTGCTTGCCGCTTCGGCCTTCGCATCAAAGATGGTAGGTGCTTGCACCTTCGGTCCTTGTGCTTGCACACAAGTGTGCAAGCACCCTCGACGCAAACCGCTTTCGCCCCTCGTGCGAGCACCTACAGCGGCACCCGCTTAGCCCTACAGTTCTTAGCGAACGCAAAGGCCGAAGCGGCAAGCACCTACAGCGGCTCACTAGGTTCGCACCCCTGCTTGGCGGTCTCACGGCGACGCCGCCGCTCAGCGGTTGCCGTTTCCCGCGTTTACCTTGTACTGCGGTGGCGTCCCGCTGTAGCAGGCTCCACAAGGGATAGTTTAGGGACGCTCCACCCTATTGTTAAGAGCAAGTTACGCGGCGTCAAGCATCGAAACATTTTCAGCCTGGCTTCGCAAGCGAAGCCCACTCATAGGTTGTAAAGCTTTTAGAAAATCGGCAGCATGACTTGTACCGCCACGATTGTTCATGCTGTTTCTCGCGCATACTCTTTTTAGACCAATTAAATCGCACGATGCTTGACCATTACGTTATATAGTATGCTGACTGAGTAGAGGCACAAAGACGGGTCACGAATGACGTGAGTTACCTACTCTGATCTATGCAATAGATCGATAACACGCGAGCGGGGAGCGGGGTAAGTCGACGGTTGACGTACGCCGCGTAGCAAAACCTGCCGCCGTGGGCAAATCGATCTCAAGGCGCCTTCTTCGCTTGCTTGGAACATGGGGGACACCGCTTGTGGCTATTGATTGTAACACGCACGCTCCGAAAGGTGCATGGTGTGGTCCCCAATTGGGGGACCCAAAGCCCCAGGGCAGAGCGGTCCCCGATTGTCCAAAAAGGCTTCGCTTATATTCATCTATTAACGAGCCACAGATCTGTGCAAGGGTGCATGGGAAGCCCTGGGGGGCCTGGTCGAAGACTTCGCTCGTGACCCGAAGCCCTTGCCTAGAATTTTTCTTGCATACTCAAATACGACGTTATACTGCTTGCAGCCCGAAGTATAAATACTGTATTCTTGGCGAAGCTGCGGCTTGCTATTATGATCTTCTATGAGTGGGGGTTAATTATATATCGATTGAAGAGCCGTGTGATAGGCAACTATCTTGCGCGGTTCGGTGGGCACTAGAGTAACCCCCAGCTTAGCGAAGCTTTAAATACACAAGCACGAGTAAAGAGCCCACAGACCTTCACATAAGCACAATGCGGTAAGACGATGCCCTTTGACGCTTTGCAGCACCAAAGCGCCTTTAGGCTTTATTAGCGGGCAGCCTTTACATGGATGTCCACGGGCTCTGCCTCCAGTGCTAATGTGCATTTTAATGGGACTTAAATTTTGACCCAATTTGTAGTCACTTTATGGTTGGGTGTAACACCTCAGTGTTTCTTAGATGCAATGCATTGCTCTGTAGCTAATATTCTTAATATTTAAAAAATAGAGGGGCCGAAGGGCTACTCGACCTCGAATAGATTGCGAAACCCCCCAGGCCAAAGGCCTATAGCCTGTGCATGGTCCCTTCGCTTTTTCCGCTTTTCCGCTTTTTAAAATAAAAAGCGGACAACAAGCGGACAGCAAACGAACCCAAAGGCCTAACCGACGAGCGGGGGGTCCCGGATGCTCAGCAACCGAAGGCCAAAGGACAGGGCCTTCGCTTAGCGTACCAAAAACCGAACTGGCGCTCTGCGCAAGCTGGGGTCCCCGACTAGGGGACCACATCATGGCCGGGCGCCATTAGCCATTATAGTTGTGCATCAACGGGAACCGTTCCTTACTACGTAACGCAAACCGCTACGTCCTTAATCTATTCCGAGTGTATGAGTGCATCAATGGGAACCGCTGAGCCCTGCACGCGTAGCGTGCAGTCGCAGGCCCTGCCACAGTGACCATCGCTTGCTCAGCAAGCGAAGCCTTTTACAGAGTGACAGCTTAGTGCTACGCCCAGCGTTAACACAAGGGTGGGTGCCCACTCGGCGGAGCGGCTCCTCTTCTTTTAATTATTCACGGCGCACCCCATGCTGTGTAGACGGCCTTGTGAATTCGATAGGGTTGCGCATCGCGCCCGGGGAACAAAGTGACTTTGCCTGGATTCGGAAGATCTGTTATAATAGACCCGCAACAACGAGACGCCACACAACGGTTTTATGTAGCTGTGTTTCTGCCAGCGCCGTCCATAGTTGGTGTAGTAGAGACGTGCCGAGTTCACCGCTATGTTCAACCGCTTAACCGTCTAAGGTGTTGGCGAAAGTGGCGGAATCGGTAGACGCGCTACCTTGAGGTGGTAGTGAGTTCACTCATGGGGGTTCGAGTCCCCCTTTTCGCATGAACGAAGATACACCACTGCAGGGCGTTAACCGCCTCTGGCGGCCCTGTTGAGCCCGGGGTTCGCGCCGCTCCTAGTATTGAGACTACACCCCAGCATAAGCGCCCACGGGTTTCAGACCCCGAATAGAATTGTAGCCCTTTCGCTTTTTCCGCTTTTCCGCTTTTTATTTGAAAAAGCGGACAACAAGCGGACAGCAAGCGAAGGTGTTTTGTACAGGGCCTTCGGCTTCCATTTACGTTATAATCTATCTGAACTCACTGACTCGTTATAAATACTTGAGCTGAATTCAATAAATGCGCACAGGTGGCCCTTGACTCTGTTTTGGACAGCTGATCATTTTCGGGCGGAAAAAAGTAAACTACTTGCAGAGCCCTACGGCAAAGAAGCAATGGTTCAAGCACGTCACAACTGTTTTTGAACTCAATTTGTTGAAGAGAAGATCAAGTTCTGAGAAAAAGAAAGTTCCTCGCTGTCGATGATAAAGTACCAACAGCCGTCTACAAGTTCAGATTCCCATTTTTCAAGGAAGTTGCCAAGTTTGGGCCACTCTTCAGGTCGGTGCAATGGATAATAGAATAGTAGCGGGTGACCTATTGGATAAGCAATGTGAATCAATGCGGTCCCGTAACAAGATTGAAGATCCATTGAGAGGATCAACTCCTCTCTTAAAGCGGAAATGTCTGGTCGCTCATTCTTGATCCGACCTCCCATGACGATGGCAAAGTGACGCTTAGACCTATCACTCTCTGCAAGTGCGCTGCACCCTGCACCCATAGAGTCGGAGCACATTTCTGATGGAGGGCTTGTCTTTGTCAGTTTCTGGGATGTCCATCAAGTGACAAAACTGGTCATCCACTGGAAATTGTATCTCGAGTAATCTGATAAAAAGACGTGCGACCTTTGAACCTTTGGTCATAGGAGGATAGTGATCGTCTTTGATATTCAAAAGGTCGCACAGTTCTCGATAATTCTTTCGGTAAGCATCGTAGAGTTCAGCCAATACTAAGTCACCCTGAGCCAATCATCTGTGGACGTACTTTAGGGTCTACTTCATCCATAGGATGCTTATACGAATCCATCAACCCCTTATGTGGCATATCCACGTTGTAAGCCCAACAAGTCTCGAATTGATACTCGATCCCGAAAAGATCGCGAATCTCAATGACCAGCTGTCGATCTACGACGCTGCCGTCGGATTTTTTTTCGCTAATCACATGTGGGAGGGGTGCCCATCGCCCTGGTAATCGAATCGACTTGCCAGCGTATAATTGCTCGATGAGTACTTTTGACAACCTGAGCCCCAAAAAGGCGATAAGATCTGCGAAGGTATAGTATATTGTGGTGATGAGCCGTAGTTTCGGGTAGTGATCGATTTTTTCGTCTTCTCGTGGCTGTCGTTCGCTAAAACATTGTCCAAGCAAATCTGGCAGTTTCACCTTTCCATGTTCCAGGAGCCAATTGAGGTCTTAGGCCGGTGACAGGCAAAGGATGAGTCGATGGGTCGACGTGGAATACCCCCTCTTGGTCAGCTTGACTGGTAAATTGGCTAAATTGAGGATGTTGAAAAATTCGGCGTAATTTCGACTCGCCTTTAGACTGAGCGACCTGCAAAGTGATAAAGATTGGTGGGCGAGCCACGGGAGGTGTTCCGTTGAATTCCTTGGTAAACCACTCCGCATCGATTTCTATTTTTAAAATGATATCTGTGGCCGTGTTGGTCCCCTTAGGTAGCAACTCGGGCGGGTTTTGATGATTTTTGGGTTTCGACCGCCTCTTCGAGGCGGTCCCTCGTGGTCGACCACGACGACGTGGTGTAGCTTGTTCTTCTGGTAGATTTTGTTCTGCTAAGTTGACCTTTTGTTCTACTTGTTCTACTGTATTTTCATTTGCATTTTCCTTGCCCGAAGGGCAAGCGCCTTGTGCTTCGCACAACACTTAACGTCCTTTTTTCCTATTGCATTTCTCTTGTTTTTAGTCGTTGTGTATTTGAATACAGTGTTCAAAACGCTGTCTAAATTATTCATTTGCCTTCTGCTTTTACTTGAATTGTAATTGTTTTCGATGCTCATTGGCCAATTGTATTAGAGAGGTACAATCGGCCAAGCGTGTGGGAGGGAATTGAACCCTACCGGATGGGGCGTTTTTTCCCCAACCTCAATCAGACACCGCATTTTTCGGTCTCGAAATAAATTCACTGTATTTCGATATCCATTTTACGGTCTTTCTTTCAGTATTGAGTGGCCATAAAAAACGATTCCGTCCCCCAAAAAATTGACTTTTTTGGGGGAACGGAAACACCTCTGTCTGCATGAAATCAATACGATTATTTTTTTAGTTTTGCATATGGGGAAAGAAACAAAGAAAAAAATTCCGATTCCCGCAGCTGTCTATAGCCGTGCGGCGTCTGAGCAGGGGCGGGAGGTGGGCTGAGCCTCGGCTATAGCCGAGGCGACCCAAAATAATAGTTGTGAGACGCCTGAATTGATTGGGATACCCACCCGAGTCCCCGAGGGTGATCAGGTATCCCCATCAAGAAACGTCTCACTCATATGAGCAACAAGCCAGCCGAAAGCTCAAGCGAAAAGCTCCGCTTGAGCTGGAGCTGTAGGCGTGACCGGCGTCTGAGGTCGAACTCTTCGATAGCCGGCGCCTGAACACAACGATGTGAAGGACGACGGCCCGAAGGCAATGAGCACAACGCTGCGAATGCCGAGGGCGCAAAGCTGCGCCCAAGCGCAACAACCCCGACGAGACTTCGCGACACGGCAGCGAAGTCCGGAGGCACCCCGAAGCTCAGAGCACAGCGCTGCGATGGGCTGAGGTGCTAGCCCCGCCGGCGATTGAGGCGTACCCTATCCTCTTTCTTCTTTCTTCTTTCTTCATAAGCCGTCCGGCGTCTGAGGACACTCCATCTGCCATCTGCCTTCATGCCTTACTGGCTTCACGCCTTGGTTATTCAACCAACAGCAAGTGCTTGGTTATTCAACCTCCGCCCTTCGGTTCTCAAGCTTTCGGTGAGGCGGTTCCCGTGGAAACCTAAAGCTAAAGCTTAGGGCCAAAGGCGAGGCTTCAAACAAGCGAGCGCCCTACGGGCCTTCGGCCTCCGCTCAGCGGTTCCCGTTTGAAACCTCAAGCTTTGAAACCTAAAGCTCAAGCTCCAGGTAAAGTGCTTGGCTCAAGCAAAAGCTCGAGTACTTGTTCAAAGATGGGTTGCGTAGCCCAGTATCGGGCCCAGCTACCTTTTCTATTTTCAACATAAAAAACTTCGCCACATTTGGCTTGACCCCCTTCGAATCAAAAGGGAAAGGATAAAGCCTGATTGAGGCGGATACTTGGTTTGCACTCTCGCCAGCGACCCCCCGCACTTGACGAAGTCAATGCCTGGGAGTGGGCGCCTGGGTGAGTTACGCGCAAGCGCGCCTGGGTCGGCCAATTCAGCAAATAATTCAAAAGCTAAAATAAAATGATGAATCAGCACTTTAGTATTAGTAAACTAAATGGTATAAGTTTTAGTCAAAGAAAAAAGGGTTCTGTTTTAGAGTCTTCAACAACTATTGAAGACAATCAATTTGGAAGTGAGTCTTATCTCGATCGTATAATGTGGATGTGTTTGTTCGGGTTCAAAGTCAATAGGCTCGCCCTGACCATAAGCTTTTCATTGGTCTATCCTTTGCTTTGTGCAGGGCTGCTCTCGGTGGAGGCATGCTACATGCCTCAACATCGTAGCACAGTAGAACTTTGTCTGCTGTTTGCACTCTGTATACTATTGTACAAATGGTTGGCAAAAAAGCCCGTACTGTTAGTAGAATTCTTGCTGACCAAGAATGTTATAACAGGATGGGTGCTGCTGCTGTGCCGTATTTGGTTGTGGCTTCGCGAAACGGTGTTACTACAGTTGCTAAGTGCCTTCAGCTTGGGGTTAGTGTTCGGATTTCTGATAGTGCATCGCCAGGTTTCTATCCACTATTTGTCGTCAACCGCGGGCGATCATCGCCTCTTGCTTGGTGTTTTAATCAGCAATCTGTTGTTTTGCTTGTTGTTGCAAAGTTGGCGTCTACTGGATTTCTATTTTCAAGTGCTGCGCGTCCTTTGTGTATCGCGGGTCATAGATGAATTTCGAGTTCTCTGGATGTTGCGCGGAATATTTGAAGAAATGGGGCGTGCCATCGGTCGTTCGATCAAACAAGAACTAGGTCCCGTGACCGAGCGGCTGACAGAAGCGAGTAGAACTCTTGAACGTTACGGACAAGCAGGTGGCTCGGGTGGCAACAAAGGTCTCCGAGCCCCGGCAGCCGGCGCATTAGCAGCCGGAGGTGCAGTTGGCGGTATGGCGGGTGGTGCCTTTTATGCTGGTGAAGAAGTCAAATCACGGGACGTAGAGCTACTTCAAACACAATGGGAACAATACCGGTCAAGCTGCGGTGAACTTATAGAATCGGCGACCGAAGAAAGCCGCCCTGTGCTCGATAGAGCGCTCCACCAGGAGCTGAATGGAATCTCTGACACACTCACCGACACCAAAGGCTCAGTGGAGAGGCTCTGGTCAATCGCAGTTGGTATAAGTTCCGGTATAGGAAGCGATCCACCAGAAGCATTGTCGGACGTCCGTTGGCTATCGGACGTGCTCCGTCGTCTAACAGATGACAACACATTTCTAAAAAACCAGGTCAGTGACGTTTCGGCCTTAAATTCTGTGAGCTCAGATATCGAGCAGCGTTGGAACATCTATTTGGCAAAACGAATAGGCGAAGATGTTATTGCGGGCACTGAGCCACAGCCTGGCACTGGTCTTCCTGAGGCCGCCTCTGGCGGCCCCGAACCTGTTGAGCCCGGGGTTCGCGCCGCTCCTAGTGTTGAGACTACACCCCAGCATAAGCGACCACGGGTGTCAGACCCCGAATAGAATTGTAGCCCCGCGGTGGTCTATTTTTTTTGTACAGGGCCTTCGGCTTCCATTTACGTGATTCGCCTTTGGCGCCTTAACTATTTGAAACTGACTGGTTATAAATACTTGAGCTGAATTCAATAAATGCGCCTTTGCCCTTGACTCTGTTTTGGACAGCTCATCATTTTCGGGCGGAAAAAAAAAAGTAAACTACTTAATATAGTGTATTCGGACCGAACGAGCCGCTGCGCGGCCCTTCGCAGTGTTTTACCGTGGTCCGAAGCACCCCGCGCCCTTCGGGCGCTTGGTGCTTCCTATCGGGGGGCGCGTGGTCCGTAGGACCACCCTTGCCGACTTGCATTGATGCGCTGGCGCTGCGCGCTGCCCCCTGCGGGGCCTCGAAGAGGAGCCTTGCGCGGCTACGCCGCCGCGTAGCAAGCGAACAGGCAGACTCACCTTATTATGCGCATCCTGGTGGACGGTGGGCGGGTTCGACCCCCGCAATGCGCGACTAAGCAATTGTAGGCGACCCCTTTTTACATAATGAAAGTCCGATTTGCGCTCGCAAACTAAAGTCTTAGTTGCGTCGCATATTCTTAAGATCCCCTTTGAATAGTCTATTGTGTAAAAAAAAAAAAATGCTTGTCTTAAGTTCAGCCTTTGCATTGCAAAGACAACTTTCCTTGGGGAGGGGGTACTTTCAAAAGAAACTAATGAAACAAAAAAGTAAAACTTGTTAGGGCAGCCGAGTGGGCGAAGCCCCCGTACAGCAGCTTAATTTCAAGGATGGACTCGAACCACCGAGGTTCGGCATAGGGGCTCTGCGAAGCAGGGCGCAAACCTTCAACCCATAAATTCTTGAAAGCATGGCGTCGCCTTTTGCATGGCCAAGCGAAGGCTTGGGCAAGCTACCCGAAGGGCGTTGCGGGTGCGAAGCACCTGTCGGTGCTTGCACGAAGGGTCGATGACCCAACAGGTCAGAAGACCCCTTCGGGCGCCCCTTGGGCCTTCGGTCTTCGACCCTTCGGTGTGGTACACCCATTAAAGCCACTTGAGCGAAGGCTCTGGCTTAAAGTTGCAGCTTTCGCATTCGCGATCGCTTTCCTTGTAGTGTTTCTTGGCGGAGCCTTCTGTAGCTATGCTGCTGTGAGAATCAAGCAGCGCCATGATTGATAATAGTTAGCTTGACCCCGAAGGGTCCCCAGGAGGCTTTCGGGGGTGAAGCCAAAGGTGGCATTCGCAACCTAAAGAAAAGTTCAAAAGTTAGCAGCCTGTTATTGAGTTGTCGCTCAAGCTTGATGGGGAACCGCCACGCCCTTCGGGTGCCCCCTCTTCGAGCCTTCGAAGGGCGTGGCGGTTCCCGCTATGAGTGCGCACGGAAAATGAGCCAAAAAATGTCTCCCGTCCCCCTCAAATTTTCATTTTTTGGCTCATTTGACTTACAAATTCCTATATGGGGTTGAGAGAAACCCCCACATGTGAAATTTTCTCTCAACCCCATGTGTGCCCTACGGGCACTCCTCTTAACGATGACCCGCCCGTGCGGCGTCTGAGCACAGAGCCAGCCGAAATATCAAGCGAAAGCTGAGCTTGAGCTGTAGGCTTGCTGAGCAAGACCGGCGTCTGAGGTCGCACTCTTCCTTCTGCCTTCCCGCCCCCAAAACATAATAGTGAGGCGCCTGAATTGATTGGATACCCACCCGAGTGTCTAAATAACGAAGGTGATCAGGTATCCCATCAAGAAACGGCAAACTCATATGGGGCGCTGCTTCTGCCTTACTGCCTGAATGCGAAGCTGACCTCGCCCGGAGGCCGGCGGGCCCAATAGCTAATGCCTTGGTAAGTGCCTTACTGCCTGTGTTTGAGTTGGATTCGCAAGTTGCTGAGCATATTATTACGGTTTATTATTACGGTTTTAAATATTACGGTTAAATATTACGGTTTTTAAATTCCAATTTGAAAGTATCTTATTTAACTTCAGTGAAAAAGCTTCTCGAGTGATCATCCGTTTTGAGTGATAGTTGGACCTGAATGCTGGAGTGTTTTCAGCAAGCACACGATAATCTCCGATGAGAATCTTCAGGTCATCTTGAACGCCTGCAAGCATGTCTTGAGCTGTTGATCGTGGGACCCGGAGGGCGGTTGCCGATGCCGTGTCTAAGTTTCCGAGCTTTTTTAACGATTCCGAAGATTCTTCGAATCTGCACATCTTCGATTCCAGATCAAGCGAGCGAAGCTGGGACAGTTTGAAGCCATAAATATACAATAAGACTAATGCCACTCGCTGTCGGGAGAGGGTAAACTGACGTTTAGATTTTACACTCTGTTGTACGAGCTTAAAATCAGCAGGAGTGGGGTGCGAAGCCGCTCGAGCGGCTTGCCGCTTCGCATCGCAAGTGGTGTCGACTTGCAGTTCAACACCAATGCGTTTCTCAGCTGTTGCTGCAGCAGCTTTGCTCAGCAAGGTGGTTGGCTGCCCCTTGTTGGCGTGCTTTAATTTGACAATTATAGCTTCAGGCCAGGGAAAGTTCATGGTCATATTCGAAGGCATGAAAATGAACTGTGACTTGGAAATCCAGGGCAACTTGAATTGCCGCAGCGTAGGCTGAGTTGGAATATGGCAAATTTGGCTGCTGATGATTCTCCATAATTTCAGGTTGACAATCACCTCCACTTTGTAAACTCTGAAGTTTGGGGTAAATGCCCATACTTTTTGTCCGCAACCTAAAAGCGACGCAATTATATCTGGCATGTTTTTCTTAATGTCAGGAATTCCATAAAAATAATCATTCCCAGAAAGGCACTGAGGTCGGCGAGCGGCCTCAAACACAAGCAGCGGTAACTCCACAGCTTGGTCCAACACTTGAGGTTCCCTTTTATTGATCTGATGAGAGAGATGCTGGGCAATCACCTAATAGGTGAACAATTTCGGCAAAGCGGTCGAACCTGTGGAATTCGATAGATAATTTATGCAGATTACGCAAGTGAAAAAAATTCAATCCCTCCATAATGTGGAGTTCGGTATACTCCAAAGGCATGTTCATTTTGTGATAATCGATGGGCGTTTCGTCGTCTTGGGTCAGCTCTCCGAGGGTGCCTCCGGGTGGCGGCGAGTTATTCAACAGCAGCTTTGCTATCATAGTTTTATACGTATAAACATTCTGAAACTCCTTCATTCTACTGTCATAGGACACAGATTGATCAAATCTCAATGTGAAGTCAGTGCCAGGGCGCACTATCGTAACCTCTAAGTCTAATTGATGATTTTTTTTTTTAATGTTCACGGGTAAAATTTTATATAGTTTGTTTGAAATCTCTCTCGAATCCTTGTTGTGTGTTTTCATATACATCAATAATCACATCTAATATGCAAGCAATGCTCTGGGCTTTCTCAGATTGGTTTGCGTTACCAGCCAAGGTTTCGCAACTCCCGTCCGCTTGTGTAGCCGCTGCCCTTTCACTTACGCTCGCAGCAGCGCTCGCAGCAATGTCAACCAAACACTCACCCTTGCGCAAGGGCTACGCGTTCATCGGTTTGATTCAAGCCAAGTCACTTTCTTCGAAGTCAAAACCGAAGTTCGCAAACGCCAAGTCTATTTAAACTGCTTTGGCCTTTGCTCAACACGAACAAGAGGAGCCGGCCGCCAGCCGTTTGGGCCGGCCGAGCCGCCGCTCAGCGTTTTTGCGAACCAACTGACATGATTGATAGCCGTTGGGTCGTCGAGCTGCGCTTCTCTGGCCAAGTCGCTTGGCTGTTGGTCAACCTGCTGAGTAGCGTTCAACTAATAGTCCTCGAGTCAATTGGTTGCGTACTGCGTACCCGAACGAGTCGGTTATTATTACACTTTCATTTATTATTACGTTTGATTATTACGTAATAATCAAAAAGAATCAACCTATAAACTGTAATAATTGCTTCTAATGTGAGTGTACGCGCACTCACTGGCCTTGAATATTTTAACCCGCCTTGATTCAAGCGTTCATTGGCGGTTTGCGTTGATTCATCAACCAAACATTCTGTAAGGCAAGTCAACTACACAGTGAATGGTTAATGGCATTTGCATTTCGGTTGCGAGAAGGGCTGACTCACCTATGAGTGTGCGCATCCTGGTGGACGGTGGGCGGGTTCGACCCCCGCAATGCGCGACCAAGCAATTTATGAAATTTTTTTTGACGTGCTTGAACCGCAGTACTGCTTGGTGCTCGAACCATTGTTCTTTGCGTAGGGGTAGGCTCAAGCTTTAGGTCTTGCGAAGCTATCAGCATCGGTGGAGAAGCAGCTGGGCGACGGCTTCTGACTACTGCACGGGTTGCGAAGCATAAGCCTTGCATCTCAAACTTTATTGGCTCAAGCTTTCGCTAATCTTCCTCTGCCTAATCAAAGAGAATATTCTTCTTTCTTCAACAGAGTCGCTTGAAGTGCTTCCGGAGATTGGCTCAAGCAAGAGCTTTCGCTTGGGTTGCGAAGCATCGGCTGTCGGCCTTGCCGTGAGACCGCTTGGCCAAGCATGGCGGCCTTGAAGCTTTAAGTTCCAGCTTGCAGCTTCTTCTTTTAAGTTTTTAAGTATAGTCTCAAGTTGTCTCCTTGAGCTCGCTTGAATTCATCTAATCCAGCTTGATTCTTATAGGGAGGGCTTTGCTTATGCTTGGCAACTGAGAATCGCGTTGCCCTTGCTGGGTAAGTTAAGGCGTAGCCTGGCACCTACGCGAGGGCTTTTTCTCTCGAAGAGGGCTGCTTGCGAGCTGTAGGGCTAAGCGGGTGCCGCAGTAGGTGCTTGCCGCTTCGGTTCACAAGAACCGAAGGGTGCGAAGCACCTGTAGGGGTGCGAACCTAGTGAGCCGCTTCGTGCAAGCACCTACCATCTTTGATGCGAAGGCCGAAGCGGCAAGCACCGACGCCCTACGGGCCCTACGGGCGCTACGCCCTACGGGCCCAACAGGTCTTTGACGCAAACCGAAGGTGCAAGCACCTACAGGTGCTTCGCACCCGAAGGGTCAATGACCCTACAGGTCTGAAGACCCGCTACGCCCTTCGGTTCCCGGTGTTCAGACCTTGGTGTGAAGCCGCTGTCGGTGCTTGCCGCTTCGGCTCAGCCTTGAGGCTTCCATCCGCAAGAGTATTCGTCTCTGCGGTTCGCAACCAAGCGTTGCACACGCAATTAAAGAGGAAAGGCTTAGCTGACAAGTGACTCCGCCACCCGTAGCCGTCTCCTCGGGTTAAGTGGAGGTTCACAAGCGAAGTTTGCTAAGCAACGGTGAAAAGGCGAAGGTTACATTCGCAACTGATTACCGCTTTTCCCTTTCTCTTGCTTTGCGTGTCTTGCATTCCTTCTAAAGTAAGAGAGGCGAACGGCTGGTTCTATTTTATTAGCCAAAGAAGGCCAATCAATCTTTTTCAAGCAAAGTGAAGGTGCATGGCCAAGGTAAACTTTTGCTTCGCAAAGACAACTGTTCTTGAGTTTTAGGGACCCTATTTTCACCATCATAATTATGATGGTGCCCCCTCCGAAGGAGGGGGTCCGCAGGGCTCGTGGCCGGGAACCGCTGATTTGCCCGCTGAGGTTGCTTGCTTGTAGCTTGCTGACTTCGACAAAGGACAGGTGAGAACTGCTCGTACGTTAGGCTTGCTGAGCAAGCGAACCAATGCGATGCCTGGGCCCTTGCGTAATTATAAGGTCTGGTCCGATCAAGCTAAAGCCTGCTGTTTTATGAAGGGCCTGGTGCCTACAGCCCCAGGCCGACCGTCTAAGACTCCTCGACGACCTTGAGCCCCGCGCACTCGGCATCCGCATCAAATCTAAATAAGCTTCGCATGCATGGCCTGGTGGGTGAGGCCTTCGGGGCCACTGGTGTGGCGTCGAAGCCGCTTCGCGGCATTGTGATAAATGATCTATATACCTTACGGCCAATTCAACAGAACTATATTTGATGAGCAAACGTTTATCTATTATGAAACAACCTGTTTTTTCTGTCATAAATGACCATCTAGTTGACTATCCCTCACCAAGTAACATAAAGTGTGCCGTTGTGGTCACCATCTCGTTGTTAGGCTATCAGGCTACGTATGAAAAGCGTCTAACCTGCATAGGACGACCAAAGGCGAAGGGCTGCAGGGTAATCGTGCGCGACCTGCACGATTACCCCCTAGGGCGGAGCGGTGTGCTTCGCAACCGGTTAGCTTACTGAGCAAGCGAACTAGTAAGTAACCTGTCGCCGACTAGGCGCAAAAAGGGGCGAAAGGTTGCGAAGCACCTACAGCCGAAGGCCCTCGTGACGATGCAGTAAATCGACTCGGATTTACGCGCCGGTAACGAACGCGTAATAAAGCTCCGACGAGCCCACTTCGTGTGGCCTGTAACATAGCTCTTGGGTGACTTGCTCACCTAAGGATGATGGATAAGATATGTGCAAGCTGGGAAGGTTGACGAATCCGATAGACCGTGAAACCGTTTAAAACTGGACCACGCGGCTTGAGCAGGCGCGTGCGAGGGGACATCTGGCTATCTGATATTTATGGCGGATAAACTTGTCGTCTTACCCTCGGGTATCTATGTCCTTGCGCCTTAGAATATTCTACTTGGAACAAGGACACTGCGTGGAACCCAGCCCCACATCGCCCGGGATGGTGGTAACTTCGGGAGCTAACCTTGACCAAGGGTATTACAAGTGCGTGAGCAAGGCAGCGGAGGAGCCGAAGGCTCTTGGGAATGGAAACCCTTCGCCGAAGCGGCAAGCACCGGCTTCACACCCGAAGGCCAGGTCTTCAGACCGGGAACCTGCAGTTCGCAAACAACCGAAGCGGCAAGCACCTACAGCGGCACCCGCTTAGCGCTACAGTTCTTAGCGAACGCAAAGGTCCTGCTTGGCGGTCTCACGGCGACGCCGCCGCTCAGCGGTGTGCTTCGCAACCGGTAGCCTCAACCAGGCGAGCCCTTCGCTTGCGTATTCTATCAAGTTGGTGTGCGAACTAGGGCTGGTCACACTCGAATGGGATCATAAAACGGTAACCTGTTCGCTTGCTGTCCGCTTTTTCTTTGAAAAAGCGAAAGCCCTATGTCCATCAACTTGAGTTGATGAGTGGACAATGTAACCTAGTGGCCCGATTGGTTTCGAATCAACTGCATCGAAAGTCAAAGTGGTCACTCGCTCGTTCGCTTGCGGAGCAACCCGTTCTGCTCGCTAACCGCTTCGCGAAGGGGTTACTACAGCCCCAGGTCCTGGCTCACACGCTTTTAATGCACTCATCGCCCGAGAGGGTGCGCCGATAACGGTGGTTGGGGAGGACGGAGGCCCGATAGGAGTGGGAGGAAGGGTCGCCCTTTACTGCAAATTGTAGAAGCCGGAATGACCCGTACAAGCAACCAAGATGGGCTAACCAGTGTTCGGCCCTTACAATAGGAATAGACAAACTCGAACCCGGTGGTACTCTTGCGCTTCGCGCCGGGTAAAAAGTGGCCCCGCTTAGTAACTATCGAAATATACCTTGAATGACTTAACGCGTTGTTTTGTCCACGATTTACCACGCGCGCAGTAGCACGCAAATTTAATTTGCAGTGCGTGCGCTTGTTTATATGCATGGATAGCGAATCTTCGGGGGAACAACGAAAGCGAAGCCGATTGCCCTTGCGCTGCGCTAAGAAGCGCCCAGGGGGAACGAACCTAGTGAGCAACCCCTGCTCGTCGGTTAGGACTTCGCTTGCTTGGCCTGCGAGCCCGAAGGGCGGGCGGAGATGTGCAGAATTCTGGGTCCGAGCGGTATGACGGGCAACTGTCACGTACAGTTCATAGGGCAGGCGCCACCCCTATGGGGTTCCTGACCCCTACTTATTTTTGGGGATTTGGTAGTTCGGCAGGAATCTGCCTAGTTATCCAAATTGCTACTGGCATTTTTCTAGCTATGCATTATACTCCTCATGTGGACCTTGCCTTTTTGTCAGTAGAACACATCATGAGAGATGTGTCTGGGGGCTGGTTGCTGCGTTATATGCATGCCAATGGAGCCAGCATGTTGGATGGGGAGCTTGAGTCGTATGGGATTTTTGCACCTATATACTTGGGTCAAACTCCAAGGACTCTGGAGCGACTTGAGGCGGTGCTTATTCTTCCGCGGATACGTCTGTCAACCCCCTGGAAGAATAGTTGCTGCAGCCGGAAAAGGTTACACGAAAAATCGGTACATTCGTTAGTTGTACCGACAGTTAAATCCACGAATCTTATACTTAACTGTTGTATGATCCACTTTACCTGGCACCTAGTTAGCTATTCTCATATAACCCTTAAGCTAGGGGCCAAAGCGAGTCTAGAGATAGCGAATCATGTGAGAAACAATTTTTCCGGCGCAAGTTCAACCCGACAAAATCACTATCCCAATCCTCAATCAGCCTTTAAGGTTTTGGGAGAAATGCGAACTCTGGTTGCCCTGCACCCTGAAAGGTTTAGGTGCAGGGTAGGAATTGGCACAACTTTGGGCAAAGGCGTGTCAATAGGGACAATGATGAGAACTAACCCGCTATCGGACCCAAGACACTACATAAGTAGCATAGGTCCCTCCTGTTGTGATGAATACTTCGGTGATCACATCAATGAGCTGGTTAAACAAATTAAATCCGGAACTTGGCCCAAAGGCGAATCTGCTACGATGCTGGAAAAGGCCCTGTGCAAACTTCAGGAAGATATTTGTCAACTCTCATCAACTAACCACAAAAAGGAGGCATTGGCTTTGATCGATAAGTATACGTTCAATGTAGCAGTGCGATTCATCGCAATCAGAAAGATACGAAGTCAATCCGGATCAGTCGCTGGTACTGATAGGATAACACTCAAATCTGATTCTGATTGTCTTGAAATGCTTAGACAAAGTAGGTGGAGCAATCAAGGTAATTGGCCTCAATCTGAGGTAAAACGTGTAGAGATTCCAAAGCCTAATGGAAAAGTCAGAGCACTCGGCATCGGGACGACCCTTGATAGGGTCCTTCAGAAGGCCTTTCACCTCCTGATAGACCCATACTATGAAGCCCTTTACCCGGCCGATATGTATGGCTTTAGGAAAGGTAGAGGTTCATTACAGGCAGTCGGTGCATTAAAGCGTATAACGGAACAGGCGAGATCTATTTCCCTCGGAATATTAAGCCTCGACATCATCCAATGCTTTGATTCCATTGAACACGATGTCATCCTCCACACCTTAGCCTACCCGGATCGATTTAAGTTCCTTATTCAAAGGTGGCTGAAACCATGGATCAGATCTGACGAGGGACAAATCGTTTCACGTCAAACATGTGGCGTTGCTCAAGGGTCGATCATCGGCCCGTTGATATGCAATGTTACACTGATGAACTTACTACACGGAACTGGTAGAACCGATAAACTGAGTAATGACAAACCAGAAATATTTTCTCGGCTGAAACAGTCGAGATATGTCATTATTGATGGAGTTCGGGCGCAGCGTCATATTCGGCGTCATCTTATTTACTACGCCGATGATATCATAATTACCACCACTCACCCTGATGAACTTGACCTCTTGTTTAACACTGTGGGTAATATGATCGCCCGTGCAGGCCTAAAATTATCGAGAGAAAAAACCAATCGAATTGACCTAAGAGAAAGCGAATATAAAAAACTTGCTTTCGACTACATGGGGTTCAAATTCGTTTTCGTTCCCAGTTCCAAGATCCGTATAGGGGGCATTCTCACTAGAAAAGATGATATTACATTAAGAAAGAAGTCTTCAGCTCCTGGCACTTTCTTAGTTTATACTTCCGACAAAAGATTCAATGAGATCAAGGAAAAATGTTTTAAAGCGATTAAAAAGCTCACGAGGCTCGACCTGATATCGGTGATCAGTGAAGTGAATTCAATCTTACGTGGTCACACTTACTACTTCGGTTGGTCTAATTCCTACTTAAGATTATTCACACTTGAAGGTCTAGTTTTTAGAGCTTTCAAGAAGTCGCTCATAAAGAAATTTAGGGATAGAGGTAAAAATCGCCCTAGATGGGTAGCCGGAAACTTTCTCGTCTGCTCATCTGACACGGGTGTAAGATCTCCCCACAATCGTACGTGGCACGTTCATGTGCGCCTTCCAAATTCTGCGAGTAATAGGCTTAAATCCCACCTATTCTTGATTCTTCCCACTAAACTGGTAAAATTGGTCCCGATTAATTACGCAGCCTTCAACCGAGTTTTACGATCTGTTCCGTACTACTCGCATGTACATCTTTATGAACAACATAATTTAAACATACTGAAAATACGCCGAAATGACGCAAGCTACCGTGACGAACTTTTATTGAAACAGAAAGGCCGATGCTCTTTATGTGACCTTCCTCTTTTAGCTGAGTCAGATGAGTTCAAGGACTCTAACCCTGGTATCTCCCATTTACCTAGTAGCAACCTTGAAATACATCATAAAATACCTTTGGCTGGAAAACCCTTGAAAACTCGTAGAAATCTTGATCGAATCGATAATCTTGAATTGGTCCACAAACACTGTCACAGAGCACTAGCTTCTGGCTAAATTGCGTTATCGACCTCTGTCTAACCTTTTGTGTCCCGGAGAGCCGAGTGCCGAGAAATTGGCTCGCTCGGTTCGGAGGGAGTGAAAAGGTTGTCTATTACTGAAGTAACTATCCCTACTTTTATCGTGGTGTATATTCACATGTTTCGTGGTTTATATTATGGTAGCTACGCCAGTCCTCGCGAGGCACTCTGGTGCATTGGAGTTATCATTCTCCTTTTAATGATCGCCACCGCTTTTATTGGTTACGTGCTTCCGTGGGGTCAAATGAGTTTTTGGGGCGCAACTGTCATCACCAGTTTAGCCAGTGCCATCCCTATTGTAGGAGATCAAATTGTCACTTGGTTATGGGGAGGTTTTTCAGTTTAAAGTTGCTGCGAATATGCGCGACCATATTATGATAAACTCGTCTTTATGCGTGGATATCCCGCACTTTGCTTTTTTTATTTTCACTGTTACCCGAACTAGTTTCGGGCAGCTCTATTAAAAGTCTGGACAATACGCAGAGGTGCGCATATGCGATCTCTCAGAGAGTATACGACGAGTATCTTCCATGTGCAAGTCAAAGGTAGTCGCTACCGAGCGCGGGGGCAGATTGCTGGTGAAAAACGAGCGACCGCACCTTCTTAAGCATTACCGCTTTGCAGCATCAAATTGTGCCACCCTTACGGCCAATTAAAAATAAGTACTTATTGATGAGTCAACTAGATCAATTGAAGTTTTCGGACTCAGAAAAGTCGCTCCGCGAATAGGTACCCCAATGGTGCGCTACGCGCACGTTATTGTTGGAACTCTCCTAGGCTGTTCGCTTGCTTTGCAAGCGAAAGGTTCCCGTTCTTGCTCATCTTTAGTTCTTAGCGAACCCCAGTACGCTCCGCGCACAATTCTACGTACAATTCTACAAACTATTAAAAGGGCTTACTCTATTCAGCACTTATATTCGATTTTTTATAACTTTGTACCCCCGCGAGTACAGGCTATTCGCGGGGGCAGCTCGCCTGATCGACAATCTATTTGTTTTTGAACTTAAGGTCAACATAGGCCTTGGGCGCCTTTGATTAAATCTTCCCCATGAATACAACGGGTTACGCCGTAAAAAACGAGTTCCTTGCGAACTGCAGGGCGGAGCGGTGTGCTTCGCAACCGGTCCTTCGACCTGTAACTTCTTCGAAGGGCGTAGCGGGTCTTCAGACCTGTAGGTGCTTGCACCTTCGGTTTGCGTTCGCTTCGGCCCGAATTCCGCTTTTTATTTTAAAAAGCGGAGCCGAAAGAAGCGCTGTGTGCTGCGCACCCTTCGGTTCCTCACAATATTAACGAATGACTCTCGTTAGCTTATTGGTTCATGGACGACGGGTCCTATAGGTCTAGATTGTCAACTCACTCGTGCAGGCTTCGCATGCTTCGCAAACCGGGCCCCGAAGGCCTTTTGGGCCTTCGGGGCCTCTCGAAGACCAATAAATACTTATCCAAGCTTTAAACTTTTTAATTGAAGCTATAAAGAGCGTTCTCATTGCATAATATATACGGTAAAAATCCGCGGAGCGTTGAGTCTATTTGATTCGACCTTACCCTCATCGGGAACCACTCCACCCTGCTTTGATTCTAAAATTTAAAACAGAATCTATTGCCTTTGCTTGAGCTCGTGCTGGACCTCCGCGAAGCTTGGGCGCTCAACACAAGGTTGTTATTACCAAGTGCACACGCGACGAAAGAACTGGCGCTGTGCATGGAAGATAAAGATGTACTCCCAACAACCACGAGAATGGTTGAGTGCAATAGGAACCGCTCCGCCGTTGCTAAGATTATTGAGACAATGCAACATTAAATAGATTTTTTAGTCTTCACTATTTGTTACCATTCGTGATAGCGGGAGCTTCCATTGTACATATAGCGGCGCTACATCAATATGGTTCCAATAATCCATTAGGTGTACATTCGGGAGTCGATAAAGTGGCATTTTATCCATATTTCTTTGTAAAAGATCTTGTTGGTTGGGTGGCATTCGCTATTATGTTTTCTATATTCGTATTCTTTTACCCAAATTTATTAGGTCATCCGGACAATTATATAAATGCAAACCCAATGTCAACACCAGCTCATATTGTCCCAGAATGGTATTTTCTTTGGGTTTATGCTATTCTTCGTAGTATACCAAATAAGTTAGGAGGAGTCGCAGCTATTGGTTTAGTATTTGTATCACTATTAGCTTTACCTTTTTTAAATACTTCACAAGTGCGTAGTTCACATTTTAGACCAATTTTCAAGAAATTGTTTTGGTTATTTGTAGCCGATTGTCTGATATTGGGTTGGATAGGCGCACAACCAGTTGAACAACCTTATATCTTAGTTGGTCAATGTGCTACTATCTATTTCTTTCTTTATTTTTTAATATTGATCCCTTTGTGCGGGAAATTAGAACATTACCTTATACAAGTCCGAGGCGCACCTACTCTGCGCGCCTCGCTCAGCTATAAATAAGCCGCGACGATTCCTCCGAATTGTAGATTCGAAGAATTTTCGATTCATTGGTCTACCACTTTCACGGCCATACGCCGAGCCCGGTCGCGGTCCGGAGGACCGCCCCACGCAGCCGTCAGCCTGCTAACAGTTTTTATTCCCCCTATAAAGTTTATTGCGCTTGATTGTATTGGAAGTGGTCGAAGACCGGGCCCTCCTATATAATCCCCTGGCCGCCGGCCTAAGCCTTGGGGCGACGCACTGGTCGCTTAGTACTGATGCTATGCCGGTTAACCCGGCCTGGTTCCTACACTTGACAAAGCTGCTCACTAGGTTCGCAGGTTGCTGAGCAGGTCGCGCTCGTCAACTCGCGCGACCGGGAACCGAAGGGCGTAGCGGTTGTTTGCGAACTGCAGGTTAACCGAAGGGTGCGAAGCACCTGTAGGGGTGCGAACCTAGTGAGCCGCTTCGTGCAAGCACCTACCATCTTTGATGCGAAGGCCGAAGCGGCAAGCACCGACGCCCTACGGGCGCTACGCCCTACGGGCCCTACAGGTCACCCGAAGGCTTCGAAGAAGTTACAGTTCTTAGCGAAGCGCGCAGCCCTGCGCAGCTACTACTAGGTGAGGCCTTCGGGGCCTCACTGCAGATCTGCGCAAACTGCGGGTATTCTTTGAAAAGTCTAAGCAACGAGCTGACCGGCGGCGAATGACATTCAACACACACTGAGGGGCACCCAAGGTGTAGCCACCGTTGAAGAAGGGTGCTGGGCCTTGCAGGCCCAGCACGAGGTGTCCACAGCTGCACAAGCTAAAAGCTACTCTGGACGCTTCGCTTTCCAATAAGGAGTTGAGGTCACACAAGTATAGAAAAGAAAGTAAAAAGAATCATGGCAATAGAGAAACCAATAAAACCAAAAGAAATAAAAGCCTTTAGTCTCAATTTTGGGCCGCAACACCCTGCTGCGCACGGAGTTTTGCGTTTAGTGCTCGAGATGAATGGTGAAGTGGTCGAACGGGCGGACCCCCATATAGGCCTGCTTCATCGGGGCACTGAAAAATTGATTGAATATAAAACTTATATACAAGCTTTACCATATTTTGATCGTTTGGATGGATGGGAAGCTGAAATGCCTTTATACTTTTGGGATATCAATCAACGCGCGCTGCGGTTCGCTCGCGAAGCAAGCGAAAGCCCATTGAACAACGTACATATTCTAGTTTGTCAAGTATTATGTAAGTTGATCCCTTTGCTCAGAACATCAAAATTTTTGGTGAACTCCCAAGTTGAGTATGTTTTTAGCCAGTTAAGGTTACACGAACGTTTCAATATTAGTCTAAATATTGTTTATATGTATAGCTCTTTCGCTTTTTCAAAGAAAAAGCGGACAGCAAGCGAACGCGCTCTAACGATCATTCGTTTGCTAAGCCAGCGAACCAGCGACATATACCGTATGACCCACTCAAGCGATAGATTCAGGATTCATATACTGAAACGTAGGTGGTGGATAGGTGCGAGTCAGGCATTGAAGGAGACAAACCCCCCTCATAATATAGTGGCTAACGGCGTACGCTGGTTAAATACTGGAAACAGAACAAATATAAAGGTAAGTTTGGTGTCTACATACTTGCGCCTTAGAACTCACTTGATGTTATTCCATGATCAACGTTATTGCAGGTATAGTAGTCTGAGTCTTTGCCACTTCCTAGACGGAAGGCGTGAAGATAGGTGGTTAGAGCAGAGTGTCTTTGCACCAGTATCTGATAATTCGAGGGCACATCGTTGCGCTTTCGCTGGCGAAAGCGCATTGCTTTCGATAGGGTATTTTAGAAGCCAATTTAAAGACCTAAATCAACAATGTAACGACTACATTGAAAAAGGGTCATGGCCTCTATGCGATTATTCTTTAAAAAAGAAAGTAACTTACATAATTGAACAACTTCAATATGAAATTGCTACACTTTGCTCTTTAGACAGAAAAGATGAAGGGTTAAAATACGTCGAAGGTTTTTGTTTTTCTTTGGTGATCCGTGTATATTCCATAGAATGTATTCGTACTAGAAAGAATCTACCGGGTATGGATGATAAGAATCTGCAATTCTTCGAATCGAAGCCCTTCGGGCTCGCAGGCTCTGCAAGTGAAGGGCCCATTTGCAGGTCACTTTGTGCCCCTTCGGAATCGATCATTCAAAGTGCTAATGATTATGCAAGTTGTCTCAATTTAGTCTCTCTTACACATCCTAAGAATGTGTCTTATGAAATAAACATGGAAGCCCGCGATGTTGATATTCCCAAGAAGCACAGCAGCAAATCCCGGATTTTAGACATAAGCAATATAGTTGACCGCGTCCTACAGCTTCAGCTACTTTTACTTCTAGATCCTGTTGTGGAAAGTACTTTACCCGAACACTTCTACGCATTTCGTCAAGGCAGAACCCCTCTACAAGCCATAGGGTTCCTTTCAAGAAGTATCCAATCGAGCTCCTCCGACCTATCTAGGTTTCATTTGGTATCTGTGGATATGAGTAAATGCTTTGACTCAATGAGTCATGACTTTATCCTTAAAAGATTCCCTTGGCCCGAAAAATTAAAGGGGTTGCTACGCCGATGGCTTAAATGCATTAGAGTATTTAAGAATGGTAGCAAAATGCACTTGAAAGCAGGGGTCCCTCAAGGATTTATAGTAGGTCCAGTCATATGTAACTTCGTCCTAAGCAGCCTCACCAAAGATTTCTTTGAGGATACTCATTTTCCTAAAAACCCTTGCGCTTCTTCCGCTTTTTCAAAGCGGACAAAATTTACAATCCCAAGCGCTTCGCGCTTTGTCCGCTTTGAAAAAGCGGAAGAAGCGCCTGGTGACAAAGTGACTAGTCGTATTCGGACCGAAACTAGAAATGTTGAGGTTACCCGATTTCTAGTAGGGTATGCTCACAATCTTATGATTCAAGTCATTAGCCAAGAAGAAGCTGCATATGCCATTGAAAAACTGGGGAAATCTTTAGCTGAAGCCGATCTAGACATCAGTAAATCTCAAGTTGGAATTTACGACCTCAAGCTAAAATCTCGATTTGAATGGCTTGGTTATACTTATTTAGTGATCCCCCAAGAAGATATCCACTATAGTAAACTTGTGGGTAAAGGTCCACGGTTAACTCGTGGTAAAGGTCAGGTTAATCAGTCAGCGCTGCTGAATTACATAACTGACTCAAACTACCAATCGATAAAATCAAAAATTAAGCAGAAAATACAATCAGCAAAACACCGTAATCTTCTTGTCGTGTTGAAGGATGTTAACTCGATTCTTAGGGCGATCTCGGGCTATTATAGCTTTGGTAATAATTCAGCAAGATTGGATTACCTCAAATATTTTGTAGACAGGAACTTTTGGAGAGTCCTTGTTGAAAAATTTCGATTTAAAGGGATTAGAAGACCCCGCTGGGTAGCTAGAAGGTTTTTTATAACCTCCTCAACGAAGTCGAGCCTGGACTCCCAGTGGCATCTGCATTATCCTATTCCAGCGAGCAATAGTATCCGCAAAAGAAATATGAAAGCTTTGTGGTGCGTCAACGTTGCAAGCTTCATTAAAATTCAACCTCTGAGTGTTATGATTTTGCCTAAACACTTAAGAAAATCTTCCTTCTACTTAAACAGAGCTGCAATAGATGAACTGAAGTTTCGTATACAGTCTCGTAGAAATAATTTTCGCTCTGTGTTAGGCGACTTATTCAAACTTCAGAAAGGGATTTGCCCTCACTGTGACTCGTACTTGGATCTTTTCAATGGTGATTCGGTAGATATTCATCATAAACTTCCCCTAAAGCACTGTGTATCGAAAGAATACTTAGCCCACTTAAACACAAATATGTACCTCTTGCATAAGCACTGTAATCAACCTACAGTTCCCAAGCATAATGGGCTTCGCTTGTTTTACTCAAGGGCAAAATGGAAAACAAATAAAAAGTGCGCTGCGCGCACCCTTTATGACAGTCCCGCAAATAAACATAAATTTCTATCACCGTAGAGCCGTATACTTCGCGAGAGGTTCGTACGGTTCGGAGTGGGTAAAAAAACAATTGAACAGTCGTTGAAGTAACCACCGCTAATATGTATCTATGATGTGCCAAGAGCAAGCATATTCCTTGGCTGTGGAAAAGCTGTGTTCACAACACCTCTTCGGACAGTTTAACAGCGTGCGCGTAGCGCACCCTAATAATGATATAGTTCCAATTAGAGCCAAATATATAAGGGTTCTATTTTCTGAAATTACGCGAATTTTAAATCATCTACTGGCGTTAACTTGCCATGCCATGGACGTTGGGGCATTAACTCCATTTCTGTGGGCTTTTGAAGAACGAGAAAAACTCATGGAATTTTACGAACGGGTGTCGGGCGCGCGGATGCACGCAGCTTTTATTCGTCCGGGTGGTGTTGCACAAGATTTACCCGTAGGCTTATGCGAAGATATTTATAGATTTTCGCAGCAATTTGCGTCTCGTATCGATGAAATGGAAGAAATGTTGACAAACAATCGTATATGGAAACAAAGACTTGTGGACATCGGTATTGTAACTGCTACGCAAGCTATGGATTGGGGATTTTCGGGTGTAATGTGTAGAGGTTCTGGAATTAGTTGGGATTTGCGCAAAACACAACCCTACGATGTTTATGATATGATGGAATTTGATGTTCCAGTTGGAATACGTGGGGGGGCGACCGTTAGATTGCCTCTAGTTTTGGTATAGTAGAGAGAACTGCTGAGGTCAAAACACTTACCCTGTCGGGAAACTTTATTGCATATCCGACAGCCTGTGAAGGCACATAGGGGAACATAGCAGGTGTTTAAAGCGAGTATGAGGGTGTTTCGTCCCACAAAATGTGGTGCCTAAGAGGGCTTGCTAGACCGCTAATCTGATCACAGAATTTGAAATGAATTTAATGTGAACAAGGATAAAGATGAACCAATAATAGAAATTTTCTATTAGATCTGAATCCTTGAGTAGGGTGAACCTGAATTGGTCAATCTAAAGAATTTGGTTTTATTCGACCCCTAGTTATAACAAACGAATGTACGCTATGGAGATTCCTGACCTCGTAGGTCCCCACGACGAGGTTATCTCTCAGGAATCAGATGACACGTGCCGAGTATGACATCCAAAGTACTTAAGGAGATGTGACGCATCAGTCCCGTGGAAAAAACTTGAAAGGACACTCCTACCAGATAAATGAAGCACTAAAGGCAATACCGGTGAGACCATGTACGCTTAAGACTATGCAAATAGTTGAAAATATGGAGACAGAGGACTTGTAGTACCCGCCTACTCGAAAGAGAGCTAGTAATAGTAAAGCACCAATGAGAAGTTTTCTGATTGGTAGCCGGGAAGGAGTCTAGGTCTGAAATGTTTGAATGTCTATCTTCCCCGGGGACGGTAAATGGGTTCGTGTAACGACGGTCAAAAGATGACGATCGAGACTTGCCATATTGGTACAGCGCTCTTACTTCCTAAGAGGGTCAAAGAATCGAAGATTCTTCGAATCTACAATTCGGAGGAATCGTCTTTGACAGGAGGTAGACGCCCGATCCAAACTTCCAAAGGTTCTGGAATCGAAGATGTGCAGATTCGAAGAATCTTCGGAATCGTAGTAGAACGAATAAATGACGTGAGAGCCGTGTGATGGGTAACTATCTCGCAGGGTTCGGCGAGAGCTCGAGTAAGGACAAAAAAGAGGAAGGATCGTCCCGAAAGTTCGACTCGATATTGTTATGATCGCTATTTGATTCGTGTAGAAGAAATGCGTCAAAGTTTAAGAATTATCATGCAATGCTTGAATCAAATGCCCACAGGTATGATTAAGTCCAATGATCGGAAGATAACCCCGCCATCTAGGGCTCAGATGAAAGCTTCAATGGAGTCATTAATACATCATTTTAAATTATATACCGAAGGATTTTCGGTGCCAAGGGGCGATACTTATACCGCAGTGGAAGCACCAAAAGGAGAATTTGGAGTCTACTTAGTTAGCGATGGTTCGAATCGGCCTTACAGGCTGAAAATACGAGCTCCAGGCTTCGCCCATCTCCAAGGGCTGGATTCAATGTCGCGTGGATTGATGCTTGCTGATATAGTGGCTCTTATAGGAACACTAGATATTGTTTTTGGGGAAGTTGATCGTTGATGTCCTTCGGGCGCTTCTCAGATCAAGGGAGCCTCATGTTCGAAATCTATGGATGCTGCACGCTAGGAGCCCCGAAGGCCTATGGGCGCGGACATCAAGCTATTGGAGCTCTAGGCCCCTTCGCTCACTTAGTACTAGGTTCTTTACAATACTGACAAAGTGACACCGCTGACGTATAGCCCCCGGAGGGGGTGTTGGTAACTCACCAGCCCAAGAAGTCGGGGGCTTAGCACGTAAGTGCTACGCCCTGCGCCAGCACGAGAGCTAAAAAAGCTCTGCAAAGTCTATTTAAAGTTCAGCGAAATAATGGTCACATTTAATCAACTTTTAAGAAAAAGCACTTCAAGGTCAATCAAAAGGTCAAAGAAAAAGGCACCCGCTTTACAGAAATGTCCTCAAAAAAAGGGAATATGTATTCGTGTTTATACAACTACACCTAAAAAACCAAATTCTGCTTTACGCAAAGTGGCTAAAATACGTTTAACAAATTTTACAGAAGTAATTGCCCACATCCCCGGTGAAAGACACAATTTACAGGAACATTCTGTGGTGCTAGTTCGTGGGGGTCGAGTCAAAGATTTACCTGGTGTAAAATATCGGCTAGTTCGTGGGATTTTAGATTTGCAAGGAGTATTGAATAGAAAACAAGCTAGGTCTAAATATGGATCGAAGCGGCGTTAAAAGCAGGTACCGAAGGGGCCGTGCGCGGCTACGCCGCCGCTCGGCGGAGCGGTGTGCTTCGCAACTGGTCCTTAACTTCTTCGAAGGGCGTAGCGGATTGCGTTCGCGTCGGGCCGAATTCCGCTTGTTGTCCGCTTTTTAAAATAAAAAGCTGAATTCGGGGCGAAAGAAGCGCTTCCTTTCGCAAGAAAGCAAACCCCCGAAGGCTTCGAAGAAGTTACAGGTCTTTGACGGGAACCGAAGGTGCAAGCACCTACAGGTGCTTCGCACCCGCTACGCCCTTCGGTTCCCGGGCACCTCGTAGCTTGCGCGGAGCGCAAGTTTACTGGCGAATAATCGCTGTAGGCTTAACGTAGCGTGCGCAAAGCACAAGTTCGGCTTTGGGTCGAAGCCCTGCAGTCCAAAGGACTAGAGCCTTTGGCACTTCTCAAGCGAAGCCCTTCGGTTGAGCGCTCGAATAGCCAGGCCCTACGGGTTCGCTCGCGAAACAAGGCGAGGCCTAACCGACGAGCAGGCTCTCGCTTCTCACCAGTAACCCCCTTCGGGGGTTACTGGTGAGAAGCGAGAGCCTGCGAAAGCGCCGAGTGCTCTCCCTCGACCAGAAGCCGGCTCGTTTGCTCGCTAGGTTCGCAGCTAGCTAGCGCAACCGTCCCCCCAGCGAATCCACCGCGTGCATTCGCTTGTTCGCTTGCTGAGCAAGCGACCCCAAAGGGGGACCAATGCCCTGCTCGTACGTAAGGCCTGCTAGAGCAATGCTTAGACCCCGAAGGGCATTAAGCCCGGTTGGCTACAAAGGCTCATAGGGCTCCGCGGTAACCCTTCGCTTGCGAATCATGCGAAACCCCTCTTCGAATCGGGAACCGAAGCGGCAAGCACCTACAGCGGCACCCGCTCCGCCCTACGGGACCTGCGGGGGCGCCCCCGGTTCGCTTGCGAAGCTCGTCTGAGGCTTATAAAACTGTTGCTAACCAATTTCGTGAGTGACCAAGCGCAGTGTGCAAGCAGCCTCGGGCGGAGCAGCTTGTGGGCAGCTTCCTTGGCGAAAAGGAGCCTAAGGTGCGCCAACGTTAAAGCACAAAGCCTCGGCCGGACCTCTGGACTGATGGTAGTTAGACCTTCGCACTGGAGGGTTTTGCTCTTTGCCCAGTAATAGCGGGTGATGTAGATAAGGCTATAATAGTGGCGCGAGTGGGCACGACGTGTGCATGGCGGGCATGGCGGAAATGGTAGACGCGCGAGATTTAGGTTCTCGTCTCATGAGGTGCAGGTTCAAGTCCTGCTGCCCGTATCTATGTAACTAAGAGCAGCCAAGGGCCTCGCCCGAGCACTTGTGAAGCGCGTTGTAGGCCCCAGGCCGGCCATTGGCGCACGGCCTAGCACTCACGAACAAAAGTGATAGCACGGCGGAACAGGCCCGGCGATACTAAGCGAGTTTTAAAAGACTTCCCGCGCAGGTCGTAGTGAATCTATATCCATATCTATGGCTATGGGAACCGCTCGGCCGTCATGCGGCCAGCTATCTCGTCGCAGCCGCCTCTTATAATATAAAGAGCGCATACTTTTGCAGGCGCAGAGCTCTCTGGGGTGTGCACGTTGCTCACGCAATAACTTTGTGCATGAGCGCGTGCTACGCTGCATATAATGCACTTAGCGCGAGTATGTGAAACAGCGCTTTTATATTCTAGGTTTTTTTGGTAAACGACATCCGTTAAAAGATACTGGTGTCCTATCCTCTATTTTTTTTACCTTTAATCCAGTTCGGTAGATAGATCGCACTATATTTTGTTTTCCGTATCCAATACCTATTAGCTTTACACATACAGAATAAATGCCGAAATCTATTGCCTTTAAAGCGCATTTTTCAGCAACGATTTCTGCTGCGTATTTCGTTGATTTACGAGAACCTTTAAACCCAGTACGTCCTCCCGACATCCAAAATTTTGCATTTCCTTGAAGATCTGTTAAAGTAGCTATAGTATTATTACGTGTATTTTTTACATGAAGAAATCCGCTGAAAGACATAGTCCCTTGCTAGTAACCTGGTGACTCTGTAACACTCTAGTGCTTGTTGAAAGGGGGACTCAGATGGCCACAGGACCCCTCGGATACCCGTTGCCCCCAAGGGCGTTTGCCTTGCCTGAGAACAATCGAGCAGTGCCCCCTGTAATCTGTGGCCCCCCGAAGTAGGAGTGCTGGGCTTCTCACTCTGTAACCGGCCGAATATCGGAGCCTGCCACCACAGGGTAGTTGTGCTAGCGCACAAGTGTGGGAAAATCGGCCTACGCTTAAAGAGGCAGCCAAGGCCTATCCTACGAGGAGGGCGAAGCGGTTCCCGGTCCGGTGGGCTGCCCAGCTGTGGAAGCAAGCGGGGATGCGCTGCGCGCAGCGCACCCCAGGCGGCCTAGAGCTCCTAGCCCTTGGGGCTCCCTGGCTGAGCCAGGCCTCAAGCGGGCAGGCCCCACGGGGGGCCCGGTCGCGACCGAAGCAAGCAACCTGCACCTTGTTTTATATTGGGTGCGCGTGTAGCTTCATGATAGAGCGTCGGTCGATCATGAAGTTTTTCGGTTTCAATGGGAATCACGTAGCCCTTCGCCCCGCGCGAGAGCTCAGGTTCTACGCAAGCTTGCGTGCTTAGTGTGCGCGTCGGGTCATTGCCGAAGACCTATACAAATCCCATCCCACTGAGTAGACTGGGTGGCCGGCCCAATGCGGGCCAGAAAAAACAGGCGCCCCCCCAAAAAACGGGTGTTTAAGGCACTTTCATTGTAAAATTACCTATGGGGATAGTAAAACTTTCTGTGACCGCAGTCACTGTGGCGAAGCTCACCGTGACATCGTCAGATAGCCCACGCAGCATGCCATTGCCACCAGCCCTTATATCGCGCTGGGGGGTGGTTCCGCTTGGCCCGCAACGGGAACCGCTTTGCCCTCTAGGGCGAAGCGGTTCGGGCGGTTACATGTGTGATAAACCGAAGGTCGAAGGCCCCTAGGGCTTTCGCTTGCGGAGCCAGCGAAGCCTGTAGGTAAAAAGTCACTAGCACCTAGAAGATTCTTCTTAAAGTATTCTGATTCAAATAGGTCTTCGGATTACTTCGGTATCTCACTCCTAGGGCCAAAGGCCTTCGGGTCGTACAGGCCTTTCCTACGTGCAACTTGCGCGGAGCACAAGTTCGGCGTCGAAGACCTACAGGCCAAAGGACTAGAGTTCGCTTGCTCTTTCGCTTTCGGCCCGAATTCCGCTTGTTAAAAAGTGGACAGCAAGCGAACAGGTTACCGTTTTATTGTTACCAAAACCATCGACTAAACAATTATTGCAGCGGAGGTTAAAATAAATGAGTGCTAACACAATCGGAAAATTCACTAAATCACTTAAAAAGTGTGATGGAAAAAGTCAAATATATAAGCCGACTAGTTATTAAATTATTAAACGAATGAATTAACACTGTGATGGCGAGTCGCTGGAGCAAGTCCTCGAACAACTCTCTTATCTTGATTGAATCTATTTTATAATTTATGAAAGTGCTTTGGAACAAGAGTGGTTATCTTTAAATGACCAAAACAAACTGGTGTTTAAGTCAGACAACACCCTGTATAAATATTTAGTGGAATTAGTCTCAAGATTAGCAGCTGAATAGTTGTGAATGCCAACAACAAACCAAGTGCGGGGCTAAAAACGTTACAAAATAGTAACGTTTTAGCCACTTCGGGTGCAGGGTGTTGCGCACCAGGCTAACACTAGAGAAAGCTCAAAACATTGTGGTTAAACAAGATATAGACCTTCTCGTATCGGATCTATCAGACGATACGGCAGGATTCCGGTCTGGTAAGCTATTACAGCTAGACGCATTTTTTAGCCAGGGTGTATTGCGCAGCAACCGTCGTGCTATGCACGACCATACCTATACTTTCCATGTACCAATCAACCACTCGCTCATTTAGCGGTGCGAAGCTGTAGGCTGCGACAAACTACTAGTAAAAAAACTAGTAATATGAATAAATCACCTAAAATACTAGCAACTAATCGAGTGTCAACTTGTGGGGTCTGCGCAAGCAGGTTTCCGGGAAAAAGTGTGCTGCTTGGTGCATAATGTGGGTATATACCGCGGTGCCTAGCGCACTACTGGGCCGAAGGCCAAGCCTGCTGGGTGTTACACAAGGCGGTGACCGAAGCTACAGTATTGGCTAGGCATAGCATCGTCATTCAACAGAATTCTATGTTGAAAATCTTGTCTGGCGCTGAATAAATCGGTAATTTTAAGGTTTTAGTTTACGTAAGCAGCCTCTAGGGACATACCATATCTCCTATTCAAAGATTTTTACCTCAGGGTGGCAGGATTTGAACCTGCGACATTTTGCTCCCAAAGCAAACACACTACCGAGCTGTGCTACACCCTGAAATTTTTTCTAATAGGTTTCACGATGTCGCGCGGCCCTTGCCAGCGATCATCTAAGCTGCCGCGGGGTCACTTGGTTCCCCCGGAGAGAAGGAGCCCGCTAAAGGTTCAGGTTCATATTAGTTTAAGATGCTACACGCCTTACGGCTGGCTAGGGGCTTCGCTTGCTAGCAAGCGGTGGTCGCTTGCTTCACTCGTGACCGGGAACCGCTGATTCGCTAAGAACTGTAGGGCTAAGCGGGTGCCGCTGTAGGTGCTTGCCGCTTCGGTTGTTTGCGAACTGCAGGTTCCCGGTCTGAAGACCTTGGTGTGAAGCCGCTGTCGGTGCTTGCCGCTTCGGCTTTCGGCGAAGGGCTTGCAAGAGCCTTCGGCTGGCGGCAGAGCCGCGCAAGGCTCCTAGGGTTGTAGCGAGTTACCTAAGGTTCGCGGTCCCCGGCTAGGCCGCCCCGTTCGCTGGCTCAGCAAGCGACTTGCTTCGATCGCAGGTTGCTCACTACGTTTGCCACCCAGCCGCCTGCGGGGCCTCAAAATCCAAGCCCCTTCGCTTGCTGGGCAAGCGGTCCCGAAGCCCGTAGCAGCTTACGCAGATCTGAAGTGAGGCCTCGAAGTCCTAACCGACGAGCAGGGGGCCTTCGGGCCATCCACGCGAAGCAACCTTCGCTGGCGAAGCCCGCACAACTAAAGGTCACGAGCGAAGTTACCTAGGGTCCATTGGAGGTCATAGAAGCTAACTATGCATTGAGGCTTTCGCTTTTTCCGCTTTTTATTTTAAAAAGCGGACAACAAGCGGACAGCAAACGAACCCATAGGGCTTAAGGTGGTCGCCGAATGTAACTTCCGAACTCGAAGAGCATTAGGCTCCGAAGGCGGAGCGAAGGGCTGAGCACCTTTCGGCAGGGGACCACACAGCGACCCTCGTGGGTGGAGAACTTATGACCCGCCTGTTCGCGCCGAAGGCGCCCTAAGTATTACTTCAAGTAGAAGCTAAAGGTTGCTCACTAGGTTCGCAACCGGGAGCCACTTCGCCCTTGGGTCCTGGGGATACCATTAAGCCAGATATAATTAAAATGAAGACAATACGAATATCAATAATCGGATAAAACATCGGAAAGAAAAATACTAGAAACACGAGTATGGCAATCCCAAGCAGCATCATTAAAGCGTAATTGAATATAAAGCCACTTTGAAGCCGAGATATTTGTTGAACGAATTTTAGAAGAGTATTAGAAACTCCTAAAGGGCCCAAAACCTCAAGCAACCCTTTATCTATTGTTTTAAATGATATTTTATAACCAAAAGATATCACTTTTTGAGCGATCAAATCATTATATACTTTATCAAAAAACCACCGCTTATTGAAGAAAAAGTACAATTTCCTTATAAAAAAGGATGCAGACGACACTTGATAAAAACGATTACTCATGGATTGGGTCAATGTGAGTGGAGGCGCTGTAGAAATCATCTCGTCATTTATATTCACGACAATATGTGTGCCACGTTTCGTTATAATAAATGCCAAGACAGCACCAAGAGTGGTGAACACAATAGGTAGTAATTTTTGAATTTGAGAAAGATATTCCGATTCATATAGAAGGACATTTTGAGGTAATGAAAATAAAGAGTTCCCCCAGAAATTTGTACCACATCCTATCATCATGTCTTTCGATAAATATCCTACAAAGATACTACCAAAGGCTAAAGCGCATAAAGGTAATGCCATTAATAAGGGAGCCTCGTGAGCATTTTTGAATAACTGTTTTGACGATTGTCCTTTACAGGAAAACGTTAAGAATATACAGCGGAAAGAATAATATGAAGTAAATAAAACACATGTAGCTCCACACCAATAAGCAAAATGGCCGCTCACTGTATAATTGACCGCAGCACATTCCAATATGACCTCTTTTGAATAAAATCCAGTTAAAAAAGGGAAGCCCACAAGAGACAACGACCCTATGCACATCATACAATATGTGAAGGGTATTAGTCGTGCGAGACCCCCCATTTTACGCATATCTTGTTCATCTGAAAGAGCGTGAATAACTGAACCTGCACTTAAAAAAAGCAAAGCTTTAAAGAATGCATGGTTCATTAAGTGGAAAATACCTACTGAGTAATTAGATAAGCCGCATGCTAAAACCATATAGCCTAATTGACTGCATGTGGAATAAGCAATCACACGTTTTAAATCGTTTTGTACAAGGCCAGTGGTTGCAGCAAATAAACACGTCATAGCACCTACTAGGGTCACCAAGATTCCCGCCGTTGGCGCATGTTCAAATAACGGCGAACAACGAGCAATCAAAAAAACTCCAGAACAAACCATAGTTGCAGCATGTATTAATGCTGAGACCGGAGTTGGCAACTCTTTTCTCTTACTTCGACGAAAGACGTTTGGACTCTATCTTCACCTAGTCCCGGCGCAGCCGGGGCACAAAGGAGCCTTGCGTAGAGTCTCTGAGGCTACCAAGTAGCCCGCGGATTTTCCAGCTTTGGGTTTTTCCATGGCGCTTGCTCGAAGCGCCTTTGGACCAATAATATTGATCAACGTGGGCGCACCCACGCGATCTTTGGGGATGTTCCAGCATATAGCAAGGTTTAAGGAAGGTCCAAGCACTCCGGTCTAAACTCCTTGGGCCACCGCGTGGTCACTCGCGACCTTCGTGACCAGGAGCCGTGCGCGGCTACGCCGCGCTTCGCTTGCTGAGCAAGCGAAAGGCTCGATAAAGTCGAGGCGTTACAGGACGACCAGTGCAAGTCGCGAAGCTTCGGCTAGACAAACATGGCCCCAGGCAGCGGCGCACCACTACAGGTGCACCCATCACCCCCACATTACGCTAAGTTCGCTCCGCGGTCCCCCGGCGCCCAGCGGTGGCCGGCCGGCGACCAGCCTGCTGTAAGCAAACACTCACTTTGAAGCTTTGGGCTCTAGGAGCCGAAGGCTCTTGCGAATGGAAGCTCTTCGCCGAAGCGGCAAGCACCGGCTTCACACCCGAAGGTTAACCTGCAGTTCGCAAACAACCGAAGCGGCAAGCACCTACAGCGGCACCCGCTTAGCCCTACAGTTCTTAGCGAACGCAAAGGCCGAAGGGGTGCGAACCTAGTGAGCCGCTTCGTGCAAGCACCTACAGGTGCTCACTAGGTTCGCACCCCTGCTTGGCGGTCTCACGGCGACGCCGCCGCTCAGCGGTGTGCTTGTTTCGCTTTCGGCCCGAAGCTAACGGTCGCGAACTACGTGAGCAACCTTCGGCTCGTGACCCGAACCCCCCCCCCGCTTGCTGAATAGCCACAGCCTCTAGGCCCTATCACCGGCATTACAAGCACGAAAAAGGTCTACGCTTCGACAGCCTTGTCGGTTTACATGGAATACGCCGAATTCTTTGAAAGGCGCGGGTTGCGCATCGCGCGACCTAGTACCCGAGGCGCAAGGTTTACAAAGCTTCTAAGCGCCTAGCGGTTCCCGATCTACAGCTACAGTGGGGCCATCCAATACTGGGATATTCAGCAGAACAGGTTGTTTGTCATACCAAATAGCTTGATGCTTTGCTCCGGGAAAGAATAGTCACGCGAAGCGCGACAATGGGGAATAAGGTTCAAAGGCAAGAGACGAGCTAGAATATGAGCAAGCCGCTGATATGTATATGACACTCTACGAGCGGGGTAGCCCACTTCGGTCGACTTGACGTTTATTTCGCAGGAGCGCGGCTTAGCAGTTCTGTAAGCTGGGCTCGTGCCGCGCTGTCTAAAAAAGGACGCTATACACGACCAACTATATGTTTGGGGTGTAGGACCCGATATCTGGTTCGCTTGCGAAGAAGCAGCGCCGGTTTGAATATTTTTAGGTATAAGTAGAGCCTTCCATTGCATCGGGTAACCAGGCGTGAAGACCTAGTTGAGCAGACTTTCCTACAGCTCCAATGAAAAGTAATATACAAATGGTATTAAGTGTGGAAAATTCGATATTACAGAATACAAAAGGTGCTGGATTTGCTGCAAAATGAGCTGCGCAAGCAAAAACCACTGAAAAATCGACTGTTTTAAAAATGTAATAAATTCCCATAATACCCAATGCTAGTCCAAAATCCCCCACTCGATTGATTAGCATTGCTTTTATTGCTGCTTTATTTGCTTGCAATCGAGTATACCAAAAATTTATAAGTAAGTAAGATGCAAGACCTACACCTTCCCATCCTAAAAACATTTCGATGTAATTATCCGCTGTGACTAACATTAGCATAAAAAATGTAAAAATCGATAAATAACACATAAAACGAGGAATATGGGGATCTTTCTCCATAATTGGGATAGATTAGTTTAACACAGTAGACTGTCGAATCACAATGATCCATCGGCTAAAGCTTGTTTAGTCCGGATTTTACACGACCTTGCCACATAGCCATTCGCCCTAGGCCCCGAAGGGGACTTTCCAACCCAGCTGGCCCCTGTGAAAGAGCGCAGGGTGTAGTGGTAACGTAGTAACCACTACACCCTGCGGCCTAGCAGTTCCCGGTAATCGACCTGTAGTATGCTCTTTGCAATACAATGGTCTGGGGCTGTACCTTCGGGAACCGCTGAGTCGTGTGTAGCGCAGCTACGTCACTTCGCGTCTGGGGTTAACCACGGCTCACGCACGCGAGGGCGTCCGCGGGCTTCGCCAGCGATTTATTCGGGTCACGAGCCGAGCGGTCCCCGAACCTGTACCGCTGCGCGCCTCTTCGCTTGCTGAGCAAGCGAAAGTCCTAGGGGGCTTTGTCCTCGACCGGGACCGCGGAGCCTTTCGGCCCTTTGGTGGTTTCAACTGATAGTCGTGCTCACACAGTGGTCGAATGCTTAGTTTGTTGATAGACAGTAATCTATTATATATTGCTTGATATTGCGCGAAGCGCCATGTGTTCATCATAATTTTGACTCATATAATGTGATTTGTTGACCAATCCCCCCTCCGAACCGTACATGACAGTTACCCGTCATACGGCTCAAGCAAAAATTTTGTTTTAATAAAAGGTGAACCTTATCGCGCGCCAATTACATTTAGATGAATATGACTTCGAGTGTTCGTGGTGAGACTTCCGCTGTGCCATCATAGCACATCACTGTTCCACTCGTTTTATTTATTTTGATAGGTCAATGAAGTGGTCACTTTGTGACCCTTCGACCTTCGCGTTGATTATGATTCCCCGAAACCCGGTTCGCTAGCTCTTTCGCTTTCGGCCCGAATTCCGCTTTTCCGCTTTTTAAAATAAAAAGCGGACAACAAGCGGACAGCGAGCGATCAAGCGGCTCGCTTCGGTCGCATGCATGCAAATGCGGGCTATCGAAGGCCCAGGCCAAAAGGCCTTTGTTGCGCCCTGCTCTTGGGCTTCGCTGGCGAAGCCCGACGGAATTCAAAGTTTTTTACCCTGAACTTCTCTAAAAGTTTGACCCAATACTAAGAGTTTTACGGGCGGAGACCCCCTGGGGCCCGGCCTACTCAGCAGAGCTCGGCCCTCTTGAGCTTTAATAGCGAGCCACTCGAAGACTTGCCCCTTTAGGTCACGAACATAGTGGGTCACAATGTGACCCACGACTTGTCCCAGAGCTACGTAAAGCATTAGGTGGGGCTCCGCGCTTCCCGGTCACGAACTAGGTGTACTAGCAAAATGAATCAGTGGAATGAGTACTGCCCTAGGAGCCTTGCGCGGCTCTGCCGCCAGCCGAAGGCTCTTGCAAGCCCTTCGCCGAAAGCCGAAGCGGCAAGCACCGACAGCGGCTTCACACCAAGGTCTTCAGACCGGGAACCTGCAGTTCGCAAACAACCGAAGCGGCAAGCACCTAGAGCGGCACCCGCTTAGCCCTACAGTTCTTTGCGAACGCAAAGGCCGAAGGGGTGCGAACCTAGTGAGCCGCTTCGTGCAAGCACCTACAGGAGCTCACTAGGTTCGCACCCCTGCTTGGCGGTCTCACGGCTAGGCCGCCGCTCGGCGGTGTGCTTCGCCACCGGTTCGCTCGCTGAGCAAGCGAAAGCCTGCAGACCCCGATTAGCCTTAAAAACTGGTACCAATGAAGTATAACACCCTTCCTTTGAAAACAAAAAAGTAACTATGCCCAATTCAGCCACTTTTCAGTGAATCAAGTTACAAAAATAAAGTATAAAAAAGGCGATGACTACTTAGAGTTACTAATTGACAAGTGTGAATATGTATTCCCGAGCGAGAGCGAGTACACTTATGCCCTTGTTCAAAAGTTGAAGCGGCATAAAAGTTCGCGAGACCATTCGCGCTTCTTATATATTACTTGCGCTTTGCGCGTGAACACTGCACACACTCGTAATGCCCAAGGCTAATGCCCTTTCCTTTTCTATGCATCTATTTGATTTGCTTGTTGGGCAATCTTGTTCCCATTCAGTTACCCAAGTTGTGACAACCCCCAATAATGCTACATGTTTATACTAAGCTAGGCCCCGCAGGCGGTTGCCAACTAGGTGAGCAACCTGCGACCGAAGCAAGCAACCTTCGCGAGCGAAGGCTAGCGGTAACTGCTGGCCCTTCGGTCAGTGCCTAAGCTCTGGGCTCTTCTACGTGGAGGCCTATAATAATGGTTTACGTAGATCCGCACACTTTACTTTAGTAAAGCGGATTTTAACATATTTTAGTGTCACTGTTGGGGTTGCGGAATGGGGTTTCCATGTTCCGTATCGAGCAACTCAGTCAATTTTTGTGATCTGGGGTCATCCTTCACCCCGGTGGATATAGTTGACCTTAACCACGACATTCACAACAACGCAGTCCACCCACGAGATCTTTTGAGTTGCACAGCATTGAGCGGTTGGTGGACTAGTGGCCAGTCAAATGTAAATCGAATATGTTAGGCGTAACTCGAATAGCGCCTGAGCACTCGTGCTTGCGCACAAGAGTCACCCTCAATTAGTTTACTAGCGCCCTCTGGCCACCAGACGACACTACAAGAGACTAAGCCCGAGTGCATTACCCGGAGGCGGATGAGAATGGTAACCGAAGGCTTCGAATAAGTTACAGTTCGCAAGGAACCGCTCTATTTTTAACTCTAATCTCTATATGAATAACGAGGCTTCTACAGATGTCTGTTGAATCTAGCCCAAATCACATTGAAATTAAACGTTTAGCGCGCGATAATTTAGTTACACTTCAACTCGCTACTGATCAAGGCGGCCCAGCCGCGACATTATTGGTGGATGTAAGAACTGTGTAATTGAAGCTAATGACGGCCAGCAATCCATAAGGGCATCGGTTGCTCAGCAACCTCAGCAAGCGAAAACACTTCGCAAGCGAACGCAAAGGCCGAAGGGGTGCGAACCTAGTGAGCCGCTTCGTGCAAGCACCTACAGGTGCTCACTAGGTTCGCACCCCTGCTTGGCGGTCTCACGGCTAGGCCGCCGCTTAGCGGTTCCCGGACGTTCTGTTGCACTCCGTAGAAAAGCAGAGCGGGTCAAAGTGATCGGTGATGGCGAGCACACTCGCGGAGGAGGCTCTATTTATATCAAATGACGCAGTTGAGCAACACAATTGAACAGTAAAAAAAACTTCGCTACGCTGATTGTACTAACAGCATGATCAAGAAGGCTCCCCGCTTACAAACTTACGTTTGTAGTGGACTTCATAGAATTGGACGAAAGCCAACGTCTGGTGCTTTTACTCGATACGACTTCATGTCGCACTATGAAATTCCATACATATGCACTAAAGTACTTACCAATGTGACCACTACACACATGACGACAGTTAGGCTGTCAAACAAGAATCCCCAATAAGCGTCGAACATTTCGGACATAAACCAAGGAGAAAGCTTTATATAGCAAGGACTTGCACAAAGGGCCACTTCATAAAAAGCACTACATGATAAAAGAAATGCGAAAAACACAAAACAAGTTGTAAATACTGCGGCTCCTCTATAACCTAAAAACCGGCCAAATATGCCCGTGCATAAACTACCCACCAAAGGGAAGTCGCGATAGATGGGTGGAACAGGAACCGCTCCGCCCTCCCCGCATAGAGCTGTACATGATAATCACTTATCATACGGCTCAAGCAGCCTACTCCTAAATGCCCATGAATGAGTGTGCAGCCAAAAAAGAAGCTGCACCATTGCCCCCAGTGTAAAAGTTGAATAATCGGATTGCCTGCTTGTGCTACGCTCAGCATACCCCGAAGGCCCCGTTGCGAAGCAAGCGAAAGCGGAAGCCCTGGCACTTTTGGGGTTGCAGTGGTCACGTAGCAACCACGAAGAGGGCGTTCCTATTCGACTAGGGCGCGAAGCGCGAGACCCCGCAGGGGGCTCGATTGCCAACTAGGTGAGCAACCCACGACCGAAGCGGGCAACCTTCGCGAGCGAATCGGGCTTTTCGCCTAGCCAACTCGCTTGGGACGTTACTAGCGCTTCGCGCCCTCGGCTGCTTGACTTTCGAAGGTTCCCTCAATTGAATCAATTGAAATTGATAGGTCACCTAAGGGCCAAACGGGCTTCGGGGCCTTGCGCTTCGCGCCTGATGGCTCTTGTGGATGGGTCCTCCTGGGGTCGCGAAGCCAGCGAATCACCGGTTGCGAAGCACACCGCTTCGCCTCTCCGTTTAGTGGGTTTGGTTGCGCTTCGCGCGACTATCCTCTTGATCTTAGGGCGAAGCGGTGTGCTTCGCAACCGGTCACGTAGTCAACACTTTTTGTAGAATTATAAATAGTGAGCTTTTACTAAAAAAGCGCAAGACGCTGCGTCGGGGTCACAAAGTGACCTGTACCGCTAAGCCTTGTGCCTATCCCCGTGCTTGATGTTAAACTGCCTATTCAAGTGGTTATGCTACACTGAACCGATAAAAAGGGCCCTGAGATCATTCATGGGGCTTAACTTCGCCTGCGGCGAAGTTTAGGCATTATAGAGATATAATTAGTAGACTACTATGCCCATATAAGCCACCTTTCAGTGATTACCCATAACTCTGCGCGAGCAGGCCCCGCAGGGGGTTACCCAGTTAGCTGTGTGGTAACCGCGGATTATTATTGGTCAATTGCTTTTCGGGCATTCCTACGCCCACTTCACATATAATATAATCCACCGTGTACTTTGGAATTCCACCAAGCTTGAGTAGCTCATGAAGCCCTATTTAATCATTAGGGCTACACTTATACACAATGAAATCGATATTAAGTAGAGTTTTTTACTGCCTATTAATGACTTGTTCAATGATCTACACGTAGGCTTCGGGCCGAAATGTACCTGGCGGTACGCCAGTTGACGCACCGGAATATAGGAGCCACAGTAGAAATGACATATCGCCCTGGGCATTGATCGAGTGCAATAGCCACTAGCGCTGCGGCCCAAGCACCCTTCGGTATACCTTTTTACATAGCAAAACGGAACTGGGTCTTTGAGGGCCTAGCGGTTCCCGATCACCCGAAGTTAAACTTCGGGTCACGAGCGAAGCGGTTCCCGAATCTGTACCCGAAGTCCGAAGGGCAGGTAGCTCACGTAGTTTGGCACCGGGCCCCCCCTGCGGGGCCTCGCATGATTTTACTTTGTTTGATTACAATTAGCCTAGATTAAAATAGAACATTCTCTGATTAATAGGTTATAAACCACCAATTTTTGCAAAGTGGGTTCACCATGTTCCGTACTGAGCCTTTGTTCTGTGGTTCGGGACCATCCTTGACCCCGGTGAGTCTAACATGCCTTGACTCTACCAATTCTAAAAATAGAGTCTGCCCACATTGCGCTTGGCGCCCTCACCTTTGTCAAGCAATAATTCATAGGGGTAGTTCATTATGGGCGAGCTTGCGCTTCGCACCCTCCAAACGCTGGGGCTATATAAGCACTCTAGCGCTGATTGAAAACAGGCGCTTCGCGTTGCGAGCCTACAGCTCTTTCGCTTTCGGTCCGAACTTCGCAAGCGAACTTTGATGGGTCCTCTGTGGGGGCCCTTCGGGCCGGATAGTTGCAGGCCTATAGCCTTTTATCGCTTGCAGAGCAAGCGCCCGGTGCCTTGGCCCGAAGCCCGGTCAACGGTTCGGTCAAACGACCGCGAGGAGCTCAGGCCAGGCCGCGATATTCGATCGGGCGCATTCAGGTTCGCTTGCTGAGCAAGCGAAGTCCGGCGGATCACCTACAAAGGTTGGCTATTAAAAATTGTTGATATTTATTGTAGATAAACACCGATAATGATCCAAAGCGCCCCTTTCATACTTATGCCTCAATACTTACAAAGGGGAGTCGCCGCGACAATAGCTTAAATATCTGAACACTTTTATTTTTTGCTCGCTAAACAGTCAACACAATATAGGTGTCGTGTTTATATGCTATTCCAACGGATGTCACCTATGACCTGACCCCCCGGTCTATTTTGCTATTTTTAGTAACAATGCAAAGAGCTAAAACTGCTAGCAAAGGTGCTTGCCTGTCATAGCACGAGGCGCCCCGCAGCTTGCGCTCTGCGCAAGCAAGGTGAGGCCTGCGTGCCTAGTACTCGTAAGGCGTAAGCGCCTGGGGCTGTAGCGCCCCGAGCTAGTCGGCAACGGGGACCGCTCAACTCTTCCACTTCTCCGGCGAAGCCCGGGTGGTGCGCTCACGTAGTTCGTGACCGGGGACCGCTACAGGTTGCCTGCGATAGCAGAGCGCAGGGGCCGAAGGCCTTAGGCTTAGCTGTTCCCGTGGCCCACTAGGCCCAAAGCGCGAAGTTCGCTTGCTCAGCCAGCCAAGGCTTAACCGACGAGCGGGTCTTCTCGCCCGTCCGCTGGCGGAGCAAGCGGAAAACAAGCAAGCTAATCAGCAGTTCCCAGTCACGAGCGAAGCGAGTGACCACCGCTTGCTCAGCAAGCGAACTCGAAGACCCAGGCCCTCCGTCCTCTGAATGAGCCCCGCGAGCCTTTCAAGTGAAAGTTACAAAGAACTTTTCCACCCGTATGCTACCTGCGCAATCACTTTGTGAACCTTTAAAGGTGACTAAAGGCGCCTAGGCTTCCTCCCTTGTAAGTTTAGAGCACAGATGACTTTAACTTCGGGTTCGCTCGCGAAGCAAGCCCACTTAGCAGAGGACCAATTGTCTGGACATCGGCCGGTTCATTGAACACTTAGCATAATCTATTCGTCTTACTTGAAAAGAGTGCGTCACTACGTGACCCTTTAAGTCGCCGAAGGCCCGCAGTTTTCGCAGAGTATTTTTCCCTTACAAGTAGTTCTCGAAGCGGCCGATTATGGATTTTATAGCTGATAATGCATAGGGGTTGCGAAGCACACCGCTAGGAATGTGTGCAACCTACACTGAACGTCTTCATGCTAAAGGTCAGAGTCCCCTAGTTCGGGTTACAAAGTGACCTGTACCCGAAGGAGCCGTGCGCGGCTACACCGCCGCTCCGCGGGTTGCGGGTAGCGCAAGCACCGGGCGAGCCCAAGGGGCTTTGCTTAGCGAACCAGTGCAACTAAAACAGTGGTTACTTCGTTATCCCTATGATATCCTGCCAAGCGGCATTTTTTACATGTTTAGCGTCCTAACAACTACGTAAAATGGATCACCAGTAATGCGTATATAACGAGAATAATTTAAGTGAAGTTGTAGCAAAAAATAAAACACTCTATAAGAACTAATGTATCCACGAGGCGTAAATAGATATTCGATTATACTGTCCCTTACCACACTGACTTGGACCTTAATTTCCAATGATCACGGCGGCTGCCCGCCTTGGCCCACACATAGTTGCACGTAGCGACTCATTTCGGTTTTCGGTGTTTGTTAGCTTAGGCTAATCATCAACCATTCGCTTGCCAAGCAAGCGAATAGTCAGAGACAGCTTTAAGATCCGAAGGAGCCGTGCTTGGCGGTCTCACGGCTAGGCCACCGCTTAGCGGTTCGGGCTTAGGGCTCGCCGAGCCAGCGAAGGGTCGCGTCTTCGAGGCCCCGCAGGCCTAACCGGCGAGCAGGCCGATTGCTCAGCAAGCCGATCCCGATATCGGGCTTGGGCCTTCGGTGTTCGCTTGCTGAGCAAGCGAAAGAGCGAAGGCCCAAAAGGGTCACAAAGCAAGCTAGGAGGTGCCGGTCTTTGCTGCAAGCGGGGGGGCGTTCGGCCTGTGCGGAGCGCAAATTCAATTTGAAGGGGGGTGAGCCCAGCGTCGGCCGAAATTCTACTTTTGGCTCACCCATGTAATCTAACGCGACCGTAGTTTTAGAGTGGATCTATTCAAGGATGTCCGCAAACAGCCTTCAGCTCTAGGCAAGTGCTCCGCACTTGCGGGCGAATGGTTTGACTGGTTGCTCCTATGCTCATAGATTAGGTTTTTTCTCGGGCACCAACGCGTTTCTTTCATGGACAAAGCGCTAACTCGCTGGGTTGCAGCGAAGCTGCTGGACCACTTGCTCTCTTCGAAGCTACACTGACGGCTACTATTCTCTTGCACCTTTTCTTCTTCGAAATTTTTATGCTGTAGTGTTTGCCTGATCTTAGCTTACGCTAGTGGCGGTTCCGATAAATCTGGTGAATGGCTACACCCAGCGATATCACTTCGCGGTGCTCAGCACGGCTTCATGTCGCGCTAGAACAATACATAAATACATAATTTTTAAAACTTGTTTTTCGACTTTGTTGCAGCGTAAACGTTCCATAGCGAAGCCTACTCGATGAAGGGAAGCCTATGAGCGGAGCGGGTCTTGCTTAGCTTATAGCTCAAGTGTTGAGTGCTGAATTGGAACGGTGAACTATTTGATTAAGCACTCAACACTTTTCAACTTAGCGATGAAGATCGGTCACCGGGTTCGATGGCTCAGCAAAGACACAGGGCGACCCGGTTCGCTTGCGCATTTCGCTTTTGGGCTGCGGGCCTGCTAGCTTGTTCGCTTTTCCGCTTTTGAAAAGAAAAAGCTTAAGCAAGCGAACAGGTTAGACCGAAGAGTCAATGAATGTGCAAGCACAAGGCACGAGCGCCATCGCAAGCTCACCAAGGGCCCCACGCGCAACGTCTCCCGACAGCGCCAAGCGCATGGCCTAGAGCACGCTCACGGCTGCTGGAATCTAACCAGCCGAGCAGCTTTGGTGACCACCTTCTGGGCTAGGCCGCCTTGCGCCGCGGAAAAGCGCCGTCGGTGAGAATGAAGCGCTATGAGGACGAAGTTCAGCCTTTACATTAGCACAGCTGCTGCAACCCATGCCCTGTTATGCGGTCCCGTCATTCGGATGCCCTGGGCGCAGCGCAAGTGCATCTATGCAAGTCGGCAAGGGTGTCCGTAGGACCACGCGGCGGGGCGCGCGCTAGCGCGCTTCGCTAGGATGCACCAAGCGCCCGAAGGGCGCGGGGTGCTTCGCTCTTCGGACCACGGTTCAACACTGGGTCGGGCCGCGCAGCGGCTACATAGTTACTACACTATTTAAGTAGTTAATGACGAGCTGTCCAAAACATAGTCAAGGGCGAAGCACCTGTGCGCATTTATTGAATTCAGCTAGTTAAGGCGGGCGAATCACGTAAATTACAGCCTTCGGCTTCGCCGAAGGCCCTGTACAAAACACCTTCGCTTGCTGTCCGCTTTTAAAAATAAAAAGCGGAAAAGCGGAAAAAACGAAAGGGCTATAATTCTATTCGGGATCTGGCACCCGTGGGCGCTTATGCTGGGGCTCCGCACTAGGAGAAGAGCTCTCCGGAACGAAGGGTGCACTGGGCTCCATAGGATTAGGAGCAGAGCTCTCAGCAAGACCAGTGCCAGGCTGCAGCTAAGTGCTCGCACTCACATCTTCTCCTATTTGCCAATTGAATGTCCCAACGCCGCTCGATCTTAGAGCTCACAGATTCTATGGACGAATCGAAGATTCTGCGAATCTGCAATTCGCAGGAATCGTCAATCAGGTCGTGTTTTATAAATATATTTTCCAGTGTTAAACGACTGAGCACGTCCGAGAGCCAGCGGGCGTCAGACAATGCTTCTGGCGGAGAGCTCCCTATGCCGGAGCTTAGACCCACTGCGATTGACCAGAGTCTCTCAACTGAGCCTTTGGTGTCGGTTAGCGTGTCGTGAATCCAATTAGCTTCTTGATGCAGTGATCTGTTGAGCGCGGGGCGCGCTTCTTCAGCCGCCAATTCAATGAGTTCATCGCAGCTTGACTTATATTGTTTATTGTTCCAATTGTGATTGAAGTTGCTCTAGGTTCCGTGATTTAGCCTATTCACCAGCATAAAAGGAACCACCCGCCATACCGCCAACCGCACCTCCGGCCGCTAATGTGCCGGCTGCCGTGGCCCCAATGCCTTTGCTCCCACCCGGTCCTCCTCATTGTCCGTAACGTTCTAGAGTTTTACTAGCTTCTGCTAGCCGCTCGGTCACTGGACCTAGTTAGTGATATTGTTTGATCGAAGGACCGATGGCATGCCCTAAGAAGGAACACAGTAGAAGCTCAGCGTCTTATGTGAACAATTAATCTATTTATACGATATGGAAGGTGCTTTATTGAAAAGGGCGGAGCGGGTCTTCAGACCTGTTGGGCCCGTAGGGCGTAGCGCCCGTAGGGCCTTCGCATCAAAGATGGTGGGTGCTTGCACCTTCGGTCATTGACCCTTCGGGTGCGAAGCCGCTGTAGGTGCTTGCACGAAGGGTCGAGGACCCTACAGGTCTGAAGACCGGGAACCGAAGGTGCAAGCACCTACAGGTGCTTCGCACCCGCTACGCCCTTCGGTTCCCATTGAATGGGCTTTGGGACGGGGACTTGGGCGATTCCGTCTCTTTTTTTGCAATGCTTTGTGCCGTCTTGCAAACTATACGACCACAGTCACGCAATACCCGATCAGCTGCTGCTTCTAAATTTCTAGACTGTATATCACTTGGTGCGGAAGCCTCCCCAGTATGCTCGCCAGCTCTACTTTTTTCGATCCTATCCTCAAACGGGAACTGCTACGCCCTTTACGTAGTTTTTCGTGAAAAGTCCACCAAGAACCACCAGAGGATGGTGGATCGGTAGGAAGCATATAGCTAATGACCGAGGAGGGGCGTGGCCCGCGTCCAATCACTGAATAAATAATTTTTCCAAGCGTGGTCCAATAGAGGGCAAAGGTACATACAAGTAATTCCCCGCGACGTGGTATTGTTCGATGCAATAGAAAACGATAACTTGTTTTAAAAATACTGTAAACAATAGGTGCCATAAGGCGCCAAAGGCGCCAAAGGCGGTTGAATAAAACAATGAAGATCTCAACCAAATCTAAATCTGTAATCACAATAAAGATCATTTGTTGAATTAATAAGAGAGTACCATATATGGACATATAAATAGGAATACTAACCATCAACCTTAACGCATGAACATTCCATTTGTAATTAAAAAGCTCGAAACGAGTGCTCGCACTCTCAATGAGGATAAAAATTAATATAAATTGACCAATTAAAAGCATCAGTGCTTGAAGGGTTCAATATGTTAATACCAGACATGAAACAGCCAGACAACACCACACCCATGGATCCCACAAGTTTACTGGGGGTTCATTCAAATAATTTACACTTTTTCCTAAAAAAAATTTGAAATAGTAAAGCGGTTTAGATAAACTTGACTTGCCCTCTTGTTTTTTATTCATATTCTTTGTTTTTTGATTTATTGACTTGGTTGCAGCGTAATTTGTGGGTTATCGTGCGGCCAAGCGACATATAATAATCAATGCCAATTGTTACACTTAGCTTTCCGCTAACTGCAGTAACGCATTCATTGAATCTTTTCGCTAGCGAAGCCCGGGCACCCCGTCAATCGTGAATCTAACCTCGACCTGAGGCGGGTTCGCTTGCTCACTAGGTTCGCGTGCATAGAAAGCGCTAGGTTGCTCAAGCAATCCGCCCATAGGCGCCTGGCTATTCGATCTCTCCCCCATAGGGGTGCTGCAGCTCCGCTGCCTGATTCGTCTCCACTGCTGAACCAGCGGTGGGTCCAGCGCCTGGGACCCTCGCTCCGCTTGTGGCCGGGAACTGCTCAGTCGCTGGCTTATTCTCTTGCTTATCCGCTTAGCGAACTGCGGGTCTGCTCGGCTAGACACTTCGACCTGTAACTTCTTCGAAGCCTAGGACTAGCTGGTTCGCTTGCCAAGCAAGCGAAGGCCTAGCACTTGCGTAGATCTGCAGTGAGGCCCCGAGGGGCTCACCTACGAGCAGGGTATAATCATCATAACATGCCCCCTAAAGGCGACCTTCGCTCGCGAAGCCCGCTCATTAGCGAACTTGAGCTTTAAATGAAATATGAGCTATGAGCGCCACTGCGCTACGGGCAGCCTCCGCATTTATATGCTAGGCGAATAGTGGGAATCGAACCCACCTATCCAGAACCACAATCCGGCACTTTAACCACTAAGTTATATTCGCCATGATGAAAGACCCATGTTTCGCGAATGCTTCGCGCGAGCCTTGTAACATTTAGGGTGGAGCTTGCACACCAGATCTAGATTTCCAATAATGTTAAGGGTTACCTAGTAAGGAGCTGTTCCCGTACAAGTGTCAATAATTTATGAAAATTTCCAGTTTATAGTGTCGGCTTCCTTCCCTTCGGTGAAATCACTTCTAAAATTACCCTCTTTAAAATATGCAGCACTACTTAATGTGTTGCGTCTACACAACTTTGAGCAGGTGCCCAAGGCCAGCCCTTGGCCACCCGTGTTCTTGGTCGAAGCAGCTAAAGGAACATGAAGCCTCGTGAAGCAGGTTATAAAGGTGTTGGTGCTATAAATGCTAGTGGGGAGCTTGGCAAATAGTTGGGCAGCTAATATTTCACCAAGCACCATTACCTGACGAGTAGTTATGGTGCTTGCCTCGCGCCTGCATGTGTAGCAGCCACGAGGGGCTTCGGCTGTACTCTAGGCCTTGCGTATGAGCAGGGCCAAAGGCTCTAGGCAAGGTGGCTAACTGCCGACCCCCCTCGCTTGTTCGCTTGCTGTCCGCTTGTTGTCCGCTTTTTATTTTAAAAAGCGGAGGCATTCGGGCCGAAAGCCAAAGAGCAAGCGAACGAGACCGAGGCCATCTTCGCAAGCGAAGCCCTTCGCCCCCAAGGCGGCGGTCACTCGCGTAGTTCGTGACCGGGAACCGCTCAAGGTTACTTGCGAACTGTAACTTCTTCGAAGCCTTCGGGTGACCTGTAGGGCCCGTAGGGCGTAGCGCCCGTAGGGCCTTCGCATCAAAGATGGTAGGTGCTTGCACGAAGCGGCTCACTAGGTTCGCACCCCTTCGGGTCCTTGTGCTTGCACACAAGTGTGCAAGCACCCTCGACGCAAACCGAAGGTGCAAGCACCTACAGCGGCTTCGCACCCGCTACGCCCTTCGGGTGTGAAGCCGCTGTCGGTGCTTGCACCTTCGGTTCCCAGCATCCTTAGGCGCTTCCGCGAGGCTATCTAGCGAACTGCTGCGCGCCTCTAAGGGTCCACCCTTTGTGGCGACGCGGCTGCGCAGTTTCCGAGTGGTGCCAAGCACCGGGTTCGCAAGAAGCCCCTCCGCCCTGCCATAGCAGACCCCGGTCCGAATGCATAGCACTGCGCTTCGGGGCACTTTGTGCCCTCTAGTAGCTAGAGCCTTCGGCATGTGGTCCTCTCACTTCGCTCGGGGACCCCAGCTGGTATAGCAGTCTATTCGAGGTCATTCCATGCACCTGTACAGGTTTAAGACCGGGAATCGCTTAGCTTTCGCCTAGTCGGGCGATGCGGACCGCGGTGGATATGGCCTCGATTCTGCGCAACCCTCACTCTACTTGATAGAGGCCGGGCTCGCCCGCGGTGGTAATTCATCACTCACTGGGGGCTGGGAACCGAAGGTTCGCAAGCGAACCTCGGTTCGCCCGTGACCGGGAATAGCTTATTCGCTGGCGAAGCCTCCGGGTTCGCTGGCTGAGCCAGCTAAGGGGCCTTGGTCGGAAGGCTATTTTGCACAAGTATTATAAGGCAACACTACACAGTTTTAAATTAGGCGAAGCTTTTTGGGTTGGACCATTCAAGTAAACAGAGCGCTTGATGTGAATCACCTAATAGAACGCCAGCTCATCAAAATTTTATCTGTGGTAAGAGCAAAGATTGTTGTCAAGCAAAAAAAGGAAACACATGGCGAATTCAATACAACGGGATAAAAAACGTAGAAACTTGGTTTATAAATATGAAACTCAACGCGTTGAATATAAATCACTAATAGCAAATAGATCCATTCCCATAGAATTACGAAATTATTATGTCAATAAACTAAATAAATTATCGCGGAGTAGCTCCACAACTCGATTAAGAAATAGATGCATAAAGACTGGACGTTCCAGGGCTGTCTATAGGTTTTGTAAACTTTCTCGAATAACTATGAGACAATTAGCTGCTCAAGGATTCATTATGGGGTTAACAAAAACAAGTTGGTAAAACGGGCGTCGCTTGCTGAACAAGCGACTTGCGCATAGCGTAAGTTCGGCAACCGAAGTTCTGGAGCCTTTGGCCTTGGCCGGCTCTGCCAAGGCCAAAGGTACGAGCTGGGGACCCTTAGGGGTCCCCCGTCCGCTTGCTAAGCAAGAAGAAAGGGCTCGCGAAGAATAGCTTTAGGCCCAACCTACGAGCATAGCACAAGTTCGGCTTTGGGTCTGCAGGCCTAGAGCCTTTGTTCGCTTGCTCTTTGGCTTTCGGCCCGAATTCCGCTTTTCCGCTTTTTAAAATAAAAAGCGGACAACAAGTGGACAGCAAGCGAATAAGCGAATGCACGCGAACTACGAGAGCTACCTTGCCAAAAGCCTATAGCCCTTGGCCCATGCGCCGAACTTGCGCTATGCGCACTATTATTCGCTTTTTCCGCTTGTTCAAAGAGCAAGCGGACAGCAAGCGAACCCGAAGGGCGGCCCTATAGTCCCTGTAGGGCGCATGGAATGCCCTATAGCAAAGCACAAGCAGAGCTGGGACCTTCTCGAAGGGCCAAAGGCGAGACCCCCGGTGACCTAGTGTAGTGAAAACTAAACCCCAAAACTACGCGGTTACCGGTACGTAGTAGCCACCCGGTGAGCCTGTCTATTTGCACAAAAAGAATTGTTGACATAAACTCTTCAGGGGTTTATAGCCTCGGGAGCTCCCCAATTTTACCTAGGCCGGCTCGAGCATGCTGGCTATCCCACCATTGAACCGCACGATGGGTCGCCTTACTTGCGCAGTGTGTTTAGCTTGCTGACCAAGGCGGAAGGTTGACCACATAGAATTATACTTATTCTTTTGATTTGCAACGGGAACCGCGTAGCGGCGACCTAGCCGTGAGAATGCAAACCGCTTCGCCACGGCTCCTTACGTGAACACGCTACCCGTTACAGAGTAACTGTTCACTTGTTATAGGGTGACGTGGCCGGGGGCTCTAAGGCTAAGCGGTCCCGGGTGGTGCGCCGGGCTTCGAGTCACTTTGTGACCGAAGGCCTAGGCCCTCGCGGGCTCAGCAAGCTACAAGCAAGCAACCTAAGCCAGCGAACCAGCGAGCCACAAGGCCTCCGCTTTGCGAGGGGATTTCTTTTCTTGAATTTTGAGTTACTCAGAAAATGGGGGGGTATAAAGCAACCAGCAACCACTGGATTTTATACTTGGTGATTGAGTTCTACGACAACCCCCCACATGTGCCAGTAGCCAGTAGAATTATATACCTTGAGTAGCAACAGTTTTCATGCAAGTAGCCCTCTAAACCAATGGCTCCACTCTGTATTGCACTTTTGATCTATTCGCGAAGCTATATGTGCTGAACATCATAATTGATCATGGCATTGACCAAAACAGAATCTATGTATAAATATATAAAAATAGGGTCTCACTTAGGAAAAAAGTTTGTAAATCCAGACATGGAAAATTATCATATGGGTGTACGCAATAATGTTGCTATTGTGGATATTAAAGTAACACTACTATCATTTTATAGATCGTTATATGTTATCAAAAAAGTTATTGATTCAAGAGGTCATATTTTCTTTTTAAATACAAGTCCTGAATTGTCATCATTAGTTCAAAAAGTAGCAAATAGAATTCAATCTAATTTGAGTATACAAGTGGTTCGACCAGTAGCGTATGATAGCTCAGGGCCTTCGGACCCTCCGTTTGCAAGACCAACTTGGCGCAATAATCAGAGTACTTTTCATTTGGCTTCTGAATATGATTGGCCCCTCCGCATAGGTTATTGTAATGATAAATGGAGCGGTGGCACCTTAACAAATTGGAAACAAATAGATCAATCCGTCGCCATTTTTGCAAAGTTCAAGTTTTATAAAGAGACATCCCCGTTAAAGAGCACATCATGTCCTTACTATGCATACTTGTGTTCATCTGCATCCCCAAGTGCCAGCACATCGCGGTTGCGTCATTATATAAAAAAACAAACAAATGTTACAGGTGGCTCACGTGAAAAGGTCGCACAAAATAGGAAGACGCTTCTTCAGCTTTTTCAAAGCGCGAAGCGCAAGGGATTAGCCCCAAATAGTCTAGAAGAAGCGCAAAGGGGGTTAAACTATCGAGCACCAGAGTCGACTAAGCCTTTGCAGAAGCATAGAGAACCTGCCGCGGAAATAAAAAAAAATTCACGTTATATCAAAATGAAAAAATGTTTCCGAGGGCTTATAATATTAAACAAAATTATAAAACAAACACAATTTTATAGAATACAAGCCATACTCCATAATTATCCAAGCGCTCCGCGCTTTGAAAAAGCGGAAGAAGCGCGTTGTGCGCATTATATACACCAGTGTGCTACTGTTCTTAGACCAATAAAAAGAAGCTCACATGGCATAGAACGTATGACTGATTGGCCATACGCTTCCCCCATGACTTTTTGTTATCAAATACCACATGATCTATTCCAATGTCTAGGGGACTATCGACGAAGTCGAGCCTTCGTCGCACTAGGGTGCGTAGCACAACAATCAAAATGGCTGCACTATAGGTGCGTAACCCTAAATGTAGCGCGCTTTGTGCAGCTTATTTATAGGATATTTACAATAAGCCAGGCCGCCATACAAAGTGGCCAAAGATTATGCGAATCGCTACAAAACGTAATCGAAGATGGGACCGCACCGGAACTCAGCGGGCTCAGAGCGCACTTTGATCGCCCTTCCATAAGATATCTTCAGCGATCTTGTACCCATGTGTCGTTTAAATATACACACGGGCGCTGCGCAAGAAGTGCCTATCACAAAAGTGCCCCGAAGGGTCGCGACGCCCTACGGGTCGAAGGGTCGAAGACCTGTAAGCGCTTCGATCGCTTCGCGCAAGCGCGAAGCGCCTTTAATGATTATCCGGATAAGGTTTTGATACTCAAATGGCTCCTTTTGGGCCGAAACACCGGCGATATTTCACGTAAGTTCTATCCAAGGAGCACTACGCTTAGACCCTCGTCTATAGATCGCGCCTTATTTTGCAAAACCGTTAGTGGATTTACGCAGGCACCCCGTGGGGGTGCCCTCGACTTCGTCGAGCCTGATTGGAATATTTGTCGGCGCTATAACCGCCCGGTGACTTACGATACCCAGTTGTGTTTGGACTCTATAAGTGATCTGAGTCATCATATAATAAGTAATATAAAAAAAAGCGATGGGCGTCAGCAAGCTCGCCTAAAGGCATCCAGTAACTCATATATAAGAAGTCACCCAGGCTCGACGAAGGCGAGTCCACCAGGACCAGTGCACTCATGTAATCTTTTAATTGTGTTAAATCCCAACGAGAACAGAGTGGCCATTCGCGAAGCCAATTCTGTGGGGTTACCCGTTTTAAGCTTTGCAGACTCTAACACCAAATTAACGGGAATTACCTATCCAGTAATCGGGAATGCTGGATCCTTGAGATTCATTCACTTGTATATGAGTTGGATATTCAAATTAATTCGTCATCGAATGCACCGTATACCAAGCCGAGCCCTTTCGCTTGCTAGCAAGAGAAAGGGCGAATGAGCTATTAGGCTTCGCAAGCGAGCCGTCATATTATTTGCACCAACCAAAATATAACTCATTGTAATTCACCGGTTATTCTGAGGCATCCATTTAAAGCTAAAACTTAAAGTATAACTCTAACCTTTTTTTATTTTCAGCTGCTTGTGTTGCAGGCAGCAGCTTAGCTTGCTGAGCAAGCGAACCGCCTGATTGTGGAGCGTTCGGGTAACTACCTTTCGAGCTGCGAGGCCCCTGGGCGGCATGGAAAGCCCTGTAGGCCCTGGGGGTTCGCTTGCTGTCCGCTTGCTCTTTGAACAAGTGAAAAAAGCGAATTTGCGGTTCCCGGTCACTCACGTGCACCTGGTAGTATCTTGGAAACTTTGCTGTGCCGTTTGCTTGCTTCGCAAGCGGAAGGCATAGTATCGTCGGAATTTGGGGCGTTAACATCTTATATTATTTTATCGTGAAGCGCCGAGCGGTTCCCGTTAGTTTGCCAGCCGGTGACTAAAGAGGTTTTCGGCACCACAAAAAATGCAAGTATGACGTAGAAATCGCCAACTAAGACATGCGTGCAAATGTTCAAATGAGCCCTTGGCTATTATAACTCGGTTCGCTGGCTGAGCCAGCGAAGGTCATCGCACACCACTCATTGGATCCACTTAGAGTTTCTAGGGGGATCCCAGGACGCCATGCACTGCTATAAATTAAACACGTGTAATAGTATTAAACGAATGGTACTATTCGGTTTAGCAGCAGAGGGTGCAGTGCAGCACCCAGTGAGGCATTGTAAAACAATGCGTCCTTTTCAGCGGCGTTTGATTTCAATCTAATAAAAAGACCGAGTGATCTAGTGCCCCTAGCGGCTCTTTGAGTCGGAACGGCCCGCTGGGTGTGCAAGCACAAGATAACGCTCATACATAGGGATTCCACGTGAATGGGAGTCCAATATTTCAATGTACTGCACAAAAGATCTAGGGAAACCGCAGCGGCTATGGGTAAAACTTTTGAAGCCTATTAGGGTCATTCAGCATATTCCACCCAACTACCGGGCGTAGTGGCTACTTAGTAGGCGTGATCGATTTATAGTCGCACTCCTTTTTAATAATTTGAATAAAGAATATGTCCTTGTTGATAGCGAAGCGGTCAGTGCGCCCATACCTTTCCTAAAAAGAAGGCACCTTTATAGTGGGCACTATGCTACGTTAGACCGAAAGTACGCGAGCAAAGGGCGCGTGCTACGCACGCAAGTTACTCGCCGCGAAAGCGGCGCCCCTAGACCCAGTATTGTTATCGCTCGAAGAGGCACCGAAGGCGAGCCCCCGTAGGGCCCGGCAGGTCCCGAGGGCCTCAGCAGACTCAGCAACATGCGAACCAAGCAAGCAACCTAAGTAAGCGGAGAAGCCAGCGAGTGAGCGAGCCCAGACCTTCTTGCTCAGGCCGACCCACCTGACCGGGAACCGCTTTGCCGTTCGCTGGCTGAGCCAGCGAACTAGAGTGCTTTGCATGCATCCTAGGGGCCTCCTAGTCGAAGATTGGCACCCCTGCTTGCACAGCCCGCCGGCCCCGATGGCTCATTGACGTATAGTTGAAGGGTGGCAAAGCCCACCGGGAGCCTTCTATATCACAATGATCTTCGCACATACTGGTGCTCGTTATTATAAAGCACACACAGCCACTAATTAATTTTAGAAGTTCTAGAAAAAAAATGTTCATACGTTAGAGAAGCGTAGAACCCATCTGGGCTAGCTGTTATTTTCAATAAAACTCATAACTATTTCATTAATGTTAATATGTTAAAACTTTAAACTATGGGTCAAAAAGTTAATCCAATTTCCAATCGACTACGAATAAACCGAGAATTTGATTCCTATTGGTTTAGTGATTTTTATTATAGTGATTGTAGGGCGTCCGTACAACTGATATTGATCAATAGATAAAAGGGCTGTGTAGTTTTTATAGGAATATCCGATCGAGAGTTTATCCACCTAGCGATACATTTAGGCTCCTTTTGGAACCGCTCGGCCGTTTCGCGTTGTATTTCAAGTAACAAAGTGTAAGGTCGAGTGACGCGAGCAAGCAGCCTGGTGTTGCGCTTTTCTTAAGTGAGCTCAACGTGGGGCATGGTGCTTGCTCCCGTAGTTCGCGACCGTTCGCTTCGGGCCGAACTGTCCGCTTTTTATTTTAAAAAGCGGAAAAGCGGAATTCGGGCCGAAAGCGAAACAAGCATACCGCGGAGTCCCGGTCCGTGTGTAGGGAACAGGCTCCTCGCGCTATAGCGGCCGTCGTGGGGCAAAACGCAAATGTTCTTAATGCTCCTCTCGATCGATATAAACGTACTTTGCAGTTATGGTTAAACGCTCAGTAGTTCAGAGCTGTCCCACACTGTACTGATCAAGCCTACTAGGACTCCAGCATATACAGAAAACTTTGCCTGGGGCGACCAATGTGCAAGGTGAGTGGCTCAAGATGTCATTGGGTTAGGGGCGGTTAATGGCAAAGCCGAGGTACGAAGGGATCACTAGTTCCAATAGACCGTCGAATGGTGGGGATAGTCCAAGCTTACTTAACATATGAAAACTAAACCTCGCGAAGCGTGCAGTCAGTCGCAGTGCTTTTTTCTATACTTACAACATAAGCCAACAAGATAAAAAGGCTTCGCGATTCCCGGTCACGCACCTCACTAGGGGTCATAAACTCCTCAAGCATAAGCGAACGGGAACCGATTAGCCCTTTTGAGCAGTAGTTGCACTTTGTTTTTATATAATGGAACCGAAGGGTCTTCGACCCTACAGGTGTTTGCGTTCTTGCGAATAAAAGCGCCTTTTTGGCTTTCGGCCCGAATTCCGCTTTTCCGCTTTTTATTTTAAAAAGCGGACAGTTCGGGCCGAAACGAACGCAAACCGAAGGTGCAAGCACCTACAGGTCTGAAGACCCGCTACGCCCAAGGCTTCGTTACAGGTCGAAGGACCGGTAGCGGAGCACACCGCTCCGCCCTGCAGTTCACAAGGAACCCATGTGAGCTACCCATCAGAGTAAAAACTCAGCAACAAAGCTATTCAAGCTAAACGCAGGAAGTACGCTATAACCCAATGTGCGTAGCACACTCAGAAAACGTTACTAGGCACGCTATGCGTGCCTGCAATCCGCACTGATGGATTATCATCAGGCTAAGACCAATTTACTTTTTGTGTAAGTGCTCCTGCACGCTATGTGCGGTTAACGGACCAGCTAAACTACCATATAGCCACTTCAATGCTTGCACAAGGACGATGGGCTTCGCAAGCGAAGCCCAACAGAACCCGCGAAGTACGCGCCCCTAGTGTGAGCTGGGTTTCGACACTCCCGGCGATGGCCACCGACCAAGTATAAAGGACCTAAACATTGGTGGAAGCCCCACCCGTCCAGCAAGGCCCGAAGGCGAACCGCTCCGCGGTTCGGGTGGGGGTAGGTTTAACGGGCCTTGGGGTTCGCTTGCTGAGCAAGCGAAGGCCCCCCTAGGAAGAACAGCGGCGGTGGGCCTTATTGGTGAATCCCCTTGGTTATTTGTTAAATTAGGGCCACGACCAATTATCCCGTCGGTCGCTTAAGCCCCGAAGGGGCCACGTGAGCCAGTACTTAGCTCAAAGACCACTGGTGGCTTGGGCGTGCGTGAGCAAGGTAAAAGGGAGGGGGGTCGGGCCCTCTTAGTATCGACGGATCTACGCAATAAATTTATTGAGTTTGCCTGACAACCAACGGGTGTTGACGTCACTCATTACCTAAGAGGTTACCCGCTGGACCATTCCGGACCCTGCTATGGTAACTCACTACGACCGGGCTTAGCTTGCGACGCGAGCGAAGGCCTGGGGGTCCCTGGTCTCTAGGTTATTGGGCGGCGGAGGCTCGACGAAGTCGATAAGTGGATGTTCACCAGTAGTAAACTTATTATGATAACGATGCCCCCTAGGGTGCATGGTTCGATGCGCGCAGCGCACTCCAGAACCCTAGGGGGCCCGCCCTCATATAAATAAGTTTATAAAATTCAACAACCCAGCCACTTCTCTATTAGCTTATCGAACACATTCAAGACAACTCGGCTAAATAACTACTCAGAAAAAGGATCGTGCGACCACAAAGTAATATGTTAATTCGGCTGCCTCACATCGACTGGTCTTCCTGCTTGTACTCCGCTAATACAGTGTGGTCAACTCCGTGAACTTGTAGCAGGCTCAGTTCCCACTAAGGTTAAAGTACTAGAAGGCAACCCAATTCATTTTGTTGAACTACGTGTTCAAAGAGATCAATATTGCAAACGGAGAACCTTATATATTGAGTAATTTTTATAAGGGGCAGAGAGCTCGTAGTACATCATATAGTATCCGACCGGTTGAGGGCGGGCACCCCGTAGCTTGCGCAGATCTGCAGTAAGGCCAAGGCCCCGAAGGTATAACCGACGAGCAGGGTGGGCTAGTGGCTCGGCAACCTGCGCACCTAGTGAGCAAACGAAGATCGGTGGTTACTCGCTGGGCTCGTGACCGGGAACCGAAGGGCGTAGCGGGTCTTCAGACCTGTAGGGTCATTGACCCTTCGGGTGCGAAGCACCTGTAGGTGCTTGCACCTTCGGTTTGCGTCAAAGACCGAAGGTGCAAGCACCCACCATCTTTGATGCGAAGGCCGAAGGGGTGCGAACCTAGTGAGCCGCTTCGTGCAAGCACCGACGCCCTACGGGCCCTACGGGCGCTACGCCCTACGGGCCCAACAGGTCACCCGAAGGTTAACCTGCAGTTCGAACCGCTGCGCCCTTCGGGTTCGCTGTCGAAGCTGCCCTCACTCGAACAGGGCCATTATATGTTCCCAGCCGGGGTGCCGGATAGCAAAGGTCACACTTGTGTAAGGACCACTATACGCTGGAAGGAGCTTATAAACTGAGTTGATCAAGGCGCTTCGCGCTTTGTCTGCTTTGAAAAAGCGGAAGAAGCGCCACATGGTAAGACAGCAGCCTTAATAGTAAAAAACCGGTAATGTAAAGTTTTTGCGCAGTTCGAATTGTCATAAGAGCACTAGTGGTCACTTTATGACCCGGCGACCTGTGAGCAAGCCAGAGTTCCCGGCGAGTGTGTGCACAACAGACCCATTCATAAAAGAAAGCACAGTAGCCAAGTCCCCATATTTTGAAAAATATGAAAGCGTAGCGTAAAGCAACCTGGCCACTTTGTTGCCACAAAATGACCATCAGGTGTGCGCTAATACTTCGGCGCCCGAAGGGGCCACGACTAGGTCAGGCCTGCTATAGCAATCGGGGACCGCTCCGCCCTAGGCCCGAAGGCGGCCGGTCCGCTTGCGAAGAAGCCCGGTTATTTACCGCTTTGCTGGGCTTTATTCGAATCCATCGTGTGCTTCGCGCACGATTGGTCTAACATGAATTTACTGATAATCCATAGTAAAGCTACTCTGGGAAGTGTTCGCAACAAATTGTAGATGTTCTTCGCCCAGGCTGGGACCCTGCCGGGGTCAAAAAGGTGTCCCCACCTAGGACACGAGCTCCACTAGTTGTTGCTTAGGCGACGCGCAGCTGTGTTAGTCCAGCTTGGATAGTGCGCTGCGCGCACCCCACATTATTCCCCGATGCGTGGCACGCAGAATGGTCGAAGTCTTTGACGATGGACCCACGCGCTATTAAAGAGGGCCTGGGGTTCCAGGCCAACCTTACACCCGAAAGCCTAGAACCCCAGGCCCTCGCATAATGGGTGCAACCCCCCCGTGGGCTCTGAAGGGGACGCAGGCCCTCAAGCGACTGCTCAGCCAGCGACCTCCGCTTGCTCAGGTTCCAGGTTGCTCAGGTCGTTCGCCAGCGTGCACCCACTGCGGGGTATCGAACACCCAGGCCCCGTTGCTTGCTCAGCAAGCGAAGCGCAAAGTGCTAGCGCTGCGCATAAGCGCCCAGGCGTTGTTCGCCTTTTTTTATGGGCGCTATTCGACCAGTTGCGAAGCACACCGCTGAGCGGCGGCCTAGCCGTGAGACCGCCAAGCAGGGGTGCGAACCTAGTGAGCACCTGTAGGTGCTTGCACGAAGCGGCTCACTAGGTTCGCACCCCTTCGGCCTTTGCGTTCGCTAAGAACTGTATGGCTAAGCGGGTGCCGCTCTAGGTGCTTGCCGCTTCGGTTGTTTGCGAACTGCAGGTTCCCGGTCTGAAGACCTTGGTGTGAAGCCGCTGTCGGTGCTTGCCGCTTCGGCTCAGCCTTGAGGCTTGCAAGAGCCTTGGGGCTCGAGGATCTTCAGATTCCAGCTTCTAATTGGCTGCTACTCTCTGGATGGTTGCATGTCATAGTCGCACTTGCAATATCATGGCAAAAATGAACTGCATTTGTTTGGGTTTAGTGTATTATCGGCGCTATTCTGTGCGCTTGATCGACAGTTGGTTAGCCGTATGATAGGTGACTATCTCGTACGGTTTTGAGAGCACTTTAGTAGGTACCCTGCATGTATCTTTGTTTGTTGCTTTAGTGGGCTCCAAGATGTGCAAGGACATTGAGTACTGAACTTTTGACTCTATTTTATAAAGATTTAAAAATAAGACAATATATTAACCGTATTTTGAAGCATACTCGTGGTCCTTCTGGACGTTTGATGATTCAAAATTTACAAAAAAAAACTATATTGAATCTGTTCTTGTGTATGCCCAAGCAGAGTATGTCATTAGCAAAAAGCTTACGTTTAAAACGAAAACTAAAAAATTATTACAAAAAAAAAGATCCCAACATTGATGTGCTAAGGGCATTCGATGTACCGACCCCTCGCATAGGTCAACCAATAGTCAAACAGAAAAAGTTGTTCTTAGAAAATATTAGGTTTCAAAAACATTATATGCCCATTTTGTCCTTTTTTTTAACTGAGTTTAGGAAAAGTACTACAAGTCGAAGATGTGACCATTTAGCTGCATCGGATTTATGCGGCGTGGAATGCCCTTCCGGGGATTTTAAGGCGCTTCGCGCAAGTGCAAAGCGCAAGGATACACTGCAAAGGTGTGCCGATAAGATTATTGGAGGTCGCGCCCAAAAATATTTGGAGTATAGAAAACTATTAATAAATCAAGGCGGTTTGCGCTTTGTCCGCTTTGAAAAAGCGGAAGAAGCGCAAGGGATCGTGAATTTAGGCGAAGCCCCAGCAAGTTCCTGGCAAAGGTTTATTGTAAATCCGCGAAAAGCTCGCTTGGTGATTGGTTCAGCTCTACGCTCTACCTATAGCCAAAGCGGGCATCTATTAAGTGAAAAAAGCCATCGGAGCGTCACAACATCATCTTTTTATCCGAAGGTGCTGCGCAAGGATACCCCTTCGCGGGATCTCGCTAGCCTTGCACTGCGCCTTCGGACCACAAGTGCCCCGCGCATTGCTGGCTACGCCAAGTACGAGGGTGCTTCCTGTGATAGTTGCTTAGACTTAAATTCAATTTTTGCAAGCGCGCAGCGCCTTGCTATATACATTAACAAAGCGAGCAGCCGTAGGCGCAGCAGAGTCAGTGCACCTTCACAAGTTGCGTGCTATTCGGTCCGAAGTGAACAACATTTAAAAAAAAACTCAAAAACTGGAGGCAGCGTCGACGATCTATCGCGAAATCGCGGGAACTGCAGTATTAACCCCCCTTCAGGTTCGCTTGCGAAGGGTCACCTCGGATCAGCGAAGACAGTACTGTGTGTAGGCCGCAAAACATGCTTTAATGCGATGCGTCCTATAAGTGGGCGAGCCACCTTGGATAAGTTTAGCTACAATAACCTAAAAGGTTTAAAAACATCAGCCTCTATTCGAATGGATTCAACAATGGTGCAGCTACATGTTCGTTGGTTGCTTGCTACTTATTACAGTTGTAAGAGATCGTCTTCATGGCCTTCCGCAAAACTTTTGCAGTATGGGCATTCGGCACATCGGAGATATGCGCTTTTTGAAGATTTATTGTCAGCTATAAGTGGCCCGGACCCTATGTTATCTATGCTTTCATCCCACTGTGTCATACAGAGCTTTATGAAGATGAACGCTTCGCGCTTTGTCCGCTTTGAAAAAGCGGAAGAAGCGCGGGGAGAATTAGTAACGTATAAAGCACAAGCTCTAAGGCCATCTAGACCTTTGCCACCAAAAGCGCATTTATACCATATAGAAACTCAACTTTTTCAACAATCCTGCCCTACGGGTTCACTTGCTGAGCAAGCGAGAAGCCTCGGTTTGGATCAACATACTATGATCGGGCCAAGCTATACATATATAATTCCTATCAAATATTCAATTTCTGGCTATAGCGCTCTATTCCTTGCCGATGAAATTGTTCAACTTATTCAACAGAATAGACCTTTTCGTCAAATTTGGGATAAAATGATTGAGAATATCCACAGATTAAAACACATTAAAATAAAAGGACTCCGTATTTCTTGTGCTGGACGTACCAGCAAAAAAGCAGCGAAAGCTAAAATAATATCTGAAAAATTTGGACGGACCTCATTGCATGTATTTTCGGCGGAAATTGATTTTGCCTTGAAAACAGCGAACACACGGTTTGGCACCATTGGAGTGAAAGTATGGCTCGCCTGGGAGCGGAGCTCTAGCAGGGCAAAGCGGTTCCCGTACGCGTAGCGCACGGGGGTTCAAGCCCATACATAGTCGCGCTACTAGAGAGCTTACATAGATTCACTAAAACAACAACAAGCCAATGACCCGGTTACTTGGTTCGCCCGATGCCACTTGCGAGCTGGGGCTTCGCTTGCTGAGCAAGCGAACAAGCCGTGGTCACTAACTAGCCTCGCAGGGCTCGTGACCCTAACTAGGGGTGCCTCGTTTTTTAGCGCGTGAGCAGTCGTGCACGACCACCAAAGATCCTTTATTGCTTTGAAGCAGTAGTTATACAAAAGGAGCCTTCGCGAAGGCTGGGTGCATGCAAAGACCTCGAAGACCCGGTTGTTCGCTTGCTCAGCAAGCGAACCCCGGTCGCGAACCTAGCGAGTAACCTAGAAAATAAGCCGCATTTAAACAACTATGAGGTTAATCCGCCTGCGCCTGTTCTATAATGGTCACTAGACTACTCGCGCTCCGAGCTACAGCAAAAGATGGCTAGGGCAAAGCGGTTCGAACTGCAGGTTAACCTTCGGGTGACCTGTAGGGCCCGTAGGGCTGTAGCGCCCCTTGGGCCCGTAGGGCGTCGGTGCTTGCACCTTCGGCCTTCGGTCTTTGACGCAAACCGAAGGTGCAAGCACCTACAGGTGCTTCGCACCCGAAGGGTCAATGACCCTACAGGTCTGAAGACCCGCTACGCCCTTCGGTTCCCTTCTTTGGGGGCCACGTGTTTTACACAGCCCTAAGTGCGTGAGCAAGCACAGACTTTTCCGCTAGCACAAGCTGCTCTGCCGGAGCGCAAGCTACTACTCTGCACCGAGCAACGGAAGAGGCCTTAATAGTAAATAATACAAGATATTTCGATAAAATTTTATTCTATTTATTATTGCTGTGTATATGCACTGCAGTAGTTCGTACAATTTCAATTTTGAATAACAAGAATGCTCCTTTAAATAAACCATTTGAAGCTTGCGCAGAGCGCAAGTTCGGGTGCCTCAGTTGAGTTTGTCACAGCCTTGGTAATTCAGGGTGCTAGTAAGTGTAAGCACCACATACCAGCACCTTTTTGTCCACTGGCCACAGCCAGTGGCACCTCGCGCAGAGCGTCGGCAGGCTTGGAGCCGACTATTCCCGCTCGGCCCGATTAGCTGCAATTTGTGGCGTGGCATTCTTTTTCCGCATCCGACCATATAAATATCATCCGGGGGGGTTATAGCTGCAGAGCACTGGTGCGACAGGCTAACACCGCAGCAGAGCAGCTGCGAAGAGTGCGGGGTTTTGCTCTAGAAAAACGATTGTGCTTTTCATGCATACAAGGACCGCCAGCATAAAACGGTTTATTGGCAATGCGCTTTAAACAGAACACAGAGTCGTATAGGGATCTACTTGGTCGAGCCCGCAGTTCATTAAGAAGGTTTACTGGTTCCAAATTGTTTTGTAATCTTTTTGCATGAATAATTAATAGGTCGCGGAGCCATCGAACGCAAACCGAAGGGCGTAGCGGGTCTTCAGACCTGTAGGGTCATTGACCCTTCGGGTGCGAAGCACCTGTAGGTGCTTGCACCTTCGGTTCCCGGTCTTCAGACCTGTAGGGTCCTCGACCCTTCGTGCAAGCACCTACAGCGGCTTCGCACCCGAAGGGTCAATGACCGAAGGTGCAAGCACCCACCATCTTTGATGCGAAGGCCCTACGGGCGCTACGCCCTACGGGCCCAACAGGTCTGAAGACCCGCTACGCCCTAAGGAACGAAGGGAGGTGCTCCTTCGGGTAACTTGGTGTTTGCGACCCTTCGCCAGTGATCGGCCCCTAGGGATGCAGCGCCCGGTAGCTCAGGGCGTTTTTTAATGGTACATTGCGTGCTGGTTGTGCTCAGCGCAGGGCAGCAACCCGCGTATCCATCCTATTCAGAGGTCTAGTTGGAGATAAAAATATCGTTGGCCGACCATTGCAAAGCCGGCAAACTGAAACAATTATAGTTAGTAATAATTAGAAATAGAATTCAACATTATCTGATTAAACAACGGTTTATTGTTGAGCCTTTGCGCTGTACGCAGGTCGATTACGACGCTACGCGCGTGTTGTGAGATATGAACTCACAACTCTTTCGCTTGCTGAGCAAGCGAAAGAGCACTGCCGCCGCCACCTCTAGTGTGAGGCGCCTTAATTGAACCTGCTAATGCCCGAGTGCTCGCAGGACATCTGGTCGATCTGCTATTAGGCCGCTCGCCTAGGCGAGCGGCACTCTTGATCTTCCGCCGGAGGCCTAAACGCAACGACGTGAGTTGCTCAGCAAGTGAACAGACTTCGCCAGCTAAAGAGCAGAATCTACAATAATACTCGAGGCAAATACAAAGTGCAGCTTTGCTTGTTCGCTTGCTTATTTCGTCCTTCTTCAGCACAATGTTGAACCCCAACTGCGATGATTGGGTACACTTATAGCTATTCGACCTTCTCGATTCTTCGAATCGCTCGGTCCGCAAGCTTCATACTCAAATTCGAATAGAGACTAAGTATGTAGGCTGCCCGTTGCTTGCAAGTTCCAAGTAAAACACAATGTTCGAGGTGATTTTTCCGGTAAGCATCGTAGAGTTCAGCCAATACTAAGTCACCCTGAGCCAATCATCTGTGGACGTACTTTAGGGTCTACTTCATCCATAGGATGCTTATACGAATCCATCAACCCCTTATGCGGCATATCCACGTTGTAAGCCCAACAAGTCTCGAATTGATACTCGATCCCGAACCAATCGACAATTTGAATCCTCACTTGTAGCCCCTTCCCATCTGTTATCACTCATGGTAGTTTCAACCAAAACTCCTTGGTTCGCATAGTGTTCGACGCTATCAATTGATCGGCTATGAATAGACCTAGATCTCTGCCCAGGAAAGCTACGATATCTGAAAAGAGTAGAACGCATGAAGTTGAATGGACAAGAATTCGGTGAAGACGATTTCTTGTCCTTCCTCATACTCTGGATTTAAAGGTTCTGCGGCAATCAGCTCTTGGGTCACCTCTTGACGCTATCACAAGAAGATCTGGAAGTGCTGTTGGACCCTCCCAGGTTGGGATAAATCGAGGATAATTCGGATATAGTTTTCGGAAATCTGGATGCTCAAAAATAAATTGTATTCCACGTTTTTTACCCATTCAACCCAACTGTACTGTTATAAAATGATTGACTGAAACAAAACGTCCTTCTTTTTTAGAGAACCATTCAGCGTCTACCTGAAGACGCAAATCTATATTTTTCGTTTTTAATTGAGAGTTTATAAATCGTATATCTATAGTTGAGGGCATCGGCTGTAGGCCGAAGGCCTTCGGTTGCAAACCAGTTCGTGCTTGCACCGACCTTTGATGATAATTGATGTTTTCCTGATTTGTCATATGTTGTTATTTCCTGTTATATAATTGCCTATCGGCGCGAAGCACCTTCGAACTCCTAAAATGTATCCCGCCCCCCGTAAATTTTCATTTTTTAGGGGGGGCGGGAGACAAAAAAAACCTGATTTCATTCAGAAATTCCTATATGGGGTAGAGAGAGAACCCCACATGTGAAATTTTCTCTCTACCCCATAGCCCGTGCGGTTCGGACCGAACCCAAGCGGGGCGAAGCGGCGAAGGCGCGATAAAACCCGAAGCGCGAAGGTGCAAGCACCGACAGGTGCTCACTAGGTTCGCACCCCTCAGCCCAGGGCCTCGAATGAGTTTGCGCTTCGGGTTCGGCTTTCGGACCGACCGAAAGGCTGTGAGGGGTCTCACATCGAGAAAACTCATAGGGCTTGCCCTCGGCCCTTCAGGCTTCTGCAAGCTTCGCCGAAGGCCCTTGCTTATTGAGTGTTTGGGCGCTTGCACCTTCGCTTTGAGTCGCGCGCCTTGCTTCAGGTCTCTCTTGCGTGGTTGCGTTCGCAACTCGTGAATAAGAAGTTTGCTTCGCAAGTTCTATTAATATTCGTAAGTTCACGAGGGGTTTCCATGCACACGAAACTTATGAAATGCTAGCTTGAGATTGCTGGTCCTTCGGGCGACCTTGCCCAGAGCTTACAGCCTTTGGCCTGCGGCTTTCAATGCATCCAAGAGGAGGCGAGGGTAATATTACATTTGTAAAAATCATAAGACATTTTAAATTTGGGATGAGCGAAGCAAAAGGTAAAAAAACACGTAATATGAAAAATGTCATATTCAATTTGTAATATGCAAATCGAGGGCTCTAATCTGGCCGCAGCTATTTAGTGCTTAAGTTCCATGATTTGAGTATTTGATTCAGCTCCTTTGTAAGCTAAGCTCGGCCCAATACGGACTTCAAGTGACAGAATGCAGGTGCATCCTCCAGGGAATCCTCTAATTGAGCTCTTCTTGCACTACCGCAAGCAGAGTCTCAGATTCTGTCGGCCGAGCGCTGAGCGCCGGCAGCGGGGTTTCTGAGCCTAATCGCTGTATGTACTTTAGGTCCGCAACTTTCAGAATTGATAACTTCTGAATGTTAAAGCCTGAAATCTACAAGAAGCCAAAAAGCATAGTGCTACCCGGGCGCGTGCATTTATCAATGTGTTTTTATAATGAGCACTTCGTAATAATTTGACCACCAGCGTGTAATTGCAAGGCGTCTGAGGCTGGTCTTCGCCCTCCAGGACTTGTAATTTGGAGTGTTTTCTCCATCTTTGAGACTCCTTTGTACGTACCCTAGGCTCACCCCGCGGCTCCGCCCTGCCTTGTGGTGTGACTTGTTCAAGTTGTGATATGACTTGGTTCAGTTGATATTGAACATGGAGCTAGTGGGGGTGGAGGTCTCCCAAGTGAAGTCATCGGGGTTCCAGCCAGAGCTTATCCAGTGGAATGCCTGCTGAATAAAAGATCTCAACTCATCTGTTAACGAGCGATCTCCGTCTAATAGGAATCCATTTTGCCAAAAATCGTACAGCTTGGGCATAAGTCATGATATATATCGACGGTCAACTTAAAATATGGAACCCCCTTTAAAACACACTGGGTAACATCATCAATGTCTTTTTTTGTTATATGGCGAAAATCTAAAGCATTCATTGTGATCTTTATTCTTTCTCGTAAAATTTCATCTAGAATAAATAAAAATTGTATTGGGCATTTGCAAATCGCGTCATAGTTCCGAAGTGGCTTGGCAACAAGTCAACCGAGCCCTGGTGGGTTCGCTCGCTGAGCCATGGAAGAATCAAGTAGGGCGACCATGGTGCATCCGGGTGGTGGGGATTTCTCAAACAGAATCCTTATATATCAAATTCTGGTGCGGACTATGGGGCCTATTCCTAAAATGGCTCATTTTGTATGTCAACTGATTGATCCAATCTCAATATTAATTATGGGCGTATCATCGTAACTTCTCAGTTGAATTGCTTATTATTTGACTTGAAAATGACTCATCATTTTTTTTACGTTATTCAATGATCGATTTTCTCTTTTTATCTATCAACCGCTACGCCATCGGCCAAGCGTGTGGGGGAAATTGAACCCGTCGGAGGGGGGGTGTGAATGGCCTAAGTGCCTAAGGGTCGATCGCTTAGCCCTTCACAAGCCAACCTCGAAAACCTGACCGCGCGCATCAATTATGACTTTGATGATGATATCATAATCAGCTAGCTCCAAAGTGTAGCTTGCGAAGCTAGCAATAAATTTTAGGCTTTAAATAGTTGTTTAACGTTGTCGATGCACAAAGCAAATGTAAGCCGCTCCGCCAAAAAAGGAACCCCCGTAGCGCTGCGATAGCGCGGCTAGGCTAGCACCTTCGGCCGAAGGTGCTAGCCCCTAGAGTAGAAGGATTCTCGTAGTTTGTAGCCCTACAGCCTTTGGCCCTTAAGGTTTGGCAGCTTTGCAAGCGTACTACAGGTTGAAGGTTCCGCTCAAGGATCCTTGGGGGGTGCCCGCTATAGGATAGGAGCAGCCCCCTAATCGATAACCTCTTCGGTGGAATCTGAGCCGAACTTGAAATGTCAGTCAATGGTTTTCTTATACTGATGTAGTGGGCCATAAAGCTGGTGTAGCATTCTTAGCTCAGCCGGATAGAGCAATGGTCTTCTAAGCCTTTTGTCGCAGGTTCGAATCCTGCAGAATGTAACATATAACATACAAAGTTGATCTATTATAATCTAGAGTTGTAGCCATACCCAGGTACGCCGCGAAGGCGCGTAGTGCCTTGCTGGAGCACACCCCTGAAGGTGGGCGCTTGCACGAAGGCCTACAGGTGACTCACTAAGTTCCTTCGCTCGTCACCCTTGCGGCCCCCTTCGGGTGCGAGCACCTGTACAGGTATTTAGCGACTGGGAACCGAAGGTGCAAGCACCGACAGCGGCTTCACACCCGAAGGGCGTAGCGGGTGCGAAGCCGCTGTAGGTGCTTGCACCTTCGGTTTGCGTCGAGGGTGCTTGCACACTTGTGTGCAAGCACAAGGACCCGAAGGGGTGCGAACCTAGTGAGCCGCTTCGTGCAAGCACCTACCATCTTTGATGCGAAGGCCCTACGGGCGCTACGCCCTACGGGCCCTACAGGTCACCCGAAGGCTTCGAAGAAGTTACAGTTCGCAAGCAATCGCTGGGCCGAAGGGCCTGGGCTGTGGGCCTTTCGGCCCAGCGGTGAGCTTGCGCAAAGCAGCCTGCTGGCGCAGACCCGAAGTGCTATGGCCGAGGCACAGCATACTTTTTTGCGCACACAAGTAGTCATAAACCCCCCTCGGGGGTTTTATGGCTATAGTAGTGATTGCAATTTATCGAAGAGGCCCGAAGGCCCCAGACCACCGCTGACCAAGCCGGATTCCCCATTTTGGTAAGCGCTCCGCCCTCGGCGGCTGGTTGCCGGCTTCGCGAGCGAATATCGAAAGGTGGCTCACTGGGTTCGGCATCGGCGCGCAGCGGTTTGCTGGCTCTTGCGTGCATAGAAAGCCGAACTTTGGCTTTGCGCAAGCTGCTCGTCGGTGAGCCCTGCCACTACGTAAGGCCTGCTCTGATATAGCAATCCAGCAATTCCAGTAATCGGGAACCGCTTTGCTCTAGGGCCCGGGTCTTCGAGGGACGCGGCTTCGCAAGCGAACGGGGCCCTCGGGGCATCGATACATAGAAAAAAAATGGGAAACTCGGTGACTGCGCACTGTGGTATTCTATTTAGGAGCCATCGTTGCAGTTTCGCGGTCGTTATCCAGAGAGCTCATTAAGTCTAGGCGGCTCGCTCTTTGCGCAAGCAGTGTAATAGGGCTTTTACTTTCTGTTAGGGAGCTTTAGGGCTGAGCATTCCTTATTGTGCTAATAAACTTTTATATCGCTGTGTTGGTGGGTAAATTTTGCGTGAATCTCCCGATAATTACTAGGACTCGATTCACTCTAATTCGAGTTCCGGCTTATCAACAAAGTCGAAGACGTAATGAGTGACCTGTGATCTCTGACTTTGCGTGGGTCCAATGTCGGGTGACTATGATCTCCAATAGCTCAGTGGTAGAGCGGGTGGCTGTTAACCATCAGATCGTTGGTTCGAGTCCAACTTGGAGAGGCGCTTTGGTGTGGTGTTTTAGTGTCTATTTCGGATGCAAGGGCTACCGCGGAGCGGCGGCCTAGCCGTGAGACCGCTTGGCCAAGCACTGCTCCTAGCGCGGCCTCTAGGGCTTTGCGGTTCCCGATTTATGAGGGGGCTAACTCGTTGTGATTTTAACTTCAGTGACCCTGTGCTGCCCTATTCGTCACAGGGTCGTTCATATTAAAGCGACCACCTCAGCTTGGTCCCTAACCCCGCGCAAGTCACGGGCATCGAAAACCGCTAGGCCCTCCAGCGGGGCTGCCACTCGGGGAGAAAGATGACGTTTCCACAATCACACAGTAACTATTGACCTCAAATCTAAAGGTGGTTCGCTTGCAAAGCCAGTGAAGCCCTTTAGTGGTCCGGGCTTCGCCGGCGAACCGTCGGCCTAGTAGGCAACGGGAACCTTAGGCCACTCAATCCGCCCTACAGGTGGAAAACAATCAGGTTGAGGCTTATACGCGTATGCCTACTTCGGGCAATCTTACTTATTTTTTTATTTAATATCGGTCATTTGTGGGATTATAACAAATTTGATGCGCCATCTTTGAACTTCGATGATGGGACCGCCCACCGACCCTCAGAGTCACGTCATACGTAGCTTATAAGCGCGGAGCCTGGTGGCTCGCCAATGGCGATTCAGGTAAAAGCAAAGCTTCAAAAATAAAAAAATTATGGTAAATACCACTTTAGGTTGCGTTCAAACCATTTTTAATTGCGAACAAACTATGGCACGTTCAGCGTGCGTCAATTTTTACAAATGCAATATGTACTTACTTGGGTATTTAAATGCAGCTTTTAGTTACAATTTAATATTTGCAGATGTGCCGGAACCATGGCAGTACGGGTTTCAAGATCCAGCAACTCCTGTAATGGAAGGTATTGTCGATTTGCATCACGATATTTGTTTTTTTCTTATTGTGATTCTTGTATTTGTCCTTTGGATGCTCAGCAGAACACTTTTTTATTTTAATCAGAGTAGAAACCCAATACCGGAAAAAATCATTCATGGAACAACTCTAGAAATTGCTTGGACAATCGCCCCGAGTATTATTTTAGTTTTAATTGCAATTCCTTCCTTTGCATTATTATATAGTCTAGACGAGATGGTGGACCCCGCTATTACCATCAAGGCTATCGGACACCAATGGTATTGGAGCTATGAGTACAGTGATTATACAGCGTCCGATTTACAAAACATTGCTTTTGACAGCTACATGTTACCCGAAGAAGACCTCGAGGCCGGTCAATTGCGCCTTCTAGAAGTAGACCAGCGGGTAGTGGTCCCCGTGAACACTCACATACGTATGATCCTTACCGCAGCCGATGTGCTTCATGCTTGGGCGGTGCCTTCATTAGGCCTGAAAGTAGACTGTGTTCCAGGTCGATTGAATCAGGTTTCAATGTTTATCCGACGTGAAGGTGTATTTTATGGCCAATGTAGCGAGTTGTGCGGAGCCAATCATGCATTCATGCCTATTGTTGTGGAGGCTGTGCCTTTAGAAAATTATATTGAGTGGATTGCTAATAAGATTCAAGAGTCGGCTTAGGGCACACTTGGAACCGCTCAGCCATACCTGTTAATACTTTATATACTCTAAGCTAAGCATCGGCTCTATAGCATGGATTGCTATAGCGGTGAACCTTTAGCGGCGCCGAGCACTCTTCGCCGAAGGGTGCGCAGCACACAGCGCTGGTTTCGCTTTCGTCCCGAATTCCGCTTTTTATTTTAAAAAGCGGACAACAAGCGGACAGCAAGCGAAACCGAAGGCCCAGCAGTTCTTAGCGAACGCCAACCGCTAGGCCCTCTAGGCCTCCGCTGGCGAAGGTTGCTTGCTTCAGCCGCGGGTTGCTCACCTAGTGGGGCACCGGCCCCCCTGCTCGTCGGTTAGGCCCGCGGGGCCTCGAATAGCCGGCCCTACAACCGCTTTGGCCTAGCGGTTTGCGTTCGCAGGTGTCTCAGGCTGATCCTAGACCTCCGCTAAAGGGCGAAGCCCTTTCTTAACGTTCTTGGGGTTCGCGTTGCTTAAATTTCCATGCAGCATAGGTAATCGACCTATAGCGGTGCTAGGGCCTTTGCTTGTTCGCTTGCTCAGCAAGCGAACAAGCGGTGGTAAGGGCCTGGCTTCGCTCTGCGCGTGACGCGAAGGCTTCAAGTAGGGGGCCCGGTCGTCTCACCCGAAGGGAGTTTGCAGGGCTCGTGACCGGGAACCGCCGCTTGCTGAGGTGACTGAGCCAGCGGGCCCCCTACGTGAGGCCTTGACTTGCGGAGCAAGCAGACTGCGGGGCCTTGGCTAGGCAGTTCTGCTAAAAGCGTGGTAGTTCGAATCTCCATGCATGTTGTAGCACGTCAACCGCTCGAGGCGGGGTTCCCCTGCGATGGCGAAGCCTCGGGTCAAGTATAAATGCGAAGATAATATGGGCGTCGTCTATATAATGATTGGCGGAGAGGTGTCCTGCGCGCTCGTACCCCCTTCGGCCTGTGGCCCGCTGTGCTCGCACTTCACAGGTCACTCACTGCGTTGGTGACCGGGAACCGCGGAGCCCTGCGCAAGCGCCCAATGCTTCACGAGGGCGGAGCGGACGCTGCGCCTTGAGTTAGAGTGAGCGCCTCGCGCGAGGAATCGCCGAATAGCGCGCTAGCCTACATTTCCTAAGCAAGCTAACGAAGGCGCAGCGGTTTGCGTTCTTACGAATTACAGCCTTTGGCTTCTTTCGCTTTCGGCCCGAAAGCGAATGCCAACCGCTAAGCCCCAGCGCCCTTCAGTGCCTTTTGGGTTCGTGTTCAAGCTCAAGTCGTGCCCTGTAGGCCCCGGTTCGCTGGCTCAGCAAGCGAAGCCCGTTATGTAACCGATTCGGCTGTGAAAGCAAGGCACTTCCCGATGACGCAGTCAATTTACTAAATTGTGGTGAGCAACCGGGCTTCGCATGCGTCGCAAAGGTAGCTCACTAGGTTCGCGTGCCCTGCTCGTCGGTTAGGCCGACCTGGCCTTGTGTAACTGCGGATGCCTTTCATATAGGTTGGTCACAAGCATTAAGTAAAAAAGAGTAGAGCAAAATAAATGATGTTAAGTCCAAGACGTACAAAATATCGTAAATATCAAAAAGGAAAAATCGTGGGGGTCTCTCCTAATACAACGCCATTACTATTTGGTCGATACGGGATAAAATCATGCAGCGCAGGTCGGCTGCCTGCTCACACTATTTTGGCAGCTCGTCTCGCAATCACTCGAATCTTCCGGCGATCTGGCAAAATTTGGATGAGAATATTCCCAGATATACAAGTAACAGCAAAACCCGCGGAAGTCCGAATGGGTAAGGGGAAGGGTTATCCGTGCGCCATTGTGGCTGATGTCTCGTCGTTGGGGAGCCTGCGTATCGCAAGTAATGCTGACGCCCAGCCTGCATAGGACGACAATAAAGTGATGCAGTAAATGAGCTTGAGACAACGACCTGTGTAAACAGGCGTGAAAAGCATCAAGCAAAGAAACACAAGGAGCGCGAGCCCTTGAGTTATTCAATAGATGAGGTCTGGATAGTTAGCGAACTCGCAGCAATTTTCCCGATTAGCCTTATTTGAGTGCATACTTCAAAGTGAAAGAAATAGCAGGAGGTGCCTTGTAACCACTGGAGTTTCCAAGTGAACAAACTTTTTTGTTGACAAGGCCGCCTCCCTAAGCTTTTAAAATTGACCTACTCTGGGTAGGACTTCGCAAAATTTGGGCTTTCGGTTCGCTTGCTGTCTGCTTGTTGTCCGCTTTTTAAAATTTTTTAAAATAAAAAGCGGAAAAGCGGATTTCGGGCCGAAAGCGAAAGAGCGAAGCGTGGCCCGAACCTGTAAGGCTACGTGCCTTCACAAGGACGAGCTACAAAACAACCACTGCAAGTGTGTAACCAGAAGTCAGCAATAAACTCGGCGTCTTAGAGTTATGTTAGTTGGCCGGGTCTTCCACTAATAACTCCGGTTGCCAAATGGCGCAGCTTAATAGTGAACCCTTTCTAAAGAATGCCATTAATTTCAAGAGGGGGTCGTTGGGATAAACGATTCCGCTTGTCGTCCCACCTTTAGGGATTCCCTTTCAGGGGAAAAAATAAGCAAGATCCTGTACTCATGTCAGTTTAATCTACGGGATATCAGCAACTATGGGAACTAACCTGATCAACGCGTAGCGTGTAGTGCAGCAAAGTGTCGGCTGCACTCAGGAGCAGGGGGGCAGAAGCTCACTATTAGCATAATAAAGGGGACACTTGGAATCACTCATCTTATTCAATTTATTCAATGTTTTATACCAAAATTGCGCTAGCTAGATGGCTCATGATACATCTGGAAGCTTGAGCAAAAACTCACGTAGTAGCAGGTCAATGGCCTAGGGCTGATCAGCGGGCACGCGGTGCCCCAGTCGGTATGTAAGGTCGTGACCTGTAGACCAAGGCCCCTAAGGAAGGTAATCTCTCGAAGAGTGAGATTTACGAGCAACCCCGGAGGGCCAAAGGCCGTCCCTAGGGGGCCTGGGGGGAGCCATTATTCGGTTGGCGTTAGCAGCGCTTGATGCTATTGAGTATTTCGCCAGCCCTACGGGTTCGATAAGAACTGAAGGTTAGCAAGAACGGGAACCTTTCGCTTGCAAAGCAAGCGATCAGCCTTCGGCTGCTCTTGTTAGCACATTTCAGGGCAGCCCCTCTTAAGTATTCCATTTAGTTGCACTGAGATCACTCGCTTCGTGTTCAACCATTAAACATTACATGAGAACTCAGAGTGAAGAGGTGCACTTCACTAACTCGACGTCGAAGATGAGCTAGTCAGCGCTATTTGTGGTAAGGGCTCATAGTTTAAACATTCTTTTCAGTCAGGCTATGTGACTTCTGACCAAGTAACCCATCATTTTGGGTCTGCTATAACTATACAGGCAAAGGTGATTTTTTTTAATCACCCATTGAGTGCCTCGGGTGTTCGCTTTCAGCCTTGGCCACTATAACATAGAATGTTCGGTGGCGTGACCGCCACAAAGAGATCGCAGGCGGAGAGCCGTATGAACGATAAATTTCATGTACGGTTCGGAGGGCAGTACCACTGACCCCCATCCGTTTTTGGATAAGTCGAATAAAACCAGGGATGATTTTATTTGAAATGGACGGAGTGAATAAAAGATTGGCTAAACATGCATCAGTAATTGCTTCGTCGAAGTTACCATTCAAAACGCAATTTGTACAATGGAATTTAGTATAAATATGCATAGTCCGAGCTCCTACCACTTTTTCATGCGTCAACTACGCTGCTGTGGGTCCACGTGCGCCCGAAAGGCGCACTGACCTTACTGATATTAATAAATGGTTATCATGACTCCTCGTTTAAGTAGCTAAAGCTTTAATGGTATGGCGCTTCTGTGTCTCTACGAGTTACGCAAGGTTCTTTCGCGCCTGCGAGGTCACTCACAGCGTTCGTGACCGGGAACCGAAGCGGCAAGCACCTACAGCGGCACCCGCTTAGCCCAGGGCGTATCACTAAGAGAACGTGCGTTAGCACAAGGTCGAAGTGGTTACTCACTACTTCGCAGGCTCAGCAAGCGAAGCCCGTGATACTCCGGGAACCGCTGAGCCTTCGGGTTCTGTTTGCAAGGTCATTCGAGTTGAGGATTCACTGATTTTAGCTTTCGGTGAACTTCTAAGTTTCCATGAGCTGAAGGGGCCATCTGTTATGCAAGGTAGCTGCGCACCGAGAGCTGTTCGCAAGCGAACCGGTGGCGAAGCACACCGCTTCGCCCTTTTTAGCATGGTTTATTGTACAAATAAGTAAGGTGAAAGGTCATAGGCTTTTATGGTTCTGCTTGCTTCTGCAAGGCGCTGCTCCGCGCATAGGGGCTCCTTCTGCTACGTGTGTCACACGCGAAGGGCTCCCTTCGGGGGCCGCTTGCGAAGTGGTGAGTGGCCCGCTCCTAACATCCTTTCAGACATTTGCCGGGTAGGGGGTTCGCAAGCGAACTGCAGGGCTGAGCGGTGTGCTTCGCAACCGGTGCTTAACTTCTTCGAAGGGCGTAGCGGGTCTTCAGACCTGTAGGTGCTTGCACCTTCGGTTTGCGTTCGCTTCGGGCCGAAAGAAGCGCTTTTATTCGCAAGAACGCGAACACTCGGAGGCTTCGAATAAGTTACAGGTCGAAGACCCTTCGGTCCACTCCGCAGGGCCACCCACCACTTGAATTTAGGTTGGTCCTCGCTACTTGGAATTGTAGACAGTGGGTTATTCGCGTCTAGCGCACAGAAGGAGCATAGAAAAAAAGTTGTTATTATGACACGAAGTTCAGTGGAATATCTAGGTATTTTGATTTACTTAGTGTTTAGTTGTGCTTTAGCATTATTAATTATTGGACTCTCATTTGTATTTTCTGTCCGTAAACCTGATACAGAAAAAATTTCGGCTTATGAATGTGGATTTGATCCTTTTGATGATGCACGAAGTCGTTTTGATATACGTTTTTATTTGGTGGCCATCTTATTCATTATATTTGATTTAGAAGTAACTTTTTTATTTCCTTGGGCAATGATATTAAATCGTATTAGCTTTTTTGGGTTTTGGTCAATGATGGTTTTTTTGATTATTTTAACAATTGGATTTTTGTATGAGTGGAAAAAAGGAGCCTTAAATTGGTCTTGAGGCTCGAAATCTCCCATAAGTCCTGCCTATCTCAGAATTCCGCTAACGGGGACCGCGTAGCCTTTGGGGTTAGTGGTTACTACGGGGACCTTATGTCACTGACCGGACCACAAGGTGGTTTCGCGTGCATTTGCATGCTCCGCCAGCGAACCCGGAAGCCAAAAGGCTCTAGGCCTGGAGCAAAGCCGAAGCTGCAGCCAAAGGCCTAGAGCCTTTTTAGGGCGCCTAAGCGGGGCTTTTGGCCCCCCTCGGGTTCGCTTGCTTTGCAAGCGAAAAAGCAATGAAAATTCGGCCCTAGGCCTCGGCGAAGGGTTTGCTATAGCAGGAGAATAGTTTAATAGGTAGAATATTGGTCTCCAAAATCAAAGGTTAGGGTTCGACTCCCTATTCTCCTGTGACACTCAAGTGGGTCTTTCCAAGTGACTAGCCGCATAGCCTAATGGTCCGCTGTGCTAGCGCAGGCGCCACACTTCCGGTGGCGGCACCACGTGCTGTCCCTAGGCAGCGAGGCCAGGTGGCCTCGTGTTTGCCATGTGCGTAGCACGCAAGACCAATAGCCCAATCGCCACTAAAATGCTTCGTCCGGATAAATTTTATTATTTTTATCTTCAAGTAAAAAATGAATTGCTTGGCGAAGCCGGGTGAGTACTCCTTTGTATAGATCGCGCGTTAGCGACGCGTAGAGCTACCCCTGGGCGCTTCGTCAGAATGCGCCGCTCACGGATCATAGGCACTACTGGGGTTTTCTATAAGTGCCTTGTTCCAAGCGGTTAAGCAAATGGGTTAAAAAAGAGTGGAAAATATAAGTAAATCCGTGAACAATAAACCTGTCGCTGTTTCTTCAATGATAAGTAATCGCCAAAAACTGATTGGCGCTTTGTTGATTTTTTGTGTATGCAGTTCAAAAAATTTCTTTATTTATAACGAAGAAGTTTTAGTTACATGTAGCTTTGTTATTTTTTGTTGGGTTTTTTATTCTTATTTTCGCGATAGTATCACACAGTCGCTTAACTCTAGAAGTGATACTATAAAAATGGAATTACAGAATTTTATACGTTTAAAGCAGGATTTTCAAGGTGAGTTAATCAAAGAACACAAAACTATATATAATTGCAGCGCTTGCCTTGATAAAATGGCCAGCTTTTTTTATCAACAGTTTCGTGATGTACTCAATTTATCCACAAAGTACAGCCATGAAACTGCTAAATTTTTAGTACTTGACAAATTGAGAACATGTTCGCAGTTCATATCTCGTCAAACACGGGAATTACAAATAGCAATGGTGACCCATCTCCGGGAATCTTTGTCTATTCAATTTTCGGCAGGTACTTTAAAGCAAATGGCACTGTTAGATGCAAAAGCGCAACTAAAAAAACTAGCTCGTGGTCGCTGAAGCTTCATTGGTTAGATTTAATGCATAACGCCTAATTCTTTTATTTAGTTGCACGGGTTAAATTTACTATGTTCCTTTATAGCCAGTTGGATTTATGAAAACCGAAAGCTTCGAAGAAGTTACAGTTCGCAAACAACCGAAGCGGCAAGCACCTACAGCGGCACCCGCTTAGCCCGTCCTATGGTCGAGGGGCTGCCCCATTCAGCGGCTGCGCCTACAAGCCGCTTAACCCCAAAGGGCCTCCGTCTTTGGGTTCTGCTTTATTGTTTCATTTGATTAAAGGCGCTTCGCGCAAGACGGCGAAGCGGATTCACTTCGCGATGGAATTCACCTTACAGCGTTCCCCGACATACGTAACCTATCACTCGGCTAGTTCGTTTCTTTTGCTAGGCCCTTGGTGCTACCTATCAATCGACGATGGGGTCCGCACTGGTGAGTTGCGCCTCAGGGTGGAGCCGGGGACCGCGGAGCGGCGGCCTAGCCGTGAGACCGCCAAGCAGGGGTGCGAACGTAGTGAGCACCTGTAGGTGCTTGCACGAAGCGGCTCACTAGGTTCGCACCCCTTCGGCCTTTGCGTTCGCTAAGAACTGTAGCGCTAAGCGGGTGCCGCTCTAGGTGCTTGCCGCTTCGGTTGTTTGCGAACTGCAGGTTCTTGCGAACTGCAGGTTCCCGGTCTTCAGACCTGGCCTTCGGGTGTGAAGCCGGTGCTTGCCGCTTCGGCTTTCGGCGAAGGGCTTCCATTCGCAACGCGAAGCGCCTGGTCTAAGCGCATAAATAACATATACATAAATTGAAAATGAAATTATTTGGTGTACGGCAACCGCTCGGCGCTACTGTGTGGATACTAAAATGCCTAGTCCGCAAGGACACAAAGGACGCTTATCTTCGAATGGTTTCTTTACTAGACCTTGGTTTTTGGTTTTTTTCTTTCGACATACCCGACATGTCCAGCTTAATGGCCTAGCCTTAGTATACTAGCGAGCACACGCGGTGCAGAGTCAGCTTTCAATTGCTCGAAACACTGGGCTGTAGGTTGCCTAGGGATGAACTCTACAGATCTTTCCAAAGCGGGCCAGGCCTAGCTTCTCGTTTTCTATTGATTTTATTAAGTTAGAGCAGTGCTTGGACCAGAGCTTCCTCGAAGAGTTTCTAGGTGTTCTTTGCTTGGCTAGCGAACCCGAAGGGCTAAAGTATATGGGCTTTAGGACCGGGAACTGCGAAGCCCAACAGCCGCAGGGCAAGCACACCGGGCTTCGCTGGCTCAGCTAATAAGGGGGCCTCGGCCTCAAGGTGCTACGCACCCTTCGGCTCCCTGCCAAGCGCCGAAGGCCAAGGCCCTAGTGGAGATCACAGTTGGAGGGCATGATGATAATCGATGTAGATGCTTGGACCATAAGTATAGGTCAATTCGGGTTACGAGCAACTCTGTCTGCGATCGTGGGATCCTTGTGGATTGCGCGGCACAACAAAATCTTCAAGCCGCTCCGCCTTCGGCGCCTCCTCGCCCTTCGACGGATAGTAGCTACTCGGTATGATCGCTGTATAATAAATGCCGTTCACTCTAGCTCAGCTCAGACATGGTGCCTGGTTGGCGGCTATCCGTACTGTTGAGCTGCCCTCAAAAAAGGTCGGGGGCCAACCCATCGTAGCGTTCACTAGAGTAGAGGGAGGTCCTAGGCGAATCGTATTGCGCTGGCTCGACCATCAGCATGCTCCAGATCGTATAATTTATTTGTAAGGTCCATGGTCTAGTCGTTACGATCAGCTGATCATTGGTATTCGCTTGCTTCGTAAGCGAAAGGGAACCGAAGGGCTACAGCGGTTCGAACTGCAGGTTAACCTTCGGGTGACCTGTAGGGCCCGTAGGGCGTAGCGCCCGTAGGGCCCGTAGGGCGTCGGTGCTTGCACGAAGCGGCTCACTAGGTTCGCACCCCTTCGGCCTTCGCATCAAAGATGGTAGGTGCTTGCACCTTCGGTCCTTGTGCTTGCACACAAGTGTGCAAGCACCCTCGACGCAAACCGCTAGGCCCTTCGTGCAAGCACCTACAGCGGCACCCGCTGAGCCGATGCTCTGTACATTACTAATATGGAGTGCTACATGCCCCAACATCCTAACAACTTTGTCTGCTGTTTTCACTCTGTATATGATTTTGCTTGACCCGCCATAAAACGGGCAGCCCTCTTTTGTTGTGGCTTCGCGAAAGACTGTTAAGTGCGCGTAGCGCACCCTTCCGCTTGGGGATGGAGCTCGGAGGATTGAGTATTGGTCTGTCACGCCAAAGGTCGCGGGTTCGATTCCCGTCATCCTCGCTGATGTGCTTGTAGCTTAATAGGATAGAGCATCAGACTACGAATCTGGGGGTTGAGAGTTCGAATCTTTCCAAGCACGACGCGGATCAACGTACTTTATTTATTTCTATTGATGTGCTCGCAAAATGTCAGATGCTCCATAGCCATAGAGTTTTCGATCATTCGAAGTATAGTTACTCGACGCCCAAAAGAGTCCCCCGAAGTGTGCTGGGCTAGCGAACCTGATATCGGGCCTAGAGGGCGGAGCGGTTACCGGCTCAAGCCCATACCCTTGAGCCCTTCGAGTTCGCTCGCTGGGCAAGCGAAGGGGCCTGTAGCGCGAAGTTCTTCGACCCTGCCTGCAGCTACCGCTCTGCTATAGCAGCACCTAGTAGCGGTTCGAAGCTTGCGCATATCCGCAGTGAGAATGGCAACCGAAGGGTCTTCGACCTGTAACTTCTTCGAAGCCTTCGGGTGTTTGCTTTCTTGCGAATAAAAGCGCTTCTTTCGCCCCAAAGGCCGAAGCGGCAAGCACCTACAGCGGCACCCGCTTAGCCCTACAGTTCTTAGCGAACCGCTGCGCGCAGCAAGTTCGGCATCTCGATCGAGTAGCTAGTCAAGCTGGTGATTGATGCACGCTATGCTTTCAGGGAGAACATCTAGCTGAATGGACTAAGGTGTCGCCGACACACTTACAGATTCATCTATATTGAAAAATTCTATTTATAGACCAAGCATACTTTAGGCTTGTGGGCAAGTTTGGTATAACACGCACAAGGGTGCTCTCGCGCTTCGAAGAAGCTGCGCTAAGCGGCTATATCCACTTAGTGTGACGCAAACAATATGTTGCACGTTGCATGCATCATAGCAAATACAGAAGTTAAGAAAATCTGCTCCGCATGGACTTAGTGAAATATTTAACATTTTCATTTCTGCTGTTTTTATTAGGCATTTGGGGTATCTTTTTCAATAGAAAAAATATTATTATAATGTTAATGTCTATTGAATTGATGCTTTTGGCAGTCAATTTGAATTTTTTAGTTTTTTCGGTATATCTAGATGATTTAATTGGACAATTATTTGCTTTGTTCGTATTAACTGTAGCAGCAGCCGAATCCGCTATAGGGCTGGCTTTATTGGTTGTTTATTATCGTGTAAGAGGAACCATTGCAGTAGAATTTATAAGTCTTTTGAAGGGATAACCCGGGTGCATAAGCCTTGCAGCTCGGGTGGTAACTATTCCACACTAAATGGGTGACTTTACGTTGGGTGATCGACCTCTAGGCTCCAAAGGCTCAGCGGGTGCCGCTGTAGGTGCTTGCACGAAGGGCCTAGCGGTTTGCGTCGAGGGTGCTTGCACACTTGTGTGCAAGCACAAGGACCGAAGGTGCAAGCACCTACCATCTTTGATGCGAAGGCCGAAGGGGTGCGAACCTAGTGAGCCGCTTCGTGCAAGCACCGACGCCCTACGGGCCCTACGGGCGCTACGCCCTACGGGCCCAACAGGTCACCCGAAGGTTAACCTGCAGTTCGAACCGCTGTAGCCCTTCGGTTCCCGTTCGCTTGCGCTATTGAGTCACCTGAGTGCTCTAATAAACTGCTTGCGCAAGCTGGGGTCCCCGAGCGCCAGCGAAGGGGACCAAACCATGCTCCTAAGGCCCTTGGGGTTCGCTGGCTCAGCAAGCGAAAGGTCCGGGAACCGCTAAGCGGCGGCCCAGCCGTGAGACCGCCAAGCAGGGGTGCGAACGTAGTGAGCACCTGTAGGTGCTTGCACCTTCGGCCTTTGCGTTCGCTTGCGAAGTGTTTTCGCTTGCTGTCCGCTTTTTATTTTAAAAAGCGGAAAAGCGAACAGCGAAGCGCCTCGCTCAGCTCGTGACTCGAAGACCCCTTACCTATTGGCCCGCTTTTAACCAATCTTCAAGAGCCATAGCCGGAATATAGAGTGCTCATGTGGTCACTCACTAGGTGAGTGACCACACTTTTTGGTCAGCGAAGCCTGGAGTTCCATTGATAATAGGTGCTGCCAACAAGTGGAGGCTCGACGAAGCCGATGGAGTGTTCATTGATTCTGCGACTAATTGTGAAAGAGCCGATCGACCTTCTTTTACTCAATAGCCATTGCGCGTGGCCACAGTTGAGTTCATCGTTTAAATGCAATATGTCACCTTGCGCGGACGTTTCTGTTTGAAAAGCGCACCTTTTTATTCAAAATCCAAACTCGCGGAAATAGCTCAGTGGTAGAGCGTTGCCTTGCCAAGGCAAAGGTCGAGGGTTCAAATCCCTTTTTCCGCTTGGATTTATACTAATGCAGAGCAGTCGCGGGTGGGTTCTACACTACAAAAAAAGCGCAAGGTCGATCACCCGTGCAAGCACACTCGTCTTAACCTAGTAGTTCAAAGATGAAGTCACTGGCGTTCCAGCTGGGTAAGAGCCTATGGAAACCGCGGAGCCCTCCGCTAAGGAACCGGGCCTCTCGTTGGCTTGCCTGCGCCCTGCTTAGGCCTGGCTTGCTTAGCCATCGAACCCAATCGTTTTGAGTCGAATAGCTGCAAGCCAAAGGCCTGGAGCCTTTGTTCGCTGGCTAAGAATGTACGCGAAGCAATTTTCGTTTGCGAAGGCCCTGGGGGGAGCCCTCCAATAAACTGCTCGCGCAAGCAGGGGACCACAGCATGGTAGGGTGCGCGAAGCGCGCCGAGGCCCCTAGAGCCTGTACCCCGCCCGTTCAAGCACTTCGGGTTCGCTGAAGGGTGGTGCTTCGCCTGCGAACTCGAAGGTGCTTCATGGCAAAGCAAGCGGAGGTGCGCTGCGCGCACCGAACAAAGGTGACTATGGAAAGGCTACTTTGCTGGGCGCAGCGGTTCGCTAAGAACTGTAAGGGTCTTCAGACCTGTAACTTCGACTTCGGGTGTGAAGCCGCTGTCGGTGCTTGCCGCTTCGGCTCAGCCTTGAGGCTTGCGAGAGCCTTCGGCTGGCGGCAGAGCCGCGCAACGCTCCTTGGCCTTGGGTTACCAAGAGTGCAGCCACGCTAGGGACCCTGCTTAGCTGTCATCTTGTAGTCATTTTGGGCCAACTAAATGAGTGTATCACCACTGTGTGTATTGTATGATTACGTGCGCGCAGTGCAGGCTATTATGAATTTAACACTTTAGGAGTTTATAATGAGAAAACATCCTTATCATCTTGTGGATCCCAGCCCATGGCCCTTATTCGCTGGATTGGCTGCTTTTGTGACAACAATCGGTGCCGTAATGTATTTTCACGCTTACGTTGGTGGTGGTCTGGTATGTAGTTTTGGTTTACTAATGATTTTATATTCAATGTTCGTATGGTGGAGAGATATCATCAGAGAGGCCACTTTTGAAGGGCATCATACTAAAGCTGTTCAAATTGGACTTCGCTATGGAATGATTCTTTTTATTGCCTCTGAAGTCATGTTTTTTTTATCATTCTTCTGGGCTTTTTTTCATTCAAGTCTGGCTCCTACAGTGGAGATCGGGGCTGTATGGCCACCTAAAGGCATTCAAGTACTAAATCCCTGGGAAATTCCATTCCTTAACACATTAATATTATTGTCATCTGGAGCTGCTGTGACCTGGGCTCATCATGCCATTCTTGCCGGATATAGGAAACAAGCTATATATAGTCTTTGTGTAACTATATTATTAGCTATTTTATTTACAGGATTTCAGGGCTATGAGTATTTATCGGCTCCCTTTACTCTTTCTTCTGGAAGGGCGACCGTTAGTTTGATAACAATGACTAGGAGTTTACTGCAACGAATAGAGATCAGAGACCACCCATACTTCTAGTTGATCGACGATCCTACTGATCCGCACACTTGATAACCTTTGTGGGGGAAAAAAACCCTACGGGAAAAATAGCATGTCACGAAAGGGAATCACTAGAGGCCAATAGTGGTGGTCACGAACCTAGTGAGTGCCCCACGATGAAAGCCCCTGGTTTCCGAGTGTTCCTCCTTATGCGAAGGCAAATGGGTTATCCTGAACGTTAGTCGGGCTAAAAGAATATGAATATCTAGGCTAGCGCGTGGCTTTCGGGCCGAACACAGATGTGGCTTCTTTGATTCGTGTAGATTCCAGGCACTGAATCCGGTGGAAGGAATGCGCCTATCTACTTCGTAGTGACAACAAGATTTAAACGTGCGCCAAAGGCCTTCAGTCACCACTCGGTGAAGAAGCTTCGCAGAGGAATGGTCTGAAGGCGCTGCACAGAGCAGCGCAAGGACCGAAGGATTGTTATCGATAACCGGTGATATCTAGGGGGTTCGCGAAGAACTGAAACTTCTTTGAAGCCTTCGGTTTCAAGGGAGCTGCTCCGCGACCAACTTTACCCTAGAGGACGGAGGACTTGTAGTAGATACAAGAATCGAAGGAGTCTAAGTAGCACCGATTACGGCCGGTACGTCACTTGAGTGCCAAAGGGCAAAGCGGTTTGCGTTACGTAGTGAGGAGCGGTGTGCTTCGCAACCGGTCACGGCCCTCATAGCGCTATGATTTGTTTTTGCGAAGCGTCGATGGCTAAGCGATACAAGGTTAACCGCTAAGCCGTTTAGTTATAGTAAGCATCTAATAGCGAAGTGTCCCCAAAGGTGATAAGGTTCAAACCAGAGAGGCTCAAGTTGGAGAGCCGTGTGATGGGTAACTATCTCGCATGGTTCGGCGAGGGCTTGAGTAGACCTATGTGGGGCTGTCACCAGAAGGGAGATAGTCAAGTTTTGGGCAACTTTCCACTCGATTCTACGGGTCAACTTTTTACATGGCTACGGGCTTTCATGGAACTCACGTGTTAATAGGAACTACTTTTTTGATAGTGTGTTTAATACGTGAAATCAATTTTCATTTTACTAAACATCATCATTTTGGATTTGAAGCTGCGGCATGGTATTGTGCGGCCCGTTCACGGTCAAAGTTTGCATGTAAACGCAAAACGAACCCGTGCGCTCGCCACGGACCGACAAACATCCAAGGCGAGTGAACTGAACTGACATGAGGGTGAGAATCCGTTGCCACAAATGTGGCAGCAATCAAGTCCCTCCCCCCAAAGGAACGGGGTGAAAGCATTATCCACATGCGTCGGGATGGCACGCTGGTCGCTCATTACAACCTCAAAGTGACTGGCTCTCGAGGTGTGAAGCTGGGTAAAACGGAGTGAAGAGTCCAAAGAATACTCGATGCACTTCTAGCAAGGACGTGACGTCTGAGGGCAATGAGTCATACACAAACTCGAGTGGAAAGGTTATTGCCAAACCATGAAATTGTTTGTTTTGTTGCCTAAGCAAAGCTCGAAGAGCTTCTACGTCATAGTCGTCTCGTAAGAGGCGCTACCGATGGTTAACGATTGAGTGAACTGTGCTCGCCCAAGGCGAGCACTCGAATGATGCGCCGTAACCGCGAAGCAGGGTGCTCGCACACACAGCACTCTACTCAACGTCCATAGTATTGGACAAGGGCCTAGGTATACGATATATCGCGTATATTGTTCCTTTACTGTGCCCTCGGCGTAAAGCAAAAGGGCCTTCCGGTCCCATATGACAGTTCGGAACGGTAAAACCTCTAGTGTCTCTTTTCTGTAGTGACCCTCGTTATACCCAAGTAAGCGGGGGCATACTTCAAAGTAGGTAGCCAGCCGTATGGCACTTGAGAGTAGGATGAGGTAAGAAGCTAATGCCAATCTGTAATAGATTGGATACGCCCACGTACCTCCGCGTGTTGGGCAAAAATTTTGTATATTTTATTAGCAGACGCACTCGCCACGCTCTGATCTAGACAATAATCAAGAGGCACTGCTACGCCATACTGAATAATGGAAAGATGGGCATTATGAGTGTGTTTGCAAGGGTGTTAGTACGGTTGCGAGCAAGGTCGGGGGGTGCTGAGCAAGCGAAAACACTTCGCAAGCGAACGCAAAGGCCCCGCTTGGCGGTCTCACGGCTAGGGCCGCCCTTCAGCGGTGTTGCTATAGCAGAGAGGTCCCCTTTGGGGGAGCCTTCGCCTTGCACTCTCGGGGTAACGAGCCCTTGGGTGTGCTCGCTTCGCTCGCTCCTGGTTATTCTGTGGCTCTCGTACTTTCTCAAACCCTTTACACGCGAGGAGCCGTATGAGGCGAAAGTTTCACGTACGGTTTTGTATTAGAGGTGAGGTGGGAGACCCCTTACCTACTATGACGGCACTTCGTTGACGTTGTGTGGCTATTCTTATTTGTTTCAATCTACTGGTGGGGTTCTTAACCTGCATCTAAATTGTTAGGCCCCACAGGCCTGACGTGCGAGCAGGGAGCGCCGGTCTTCTAACCCGCCCGTTTGCTAAGCAAGCGGAACGCGAGCAACCCGCGAACCTAGTGAGCAACCTTCGCCAGCGAAGCCCATACGCGAGTACTATAACTAGAATGTATCGCAACTGGTGGTGCCTGCGGCACCGCATAAGTCGGCTACTCTTTCGAGCGGATGTTCCAATTGACCACGTCCGAACGCTACAGTGTCATACACCGGGCTTCGCAGCAAGCGAACGGGGCTTCGCCCGCCTACATGTTACATGTGCGCGGATAAGCTTGTAGCGCCCTGGGCATTAAAATATAGCCTCTACCTGGACTTCGAAGCGCTACGCGGTTCCCGATAACGATCGAGGCGCTTTGCTGTTCGCTTTTCCGCTTTTTAAAATAAAAAGCGGACAGCAAGCGAAAACACTTCGCAAGCGAACGCAAAGGCCGAAGGTGCAAGCACCTACAGGTGCTCACTACGTTCGCACCCCTGCTTGGCGGTCTCACGGCTAGGCCGCCGGTTAACGAAAGCGAAGCGGCTAGGATGGTCATCTCTGGAAGAGGGCTTCACTTTCGGTAACCGCTCAGCTCGTGAGCGAAAGCCCTTCACTAGGGGTTCGCCTTCGTCGAGAGGGGCCTTAAGCGAAAGTGGAGCACGCACTACCCGCATCCGCGCACAAAGCGGGTGCGGTGTGCAGCGGTGCAAGACCTCAATGAGCTTCGCTTAGCGAATCGCGAGTAGCTTCGCTCGTGACCGGTTGCGAAGCACACCGCTTCGCCCTTGGGCCTCGCGCTCCGCCAATACTGAGCGGCTTTGCCCTCCAGGGCGAACAACAAAACACCTTCGGCCAAATATTTAAAAATGAGTTGAATGACTTACAACCTCTATAATACACAAATTGCTTACGTAGTTTCAAAAATTGATCAACTAGTTAATTGGGCTCGCAAAGGCTCGATGTGGCCTATGACTTTTGGACTCGCTTGTTGTGCAGTCGAGATGATGCATTGTGGAGCTGCTCGATATGATTTAGATCGGTTTGGTGTGATATTTAGGCCCTCGCCTCGCCAATCGGATGTTATGATAGTCGCTGGCACGCTAACTAACAAAATGGCCCCGGCCCTTCGTAAAGTGTACGACCAAATGCCTGAGCCCCGCTGGGTTATAAGTATGGGCTCCTGCGCCAATGGCGGCGGCTACTATCATTATTCTTACAGCGTGGTACGCGGTTGTGATCGTATAGTACCTGTAGATGTGTATGTTCCCGGTTGCCCGCCGACGGCCGAAGCTTTATTATATGGATTACTCCAATTACAAAAAAAGATTGCTCGTTCAAAAAAAACTTTGGTATTCGTTAGAAGATAAGAATGGCACACTAAATGGCTTAGTTACTTAGAACACTTTTATTTACAATACTCAAGCGAAACGGGCCTTGGTCTTCGCTTGTTCGCTTGCTGTCCGCTTGTTGTCCGCTTTTTAAAATAAAAAGCGGAATTCGGTCCGAAAGAGCAAGCGAACGAGCGGTGTTTACTCGCTAGGGACTTCGGGTTCTATTACTGAGGTTGCTGAGCCACCGACCTGCCTACTCGTCGGTCAGGCCTCTGCTTGCGGAGCAAGCGAACTGCGGGGCACAGGTACTTTTTATTCGGTTCCCTCGAAACCCATGGTGTGCATTGGCAAGCAACCTATCCCCTTACAAATGTCAATGGGGTTTTAGTCCTATTACATTTTACATTGGATATTTACCCATAAACAGCATAAAATTTTTAAAACGTACGAGCAGGGCCAAAGGCTCCAGGCAAGGTGGCTCGCTTGCTTCGCGTGCATTCGCTTGCTTTGCAAGCGAATGCACGCGAAACCCACTAGCCCGTAACCGCCCTAGAAGGCTGGGCCATAAGCCTTTTATGCAGGTCTTCGCTTGCTTTGCAAGCGAACAAGCCCTGTATTATGTGGCCCCGAGGGCCCACTAGTAATCGTCATTAGGGTAGGACGGGCCTAGCCCAATAAAATATCTGATGGGTCCTGCTTCGGAATAAGCATAACAGCGGGTTTATTTACTCTAATACTCAGCTATATTTTCCGCGCGTATTGGTTTCATGAGGGAGTTCGAATCTCACCGCGCGTCGGCTCAAAAAGGGCATGTTGCACTTGCGCGCGGACCAGCAAGGCCCCGTGGCTCGCTCCGGCGAAAAGGCGCTTCGTCTTGTCGAAGGCCTAGACGCAAGGCGCAACCTGTCCCATCGATAATGGGACGGCCGAGCGGTTCACATGGCCACACCCCTAGAATGCCGGGATCTGGCCATAAATGTGGCAACTTTTATTTGCGCAAGCGCAGCGGATGTCCAAGTGGTAACTCAATAGGGTATGGGGTTGGTCGGTTAGGCCTTGGCTCTTTCGCTTGCAAAGCAAGCAAACACCGAAGGCCTAACCGACCAACAGGGGGCCAGTGGCTCACGTCTACCCGAAAAGAGTGAGCTTCGCTCGTGACCGGGCACCGCTGAACGGGAACCGCGCCGGTCGCGCTCCGCGCGTCCCTGGAGTAGTTACGCGAAAAGCCCTCGTATATAGGGTGGTGCTTCGCCAGCGAAACCCCGGCCTAGCCGGCGGCGGGAACCTTAGGTCACTCACAAGGCTGGGGTTGGGCTCGTTTACGCGTTATTCCCATAGGGCAATTGGTTCGGATTCGCTGGCTTCGCCAGCGAAGTGTCCAAGTGCTCGCGCCGAAGGCCAACCTAAGGTCGTCACGGCAGCTAGGCCGCTAAAGTAACGCCGCGAGGGCAAAGCCTCGGGCGCGGTGACTTGTTGAGTCCGTCGGACCTGCCGGGGTCACAAACGGACCACTCGAAGAAACAGTCACATGTGTAATGCATAAAAACCAACACGACCAATAAAAGCAAATAGCATAATGTTAAATTCACCTTTAGAGCAATTCAATATAATTTCTATGTGCGGGGTTAAGCCTCCCGTTTTCGATGGGATTTTTATCCTGGGCGACCGTTAGGTTGCCTTTAGTTTCGGTATAGTAGAGAGAACTGCCGAAGTCTTAACACTACCCCGCCGGGAATCCGCAGCCCGTGAGGGCACATGGGGGAACATAGCATGTGTTAAATGCGAGCATAAGGGTGTTTCGTCCCACGAAAGTGGTGCCCAAGAATACTTGCTAGACTGCTCATCTGGTCACAGAGATGTGACACGAGGTAGCCTCTGTTTACAGATAACCACCAATAGAACAACATTGATTCTATTGAACCGGAAGCCTCGAGTAGGGTTAACCTGGATTGGTGAATCTAGAAAAGTTGGTTTAAATCGACCCCTGGTGATAGCAAGCGAATGTATGCCAGCGTGAATACTGATTTCGTTTGGAGTTTCAGCGAAATGATCTCTCAGTATTCTGACGACACGCGCCTGGTGTGATACAAAGTATAACGTGCACTAGGCGTCAGCATCGTGGAAAAATTCGAAAGGACACTCCTACCAGATATCGCAAGCACTAGAGGCAATACCGGTGATACCATAACACTTACCACTGTCCAAGTCGTTAGACCAGTGGAAAATATGGAAACAGAGGGCCCGTAGTACCCGCCTCCTCGAGCGAGTCATTCGCTGTTTGTAAAAGGGAAGGGGTCTAGGTCATAAATGTTTCCCCTGGGTAGGTTTAAAGGGCCGGTCGTTTCAATTTGTGTAACGTCAGCAAAAATTGGAATATTTTTACAGTGTGAAAACTTGCAAAGCCAAAGGGTCTTCGACCCTTCGGTTGTGTAGAAAAACAAATAGATGACGTGAGAGCCGTGTGACGGGCAACTGTCTCGCACGGTTCGGTGGGAGCTCGAGTAAAGGATAATTAAGCTCGTAAAGTGTGCTTGCACGCAAGCACATAAGCTCAAAAGTGGCCACCTTATGGTCAAAAGTGACTAGGCTTAAGGTTCATCTTATCCCGAAAGTTCGACCCGATCCATGGGGTCTTTTGTGGCAATCCCGCTTCAGCTATGCAGGTTTGAGCATTGCGATGACCTGGAGTTGGGAAAGTGGTTCCTGCAGCTTAGGTGAACGAACCCAAAAAAGGGTGCCTGTATATTATAAGGAGCATTTAGTGCGCTCCGCGCACAATTGCTGGGTCGTAGCACCGGGGGTATATGAGTACTATATTATAGAGTGGAAAAAAGGACCCCTACTCGCGGAATCCGCTAAAGATCACGCCAACCCAAATAGGTTATACTTAGGGAAGCTTCTGTGAACTGTGCGAGAACGAAGGAGGACAACCACGATGACGGAGCTTCAAAAATGAAGTGCCGTTAGGAGATGGACGGAAAACCTCACGGCGAATACAACCGCCGGTGTGGGAATGTAGTCCTGTCACTTCTAAAGCGGGCCTATTTTGCCGAGAATCCGGCGCAGCGAAGCCGCGCCATTTTTTATATGACTCTGCATATTTAGTTCGATAATAATAGGCTTAGCCACCTTAATTTCTGGAACATATGGGCAGTTTGTAAAGCACTTTTTAGACTCCTCTGAGTTTTCTTCTACTTCTATTTGTCCTGCAGGGCACCATAAGCCTGCACCGCCCAAGATAAATATATAAGTGATCTTCAAGGTTGTTTCACCACCTCCTTCGGCTTTAGGCCGAAGGCCCTCCATTTATAAAATTATTTTACTATGGTCTAACTCCGCCTAGGCAAGCGGCAACCCGAGGCTTACTTGTATAGGTTGGGATATTGGACAGGCGGGCTAATCATGCGTGGAAGACAATTGCGCGAAAAAAATTCAATGGGTAAACTTCAATAGGCCGATACTTGGGGGGATATGAGCTTTCTAAACGCTAGTCCCGAAAACTTGTGGTTTTTTAAAAATTCAGCACAGCGGATTCCACTTGGACGAACCCGAGTGACAACCCCACGCATGGGCCCCGAGGCACCCAAGGGCTCAGCGGTTTGCGTTCAGCGGTTCGCGGTCACGAGCGAGGTGAACTCCCTTCGGGTGAGAGCGGAGCAAGCGGCCCCCCGCGGGGCTTCGAAGACCCACGGCTAGCGCCGGTGCTGCCGAACTTGCTGGGTGGAGCGGTTCGCTCACAACTGTGTTGCCTTCGGGTGACCTGTAGGGCCCGTAGGGCGTAGCGCCCGTAGGGCCTTCGCATCAAAGATGGTAGGTGCTTGCACGAAGCGGCTCACTAGGTTCGCACCCCTTCGGGTCCTTGTGCTTGCACACAAGTGTGCAAGCACCCTCGACGCAAACCGAAGGTGCAAGCACCTACAGCGGCTTCGCACCCGCTACGCCCTTCGGGTTCGCTTGCTTAGCCAGCGGAGAAGCAAGAGAATAAGCAAGGACTTCGATCACAAAGTGACCCGAAGCCCGGTTCCAGAAGCTAAGAAGGAAGTGGGAGCCGTATGATGCGAAAGTATCATGTACGGTTCTGAGGGAAGGCTTTAACAAACCAATGGAACTCCGCGCATATCGCCTAGAGTATAGCTCGGGGTCACTCAAATAGTTCGTTACTGGGAGCCGTTAGGCCAAAGGCCCGGGGCGTTTTCACTCGCCAAGCAAGCGAAAATGGCTTTCCATGCGCCCAAAACACTTCGCAAGCGAATAAGGCCCCGTGGGTTATACTGCGCTTGACAACGCCGGCGTCTCCCATTGGTAGGAAGCCTTACCCGATAATTCCCATTCATATTAGTAATCTATATTTCTCTTTTACAAATTCTTCTTTGTTTTTTCTTTTGGCCACTCTATTAATTTGTCTACTTTATCATATGGTGACAATAAATGGGGGAGTTTTAGTACCGACCCGGTGGCAATCAGTTGTTGAAATGTTTTATGAATTTGTAGTCAATATGGTCGAAGAACAAATTGGAGAAAAAGGTCGAAAATATTTTACATTGATTTTCACAACTTTCATGTTTATTTTATCACTTAATTTAATTGGGCTTATTCCTTATAGTTTCGCTTCAACGAGTCACCTTATTGTGACTTTTGGGATGTCTTTATCTTTATTCTTAGGAATTACTATTATAGGGTTACAAATTCATGGACTGCACTTTTTCTCTTTCTTCTTGCCCGCGGGTGCACCCTTAGCCTTGGCGCCAGCCCTTGTGGTGATTGAACTCGTGTCATACGTGTTCCGTCCTATTTCACTTGGGGTACGTCTTGGTGCAAACATCATGGCGGGACATGCTCTACTAGTTATACTCAGCGGATTCGCTTGGACCATGCTTACTGCCGGCGGTTTTCTGGCTGTTGCTGCAATTTTTCCTTTTGCAATCGTATTCGCGATAACTTGCTTAGAATTCGCCGTTGCCGGGCTACAGGCCTACGTATTTACTATACTACTAACGATTTATTTAAGAGATGCCATTGAACTTCATTAATATGTTGTCTTTTTTTGTAAAGTGGTTGTCGGTGCGACTCGGGCCCAGGCCCCGCGGTTGTGTCCGAGTACGCGACGCATCGCCCGCTGACCTCTACGTCAAAAGCAGTGGGTAACAATCGAAGGACCCAGCGTAAGCAGAGTACGTGCTTGCACCCGAGGGTGCAAGCACAGCGCCACGCCCCGAGGCAACTTCGGGTTCGCTCGCTGTCCGCTTGTTGTCCGCTTTTTAAAATAAAAAGCGGAAAAGCGGAAGTCGGACCGAAAGAAGCGCTTTTATTCGCAAGAACGGGGACCGCTGAGCCTTCGGTTGCCATTCTCACTGCAGATCTGCGCAAGTTCGGCTTTGGGGTAACTTGCTCAGCAAGCCAAGCCTAATGGTGACGGTAGGTGTGATGCCCTTGCCCTCAAGTAACAGTGCCAGTACAAGGTGTGGGTACAACGGCACAAAGCCCGCGAGAACGCCGCACGTAAGGCCGAAGGCCGGCCACCGCAACTATTCGGCTGTATTAGGCCGCAAGCAAAGCCCGGGAGGCTCCGGGACCTGCTGAGCGGCGGCCTAGCCGTGAGACCGCCAAGCAGGGGTGCGAACGTAGTGAGCACCTGTAGGTGCTTGCACCTTCGGCCTTTGCGTTCGCTTGCGAAGTGTTTTCGCTTGCTGTCCGCTTTTTATTTTAAAAAGCGGAAAAGCGAACAGCGAAGCGCCTCTATAACTACAGAGGTACAAATCTAGCCTAGCTCACGCAGACCAGAGATCCCCTTGGGTGTCATCCGAATGCTTCGCACCGGGCTTCCGGTCACTTTGTGATCGAATTCCTACAACCCAAGTCCGAAGGGCTTCGACTCTCAGCAAGCGAAGGGCAACCGCCGAGCCCTCCCGCTTCTCGCCCTTCTACGCTTGCTCAGCAAGCGAACTGCGGGGCCTACAATGGCTACGCAGAGTGTTCCCTGAACGTTCTTTATACACTATATGTCTAGCGTGTGTTCGTTCTGAACGATTCTAGTAGTCCTTTTATATGAAAGCATACATATACATTGCTATAGCTCATATTTTTAGTATGCGCAAGCCGCGTGATCACTACCACCATGGTAAGTACTATAACACCATAAAAACCGTAATATGACGGATGCCCTTGTAAACACAAAGCAACTACAAGTGGTTAAGTTTTATGCATCTAATTATTGAACGCAGTATGGAGTATAGCCAAGAGGCAAGGCGTCGGATTTTGATTCCGTGAGCAAAGGTTCGAATCCTTTTACTCCAGAGGGTCCCGCGACGAATAAAATGAATCTGAAGCATTATTTTACCTAATTTTACCTATTCGTAAACCCCACACAGAGTGCGGCGTTTGCTTCGACTCGACTCGGTCGAGTAATTGTAGTTGAACTTTTTTATCAAGCGGCCACTTGACCCAAATAAAATGAGCTCGACAGGTTCTGGTGGAGCCCTTAGAGCTCAAGTAATATCTGCTTCGTCGGGCCCCCGCGACCTTCTCGAGAATATCTCCGAATGTGCTTACTTGCTTTCTGTAGGGAGACCTTAAGCCAACGGCAACCAGTGCGTCCTGCACAAGTTGGACGCAGAAGGGGCGGAGTAACCGTCGAGTAGCGCTATATCTTGTAAGCGAAGGTAATAGTGGTCACTTTGCGACCACTATTACCCGTCTCTAGGTGATCCGCGGGCACCGAGCCCTACGTGAGGGTCCTGCCTGGGCGCCTTCGGGTAACCTATAGCCGAAGAGGCCTGTAGGTCGAAAAAGCCGTGTTTAGCGAAGCGGTCTCACGGCTAGGCCGCCGCTCAGCGGTGTGCTTCGCAACCGGTCTTCGCTTGCTAAGCAAGCGAAAGCTTTGGGAACCGGTTCGCTTGCCAAAATGGCTTCAAGGAAGCTACAAAAAAGCAATTTTATCATTACAATACATTATGGTATTCACTACTGAAATACAATTACCGAATAATGTCCAAGTGACAAAACAAAGTAACTTTGTTATGTTTCATGGACCTTTAGGAATCAATAAAATATCTTTAAACAAAATTGATACAAAAGGAATTGGAGCTATTCAGATAAAAAAGCGCCAAGCTAATCGCGATCTAGGGCGAATAATAGTTTATAGTCCTTCTAAATGTTTTTGTGGTTTGGTTTCTACTATAATAAAAAATAAGATTCAAGGAGTATCTCGTGGATTTTTAATATATATTCGTGTGTGACAAGAAGTTATGCCTTGTATTGCAGTTGAAGTATATACGAAATATTAGCTAGGTCCTGCGATATTCGATAGATTTTACTAGACCAACTCGAGCACACCTAGGTGGTAACACCAGGGTGTGAAACCTCAGGGTCACTCCGAAGCGGCATACCCACATCATCAAGATCACAGCGTCCAGCAGCTCATCTTTTGGCCGGGCGTTTTGCGAAGGCCTTCGCCTGCTGAGCAGCGAACCCGAAGTCCATTGTTCACACCGTGAAGTGGCGTAGCTCATAGCTTTTCACCATGTGACGCATCAAGCTTGACCTAATCAAATGTTAGCCGAGTCTGTCGGAGAAGCTATACGGCCACGCAAGTGTGGGCCTGCGGCTGTACGCCGCCCTGCTATAGCAGCGCAGGCAATGGCTGCTTCGCGGGCGAAACCCGCAGCACCGCTACAGGGCCTCGGGGTACGGGGCCTGCTAGAGCATTTAAAATAGAAAAAGCCAACCAACAATGTTTCAGAGCTCAGGCGGGGTTGTAACGAACTACGTGAGTTACCGCAAGTGCTTGGCGTAAGAGTACTAGGCGCTAGTAGTAATTAGTCATTTATGACCTAAAATAGAACGGCTGTGAACCCCACTCGCTTCATCAGGGCGCTCTGTGCAGAGCGCAAGCAGGGCTCAGCGGTTCCCGAACCTTGGTTGTTTGGAGGCCACGTATTTCGGAGTGCTGGGTAACAATGAAAAAGGGCATTGTATAGTAAGGAGTTTAGACCTAGTCCATCAACCTTGCAAAGGCTAGGCCCACGAAAGAACCTAGCCGAACTATTCTTGCAGTTAGGTAGAGCTCCGCCCTAAAATCGTTGTATACAAGCATAAAACTTGGTAAGCCCGTCTGGTGAGGAGCTCGATGGCCAAGCGGTCCCCGGTCCCACTTGTTTTTTTTTCTAGTTTGCTCCCTGCTGGCGCAGACCCTATAGTTCGGTCCTATAAGTGATTCCGCTAACCTAGCGACCCCCCACTAAGCTCAGCCTGCGCAAAGCGAGCAACCCGGCCCCCTGCTCATCGGTTAGGCCTTGGCTGGCTGAGCAAGCGAACTGCGGGCCTTTGGGCCCCCCGACCTTGGGGCCTAGGGGGAGCCTCCACCGAGGAGGTAACTTACTAGGTGGGTGGCCGGTAACCAGGTCGCCCCCTTTTTTTGTTTGACCTGTTAACCCCCTTCGGGGACTCGGCCGCTCGCTGTGTCTATTAATTGATCGAGCGAAGGATCAGGTCGTGAGCTGTACCCACATGAGGTCATGGGCGCTCCTGCCTGAGCCTCGAGGTAAGCACAACGCGCACGGTGCTGCGCGGCAACCTTTAGTGAAATCGCTAGTTGCAAATTACACAACATAACAGGCCGGGTAGGACCTCAGGTATCGACAGCTTCTAAGACAAGGCTAGTCGTGCTACGAAACGCCATCCGAGTATGAACTCCAGTACCATGCGGGTAGAGGACACCCTAAAAAGCGACTTTCCTTATAGGATCCGCTGTTCGCTAATATCCGTTTTTTTATGTTCTTGCTGTTCTTTTGCGTGGGTCCCTTTTGTGACACTATGCTCGGAAGCACCTAGGGCGTTTGTATACACTAGCTATCGGGAACCGCTCCGCCCTTCCAGTTACAAAATTAACCCAAGTTTACATAAAGTGCGCGCAGTGAGAATCAAGCACCGAGGGTCCTTGGGTGGCCACCTTCGCTTGCTTTGCAAGCGGAGACCAAGGGCGTTTGCTTAGGTCGCGCGTCATCGTGCGCGGGTAGAGCTAATTTAAATATGTTGGAATGGGTTAATTGGTTGGAGTCTCTAGATGTTTATGCAGAAAAAGTTTCATATAAGCGGAAAGCTCTTAAAACCTCTAAACAATAAGGCCCCAGTGCGCGGGTGGACATTACTCGCGCCTAGGGCCGCGAGTCTTGCTGCAGCAACACCCGAGAGCGAGGCGGTTCCCGGTTAATAACACCCGGGGTTTAACTGAGAAGTCCCCGAATGGAGGGCCGTGACCTCTGATGTCTGATGTCTTATGTAGTGCATAAGGCGCGCAATCCAGGGTGAGGTCACTGGTAACGTAGTAACCACTTATGCATGCTCCGCCTAAGTGAAACAGAGAGCAGTAAAATTTTAATGCGCTCGGTTGCAGACAATAGAATGATCTGCCGAGTATATAATATAGCTAAATAGTTTACATTTAGTCAGAGTTAGCACAAAAATGGTATTTGGACCATTGGGTATCTATATCGAATGAGCTCACTTGGGGTTGCACTTCAGGGTGCTCCTGGTAATCTTATTTTGAAGGCTCACCAATTAAGCGAGCCAGAATTAGCCAACTGGGCTTCGCAGGTTGTTACGCGTACATTCACTTGTTCGCTTGCTGTCCGCTTTTTAAAATAAAAAGCGGAATTCGGGGCGAAAGAAGCGCTTTTATTCGCAAGAAAGCAAACACCCGAAGGCTTCGAAGAAGTTACGGGTCGAAGACCCTTCGGTTCCCGCGTCAGCTATGTAGCGCACGGCGCGACCTACATCTTCCATAAGATTGCTTGAGCCGTGTGTGATTAAAATCACACGCACGGTTCTTCGGGGGGGTTTAAACCTATCCCAACCTTATAGGAACAGGTTTTCGTGTTACTAAACAATTGAGGACATTTCAAGGAAAAGGTCCCTTAGATATATTGAACTTTAAGATTGGATATAACCATGAAACAATATTTAAGCTGCCTATGACCTCGAATTTTCAATGCAGAGCGCAAGAGCCTTATGGCAATGGCAGTTCTTTGGAAAAGCTCGACCCGTTGATAAAAATCGGTGAACCCTGCGGGGTACCTGCATCAAGTTTACAATCAGACGCTTCGCGGCGAAGGTGTTCGGCCCCTGCACGTGCTTTTTGTCTTCAACCTACATTAATTTGTTTATACGGAATCGAAAAAAATCAAGTGACGCAAATGGCCGCGAAAATTCGACAAATAAGCCCTCCGAGTACTTATACAACCAAGGGTCTATTTATTGTGAAATCGCCGTAATTAGCTATAGTGATCATGGTCACCGAAGTGCTTGTGCGGGTAGCGCCTGGGGCTCTAGGAGCCCCAGGCTCTTGGGAATGGAAGCCTCAAGGCTTAGCCGAAGCGGCAAGCACCGACAGCGGCTTCACACCCGAAGGCCAGGTCTGAAGACCGGGAACCTGCAGTTCGCAAACAACCGAAGCGGCAAGCACCTACAGCGGCACCCGCTTAGCCCTACAGTTCTTAGCGAACGCAAAGGCCGAAGGGGTGCGAACCTAGTGAGCCGCTTCGTGCAAGCACCTACAGGTGCTCACTAGGTTCGCACCCCTGCTTGGCGGTCTCACGGCAAGGCCGCCGCTCAGCGGGTCCCGGGTGGTGACCGGGCCCTTAGGGCGCCTGGGTATTCGCTTGCTCAGCAAGCGAAGTTATGACGAAGCCCGGTCGATGACCCTTCGAGGCGGTCCGAAGGACCGAAGGCATTATAAAAAAAAGAGTAAGAGTCTACGGGTGTGAATCGTCGCTCCGCGCACGATTTCCTTCGATCCTGAAGCCGTTCAGCGCAAGCGCCCTAGCCAAGCGCATGTCAAGTAATGGGTCAAGCTTACTCAGCTGTGCTTCAATGCAACGGTCCTGAGGACCTATGCCTCCTTGTAGCTAGGTGCACCTTATCGACTTGATGGAGGCTAGTCGAGGAAGCGCAATGTTTATCATGCCTGTAGATGCAAAAAGTGGCCCTTCGGGGTCGCTCGCGAAGAGCGGAGAAGCAAGCGAAAGACCATAAGATAGGGAACCGCGGAGCCCTCGGTGCTATGCGCACAAATGCATAGTACCAGTACCTTATATCCAAAAGTTTTATATTCAACTCGCCTTGCGCAAAAGCGTGCTTGGGCACTCAGAACCTATGGTTGCCGCTCGGCCATATTTGACTTTTTACTTCTAGACAGCGCATAAATGGGTCGTTGCTTATCTGATATAGCACTGACGTAATGTTTTAGCTTATAGCGCAACTACCACACCGGTGCTTCTTCGCAAACGAGCGTGGCAAACACTTTATTACCCTCTGAAGCTGCAAGAGCTGGAGTTCAGAGATTGTCACGTCCTTGGAAAATTGAGGACTCTCTCGTGAAGTTCACGGTTGTGAGAATAGTTCCGACAAGGAATGCTCCCAGGCGGTCCGATCGCAAAAAGAGTTAGATCATTGGTAATCGCGTAGCCCAGCATCGGGCCCCGCAGTTCGCTTGCTCAGGGCCCACCCGACGAGCAGGCGGCCCGGTCTTCTCCGCCATTTGCTTGCTCAGCAAGCAGGGGGCAAGCAACCTGAGCAAGCGAACCAGCGGGGCCCGGTCACAAGGGGGCCACCACCGCTGGCCAAGCCCAGGTGCATGCCCTCGATTGCACTGCTATAGCAAAGCGCAAACCGGGGTGCGCCTCGCGCACCGAAAAATGGGCACCATGGTGTGGTGCCCTCGCTCCGCTCGGGGACCCCAGGCTAAAGGCCTTGAGCCTGTAGGTCGAAGAAGCTTTTCGCTTTATGTTCCCGTGGGATCACACGGCGATAGGCTATGGGTTAGCATATATTCTTAGAAGAATCAATATCCAAGGCCAACAGTGTCCAAGAGCGCATTTGGAGTGGGAGTTAGCCTATGGCCGCCTATAGTTGGCCACTAGGCCAGGACTTGCTTCGCCGGCAAGTTGGCTCGACTTCGCCGAGCTTCGCTGGGCACCGCGCTGTTCGGGTCACAAAGTTGCCTTCTAGCAGACCTGTAACTTCTTCGAAGCCTTCCGGGGGGGCAAAACTTGCTTTCTTCTCACTGCAGATCTGCGCAAGCTTCGGGTACAGGAGACCAACTTAGGCGAAGCCCGGCGGGCACCACTCCAGTGCGATGTCTAGGTGAAAACGGGTCTGCCTTTGTGTTTTTGGATTGTTTTCGAAAACTCTCTTGTATTTTGAAAAAGCTCCTTTTGAGTTTGTACATAAACGGACTGATGGTGAGTTAAAACAATAGCGCCTATCATCGCCACTAGTAGTATAAAACTCGCACATATGAAAAAATAAGAGTAATAAGTATAAATACATTGACCAATAGATTGAATATTGGTGAGATTTTCCGCGAGTTCGGACCATTCAGTAAATAAAAGATTCTTGTAGAAAATAGGGGCTATTCCGCCATCTAAAGTCAACAAATCACTGTTTAGTTGACTACTATTAGCTTCAACCAATTGAGTAGAGTTGGCAATCGAAACACCTGAATCAATCAGTGCTATTAGATCATTATCTATAATACAGAAGATTTCAAATAAAAACAGAATACCTAGAAGACCACCAATGGGCAAATAGCGATATTTTTTTTCATTAATCTCTGCTAATTTTATATTTAGCATCATGACAACAAACAAAAATAAAACAGCGATAGCACCAATGTAAACTACGAGGAAGATCATCGCAAAAAAATCTAAACCAATTAATATGAGTAATCCGGCAGCATTGAAAAAAACTAAAATTAAAAAAAGTACTGAATGTACTGGATTGGCGACCTGGATGACCAAGCCTGCCGATATAAGAGCAAGGCTCGAAAAAATATAGAAAAGAAAATTCACAAAGATACAACTTTTTTATTTCTTGTGGTCCTTAGGCTGTTAACAGCTGTTACGCTCAAGCCACATTGTGGCGGCGTATCGAATATACTCGGGGTGCGCCACGCGCACCTGTGGCCCCCGAAGGCCCCCAAGCAGCCGTGCGCGGCTACGCCGCCGCTTCGCGATTGCCGGTAATGAGCGAAGCGAGTGGCCCCGCTTGCCCAGCAAGCGAGAACCAAAAGTCTCAGGCGAGTGACCACCAGTTGTGGGCTTGCTTCGCAAGCGATGCCCGGTGCACCACCCGAAGGGCGCCCCTAACCCAGGCATTATTCGATGGCCACTTGTGCCGCATCAACATGCGCCTTTGAGCAGAGCTCAGTAAACTATAGAAATAGAAAAAAGACCGTTGATTGTGGGAGTTATGAGTGTGCAATCGATCAGCAAGAAGTCCCCCCACTTGATGGGTGTCAAAATATTGAGGCCCGCTCACAATATATCCGCTACGCGAACACGCAAGGCTGCCCAATAGATACCGACACTCCCTTTTTAGATTAAAATATAGCGTAAGCAAGCTTTCAACTAACCGCATGGTGGGCTAAAAAATAGCAAAGCCCATTGGGCCACACACTAGTATTGCCCGCCCAATAGAACCACGTAACTCTACAAAACCCGTGGTCGTCAGGCAAGGGTGACTCCCTCTCGCTTGCTGAGCCTGCAAACCGATGCGAAGCACCACCCCGCCCACAATCTAGCCTTATATGTTGATTGTGTTCGCTAGGCGCGCTTTCTGCGTGGCATTTTTGGTTCGCTCAAGAGCGTTAGTACTCGCGTTCTAAAAACTTGATCTAAAAAAGCCGCTGGACAGTCCGAAGATAACGGCTCGCAAAGCTACCTCGAAGCTGTACGCTAAAAAAAAAAGTCATACTATTATATGCGCAACGCCCTCAAGAGTAATCGCTTTCAACGCGTGTTGTAGTTTTGTGAGTTATAACTGAGCAGGCCGCCTATACGCTTCAATAAATTATAATGGCATTACTCAAAGCTTAAGCCTTTAAAATCTTCTATAAAATAAGCCACCGGTAATATTTTATTTATAATAAATACAAAATGCCATAGGTGGAGGTTTTGTAACCAATTTAATTGGGAACCGAAGGGGTGCGAACCTAGTGAGCCGCTTCGTGCAAGCACCCACCATCTTTGATGCGAAGGCCGAAGGGGTGCGAACCTAGTGAGCCGCTTCGTGCAAGCACCGACGCCCTACGGGCCCTACGGGCGCTACGCCCTACGGGCCCAACAGGTCACCCGAAGGTTAACCTGCAGTTCGAACCGCTGAGCCCTAGCACTTCTTCCGCTTTATCAAAGCGCGGAGCGCCTTGATCTAATTGAATAGTGAATACTGGCCCCTAAGGGCTCAGCGGTTCCCGGTGACGAGCCCAGCGAGTGACCTCAGAAAAGTAGAATGATGCTGACAACAATTGTTGTGATAAACATCACACCAAAAATTAACTCAATGGAATTGGTAACGTAACCGACCTTGAGTGGTCACTATTGTGCGCGAGGGCACCCGCGTGGATGGCGCTTCACGCAAACCCAGATGTTTAATAATATTTTAAACAGGTAACCAAAATTTATACATAGTTGAAGGTACATATAATATAAATACTATAAATTTAGGCGCTGCCATTTCACAACCTTTTGACAGCCAACGTGTAGAGCAGAAAAGCCGCTGCCTGGGGCTTTAGGGGGTTCCACCAGCACCTAGTGGGCAAAGCTTAGGTCGCTTGGTTTTTTTGCCTGGCGCACCGGGCTTCGCAAGCGAAGCCCGACCTACAACCCGCGAACCGCGGAGCGGCGGCGTAGCCGCGCGCGGCTCCTTGGGGTATGCTAGAGCAGGGCAGCGGTCCCGGTCACAAACCTAGACAGCTCCACCCTCTAGAGCCCCAGGCCCTCACGGGGTAGCTACTCTTCTGCTCATACCCGAGCTCCGCGGGCATTCCGCGCTTTCCCATTGCTAGCCGGGAGCAACAGTTATAAAAGGGCTCCGCTAATGTTTTTCTAGCTGTCCGCAGCTTTATTCTAGCTGCTTTGCTCAAAGCATTTTGGTAGTATTATATATGAAATCAATAACGGGGATTGCGGAGCGGCGGCCTAGCCGTGAGACCGCCAAGCAGGGCTCGCTTGCGAGGTGTAGGCTCGCAACGCGAAGCGCCTCTTATAATGAAGATGTGATGAAGTTCTTTGATGATATGGCCTATGCTCTCATGAGTGTGGGTCGCCCGTGAACCACTTCATCAAGTAAATTTAATGGGAGTTTAACATGCTGTTGGGTTACCAAGTAACCACTCCATAAATCCGAAGTATTCGATCAATAGGGTAATCGGGTGGTACCCCTAAGATCGTTATTGTGGGCTAAGTCGTCGATCGCGCGCAAGCGCTCCGACCTCCGATCTTGGCCGACAACAAATTTTCGGGGCTCATGATTGCAAATGCGGCAAGCCCCTCGACTTGGTCGAGCCTCGTGTCGCAAGTTCCGCATAAAGGAAACCCGCTGACGCAAATGGGGCACTCTGAAGTTCGCTTGCTGAGCAAGCGAATCGGCCAGCGAAGGCTGGTGGTCACTCACTAGGTTCGTTACCGGGGACCGCTTGTTCGCTTGCTGAGCAAGCGAACTGCGTAGCCTTCGGGGCCTTGAGAGGCGCAGCCCCGAAGAGAAACAATAGCTCTTTAAAATGGGCTTGCTCGCTGTACTTTATAAGCTAAATAAATCCAATGATATACCTTTTACATACTTATTTACAAAACCGAAAAAAAGTAGTTATCGCTTTACAAGAAATTTACGGGGTAGGAAGCGCGACATCTCAACAAATCTGTGAAAAATTAGGATTAAATCATCAAGTTAAAATACATCAATTAACTAGTTTTCAAATCGATGAATTAATACGGTTAATCGGTCAGAATTCTTTAATTAGCTCACAACTTAAAAGACGTGTTCGTAGTGATATAGAAAGACTCATTCGAATATCTAGTTATCGTGGATTTCGCCATACCCAAAAATTACCCGTTCGTGGCCAACGTACTTCGACAAATGCTCGGACTTGTGGTCGAGTGAATATTTAACCGGTTGCGCCCTTAGGGCGAACTGGCAACCCGCTTTTTCCAAGGTGCCGTGGGCTTCGCCACCCTTCGGTAACCGCTCCGCCCTGCGGGCTTCGATCCACTGAAGGGCCTTCGGGAGTATCTGCACGGGTCGCTCGTGATCGGCCTGCCCCAAGGGCGAAGCGGGTGCCGCTGTAGGTGCTTGCCGCTTCGGTTCCCGGTTCGCGAAATTACGGGCAACGGTCGGCGTCAGGTAAAGCCGCTATTCTGGGGCTCACGCCCTGTACAAGCAGGGTATTCAATGTGGCGCACTACCCTTGGTAACACTGCTGTGGCTACAGCAGGGCGACCGGCACCGCCTTCGGCTCCTCGCGGTCCGTAGGCCCCTCTTGTGCTTCTTCCGCTGTTTCAAAGCGGACAAAGCGTCCATATAGCCATACTAATTTTTGTGAAAATGAAGATTTCAAAATAAATGACAAAAAATGCCGACCCTAAACCCGAAAAGGAGATTCGAATGCACTGCGTGAATAGAAAAAAACTTAAACCAAATTTGCGCTACGCGCAGGTCACTCTGCTAGGCGACACCTCTAGACCTTGACAATCTATTTTATGTGCAATTCGTACAAACACGAGTAAGGGCTAACAAACGTAGTGAGTGACCTATGGCATTACATTTTTGAAAACTTTATGGGGACACCTCCGCGAGTCAATAATGCTCGTGGGGGTTGCGCTCAGGATTAGAAATGTCTGAGGTTCCAAACTTAGCCGCTTCGCGGCACTGAATGAAAAGAGTTCAAATTTTATGATGAAATCTTTTATCCAAGAAATGAATACAAAGGGTGCGCGCAGTGAGAATGCAAACCGCTTGGCCAAGCACAACGAGTTTCTGAAAATATTCAGGAGGCCTAACCGACGAGCAGGGGAGCCCGGTCTTCTTACGAGTTCGCTCGCGAAGGGCGCGAAGCCTTATCCGTCGCATACTCGTTAATGTATGGTTAGTATACCAGAAACCACAATCGGTATTCTTTTTTTCGACGCACTCTTTCCTTTTTGAGGATCAAGGCGCCAAAGGCGTTGCCCAGGCTATAAAATAGAACTTTTCAATAGAAGCTGCTACTAAAAAAGAACATTATACATTCGGTAAAACATCGTGTTTTCGATTTTATTCGACCTCATATTAATCGGCAACCGCTGAGCGGCGGCCTAGCCGTGAGACCGCCAAGCACCGCTCCCACTTTGAATATAAAATTAAAAAAAATGAGTCGCCATTTTCGCTTCGCTCTAATGCCCTTACTCTGTTGACCCGACCAGGCATCATAATAAGGGCCGAAAAAAGGGGGCCTTCGCTATTGGGTGCGGGGCCCACTAAGCGGCAAGCTTAGTGGGTTATTTGTCGAGCGGCCTCCAGGCATTTACTTGCTGATGCGCCGTTTTTTCGCTTTTTCACACTAGCGCATCAGCAAGTAAATGCCTGGGTATGTAGGGCCCGAAGGCGCAGCAGACCAAGATCTTCGGCTCAGCCTTACGCAACCCAAGGCAGCACCTTACAGGTCGAACCCGAAAGGCCCTTCGGGGGAGCCACCTATAAAGCATATTTGACCACCAGCGAGGCCAATCCCATCGCGGCCTTACGCGCAGCCTCGTGCTGGCATATGGGTGTGTCAGAGCGGGATAACCAGCTAGTTGCTCAGCAGGCAAGCGCTTTTTTTGCCCACTACGAGCGTGGGCAATAACAGACAGCCGAAGTTTGCTTCGCGGCAGATCTGCGCAAGCTGCTCGTCGGTTAGGCCTGCTCCTACGTAAGGCCTACAAAGCGAGGGAGCTGGGTCTTCGAGGGACCCGGGCTTCCAGCGAAGCGGGCCGATGGCTAGGAGGTCACGTAGTGACCGCACAATGGGCTTCGGGTCACTTGGTGACCTGTGCCCGAATGCTTCGCAAGCGAACCCGATCGAAGAGGCCCCTTGGCTGGCGAAGCCCGGTATTCGACCGGTTGCGAAGCACACCGCTGAGCGGCGGCCTAGCCGTGAGACCGCTTGGCCAAGCACCGCTCCTTCGGGTAACGCTAACCGCGGAGCTGAAGGCTGACCCTTTGTTTAACTCACTTAAAAGTATTTTGCACAACAAATTTATACTACAGTTAGCAAAAGAATTATGCCCATGCAATATCCACTTTGTGAGACCTGTGCTATACTTACGCCATATTTCTGAAATAAAAACTCGTTTTTTTTATGTGTTATTTTCTGCCACTATTACATTTTCTATATGTTATTTGTTCTGTTTTGAGTTAACCACGCTGATAGCTCGTCCTTTTATCGATCAGCCATCGACAATTTCTTTTATATTTACAGATTTGACCGAAGCTTTTTCAACGAATTTAAAAATTTGTTTGATTTCTACTGTGTACCTAAACATCCCCGCGGTTCTTTATCAAATTTGGTGTTTTTTAATACCAAGTTATTACGACCATGAGAGAAGACAAATCACTTGTTTCTATTGTGTAATGATAGTTAGTGTGGTTTTAAGTTGCCTTTTTGTGCATTTTATATTATTGCCGGAAATTTGTCGTTTTTTTATGAACTTTTCAATTCAATCTAATAGGATAAATATACAATGCGAGCCTCGTATTTATTCCTATGTATCTCTAGTTTCTAATGTTTTTATGATTTCGTGTTTGTTTTTTCAAATTCCAATTCTTTTTTTGATCTTATTCGAATTAAAAATAATAACCGCAGGCTTTATTTCAAAAAACCGCAAATATTTAATAATTTGTTCGATTTTGATTATTGCCTGGATTACACCTCCAGATATTTTTAGTGAAGTTGTACTCGGCACCTTTTTGATTGTTTTTTTAGAACTGTTCCTTTTATTTCTACATATAACAAATGTCATTCGACAAAGACGGAGCCTCAAGCTGTATAAATAGAAACTCAAGCACAGCCGGGCACCCCACAGGGTGTAGGACCGCCTTGCTCCGCAAGCGAATAGCTCACGAAGAGCAGCTTGCGTAGATCTGCAGTGAGGCTCCGAAGTTCCACTTCGGGCCATGCACGCGAAGCAAACTTCGCTGGCGAAGCCCGTGGGGCCAACGGCAAGGAGCGGTGCTTGGCCAAGCGGTTTGCATTCTCACTGCGCGTACCCTTGGGGTGGATACCAGCTGCACTTATGAAACAATAAATAGGCGGTCCCCGGTTACCCACTAGGTAAGTGACCACCCGGCAGAATAGTTTATTTGGTAGAACAGTGAAATCATAATCCACAAAGGAGGGTTCGAATCCCTCTTCTGCCTATATGGGGGTTGCTCTTTATGTGTCCACTCCATGCGTGGTGGTGGCTCACTAGGGTTGCCACCGTTCGCTTCGGGCCAAACTGTCCGCTTTTTAAAATAAAAAGCGGAATTCGGGCCGATAGCGAAACACCGCTGAGCGGCGGCCTAGCCGGGAGACCGCTTGGCCAAGCACCGCTCCTTGGTAGCAGGTTGCGCATGCAATGCTAGTTGCAGCAAACAGGCCCCGCAGGGCTGAGCGGTTTATGCCCAATAAGGTGCGCGCAGTGAGAATGCAAACCGCTTGGCCAAGCACTTTACGGAAAGGGCCAGTCCATTCTCCAGTGTTGCCTGGGACTCAGTATTGATGTCGGGCACCCTCATTACCCGCACAGCCTCAAGCGTTTTTTTTTTTGCGACAGTGGGGAAGCGCCCAACAGGGGCGCGAGCACCATAGTATACAATGGGAACCGCTCGGCCCTCTGCAGTGGGCGTATCTAAAAGCTCAAATAATTTTTAAGCACTTTTTATACTATGTACGACACGAAAATTCCTATACAGTCTAAAAATCAATTATCGAAATACCATGTCTTTGGGTTATCCAAAAGTCATTTATTAGAAAAATTTGTTTGTTTTATAATGAAAAACGGTGAAAAAGATAAGGCTTATAAGATATTATATAAAACCTTAAACATTATAAAAAATAAAATTGCACAAAGTCGAAACATATATCCAGGTCTTGGGCGCGACGCTTCTTCGATCTTTTCTAATTTTTTTACTGAGCGCCCATTTGTTAATCTATCCAAGAGCTCAGAAGTAAAGGCGCTGCGCACTTGTGAACCTAAGTATCCCCGCGCCTCGCAAGGGTAATCACCAAAGGGAACCTGCATCCCAACAGAAGCCCGCGGATCTATTTACTTGGTTGTATGGTGGTCACTCGCGTAGTTCGTGACGGGAACCGCTAATTCGCTTTTTCCGCTTTTCCGCTTTTTATTTTAAAAAGCGGACAACAAGCGGACAGCAAGCGAACCCCCAGCCTTCGGCTCAAGAGCGCTGCAAGGCCTGGAAGTGGGGTGGTGCTTCGCCAGCGGAGCATTGCCGAAGGACCGTGACTTCGCTCGTGATCTGAAGATCGCAGCTTCGCTGCAACCTAGTGAGCAACCTCCGCACCTTTTTGGTAGGCTATGTTAACCGTTCTTCAAGCGCATAAACTAAGAACCATGTATTCAAAACTGACCGCAACGAGTATCGTATTACAAGCTATAAATAATGTAAAACCGAGTTTAGAAGTCCGAAAAGTAAGAAAATCAGGTAGAACTATTCTAATACCCCGCATAGTGCCAACAACCAGACAAGAAGTTCTGGCTATACGTTGGATTATTGAATCTGCTCGACAAAATAAACGAAAAAGTCGACTCAGTTTTTCTGAATGTTTAGCTTTGGAATTATTTTACGCTTTTCAGAAAAAAGGACAAGCACGTCAAAAACGTGATGAACTTCATAAAATTGCGCAAGCAAATCGTGCTTTTTTACGCTTTCGCTGGTGGTAGAGGTTGTGCTGCGACCCAGCAGCGCTTTCCAACCTGCAACCGAACCTCGGTTCGAGGGAATTGGGCTCACATAAGGATAGGAACCGAAGGGTCTTCGACCTTACAGGTGTTTGCGTTCTTGCGAATAAAAGCGCTTCTTTTGGCCCGAATTCCGCTTTTCCGCTTTTTATTTTAAAAAGCGGACAACAGGCGGACAGTTCGGCCCGAAAGCGAACGCAAACCGCTACGCCCAAGGGCCCCGCAGTTCGCGAGCGAAGCGTAAGATCCCCCGGAACTTACACCCGCCCCAACTGTGTGGAGCTTGCTCCCCCTTGGGGTTTAAACGCCGGTCGGCTTCTGTTTGTTCAGTGGGTCGGGCCGAAGGCCCAACCAGCTGGCGCGCTTCGCGCGACCACCAAGCACTTGGGTCTTTTTTTGCGCCTTTCGGGCCGTCGTAAACAATCTAACGCATCCATTTCGGGTTGCCGCTGGGTCGCGCTTTGGTAAAATTGCATCCAACCGTCAAAACCAGCGAAAACATACTTTTTATAAATGATTAAAATAGATCAAGTGGAGTAGCAATTTTAATTATCCAAAAAAAATTCAAAGACACTAAGATGCGACGCACTGCGCCAATAGAAACATACCATAATGTTAGATCCAATAGAAAGATTGTTGGAACTCTATGAGGTGACGCCTCCATGCTTTTACAAAAAGGCAACCCGACCTTGAGTGTAAGATTCGCGCAAAATTTGGCACGAGCGGAATATATACAACATCTATATGAAGTAGCGCGAGCCCAGGATCGAAAACATATTTGGTTTCGAACTTTTGCTAACACCGACTTGGGCGCCTATGATCAACTCTTCTATCCAATCCATGAATACAAAGGTTATAAAAGAATTCCTTAAAATATTGGGGAATTATTCACTGGAACAGCCGTAGGGGTTGTCCATGATGCTTCGCTAAGAACTGAAACTTCTTTGAAGCCTTCGGCCTTTGGCTTCGCCAAAGGCTGTAGAACGCAAACACCTGTAGGGTCGAAGACCCTTCGGTTCGTGCTATACAAAAAGCGCTACTCTGTTTTGAATACGCAATCTTCCCCGAAAGAGTATCATGATAAACTTTTTAAAGCTTTAAGCCATAATTTGGATATTCGCGCTAGAGTCATTCATATCAAAAGCAACGTTCTCAGTAGATTCGTTGCAAATCTGCTCCGCGTTTTGTCAATTTGATAACCTCTTCGCGCAAGCGCGCCTTGTTTTAGCTAGAAAATTCCAAACAGTAAACAGTGGTGGGGTTGGGTCGGAACCGCCGGGGTCCTTACTCGGACGAGGGCCACTCGCTGAGCACGCTGGTTGCTTGACCCGACTGTAGGTCGGGCGTGGCACCTTCTGGTCGCGCAAGTTTCACTTGCGCGACCCGTCGCGAAGGTCAACATCACTGGTGGGCTTGCATGGGCTACGCCCACCGAAGGAGGGTCGCCAGTGAGCCAACAGTACTCGCCTGCCTGGAAAACCCCCAAGTGTGATATTTGAGCGAACTCGAACCCCGGGTGGAACCTGCCCACGCAATTGGTCGCGCCTTAAACTTACATATCCCTTCAATAGTCGGCCCCGTGGGCCCTTGGTCACCGAGAATTGCGCAAAGTACAAGGAATATTTACGACTCATTTTAAAACAATTTTTGTGTGGGAAAAGAAGAAGAAAAACTTTTCAACTAATTGTTCACATTCCAAGCGCATAGCGCCTTGCTCACGCACGCTGTGGCTCCTTTGTGCTAACGCCCTTTGAAAAACCGTTTTTGCTCTCGATTAGGTGCTAGCATACTGGTGACAGGCTTTTTTTGACGCTTCGGCCGAGGCCAGGTTATCGCTTCCGCTCGATACCAATGGTGCTGCTTCAATCGTAAGTAGTAGGCGCCTCAAAACTATCAAATGCATAAAGGCAGTTGTGGTTTTTTCGCGAGTCATCCGGATTCTGCTATTCGACTCGGCGGTATAGCTAAGTGGTAAGGCGGAGGATTGCAAATCCTCAAATCCCCGGTTCGAATCCGGGTACCGCTTGATTCTATTTTAAGGGTAGCCCACCGGCCCCCTGCGGGTTCGCAGCAAGCGAACGTGCGATTCGAGAGTTAGTTGACCAGCCGTGGCTCAAAGCATTTAGTGCGAAGCGCCCTGCGGTGCCTCGCCGAAGGCTACTTCGGGCTAAGCGGGTGACGCTCTGGTTTGCGGCCTTCGGGGTCGTTACAACCCACGAAAGATCGCCTCGGTTGGATCCCGAAGGGGAGCCATGTGGGCCGACCCTACATTTCGAATGCAGTTTGTGGGCCTAGGGGAAATGAGCAACGTGGGGACCTCGGACCACCCTCATGCAGGCACACCCTAGTGGCTCAGTACCACTAACCCGAAGGGCGCGAACCAGAGCATAATCCGAGTGAGCCACCGCCCGCCGAAGGCGGGCTTCGATCTTCCAATAAAGGGCACGAGGGCGTAGCGACTGGGGCAAAGCGGGGGAAAAGGGGCCACACTGGCGCGCGCAGACAGACAGGTAGCGAGCGACGAGTCGCGTAGCGCCTGGTCGTTGTCTCCCTACCACCGCTGGCTACGCCAGCCCTTTAGCGCAAAAGGCGCTTAGCTAAATTGGGGTAACGAGCGGAGCGAGCGCGCTCCTTCGGTTCACGAGCCACTTGGTTCGGGCGCTGCCCGAAGAGCAGACCGTGAGCAGGCAACCGTGGGCAGCCACAGGTCACTCGCTTCGCTCGTGTCCCCAGGAGCCGTGCTTGGCGGTCTCACGGCTAGGCCGCCACAAAGCGGTGTGCTTGCGAACTGTAACTTCTTTGAAGCCTTCGGGTGACCTGTAGGGCCCGTAGGGCCTTCGCATCAAAGATGGTAGGTGCTTGCACGAAGCGGCTCACTAGGTTCGCACCCCTTCGGGTCCTTGTGCTTGCACACAAGTGTGCAAGCACCCTCGACGCAAACCGAAGGTGCAAGCACCTACAGCGGCTTCGCACCCGCTACGCCCTTCGGGTGTGAAGCCGCTGTCGGTGCTTGCACCTTCGGTTTCTGATCGTGTGTTGGTCTGGTTGGTCTAGGTCGAATTCTATAGCTATCAGCGGGTTGCTCGCTCGTGAGACGGGCGACCCGCACCACCCCTGACCCCCCTCCCAATCACATGGGTTGGGGGTTCGTTTCGAGTGTGCCCTCATTTGAGGAGGTCGCACTTATAGCGCGACCGCCATCATTCGTTCTAGTGCGTATATATGTATATACGGCTGTATGCACAGTTATTATCGTTTACTCTTTAAAGAATCTGATTGTATGAACAAAAGACTAAATGGAAACGCACTACGTCAATATAAACGATAAATCCAATAGGTTATTGTTGGCACTTTAAGGCGACGTATGTATAGCGTGGGTGAAAGGCCACCCCGTGTCGAATTTATACAAAAGAGTGTACGAGCTCCATATCCATATATGTGACGATATTTTTGAAAACTTTGTTGGAACACCCCCGCGAGTAGATAATAGTCGCGGCGGTAGCGCTCGCAATCGACAATCTATAGGATTTAAAACTTATAGTAACACTGGTTTCAAATTTTATTATGATCTTTTCTATCCAGTGCATGACCCCGAAGGGCGTGAAGCGCACGGTTGTAGTGGGAAAAAAAGGAGCCGAAGGCTCCTTTTTTCGATTTTATTCGCCCGTATATCCACCCATATTTTACTGCGCGACAGCACCCTAGTGGGTGCCCGCGGCGAGGCCCCTCGGGGACCTCTCCCCACGAGGGCGTAGTGTAGCGTCGGACCTAAGCGCTGGCGTAACTCAATTGGTAGAGTACCCGTTTTGTAATCGGGTAGTTGAGGGTTCAAATCCTTTCGTCAGCACAGAGGATGTCGCATAGTGGCAATTGCAAGGGACTGTAATTCCCTCGACTTTGGTCTTCGTCAGTTCGAGTCTGACCATCCTCAAACTTATAAGTAAACTGTGTACAGAAATTAAACGATAACCATGATGGGCGCATATCTATTCGCTTAAACCTGAAACCTCGGTAAGGGGCCCCGAGCGAAGGCACCTCTGGGAGAACTTTTGACTTGCCACGCGAGTGCTCCGCCGAAGGCGGCCGCAGCAGTGTGACAAAGCAGGCGGTTGTATAGCCTTTCAGTAGAGCTCTCTTCGCGCCCGAAGGGGGTGGCCCCCTAGGGGCGCCGCCTGGGCGGCAGCAAAATGTGCGCCTGGCGGGTGGGTCGCGCGCCCTTCGGGCAAGCCGTAGACTCGCTTGCCTCTTAGGCTACGCCAGGTTGCTGGTTTGTAATTTGATTGCGAGCAACTCAACCTCAAAAGAGTCCCCGAAGGAGCGGTGCTTGGCGGTCTCACGGCTAAGCCGCCGCTCTGCGGTGTGCTTAGCAACCGGTCTGGTGCGATGCGTTTCGCCGACCGCCGGCTCTTCGGGGTGGTTTCGACCACCCCGCCGCTTGACTTCAAGGGCGGATAACGGCCAATTTAAAATAAGTAGTTATTCAATGAATAAACTAGATTAAGTGACATTTTTGGACTAAAAAAACTAAAAGGAAATGCACTATGTCATGTTAAACGCTATACAAATTGTTGGAACTCTACTAGGTCATGCTTCAATACCTTTAAGAAAAGGCAACCGAAGGGTCTTCGACCTGTAACTTCTTCGAAGCCTTTGGCTTCGAAGAAGTTACAGGTCGAAGGACCGGTGGCGAAGCACACCGCTCCGCCCTGCAGTTCGCAAGCGAACCGTTGAGTCGATTTGATAGCCCGTAGATTCAGACCTGCTTTTACTATAAAATTCAATAATTTTGTGCAAAGAACCGCGGTCCGGTTGCGAAGCACACCGCTTCGCCCTTGCGCAGCGCGCAGCGCCTTTGGTCTACCCAAGGAAGAGCAAAAAGTGAAAACAAGCGAAACGACCGTGCATTGCGGACGTCAATTCATTTTATCTATTCATAAAATATGTTTATACAAACGTTAATTAAAACGGTTCCTAAATGGATCTATTGTCATATATATAGAAATGGTGAACATGTATTGGTGGTTGAACCAAAATTTCTCGTAGAGTTTTTATATTACTGTAGAGACCATATGAATGCTCAATTTAAAATGTGCATAGATATTTGCGGCGTAGATTATCCAGCTCGACCTCAACGGTTTACAGTGGTTTATAATTTATTAAGTGTCCACTATAATTCACGAATTCGTATTAAAATTTGTATTGATGAAATTACCCCGGTAACCTCTGTCACTCAAGTTTATTCTACAGCAGGATGGTTAGAACGTGAAGTATGGGACCTTTTTGGAATATTTTTTACGAATCATCCAGATCTACGTAGAATCTTAACAGATTACGGATTTTCTGGACACCCTCTACGTAAAGATTTTCCTTTAAGTGGTTATTTTGAAGTAAGATATGATGATTCAACGAAACGAGTTATTACAGAACCAATAGAATTGAGTCAAGAGTTCCGATACTTTAATTTCGCGAGCCCATTTACAAATTCTCGTATATAATTTTCTAATTTAGCTTTTGCAGCTTACTACCATTGAAATTCGAGGAGGACACCCGTCATTCACCTAGTGAGTAACCACCTTTGTCTAAGCTTGCGAAGCCCACAGGGTATGAAAGCCAAAGAGCTACACAATTGCAAGTTTTGCTGTGCCTCATACGCTGTTTATTTTTTAAGCGCCCTGCTATCGGCCCCCTTTAAAAACCCCAGAGCACTCACTCATCGGGACCCGCTGCGCCCTAGGGCGGTAAGCCGAAATTAATTAAGATGTGCACGGAATCTTCGGAATCCCAGAGGTGGTCATCGGTCAGTACAGCAGTGGTTAGGTCTACGACCGGGCTTCGCCAGCTGACCCGCTTGCGGAGCAAGGGCTCGCTAGCGAGTCTACAGCTCGCAAGAGCCCTCGGCTCCTAGGGGCGTGAGTCTTCGAGGCCCGCTGAGGAAACCCGCTTGCGAACTACGTGAGCAACCTGCGGCCGAAGCAAGCAACCTTCGCTGGCGAAGGCCTATGGGGTGAGACAGCTCAACCAGGTGCTCTGAATCCAAGTGCAGCGCGCCAGCGCTGCGCATGGTGCTTGCACACCAGTATTTCGCGCGGATGCTGAAGGACGCATGGTTCGGTGCGCGCAGTGCACCGCACCGAACTTGCGCTCTGCGCAAGCGTCACCCCCACATGAGCCAATGAGTGACTGCTGCGCAGAAGATGCCCTTGGAAACTACATCTTGTATTACTCGGCTTATTTTCTATTTTAGGTAACCGATGACGGGTCACGAACCTAGTGAGTGGCACCCCCTTCGGGTTCGCGGGCTCCGCAAGAGAACAAGCAAGTGAACCCCGAAGGGGGTGCCACTCACTAGGTTTTTCTCACACTCTTTGGCTGTGATCTTAAGCACAGGTAGCAGGGTGCCTAGACCATTGAGCGGAGGCCAAGATAGTTGGAGGTTTCTTTCTCTTGACCAGTATGGGGCATCGACTATAACAATCGGCTAAGGGCAGAGCGGTCCCCGGTGATCCGCAAAAGTACGAGCAATAAAAACCTGCAAAGTAGACCCGAGTAGCGCGGCGCCGCATCGGGTGAGGAGCAAAGCAACCAATCAAATTGCTGCGATCTCAAATCTCTGTAGGCGCAGCGAAGGCTGATGTGCCCTGTGGGGGAGGGCAACGGGAACCGCTAGGCCATCGCGGCGCCTTCGCTTGCTTAGCAAGCGAAGCCCGTGGGTCACAATACTATTTTACTTGGGTAATGGGCCTATTAGCTCACTTGGTGAAATAGGTAAACACGATAGACTTAAAATCTGTTCCCTTTGGGTTACTGGTTCGAGTCCGGTAGTGAGCAAACGAAGTCAAGGCCCTTAAGAGGTTGTGCTTGGCTTGCTGAGCCCATGACACTATATTGAGTGATACAAATGATTTTCTGGATTCTATTCGATGGCCCCCTGCGGGGCCTGCGCGTTAGGCGTGCATCACCATGAATGGCCTTTGACCTCCCTCACGAACCTAGTGAGTTCCCTGAGGGCGCAGCGGTTGCCGACTAGGCGTTCCCCTTGGGTTCCTTGCGAACTGAAGGTTAACCTTCGGTTCATTTTTATAGTCACTGAAAGCCACTAGCTGGAAAAAGAATTCTCGGCGCGGGTACTCTAGTCTATTAGATTTTACGTGGTAGTTCGTCTTCATCCATGTGAAGAGCAGAACCCTTGGGGGCTTTGATGCTTGGGTGTGCTAGCGATCTGAAATGAATCTCAAGTGCGCCACACTGGGGGTTGCCAAGATGGCCTACGGGTTGTTCTGGCCCTTTTCGGTTGAGTTTATAAACCCATCGACGCTTTACTTTAGTGGTCCGGGCTTCGCCAGAGTGGTCCGGGCTTCGCCAGCGAAGCCCTTTGTCCTTCGGTTGCTCACTAGGTTCGCAACCGGGCCCCTCCTCGTCGGTTAGGCCTTTCGGGACTTCGCGCAGCAGCCCGCGCTCTCTTGCGCGGAAGGCCAAGAAGCCCCACCTAGTGAGAGCCCTAAGGTTCCCGGAGCATAACGGTTGCTGAGCTAGCTAAAAAGGGCGAAGCGGTGTGCTTCGCAACCGCTTCGCTTGCAAACTAGTGAGTTACGCCCTGGTAACAGCCTAGCCCTCATTTGAGAAGGGTGGTGCTTCGCACTACTACGTGTGGATGACCCCGCCTAAGGCAAAATGATATTCGTTCTAGTGCGTATGTTTGTATATATAGTTGTATCCACAGTTATTACAGTTTACTCAAACAATTCCTATTTGAAATGGTTCAACCTTTCCCCGATGATTTCAAACCTGTTTTAGAGACTGATTTTCAAATATTTTTATTTGAAAATCATTTTAAAACAGTTTTTCCTGAAATTTTTTGTTTATTTGCTAGTGTGCTACTTTTAATTTACGGTGTCGTGCGCCGTTGAGGCTATATCCCGTTGTTAGGAACCAAAAAAGGGTCGCTCCTGACCTGCATAGGACGAACGTGTGCCCCCACGATGCAGTAAATCAACTCGGATTTACGCGCCGGTAACGAACGCGTGATAAAGCTCCGACGAGCCCACTTCGTGTGGCCTGTAACTACCGTCTCGGGCGACTTGATCAACCTAGGGTGACGGAAAAGATAAGTGGATACTGAGTAGGTCAACAAAGCCGAAACGCAGTGAACCCCCCTTACAAAGGGTCGCACGTACTCATCCTTACATCGCGGCGTGCGCGAGGGAAATACTAGCTATTCGAGGTACACCGCGTATAACTTGTCGTCTTACCCTCAGGGTTTTATAATCCTTAGAACTATTAGCGCCAAGTGGCTATTTTCTAAGGCACTTGTGCCGGTACTCAGTTTCATATAGCTTGGGATCATAGCAACCACGGGAGCTAACCCTAACCCGGCCACCAAAAAATGGTCAAGCCAAATTAGGGAGGGCGGAGGCCTAATATTAATATATAGTGGGGAGGTTTATCCAAGGGCTTTCGATGGTTTCTCCGATTGCTTAACAAGCGGTGGTTACTCACTAGGCCCTCGGGCACAAGTTAGCCAACCGCGGAGCCCCCGCAGTTCGCTGGCCTAGTATCTTGCTTGGCCAGCGAACTGCGGGGCTTCAAGTGGAACTCTTACCCATCTGGTAAACAAAGAAGGGCCAACCAGTTAACGAATTAATCACCACCTCACGTCTTAGAAAAAGTGCAGGCGCCACTGGCCTCTATAGTACAAGCAGAAAGGTTTAGCTAATTCAGCTGTACTTTATATGTTTTACAATGTGAGTACCAGGGACAACGAGGATGGTCATGACCAGGCCGGTGGTCCCTTTTAAATAGACAAACTACCGCCTGATCACTTAATGCGGTTGATTCTGGTGGAGAGCTGTATGACGGGCAACTGTCATGTACAGTTCGGAGGGCAGTCACGCTATTAATTAACTGACCCCTACTTATACGCGCGAATTCATCAAGCTAATGCGGATACGTTGAGACGAAAGATGAAAATCTTTCCACCAATCATGGTCAACCATGTGAGTTTGTTAGTTATTCTGGCTTTCCTATTGACGTTAATTCTGATGTTCAATAATCCAATAATGCATGCAACAATTTTCTATAATACTTTGGTATGTGATGATCTAAAGGCGACCATGAGCTAGGTAACAATCATTAAACGTATACTATAACGAATAAAGATCAGAGACCACAACTGGATCTACACACGTGACAAACCTGTATGGGGAAAAAACCCATCAGGGAAAACAGCATGTCATGAAAGGGAATGATTGATTTAAATTTTATTTCCGAGTGTGAGCCTTACGCGAAGGCGAATGGGTAATTCGTGAACGTGAGACATCTGGCGGGCTAATCCTCCCGATAGATGGGCTACCGCTGGAAGGGACCCCATAAACAGTTATGCTTCTTTTGTTAGTGATGATTAGATGCACTAAACACTATGGAAAAGCAAGCGCCTACCTAAATTTTAGGGAAAGGATGAGTCGAAGCGCGCGCGAAAAGCCTTCAATCACCGGGAACCGCTTAGCCCTAAAGGTGAGGAAGCTTCGCGGGGGAGAATAGGGTCGAGCTCGTGTTACCGAGAAGCGGTGAACTCTATTAGGGCTGCCACCCGTAGAGGACTGATCATCCGTAGTAGATCTAAGAACGGAACGAAGGGAGGAGTATCGACTAAAGCCGATACATTATTTAGGTGCCCAAGGGTCGAATAGCTCCTGGTGCTGGCGCGCAACTTTTGCGCGCACTTAGTGGAAGCTGGAGGGGCGTGCTAAAGCAATAAATAAGGAAAATAACTGGCTTTTGGCATGAACACTGATGGGAACGATCCCCCCCGGCCTGAGGCGGTTGGTCCGCCCCGAAGGGGGCGGAGGGTGCTGGGGTGGCCACTTTCCGGGCTTCGCCATCCAACCCCAAGGGCGGCCCCGCAGGGCTTTCCGCACGCGCGACCGAAGCAAGTCGCCAGTGAACGGGGCCTGCTACTCTTATTCGCTTGCGAAGCAAGCGAACACCAGGCACCTGTGATGACCGGGAACCGAAGGGCGTAGCGGTTCGAACTGCAGGTTAACCTTCGGTTCCCGGTCTTCAGACCTGTTGGGCCCGTAGGGCGTAGCGCCCGTAGGGCCTTCGCATCAAAGATGGTGGGTGCTTGCACCTTCGGTCCTCGACGCAAACCGAAGGTGCAAGCACCTACAGGTGCTTCGCACCCGAAGGGTCAATGACCCTACAGGTCTGAAGACCCGCTACGCCCTTCGTGCAAGCACCCACCATCTTTGATGCGAAGGCCGAAGGGGTGCGAACCTAGTGAGCCGCTTCGTGCAAGCACCGACGCCCTACGGGCCCTACGGGCCCAACAGGTCACCCGAAGGTTAACCTGCAGTTCGAACCGCGCGGGTATAAAAATATACAAGGGCGAATGACCTAAGTGGAAGAGCCGTGTGATGGGCAACTATCTCGCATGGTTCGACGAGGGCTTTAGTATCTTTACTTGGGACTGCCACCATTATCATTGTGGACGGCTTAGTTAGGGGGAACTCTCCACTCGAATCTTTTTTTGTAAAATTCTTATAATATGCAGTGCCCTTTTATCTGTATGTATCTCATTAGACTACGTGCGAAAGCAAGCTTTGAATGCCTTTGAATATATTATACTTCTGTTATTAGCCACGTGTAGTATGTTATTCTTGATATCATCTGCGGATATGATATCAATGTATTTGGCCATTGAATTACAAAGTTTATGCTTTTATGTATTAGCAGCCTTTAAGCGAAATTCTGAATTTTCCACTGAAGCAGGGTTGAAATATTTTGTGTTAGGTGCATTTTCTTCTGGAGTATTACTATTTGGGTGCTCTCTAATTTACGGATTTACAGGGATCACTAACTTTTCTGAATTAACAAAAATTTTTAGCTGTACCGGTGAGAATCAACATTTTACTGGTGCACTAATTGGTATGATTTTTGTTGCAGTTGGTTTTTTATTTAAAATAACCGCTGTACCTTTCCACACATGGGCGCCAGATGTATATGAGGGATCTCCCACTTCAGTAACGGCTTTTTTTGCAATTACACCCAAAATAGCCATTTTAGGCTTATTTGTAAGACTTTTTGAATCAAGTTTTTATGATCTGAATACCGAGGCGGCATTCTCGCTTCAGTTGGGCACAACCCAGGGTGTTTCCACAACTTTCAACAAGTTGCTTTCAATGGAATTCACCAGTACGCTACCTTGGCAGAAAATCTTCCTCTTTTGTAGTATTGCTTCAATGATTGTTGGAGCTTTGGGCGCAATGAACCAAAAAAAAATAAAAAGACTATTAGCCTATAGCTCTATTGGTCATGTCGGATACTTTTTAATTGGTTTATGTTGTGGTACTGTTGAGGGGATACAAGCTCTACTAATAAATCTCATTATATATCTAGTGATGACGATTAATATATTCGCGATTATCCTATCTCCAGTACGGCGCGACTTTGTCCATTCAGTACAAAGAATCAAATATATATCGGATTTATCAGTACTATTTAAAACAAATCCTATTTTAGCTATAACGTTAGCTGTCAATTTTTTTTCTATGGCAGGGCTGCCTCCTCTAGCCGGATTTTGGGGGAAATATTACTTATTGTTCAGTGCGTTTAGCTGTGAACTATATCTCGTGGCTATAGTTGGCGGGTTAGCCACTGTACTTAGTTGTGGGGCGACCGTTAGATTGCCTCTATTTATTTTATAGTTACGAAAGTGATAGCACATGGCTATAACACTATCCCGTCGGGCCCCGAAGCCCCCGTTCGCTTGCTCACTAGGTCCGCAACCGGCCCCGCTCGTACGTTAGCCTTCGGGGCCACACTGCAAGTTTCGGGGCGCTATATGCGAGAGCTGGCGACAGCAAGGGGACCATAGCATGTGTTAGATGTGGGAATGAGGGCCATATATTCCTGCTAAGCCGCAGATCTGATAATGGATGAAAGGAAGTACTAAAAGGCGCTTTGCGCAAGGATGGCTACATAGTATGAAGCTGTAGGTCGGAGCTTAACTGGGCACTTTGTGCCCCCGAGCAAGTTAGTGCGCGCTACGCGTTAGAAAGTCGTTGGCCGGCCGGGTTACTAAACTCTAGTAACCCAGCCGTGGCTGTAACAGCGTCCAGGTAATTCGCTTAGTGCGTTATAACTACAGCCCAGCTATAGCCGTTTCGACCTATTTAATCAAGGTTACTTTTACGTGAACACTGGGAACTGCGTAGGCGCCATGTGGTTTAGCCTTTGGCCCTGCGCGTACGCAAGGCCTTCGGCGCCTGCGCCCTTTTATCCACTGTAGGATGAACCTAAGTTGGTGAATCTAGGCCACTCGGTTTGAGTAGACCCCTGGTGAAAGCTAGCGAATGCACACCAAGGTAGTTCCTCCTTGTGGTTGACACAACACGAGCAAGGATCTTTTTGGAACTTGATGACCAAATGCACTTGGGAAATCATGCTGAACAGACATACCTACCAGATCATCAGCAGTAGAGGCAATACCGGTGAGACCAGAAAACGGCTGCGCGAGCAGCTTAAATCTGTAGACAGAGGATCCCTAGTACCTGCACCAGGCACCGAAGGCGGAGCGAAGGGCAAGGTTGCTGAGCCGCCAGGCCCCCTACGGGGTTTACAGGGTTTCGACCGTTCATTCATGGTTGCGGGGAAGGGATCTAGGCCATTGGAAGACGCATCCTCTGGAAGTAGACCAGGCACCCTGGTGGTCACTTCGCCTTCGGCCCGCTCCCGAAGGTCGAAGACCTACACCCTTAGGTGTACCCCGAAGGCCCTCGGGAAGCCCTACAGGACGCGAATGCGCCCGATATCGGGCCTACCGCCGTTTGCTGGCGAAGGCTAGGTACTTATAATACTTATAAAAGGTCTTATGAGAGCTCGCGGGAAGGGCGGAGCGGTGTGCTTCGCAACCGGTGGGCGACCTTCAACACCCATAAAGAGGGCGGAGCGGGTGCCGCTGTAGGTGCTTGCCGCTTCGGTTCGCTTGCGAACTGAAACTTCTTTGAAGCCTTCGGTCCCCAATGGCGTGAGAGCCCTGTGATAGGTAACTATCTTGCACGGTTCGGCGGGCGCTCGAGTAAGGGTGCTTGCCAAGCGCAAGCAGAGGGGGAGCACTTGTGAGCTGTGAGCCAAAGAGCGGGGCCACCGAAGAGTCCGCCCAGTCACATTTGATATCGTGGTGCGAAGCACACCGCTTCGCCCTTGCGGGAGCTGTTGGAAACCTTCGATACACAAGTGCTAACACCAATTTACCACGAAAGTTCGACCCGATTTTATTATATTCGACTTGTTCACATTTCCTACTTTGAAAAGATACAGAACCGACTAATATTTGAGCGTGTACCAAAAATAAATGGCTGGATTCTCGCTATAACCTTTTTTTTCATACTTTTTTTATTTGTTTCTCCAGGGGCGACCCGTAGATCGACATCAATAACTAGGAGTTTGCTACAACGAATAGAGATCAGAGACCATATAACTGATCGACACGCTTGACAAACCTGTATGGGGAAAACACTCTGCGGGAATAATAGCACGTCAAGAGAGGAAGGCTCTTCGAGGTAAATTCCCGAGTGTGATAAAGCCTCACGCGAAGGTGAATGGGTCACTCGTGAACGCGAGACGTCGGCCGGCTAAACAATCCGAACATCTAGGACACAACTTAATCAGTTACGCAGATGTTGCTTCCTTGGTGAGTGTATTCTGGGGCTACTCGATCCAGTGCAAAGGAAGTGCCTTATCTACCTAAAATAGAAAACACGTACGGAAACGCACGCCAAGGGCCTTTAATCACTGCGATCGGTGAAGAAGCTTCGCGGAGGGTTGGTTACCAAGTAATTATCCATTATATGTCGATAACGGGTGAACTCTATGGTTGCGCTCCGCGCGACGGCCTAGGGCCTACAGCCCCAGGCCCACTCTAGAGAACAGAGGATCCGTAGTAATGTTAAAAATGAAGGGATCTAAGTCGTAGCGGCTACGGTCGACACGTAACTTGGGTCTCCGAGAGCCTTCGCCCTGGTGGGGGGAGCGCCATTATTAGAATGTCCCAAAAAGGGGGCAAAGCGCGCAGCGGTACAGGTCACAAAGTGACGCCTATTGGTTGTAGGCGCACCAAACCAGTTTATCAATGGCAACCGAGGGGTCGAAGTTACAGTTCGACCTGTAACTTCTTCGAAGCCTTCGGGTGTTTGCTTTCTTGCGAATAAAAGCGCTTCTTTCGCTTTTGGCCCGAATTCCGCTTTTCCGCTTTTTATTTTAAAAAGCGGACAGTTCGGCCCGAAGCGAACGGCCCTACAGTTCGCTTGCGAACCGCTCCGCAAAAAGGATGACTAAGTTGGAGAGCTGTGTGATAGGTGACTATCTTGCATAGTTCGGCGAGGGCTTTAGTAACCCGAGTTAGAAATGTATATTGATTGAACAATAATCGGTGGATCTACTAAGTTTGGGCGAATATTCCACTCTATAAATACTGTTTCTCAGTACTCACAAAGCGGCATTAACGATTTCCCTTTAAGAGCGAGGCCCCGTTCGCTTGCGAAGCCGGGTCCTAGGGTCCTGTGGTCCCCTAGACCCATCTGGCCCAAATCTGCAACTCAATAGAGAAGCGCGGTCGAATAGCTTCGACCTTCGGGTCACTGAGTGACCCGAAGCCCGGAAGTTGGAACCTAGTACTAGGATGACGGGAACCGCGGAGCGGCGGCCTAGCCGTGAGACCGCTTGGCCAAGCACGACTCCTTGCGCTGAGCCTTTTTTTATATGGTTACAGCAATGTGGGTTCCCCGTCATACAATAGGAGGTCACTCACTACGACCTGAAGGCCTTCGCTTGCTGAGCAAGCCAGCGGGACCGGGAACGCTCTGCAGGGCATTGGCTTGCTCAGCAAGCGAACCCGAAGGGCGTAGCGGGTCTTCAGACCTGTAGGGTCATTGACCCTTCGGGTGCGAAGCACCTGTAGGTGCTTGCACCTTCGGTTTGCGTCGAGGACCGAAGGTGCAAGCACCCACCATCTTTGATGCGAAGGCCCTACGGGCGCTACGCCCTACGGGCCCAACAGGTCACCCGAAGGCCCCACATGATTCCTGCTGCGTCACATTAGTGCTGCACTAGCAGCCATGCTTGCAATGGCTCACAAGTGCGTGGCGCCCGGCGGAGGGCCGCCTTCGCTGGGCACCACCCTGCGGCGCAGGGCCAAGCTGACCAGTCACCACTAGTGACGCACGGCCTGGAGGCTTTGCCGCCCTTCGGGCGAGCTTGCCGAGGAAGCAGAGGCCTAACGTAGTAGTAGCTATTCTCACCCGTCCTTTGTCGAAGTCAGCAAGCTACAAGTAATCAACCTAAGCGACCCCAGTGGGCCTTGTCTTGCGTTGACGTCATTACTAGGCCTCTGCTGCCTTCGAATGATTAACGCAAGCGCAAGATTGAGTATGTTTGCTTATTTCTATGCAACCCATTGCCTTAGGTTCTCGCGAGTGATTAGCTCAATTGGCAGAGCATCTCGCTTACAACGAGAATGTTGAAGGTTCAAGTCCTTCATCACTCACATGACCTATCTATTGGTATACCATAGTAAAGGCCAAGGACGAAGCGGTTCGCAACCGGCCGAAGACCTTTAGCATGGAAAGCCGAACTTGCGCATAGCGCAAGCTTCGCCCCGGGCGCGACAGGCTTTCGCTTGCTTCCTAACCAGGCCTGCCAGCTCGTCGGTTAGGCCTTCGGGGCCTCTTCGAGGTGCGCAGCGGTGCAGGTTCAGGAACCACTGAACCGTCATTTCGCTCGTGACGCGAAAGCCCGAGGGTGGGGTGGTTCCATATTCAGTTTCCTCCGTCTGTAAAACACTCGCGCTTGGTTCATCCTATTGGTGGCTTTTTAATTGTCTATCGAGTTTAACTTCATCTTCGCTTCATCTACTAGGTTCTCTTGCTGTTTGCCCACGCTCCACCCACATGGCGTACCGGTCTAAGCGTGCTCTAGCAAAGACCGAGCCGGTTCGGGGAACGCAACCGCTACGTGGGTGCTAACGCCGAAGGCCTTCCACCTCTTATAAAGCCCCAGGCCCTTGCGCTTCGCGCAAGCGGACCTATAGCCACATTCATTTTGTATAAAATGCAGATTTCTAATGAAATGACAGAAGCAGCTAAATTAGTAGGCGCGGGGTGCGCCACAATCGCACTGGCGGGTGCAGGTGCAGGTATAGGTATTGTTTTTGGTTCACTCATCAATGCAGTAGCACGCAACCCATCATTGACAAAACAATTATTCGGGTATGCCATTCTTGGGTTTGCTTTAACTGAAGCTATAGCCCTTTTTGCTTTGATGGTCGTTTTCTTAATTCTTTTTGCTATCTAACTGAGATGTCCCTGCGGCGTCTCGGCGACTACGCGTATGTGGGCTATCCTACCATGTAAATAGATCTATTTGCTCAGCAAAGCTGCATGCGCAAGGGGGTCTTGCGCTGCGCGCTCTCGCGCAGCACAAGGACTTCTCGAGGCTTCGGGTCATGAGCGAAGCGGTCCCCGAACCTGCCCCCGAAGGGGATTCTGATCGACCATACCAAAATATCCAGACCAGCCAGCAATATTCATAACACGCCAAGCTTCGCCCCCTCGATTTACAGCGAAGTCGAGTGGCGCCCGAAGGCTCGCGTAGGCTCGACTGTCTCGCGTAGAGAAGGCCGACCTGTGGACTGTCAGGCCCTTCATTTACGAAGGGATCCGCTTCAGGCGGCAGGGGGACTCCTCGGGGCAGAGCCCCGAGTTCGGGTCACAAGGCTACCTGGTTCGAGCTCATTAAGCCTGAGGTTCGCGCGACTCCTTAGTAGGCGACGCCCACCTAAAAAGGGGGGATGCGTTGTGGCGGGACCGCCCTTCGGGCTACGCGCGCCGCCGCTTGACTCAAAATATCTACCGCCAATTCAATCAAACTTTAAGTTATTGTTGGAACTTTACTAGGCGACGCATGCAGACCTCTCGGCGGAGGCGCAAGCGCGAAAAATGTAATATTCGCTCAAAAGAGGCCCAACTAAATATTGCATTTGTATTCAATTTTGTAAAACTATGCCCTGCATGGAATGCCCCGTAGGGAATCTTCTCTTCGTGGGGGTGGCGCTCGGGACCGGCAACAGATGCGGTTTCCAACTTTATAGTCATTAAAATTTTATTATTGCTAAGGGTCACTTTGTTAGCTGCATATATTCAATATTTTGCCCAGCCCATGCCGCCGAAGGCTCTTGCGAGCTACAGCTCTTTCGCTTTCGGACCAAAAAGCGAACAGCGAGCCTTGGCCAAGCGGTCTCACGGCTAGGTCGCCGCTCAGCGGTTCGCTAAGAACTGTAACTTCTTCGAAGCCTTCGGTTTGCATTAGATAGACGACGGGTCGTTCTTTAACATTAACCAAAAGCGCGATTCCATTTTTAATAGCAATATTTTATTCTCAAGGATCAATTGGTACAAACTTTCAGCGATAACTTTGAAATAGCTGCTACAAGGAACGTTATCATTATAAATGATCTATTCGGTGTTAATTCACTGAGCGTTTTGATAGGCCCATATATTTACGTGCTTTGACTACAAAAAACACCGCCTACTCGTTGCTACCCTGCCTAGGTTCAAAGCACAACCCCTCGGTGACCGATCGACGGGTCGAGCACCTCATCGTGTAACAGACTTGTCCTCTGCAGGACAATTTGAATTTTCAGCATATGCTGCTACGAGGGCTTTCCATACACTACACCTGATATGTGATATGAAAGAGATCCCCCGGATCCCTTTTTGTTAAGTGCCCAGCTGACTGTTTAGGTAGCTCAGTAGGTTAGAGTAAAAGACTGAAAATCTTTTGGTCGGGGGTTCGAGCCCCCCCCTAAACAATGGTTTTCGGAGGAACAGCAAAAAACCTTATTCACTTTAAAACTTTTCCATTGGGCTACAGGTCACAAAGTGACCTACGCGCATCACTAACGTCGCGTAGGTCACTTTGTGACCCCGACTTCATTTCCTTGCGCGGCGGCTGCTTATGCCATCTATAACATATGTAGCTATAATGGCTTTCTGTTGTTATTATTTTGGTTAACAACTTCTTGCAGCCCAATTTATGAACAAACTTGTAAAAGTACTCGAGGGCTTTCCATGCACACAAGTGAACGTACACTTATAATAGAATAACGATGCCCCAAAGCAACCTTCGCTTGCTCCGGAGGCTGGCAGCCGGTGGCTCAGCAACCTCCGCCAGCGGATAAGCAATAGAAGAAGCAAACGAAAAAGACGAAGGCCTTCGGAAGCAGCGCTGGCGAAGCAAGCGCTGGATGGCCGAGCGCTTAAAAAAATCGGGTGCTTGTGCAGCAAGCGAACAAGCGGAGGTCACTCGCTCCGCTCGTGCCCCCGGCCTCTTCGAGGCGCGCAGCAGCTGTAGGTCTTCGACCCAGTCGGGCTTAGTGTGCTACAAGCCAGGCTTGCAGTCCTAGCTGTTTATTGTGGATTTTACGCTACATATCGCTGCTTACACTCTAGTCAAGCGCTTACGGGGTGGCGACGCGCGCGCGCTAGCGCACCCCCGCTATAACTATGAAAGGGCGCGGCCAGTGGCCCCCTAAGGTCTACTTGAGGTAACTTCACTTGTCGAGGGCCGAGGTGCATAATGATTCAAAAAGTGATCACGTGCGGGGTCCAAACATTCTCGAGTACTGCCTCCCAGTGTATTTGCCCATAATAATTGGTTTATGGCGCGAAACACTACCTATCACTGATTCGTGTAATAAAAAGTATAGCAAAACAAAAATAATAGCGACCTCTTACGACTATGGGCCGCCCACGTAGATAAGAGGTGAGTAGACTTTCATCATTTTTATAAAACAACAGCAGTAGCCAAGTGTCCGGGTCGCGGGGCATAATGAGTCAATGCCTTACAGCGAGTTCACGCAGTGACTTTTGGGTGATTGCCGAAGCCCCGGGGGGGGGCTACCTTTAGTCTGCACAGATCCGCATCGAGAATCGAGCAAGTTCGGTGCATTCTTGGGGTTCGCTTGCAAAGCAAGCGAACAAGTGAAGCGGCTAGCTTTAGGTAGGAGCAAGCCTTAGGTAACTTGCCTGGCTTCACTTGCTTAGCGGGTTGCTCCGCTACCCTTTAACGTGTCATCTATCAAATTTGTATTCAACTCAGCAACTATGGCAAAAAAACTTGTACGAAAATTAAAAAGCTGTCGAAATATTCGAAATATTTATGAAAATATTTGGCCTACAAAAAAGTGTTCGATCAAACAACAATCTAAATTTAAAATGGCATCAAAACCAATTTTTATCAAAAGACAATTTCATGCAGTTTGTCTTCATTATCATTTTAAAAATGGCTTACCCGTGCCCAAGCACGAAAACTCGCGGTCTAATATAACTAACAGGAGCTTAGCCATTAGTGTGCGACCATACAAGTGGTTACTTTGTGACCCCCCCATGTTGGCCTGCAGTGCCTCGCATAGTTATTATTATAAAATAGCGCTAGACATTATTTCCCATAGGTTTTACAATTGCACTCCAACTAGACTATCGTCGCGCTACGCGCGATCAGCGACCCCTATATGGGTAACTCCTATATGGCGTTGGACCCATAGTTTGAAGGAAAGACCAATCTTCGTGCCACCACGAAGAAGCGAAGCTGCACTGTCTTTTTACTTTTTTTGGAATCTCTTACTACATATAAGCTTTGTCTACCGCACGATAGCGAGCAAAAATGTCACAAGCGGGTTTACACTGATGGGATGTTCCTCGAAGTTCCATGCTAGTACTTTTTGCAGTATATCTCTTAAGAGCAGTCGAATCGAAGATGTGCACGGAATCTTCAGAATAGAAGCTTGCGCAGAGCGTAATCTACAATTCGTAGAAATCTTCTTGAGCCCGCAAGGTCACAGGCGGGCGCTTCCATGGAACAAGTTTGCACAGCTTGATTTCTCAAGTCCACAATATAGCACTTTAGCTGATCATGTTGAAACACTTGATTTACTTAGCTTTTTTTGCTCGAGGGGCCATCGACGGCCTTCGCCCCCAACCATCTATAGCATAGTCACCCGGCGCTGTGGAATAGGTGGGCAGCTTCGCTGCAACCAAGCGAGTGACCTCTCGGATTTTCAGACTACAACCTTCGAATCAGCGTTCGCTCGTCTAGCGTCGCTCTACGGGTTCGCTTGCTCCGCAGGCGAGATGCGTTGTTCACGCACGCAAGTGCCTAGCCCTTTTGATCAGTGTCAATCGATAGCGAAGCCCTGGCGCACCATAGGAATATTTGAAACTGCACCCTGCTCACCCGTGGGGCCTATGCCACACTTATGCGCTGACATTGCCGCACTCGGATATTTAGTCAATAATACGACCCAGCCGTTCTGTATTACTCAGCTCATTTTACGCCAGCGCCACGCTATTATTCGAGGACCATCTCGATGTTTAAGTGTGAATGCCCTTGCGCTGCGCGCAAATTTACAATCCCAAGCGCTTTTTCAAAGCGGACAAAGCGCGAAGCGCCTAATTAGAGTAGATCTTCCTAATAGAGGTCTAATCCACTCATACTCCGCGCCTTTGGCGCTCTTATGGCGGCAAGGGTGTAAAGCCCTGGAGCCCTTCGCGCATGACCTGTACAGTGGTGATGTTACCCACGCTTTCGAAGGCACTTCGCGCTTGCGCCAAGCGCCAGGCTGTTGTTCTGCCGGGTCGCATCAGAGTTCAGGCGTTGGCAGCAGACACTATCAGTGTAGAATACCTAAGTATACAACACGACTTCTTCGGAGCGCGGCGCCAAGCGACCCTGCACCAACCGCTAAGGAGCCCCCCCGGAGGGGGGGTGCCCTCCTGCCTCTTTATGCCCTTCGAAGAGCACTTTATCAGACTAGGAAGCCAAAATCGGCGACGCAATTGAAAAGTCTTTTTCGATTGCAGTTGCAGGAAACAAAAAAACTATCGCTTTTATATGGCAACTTATCAAGAAAGCAAATCCAAAAGATTTGCAATCAAGCTTTTACACATCCTTTGTCTCCGGATGCGTTCACCGAAAGTGTTTTTGTCCTATTAGAAAGAAGACTTGATGTGGTTATATTTAGAGCCGGTTTCTGTAAAAGTATATTTCAAGCAAGGCAGTGGATTCACCACAACAAAATGAATGTAAATGGAAGGGCGCAAAGCGCTCCAGGTTACCTGTGCAGTCCTGGAGACATTATATCGTGCACTGATCACTCTTTTGTATGTAAGCACCTGGAGAATTTTTATATAACCCGAACGTCGCGCCTTGCTGATCGAGCCAGCTCACCTCAAGGAAATGCAGACGGTCTTCAATGGCGGCGCTCCTTGGGGGCTAGAGAACCACATACATTGCCATTTTCAATTCGTACTCTGCGCATGCGCTCATTCGCAATTCCACCTTTGAATTTGGAAGTCAATTATAGAAACTTAACTGCAGTATACCTTTATTCACCTCAAAGAATCATTTTACCCACATTTGTTGATATTTATTTGGTCATTCGTGGATTGTACCGATAACTCAAGTGGCAAAGGTCAGTTATGAGATAGCATGGTTTATCAATTATTTGCGCTCTTAGCATTGAGTCACCCGGCGATTTCAACTTGTGATTCGGCTGTAGGGGGTTTACTGCGGTCGAATACCCAGAGCTTTCCATGCACTCGCTTGCTTCGCAGGTTACTTCGGGTAGATCCGCTTGCTCTTTCGCTTTATTTCGCTTTTCCGCTTTTTATTTTAAAAAGCGGACAACAAGCGGACAGCAAGCGAACACCGAAGGCCCAAAGGCGGCAGGTCTGGGACCCAAAGACCTGTAGGTCTATACGCATGCCTACAGCCTTTGGGCCTTCGGTGCAAATCATTATTTTACCGACGTAAAGCCGGATCCATTGGTGGCTTGGCTACGAGCTAAAATGACAATTACACAAACCGCGAGAAAACGCGTCCGAGTGAGGGCGCTTGTAGTGCAAGCGCCCTAAGCATGGAATGCGATGAAGAGTGGTTTCGGTCGAAGGGTCTGCGCAAGCAGGCAAGGTCGGGGGTATGGTGTGGGTCGCCTCGTCGGGGACTCCAGGCCCCTAGGGGCCCCCAGGTCGAAGACCCCCCGTAGGGGATGGGCTTGGAAAGCGAAGGTCGCTGAGCCACCACTTCGCGGGCTCAGCAAGCCAAGGTCCGCGGGGAACTCACTACGGGTCACGAGCGAAGTGAGTGACCACTCGTTCTAGTGAAGTTACTATCAATTGTTGTGATGTCTATCCGCATAGTTCGCAAGGTAAAAGCGCCTTTTTTATGTCAGCAAAGCTGACCAATCGATACAAGTTGATACGTGATC